AGGCTTCTTATTAGATTGAAGCCGTGATATTTTTTTATTACGCTGGCAAACCTATTCTTAGGTCTTTTTAGATCTTGAGAAAGGTTGCTAGCTGAAATACTTTCTATTCTTTTGATTTAGTCTTAAGTGTGTAAAGTCAATGCAAATTGTACAAGATGATAAGAGCATTAGTACATTCACTTAAGATTCATTAAGTGCTTAATTGGTTCTTCGAATATTAATAACTAACAACCTATATGAAGAATTATAATAAAAAAAGCAATGTAGAAGAGGATAAAACTTCTACTTCATTGAACTCGCATGATATACTGTGGAATTATGGTGATAGATTTTGTAATTTTGTTTCGGGGGGAGTGCTTTCTTTGGATGATTTTGCTGCTTTGTTTATAGTGGGAGGAGCAGTAGTTCTTTGTTGTCATTTTATTCCTATTCCAAAAAGAAAAATGACATCAAGTGATTTGGCTACGCTGTCCTGCCATAGACAAGCGTTTGCTCCAGTAAAAAGTATAGAAAAGCCGATTTCTTCAGACTCTGTTTCTCTATTGACCTCTAAGCCGAGTACAAAACGTCAAGTTTCGACGTCGGCTTTGAAAGAAAAGGGCCCTTGCTCCGCTTGTTCTATCAAATTCAAAGGAGCGCAGCAACCCCCTTTTCAAATAATATCTGTTATGACTCAGACAAAGCCACTGTTTAACATCGCTCCGGCTCAAAAAGTCGAACGGCGCTTCCATACAAAAAAGTCATTGGCACCTCAATGCCAAGCATTTCCAAATAGTAGCGAGTTGGACAGTGCGTTTTCTTTTTCCCAAAAAATAATCGAAAAACAATTTACTTTACCTTACAGCACTATGAAGATAAAAATAATCGAGGACCCTTCCCTTGTTATGACATTCAAACCTGCGTATGAACGGCTCACAGACATAAATTTGAGCTACCCTGATCAGCTCAAAATACTACATTTTACCTTGAAAAAAACGTGTAGCAACTGGAGGTTCACTAGTACAACCTCTTTTACAAAAGAGGATAGAAATATCTTTTCACAAGAAACTTACGGGTTGCACTTTCTCTTAACCCATCCGTTTGCGCGTTCCGACTCATTTATCAACAGAGCGAGTCACTCATTTTGTTCCTCTTTAGCTTGGCCACAACCACCGTACCCATGGCCTCAGCTTAAACAAAAGTACTTTCACCTTATCAAGTCGGATCTGGCGCTAGAACTTGTCGACTTGGATACGGATCTTGGTTCGCGCGCTTCCTACTTCCTTCTCGCAGGAAATGTTAGGAAATTTGCTCCTGAATACTTTCATAGGAGAGCGTTAGAGATTTTTAAGGTTATTGATGAAAGCATAGAGTTGGTGCGTAAGCAATCAAAAATAGCAGACAAACATGCTATCCTCATCAGTACCGATGAAAAATTACAAAGTATACGCTCTCAAACTTTGGTTGGTGAATTTGATACCAAGTCTCCACATCAAAGACCCTATGAACAGCTTTTTTGTTCGACCACTAGAAAAGAACGAATTGTCTCGGATCGAGAGCTGTTTAGTTTGTCGAGTCTAGTCTTCGAACAAGACCTTTGTTGCAATTTTTATTCTTTTTAATAACTTGTGTTAATTGATGAGTTGCATTTGCCTGGTATTGAATCAAAAATTGATCAGCATTGTTTGATTCAAATTTCGTTGAACAACAACGTTCCTTCTTAAGTAAGCGCGTTCCGGAACGCGCTGGCTTTAAAGGAGCAGAAAAGACTCAAGAGAAAGTCGTCTTTATGGTTAAAAAAGAGCCATTACAAATGGTCTCTGCTCGTCGGGTCGAGAAACGCTTGACTCTAGAAAAGCAAAGATATTTGTAAAGAAGCAAAAGAAATATTTTAGTCCGACCGTTTCATGCTTGGCCTGGCCTGAGCAATTCCGTTCAAGCGTATGAGCTCTTAAATAATAGCGAAAAAAGAAAAATGGAAACCGTCGAAATGTTTATTAAAGATAATAAAATAACAGATTTTAGGCGTATCGAGCTGGTGAAGAAGACGAGTGCAAAGCTAAGGGAGCAGAACTTGTGCTACTCAAAACGAATAGAACTAGTCAGTAATACATTAGAGATAACGTCTCGGTCTTGCCATAACCTTGTTTCAAAGACATCATTTAAAAAGAAACATAAAATTTTTTTTTTACAGGAAACGGGGGTGGCAATGTTTGTTCTCAAAGCGGCTTTTCCTCCCAAAAATCTAAATTTGAAAAAATTTTTCAAAGAAAATCTCGCAAAGCTCGGTGGCTCAACTGTTTATCTCTCTTATAATGATCCCGAGACTTGGTCTCATTTCAAATACAAGGCAATGGGAGTTTTGGCATCTGATCTGGAGGCCGAGTTAACCGGACTGCGTTTTCACTTAGGGATTGAGAAACCCTATTTTAGCCCGGTTGTCAAAGTATCTAACCTAACGAAACATTACTTCAAAATGCAAGTTTCTCAACTTGACAGTATTGTTCGGGAAGGATGGGAGGAACAAATCAGGGGAAACAAAGTACAGAATGCTGCGTTTACCAGCACAGTTATTCGAGTTAATGACTTGCGTGGGGAAAGTCTTTTCTCTTATTACGATAAAATGCACAAGGCATGCTTTGAAGATGAGCTCTTTTCTGCTACAGGAAACAAATTAAGCAATATTCGCGATCAGCGCTCTATAAGCGAGATTATCGATGTGAGTCAATTAAATGCAAGTGTTCTTTGTCGTCATGGTCATAGCTCAGACGCCCAGCCTCATTTTGTTTTGAAGAGTGGTTGGAATCTTACAATCTACATTGGTAGCCTTGAGTTTTGGCAACTTATTTTCTCAGGGTTAAGGCTTCTAATATTTTTTTTGACCTGGTTCCCATAGAAGTTTTTTTATCATGTGCGGGTTCGAGCCCTGTCATTCGACTCTTGTTTTTCTGGCTTTCGTGCATTATACTTTCATTAGTAGGTAACAATGGTTTGGTTGAATGCTAAAATCCTTCGCCTCTTAAGGAATAGGTGAGAGGTTCGATTCCTGCAATCTTGTAGTTTATCTGTTGAATTGATAGAGGCGGGTATGGTCTAGTGGTAGAATATCTCCTTGCCATGGAGAAGGCGCGAGTTCGATTCTCGCTACCCGCTGTCCACTCAATACACAGAGTGGATCTTTTCCCCTAATAAAAGTAAAGGAGGGCTATTTTGTATGGTTTAAGCTTTTCAACCATTTTTTTCAACTAGGTGTTAAACGTTTCTCAGTTTAGGCATCGGAGAGGTAGGGATCAAAATATTCAAAACGATAGGAGTCAAAGATATGGAAAATCTAGAAACTTTCATTAGGAAGAATACAATAGTAGATCCTAGGCTTCTCGCACTGGTGACGGATATGAGTGCGAAGCTAATGGAGCAAAACCTATGCGACTCAAAGCGAACGGATCTAGTTATTGAGAGTCTAAAGATAACGTCTCGATATTGCCATGATCTTGCTTCAAAGACAAAAACTACATTTAGAGAGGAGGAAGATCTACACTTGTTCCGTCAAAATTTGATGGTGTTAGGTTTTATTTTACAATCAGCATTTAGCAACGAATGGTTCACAAATATCAGCAAAAATGTTATTGATTGGTCCAATGGGTTAAATCATAATGAAAAAATGTGGGATAACCTAAAATATAAGGCAATAAGACAGTTAAGCCTCGACTTAGTTGTCCAATTATACGTACCATTTGACCAGCTGAACAATGTCTATCTCTCTACCATGGCCAAAGACTATTTGGCACCGCGCCCCTCCAATTTTATCTTTTATATAAAACTAATTAAAGTTTCTAGCCTAAGCCACGATTACTTTAAATTCCGAATTTCTCAAATAGAAAAAGTAATTAATGCAGGGTTGGAAAAGCCAATCGAAGAACATGAGGCATATAAGGAATATAATTGCAGAAAATATACAAAAAAAGTCCTGGCAATTAATCAATTGCGCAGGAATAGTCTGGTAGGTTTTTACAATCAAACCTGCCAGGCATGCTTTGAAGATGAGTTGTTTTCAGTTACTAGGGAACTGTTCGATTGGGAAAGAGTCCAATCTATATGCAATCTAGCAAATCTAACTCCGCTTGCCCATACGAGTGAACTCGATTCTAATCTTCTTTGATTTCTTTTTAATATTTATAAGCTTTTTAACCCTTGACTTTTGGAAACTCATTTTCTTAAAGTCAAGGCTTCTTGACTCAGCTTTCATAAAAGTTGTTTCCATTATGTGCGGGTTCGAGCCCTGTAATTCGCCTCTTGCTCTTCTAGCTCTAGTTTGTTATCCTTTATATGATTCGAGACACATGAGCACAAAAAAATGATTTGCACATTCGCCTAGCGCCCTGGTTAGGCGAATTACAGGCCCTTCTTGAATGTTATGAGCGTTCTAATAAATGGGAGAAAACAAAGATGCGAAACGTCGAAACTATTATAAAAAATGCAGCAATAATAGATCCTGAGCGTATCCAGTACGTTAAACACGTAAGTGCCAAGCTAACTGAGAAGAATGTGCCCGTCTCAAAGCGGGTAGACGTAGTCCTCGATGTTCTGAAGAAAACGTCTAGCTCTTGCCATGACCTCAGCTCGAAATCGATATTTATAGAGGAAGATAAAAACTTATTTTTACAAGACGTGAGGGATAGCAGAGTTTTTTTTAGAGACTGCTTTTCCTTCTAAAAACGCCCTGTTCAGAAAGGCCGTCGAAGAAGGTATTGCAAAGTTCAGTGGCGAGATTGTCTTTGACAGTGATCGCGAGACGTGGGAGAATTTAAAGTATGAGGCAATGGGAGTTGTGGCATTTGATCTGGCCGTCGAGTTAACCCAATTGCGCTTGGATCTGGGTACCCAAGCGCCGTATTTTACCCCTGCTGTTAAAGTATGCAGTCTAACCCACGATTTCTTCAAATCGCAAGTTTATAAAGTGGATAACATCTTTTAGAAAGGGTGGGAGGAGCTAATTCGGGCAAACATGGAATAGAAACGCTTTCAATATTAATTAATATGTATATTAATTAATTGCGTGGAGAAAGGCTTGATGTTAAAAAAAACATGCCAGGCATGCTATAAAGATAAGTTCGTCTCTACTACGGAGAAAAAAGATCAAAAAAACGTGAGACGATGAGCTGGTCAGATCTCGACGACTTTAGTCAATGGGGACAATTTGATCCCAACTTTAACTTTGTTCCGATTTTCAAGGATAGGCCGAGTGGTTTTATTTTTATTTATGAGGACTGGTTTGATCCTGATGCGTATTGATTTTTAATTGATTTGTATCGAATCCTTGACTTTCAGTAAATTCTTTTCCGAAAGCCAAGGGTTGAATAGAAAAAGTTGTTCGATAGTTTTGTTGATTTGGTCCCAGTTGCACAGGGTGAGTGCCAGTTGCACAGTGGTGATGTGTGATAATAAGGGTGAGAGGACTTGCTTGAAATGACCGCTGGCTGGCAGCTGTTCTAGCACGAGGCTATCAGGATGGGCAAAGAGCATGATTGTGATTGTATTGTTTGCCCTCTCTGTTTGTTTGTGTCAGGGTCGATAGATTGTATGCAAGCCTCGTATTTGTTTGCCTGGTTTGAAGAGAGGAGAAACCTCGATGACAATTAGCCCTCCAAAACAAGAAGTAAGAGTTGTAGTTGAACGGGACCCAGTGAATACATCGTTTGAGAGATGGGCGAAACCCGGCCATTTTTCTCGGACTCTGTCGAAGGGTCCTGCTACAACTACATGGATTTGGAATTTGCATGCGGATGCTCATGACTTTGACAGCCAGACGAGTGATCTTGAAGATATCTCGCGGAAGGTGTTTAGTGCTCACTTTGGTCAGTTGTCAGTGATCTTTCTCTGGCTCAGTGGAATGTACTTCCATGGGGCTCGTTTTTCGAATTATGAAGCCTGGTTAAGTGATCCTACTCATATTAAGCCGAGTGCTCAAGTTGTATGGCCAATTGTGGGCCAAGAGATTTTAAACGGAGATGTGGGTGGGGGCTTTCAAGGGATTCAGATAACCTCTGGATTCTTTCAACTGTGGCGTGCGAGTGGAGTGACTAGCGAGCTCCAGTTGTATGCAACAGCGATTGGCGGGCTAGTAATGGCAGCTCTGATGCTCTTTGCAGGCTGGTTTCACTATCACAAGTCAGCACCACGCTTGGAGTGGTTTCAGAATGTTGAATCAATGCTAAATCACCACTTGGCAGGGCTTCTCGGGCTTGGTTCCTTATCATGGGCGGGCCACCAAATCCACATCTCTTTGCCAATCAACAAGCTGCTTGACGCTGGTGTGGACCCGAAAGAGATTCCCCTCCCTCACGAATTCTTGCTGAATAGGGGCTTGATGGCATCTCTGTTTCCAAGTTTTGAGAAGGGTCTATCTGCTTTCTTTACCTTAGATTGGGCCAGTTATTCTGACTTCTTAACTTTTCGTGGCGGCCTAAACCCAGTAACAGGTGGGTTGTGGCTTACAGACACAGCGCACCATCACTTAGCAATTGCTGTGCTCTTCTTGGTAGCTGGGCACCAGTACCGGACAAACTGGGGCATAGGCCACAGCACGCGCGAAATCTTAGAGGCTCATCGAGGACCTCTTACTGGAGAAGGCCACCGTGGATTGTACGAGACATTAACTACTAGCTGGCACGCACAGCTAGCAATCAATCTCGCATTGTTGGGTTCGCTGAGCATTCTTGTGGCCCACCACATGTACTCTATGCCCCCTTACCCCTACTTAGCCACAGATTATCCGACTCAACTGTCTTTGTTCACCCATCACACTTGGATTGGCGGATTTTGCATTGTTGGTGCAGCAGCTCATGCTGCCATCTTTATGGTGCGCGATTATGACCCTGCAACTCATTACAATAATTTATTAGATCGAGTGATTCGGCATAGAGATGCTATTATTTCGCATCTAAACTGGGTCTGTATCTTTCTTGGCTTCCATAGCTTTGGTTTGTATATCCACAATGATACTATGAGTGCTCTGGGACGCCCTGAAGACATGTTCTCAGACACAGGCATTCAGTTGCAACCTGTCTTGGCTCAATGGGTGCAACGCATCCATAGCTTAGCCCCAGGTTTGACTGCACCAAACGCAGGAGCAAGCACGAGCTTAACTTGGGGAGAAGGGTTAGTAGCGGTGGGAGGAAAGGTTGCTATGTCCCCGATCCCTCTTGGGACCGCCGACTTCCTTGTGCACCATATTCATGCGTTTACAATCCATGTAACCGTGCTTATCTTGCTAAAAGGCGTGCTGTTTGCGCGTAGCTCTCGCCTTATCCCAGACAAGGCAAACCTAGGTTTTCGTTTCCCTTGCGACGGTCCAGGCCGTGGAGGTACCTGTCAAGTCTCTGGCTGGGATCACGTGTTTCTTGGTTTGTTCTGGATGTACAATTCAATCTCAGTTGCAATCTTTCATTTCAGTTGGAAGCTTCAATCTGATGTGTGGGGAGCAGTCACCCCTCAAGGTGTGTCCCATATTACGGGCGGAAACTTTGCTCAAAGCGCAATCACAATCAATGGATGGCTTCGTGATTTCTTGTGGGCCCAGGCTTCGCAGGTGATTCAGTCCTATGGATCCTCTCTCTCAGCCTATGGCCTTCTCTTCTTGGGTGCTCACTTTGTATGGGCATTTAGCCTAATGTTCTTATTTAGTGGGCGCGGTTATTGGCAAGAGCTGATTGAATCTATTCTATGGGCTCATAACAAGCTGAGAGTGGCCCCCGCCATTCAGCCAAGGGCCTTGAGTATTATTCAAGGCCGGGCCGTTGGGGTTGCTCATTATTTGTTAGGAGGGATTGCTACAACATGGGCCTTCTTCCTTGCACGCATTATTGCAGTTGGATAGTGGATAGGAGGAGCGAATAAGCACTATGGCAGCAAGATTTCCAGCGTTTAGTCAGGGCCTAGCCCAAGACCCCACCACCCGTCGTATTTGGTTTGGTATTGCTACTGCCCATGATTTTGAAAGTCATGATGGGATTACAGAGGAAAGCCTTTACCAAAAAGTATTTGCTTCTCATTTTGGTCAATTAGCAATCATCTTTTTGTGGACCTCTGGGAATCTATTTCATGTTGCTTGGCAGGGCAATTTTGAAGCCTGGGGACGAGATCCACTCCATGTTCGTCCAATTGCCCATGCAATCTGGGATCCTCATTTCGGTCAACCTGCTGTTGAAGCCTTCACAAGAGGGGGAGCCTCAGGCCCTGTCAATATAGCATATTCAGGGGTTTATCAATGGTGGTACACCATTGGTCTTCGGACTAACTTAGAGCTCTATACAGGTGCTCTCTTCTTGCTTGGCCTTGCAGCCATTGCACTCTTAGGCGGTTGGCTTCACCTTCAGCCACGCTGGAGCCCTAGTGTTTCTTGGTTTAAGAACGCTGAGTCCAGGCTGAATCACCACTTAGCAGGCCTCTTTGGTGTAAGCTCTTTGGCCTGGGCCGGACACCTGGTGCATGTGGCAATCCCTGAGTCTAGAGGACAGCACGTAGGTTGGGAGAACTTTCTTACAACTCGCCCTCATCCAGCAGGATTAGCACCCTTCTTTGCTGGCAACTGGGCTGCCTACGCCCAATCTCCTGACTCTGCGGAGCATCTCTTTGGCTCTAGCCAAGGAGCAGGCACAGCGTTGCTTACTTTTCTTGGAGGCTTTCATCCACAATCTCAAAGCCTTTGGCTTACAGATATTGCTCATCATCACCTAGCAATTGCTGTGCTCTTTATCCTTGCTGGCCATATGTATCGGACCAACTTTGGGATTGGCCACAGCATGAGGCAAATCCTTGAAGCACACCGTCCCCCAGCTGGAGGCTTGGGACGAGGTCATCAAGGCATCTTTGATACGTTAAACAATTCTCTTCATTTCCAACTAGGGCTTGCGTTAGCCTCTTTGGGCGTGATCACCTCCCTTGTTGCCCAGCACACCTATTCCCTGCCCGCTTATGCCTTTCTAGCACAAGACTTTACCACTCAAGCTGCTTTGTATACGCATCATCAATACATTGCAGGATTCTTAATGGTAGGAGCTTTTGCCCATGGTGCCATCTTCTTTATTCGAGACTACAGCCCTGAACAGAACAAAGACAACGTGTTAGCTCGGATGCTGGAGCATAAAGAGGCAATCATCTCGCATCTGAGTTGGGCCAGTCTCTTTCTCGGTTTTCATACTCTTGGGCTTTATGTGCACAATGATGTGATGCAGGCTTTTGGAACTCCTGAGAAACAGATCCTTATTGAGCCAGTCTTTGCACAATGGATCCAGTCAGCCCACGGCAAGGCACTCTATGGCTTTGATGTTCTTCTTTCTTCTTCTCAAAGCCCGGCTTTATCCGCAGGACAGAGCCTCTGGCTGCCAGGTTGGCTTGAAGCCATCAACAGCAATGGGAATTCTCTCTTTCTTACAATTGGGCCAGGGGACTTCTTAGTCCACCATGCCATTGCTTTGGGCCTTCATACAACAACCCTCATTCTTGTCAAGGGTGCTTTAGATGCCAGGGGATCCAAGCTGATGCCCGATAAAAAAGAATTCGGTTATAGCTTCCCTTGTGATGGGCCAGGCCGCGGTGGTACCTGTGATATCTCTGCCTGGGATGCTTTTTACTTGGCTGTTTTTTGGATGCTCAACACCATTGGTTGGGTCACTTTTTACTGGCATTGGAAACACCTTACCCTCTGGCAAGGAAATGTAGCACAATTTAATGAGTCTTCTACTTATTTGATGGGATGGCTTAGGGATTACCTTTGGCTGAATTCCTCCCAACTGATTAATGGTTACAATCCTTTTGGAATGAATAGCCTTTCTGTTTGGGCATGGATGTTCCTCTTTGGACACCTCGTTTGGGCAACTGGATTTATGTTCTTGATCTCATGGCGTGGCTATTGGCAAGAACTGATTGAAACTCTTGCATGGGCCCATGAGCGCACCCCTCTTGCAAATCTTGTACGATGGAAAGACAAGCCTGTGGCTCTCTCTATTGTTCAAGCTAGGCTTGTTGGGCTTGCGCACTTCTCCGTAGGCTATATCTTTACATATGCTGCCTTTTTGATTGCTTCGACCTCTGGCAAGTTTGGCTAGAATTCTAATTTGATTAGGCCTGCCTCCGTAGAAAGAGGCAGCAAAGCCAATCACTTTCAACTGACCTTTTCCCATTCATTTTTTTACTCCAATCACGAGCATGGCAAAAAAAAGCCTTGTCCAGAGAGACAAGAGGCGAGAGTTTCTTATTGCAAAGCACCGATCGCAACGACATGTTCTCTTGCAAAAGATCCGCCAAGAGAAAACACTTGAGAAGCGCTGGGGGCTCTACAAGTCTCTGTTAGCGCTCCCACGGGATAGCTCTCCCAGCCGTTTGCGCCGCCGTTGCTTCGTCACAGGGCGTGCAAGGGGTTATTATCGAGACTTTGGTGTTTCAAGGCATGTACTCCGGAAGATGGCCCACTTAGGCAATCTTCCAGGTGTAACTAAGTCAAGTTGGTAAGAGTACATCGCGTGTTTAAGTTGCTTCTCCTATCTTACGCAATAGGAGAGCAATATCTTGACGTATAGCTTAGTTCTCAAATAGAATGATAAAAAAATAAGAAAACCGTTGCCAGCGAAATCGCAATTAGAGTTCTTTTCCAAAAAGAATAGTGAATCGAAGCGCTTTCGGGAAGCCAAAATGAGGGCATCAAATAAGTATGATCATCGCTTAGTGGAGCCGTCAATGCAGCAAATACCGATCTACGTAGAGTCACTCTAGAATATTCGAATAGTGCATGTCAGAGCCTCGCTTGGCAAGCGTGTCGCGCTTTCTCTCGAAAGCGAAAACTTTGTTTTTATAAAGCTATGGGCTTTATGACTGCTATCGAGCTCGCCCTTGAGTCGTATTGTTATTTTTCCCTCAAGGACCCATACGAGCTGTTTGTAAAGTCGATCCATCTGTATGCGTTAGTCTATTTCTTGCCTAAAATGGCAAACTACATTGAAAAAGAGGTACTCTGTTTGCTTAATATTTCTCTAGAAAAAAGTACTATTTCAAATATCAAGACATTAAGTAAAACATTCAAAGAAGTTTCAATGGATAATATAGCTATTCATCCATACACTTCCCTGAAAAAGTTAAATGTTTTTACAAAATGGTAGTTTGTTCTCTTGCTTTATTAAAAGAAATAAAGCAAAAGGGCCATTCTTTTTCTTTCCTTGAGTCCAAGGAATATCAATTTTAGAAAAAAGCGTGCAAAAGAGCTTGTAACAATTTTCGACACAATAGGCTGGGGAAAAAAGTATTAAATCTTTAAGATTTTGTTTTGATTTTTTTCTTCTTTTATTTAAACAAAAGATTTCAAAAAATTTTTTTGTATTCAAATAAAATAAGCCTAGGGATTCTTTTCACTATCACCCTAAGATAGAAAGTGCCTAGTTTGAAAATCTTCAAATACTTCTTCTTTGAGTGTTTTAACAAAGTTCAAACAGATTGGATTGAATATATGTTTTTTTGTGATCAATTTGGTTGACAGTTTGGGATAGAGAGCCTATACTAAAGAGTAACAGGTTGTGAAAACGCCTGGGTGCAACCCTCATACCCTTACAAACCAAGAATCCTATGACCGCTACTCTAGAGAGACGTGAAAGCGCTAGCCTATGGGGCCGCTTCTGCGAATGGGTTACCAGCACTGAAAACCGCCTTTATATCGGTTGGTTTGGTGTTCTAATGATTCCTACCCTATTGACTGCAACCTCCGTGTTCATTATTGCCTTCATCGCTGCTCCTCCTGTGGACATCGATGGTATCCGTGAGCCTGTATCTGGCTCCTTGTTGTACGGGAACAACATCATCTCTGGTGCTATCATCCCTACCTCTGCTGCCATTGGTCTTCACTTCTACCCTATCTGGGAGGCTGCTTCCCTTGATGAATGGCTTTACAACGGCGGCCCTTACGAGAGTGCGAACTGAATATCTTCTTGGCGCTGCTAGGCGAACCTAGCTTGCATTGCAACCAGTGTGCATAAGCCTAACACCTGACCAGAAGACAAGGCCCAAGAGGTCCTTGTTTAACAAGCAAATATCAGACTGCTTCAACATACGTTTTCTTTGTTGGGCTAGACAGAATTGACTTGGCAAGGGACTGAAGCATGGTGAAGGTCAGAGAACAAACCATATTGTGTTTGAAAAGCCTCTGTAAAGGCAGGGAGATACGACTAAAGTTAAACAACTTAAATCTTAGATACAACCTAAGACTCGGGACGCTTGCGTGTTTTTTGAAGTTGCAAAGAACATGTGTGGTATCTTTCAATGTTTATCTCGTGCATTGAAACGCTCTTTAAAAGAGAAAAGAGGTTGCATACTGCGGGAAAGCCATTTCAATGGCGTTTAGTATCAAAAAAGAGGTCTACGGTCTCCACAATTGCCAAGGAATTCAATCAGTTATGCTGTCAAAAGAAGGCCTCATTTTGTTGTTTGAAGCTCAAATGAAGGTTCACTTAAGACAGAAGAGTTCACAAACAAAAAACTTTTTTGAATAGATATCAAAAGAGTGGGCGGTTCTTTGAACGCTAAACAGCACTTATTCAAGAACAAAAAAGGTGAACAGAGTGCAGATTCGCGAGCAAACTAAGTCATTTAAAAAATGAGTGCGCTTAAAAGACTTGATCAAATGCGCTTTCAGAACAAACGACATAAAACCAATTTTGCGCAAAATCTTTATCCTTTACTTTGTAAAGAGGATCTGTGGATATTTGTAAAAAAAAGTCAAAGTTTGTATAAAATCTATGAAAATACGATTGATGAGCAATCTGATATTTTGAATCGTTTCTTTTTCTTTAAGAATCAGACTCAGTTGATTCAAAAAGCAGACTCAACTTTTAGAAACATAGAAAAAAAGTGTAGAAGAAAGTATTTGCTTTGTGAAGCAATCTTGATAACTTTTGATTTTTGTCAAGATTTTTCTTCTTATTCATTTCTTTTTTATAATAAAAAAAATCAAAATTCTCACATTGTATTGGAACATATAGGGAAAAATTGGAAAAGTGTACAATGGATTATTCAAGCAGATTTTCAGAATTGCCAAGGACGCTTTAAAGATTTTGAAGATTTGCTTCAAAAGCGAATACAGGATACAGTTTTTTTACGTCTTCTTATTTCAATATTCAAAACAAAACAAATAAGTTCATCCAATATTTGTTTTCACATAGCAATAACTCAATTTTGTATCTTTTTAAGTAATATATATTTTTATGAACTTGATACGCTTCTTTTTTGGACGAAACATGAGAACAAAAAAATCGAATCTCAATTTATACCATCCATATTCCAAAATGTATCAAAAGATTTTAGTACAAGAAAACAAGATGTTTTGAAGCATTTTGTTGCTAAACTCGTATATGTGCGCCAGGGGGGGAGCTGGATAATTGCAACGAATGGGCCTATTTCGTTTGTAAAAGCTTTGTTTTTTAAAACACATCAGTTTTTAGATGAACGATTAATGCTGAAATTGAAAGTAAATCAGGTCCAGGTTATTAATGTTTATGGTAAAGCTGTTTCTTTTGTAGGTTACAAAATAGAAACAAATGAAAATTTTGATCTGCAATTTGAGTTGCCTTTGGATAAAATACTTATGAGTCTAAGCTTAGAAGGATTTTGTGACAAATCTGGACAGCCGATGCCAAAAAAAGAATGGGCATCAGAACCAGATTGGTTCATTGTTTCTACCTTTAACAAGATTCTTTTGGAGATTCAAAATTATTGGGGTCCCTCTTTTAATCAAGAGGTTGTACAGCGAATTAAACAGATGTTATACATCTCATGTGCAAAAACTATTGCTCATAAGCATCGAACTACAGCGAGCCAAATCTTTCGAAACTACGACAAAGCTCTTGCAATCAATTATCCATTCCACAATAATGCCCACGTCAAAGTGATTTTCGAAAAAATAGACAAATCATCATGGGTGCAACCTCGGAGGCATCTCACTCAATATGATTCATTTTCAAACATTGGTTTGAGGCTTTTTTAAAACAGAGGCACACAAGAGAAAGTCAGCAATTCAATAAGAAACGGATAACACAAACTGTTCTTAGAAAGAAAAAGACATGATTCATAGCTCTTCTATGTCTAAGAGCTTTCATCACCTTTTTAATCCTTTTTCGAACTCGTCTAACTTAGCATCAATTCTTCCAAGCCCCTAACAGCCTCATAAGCTAGCACCTCTTTAATCAGCGCTTGCTTCTCTTACCCTCTGAGTAAGTAAAGGCTAAGTTGCAGCTTAGCCTTTATATAAGTACTTGTAGAAAAGCTATCTACTTTCAATTGTTGTGATTGATTGCACCACATTGTATACAGTGTAGTTTACACTCTTTATGCATTTTTTATATTATTCTAAACATCCTAGTTGTTTGTTTATGTCTAACTTTTTCAATCTTTCACCAGCTGACTTAAAATCTGATCTAATTTGTTTGCATATAACCTTTAAAAACATGCATACTATTAAGTATTTGGGTAACTTTAGGCTTCAAGACAGTTTGCTTCCGCTTGATATTATTGAAATCTTGAGGTATTATTCTTACGTAGGATATAATTATTGTTTAGGAGCATCAATTTTTACTAAACTGTATTTTAGCCCTTCTAGAAGTTATAACTATCACTTGGTAATGCTCTTCCCTGCGGAGGAGTCTATTTTCGGGATTGGCAATGACTTTTTAAATGAGCTTAGCGCTTGGCCAATTAACTCTTCGAATGTAATAATCTCTTATTTGCATTTGAATTTATTTGCTATTTGCACTCAATTTTTAATGATTGACCCACGCCCTCTGCACTGGGGTTGTTTTTCGTATTTCTTAAATAAATCAACAAACCTTATAGTTACTTTAGATGATAAAGAACTGATTATTATTTGTGTAAATTTCGATAACCTACGTCCTTTAGAGTATGTTGCTGATCAAAAAAGCTCTTTTTCTTCCGATCGATTTCAAGTCATAAAAAATGCTTCGTACTTGGGTTTTGTGGGTTTAGCTCTATTCAGACAGTACAAGCCTGATTTTTTTCCTGGCATAAGTTATGATTTATTATTAGCATTGCCTCAGCAGACCCCTTGTATAGGTTTGGGAGTTGCTCTTCTCAAGTCATCTTTAACATTGGATCAAATAGACTTTACAATTATGTATTTAGAAAAAGATATTGACACTGCATGCGATTCGTTTTTAAAGGTAGATGTGCCGGATTGCTAAATGGAGAAGATTAACGATTGATTGAAAATACTGCTTTTGTTTTCTTGAAAAAACAAAAAGCTCAAGCTGTTTTATTAGGTTATAATGTTATTTGAAATCCTGTTATCTTTGTGTTATTATTTTGTATAGAATGGCTCAGTTACTACTCTTTGAGGCTTTGCGCGAGGCTATATTGGAAGAGATGGAACGAGATTGTCGAGTCTTTGTGATGGGAGAAGACGTGGGCCATTATGGCGGATCTTACAAAGTGACAAAAGGATTAGCAGAAAAATATGGTGATTGGCGATTGTTGGATACTCCAATTGCAGAAAATAGTTTTACTGGCTTAGCAATTGGGGCAGCAATGACGGGCCTGCGTCCTATTGTTGAGGGGATGAATATGGGATTTTTGCTGCTTGCTTTTAACCAAATAGCTAACAATGCAGGTATGTTGCATTACACTTCAGGTGGAAATTTTACTACACCCTTAGTGATTCGAGGTCCTGGCGGAGTAGGAAGGCAATTGGGTGCAGAGCATTCTCAGAGGTTAGAATCTTATTTTCAATCCGTCCCTGGCTTGCAATTGGTTGCTTGCTCCACCCCTCTGAATGGTAAAGGGTTATTAAAATCTGCAATCCGAAGTCAAAATCCTGTTCTTTTTTTCGAACATGTGCTCTTGTATAATATTAAGCAATCTATTCCAGATGGAGAGAATTTGTTGAGTTTGGAACGAGCTGAACTGGTCCGTGAAGGGAAAGACGTTACCATATTAACTTACTCTCGTATGAGACACTATGTGATCCAGGCAGCACGAATACTAGTAAGTCAGAGATATGATCCGGAAGTTATTGATCTAATATCTTTAAAACCATTAGATATGGGGACGATCGCGCGATCAATTCAAAAGACTCATCGGGTTATTATTGTAGAAGAGTGTATGCGGACCGGAGGGATTGGTGCAACCCTCCGTTCTAGCATTATGGAATATTTATTTGATGACTTAGACGGGCCAGTTGTGTGCTTGTCATCTCAAGATGTGCCTACTCCTTACAGTGGTCTGCTTGAAGATATGACTGTTGTTCAGCCAGAACAAATCGTTCAAGCAGTGAAGTCAATCTGCTCAAAATAATCTTTTTACAGATTTCTTCTACTTTCTAGTCCTCTACTTTAGTCTTGCGTAAATACCTCAAATAATCTTTTACCAATAGATAGATAGGAAGGACTGCTAATATAGTAAAAAAATGCATATAAATGTTTTATAGATTTACCTAAAAAAGAGAAGTTGTTACTAACTTCTCTGCTACTCTCTGTTTGAAAATTCTAACAATGTCTTTATTGTATCATCACTTATTCTTATAAACAACAGCTGCAAAGAAAAAGAAGCACATTGTAATTCTTTCGGTGAAACGATTGTTTGTAAAAACAAGAAAGAGCGGGATTGAATGCCCTCTTTTCAACTCAATTAGAGCGTGATTGTTTTGAAAGCATCAGTTGTTTGAGTTGGCGTCGTTCTTATAGGATTTTGTGTTTAGTACTTATGAGGAATACGAGATTAGATAATCGTTGTGTAACAGCAATTCAAATGATTGAAATAGAAATGATCTTATTCTCAGAATGCAAAGGAAAAGCTTTCTCATGGTACACTTACTGTTTGGTGGGGTGAAACAACGGTCAACGGTCATCTTGCCTTGAATTATGCTCTACACAAAGATCCTATTTATAGCAAGGGCCTAGAAAGGGTACCTTGCACGCAAAAAACGAGGCTTATGACTGCATCTTATCTTTTTCCTGTGCTTGTGCCTCTTGTGGGGCTTGTTTTTCCTGCTCTTGCTATGGCAACTCTTTTTCTTTACATTGAGGGTGATGAGGTAGTATAAAGCGTACAAGGTCGCATCCTTTTTTTGAGGGTGCGGCCTTATCAATCGAAACAATGAGGGTTCGTATGGGACAACAGCTTGTTGATGCGGTACGACGGGACATCATTTTCGGGTCAAGAGCAAAAGAAAATCTCGTTTTCGCTTGGTTGATATCCTTAGGAGGGGGAAGCTTTCTAACTATTGGGCTAGTAACTTACTTAGGCCAACCAGCTTTGTTTATGCTTTTAAAGGCCCCGCTGAATTTTCTGCCTCAAGGGTTAGTTATGGGCTTTTATGGTATTTTTGCTTTGTTCTTAGGGCTTTATTTATGGCTTATTATCTGGTGGAGCATAGGAGCAGGCATAAATGAATTTGATTGTCAAAGAGGTCGCATCTCTATATTCCGATGGGGCTTCCCAGGGAGAAACAGACGGATTCATTTTGCTTGTCAGTTGCAAGAGATAGAAGCTGTGCAGATAGAGAGTCGCGGGGGCTTATGGCCCTTTTCTCTGGCTTATCTGAAGCGTAGAGGGAAAGTATCGGTTCCTCTTGGAGAGCTTGCTCGCGGTGGCAGCTCTCAAGAGGCAGAGGATGAGGCTGCAGAGCTTGCCCAATTTTTAGGAGTGCCTGTGGAAACAGGTCTCAAACGTTAGTTTCTCAGGTCTCGAAAAAGAAGCATTGTCATTCAGGTTGCAAAATAAACATTTATCTTAGGAGATTTTCTATGGAAAAGACAAACACAATGTTATGATATCATTTTATTTACTCTAGAACTTGCTTAGGTTAGCAAGACGAAAGAGCCGTTTACAAACCAATTGGAAAAGAACCTAGCAATCCTAACATTCTTTTTACGGCCGATGAGCTCAGGTTATGACCAAGAAACTTTCGCCAAATTTTTTACAGTAGTTTTAAGATTTTTATTCACTCTTTCTAGGGTCATATCTTTTCAGGAATCTTCGTACAACAAAAATTCCACTACATCTCATATCTCGGCTCGCGCACATGTACAGTTGATTGTGATTCATTTTTACTTTCAAGAGCTCAATGAGATAAAAAGAAATCTTCAATCACAGAAATGGAAGTTGTTGTCGTAAGGCATAAAAATCCCTATTGCTTTGAAAGTTCAAGTCGTTTACGAGATAAAAAGCATTGTTTATTGTCTGAAGTCTCTTGTTCGGGATGGTCCTAAATAAAGGTTTCAATAGCCAGCTGCACGTTCCGTTTCTATTGTGTTTTTGCGACTGATAGATAGATTCGCGGTATATTTCCCATATAGTATACGATGACTCAAGAAAACTTTATTAAGTCAGTCTATCTTTATTCGAAATAGCAAAAGTTTCTTTGAAATCATTAAAACAAAGAAGGAAAAGTTTTTTTGACACTTTGGGAGTGTCTATAGTTGGTAGTAACCGGCTGTGAAAACGCCTAGGTACAACTCTTATACCCTTATAAAACACGAATCCTATGACTGCTACTCGCAATGGTTCTAATAAAAGTTTAGAGAGAAGGTTGACCTATACCACTTTGCGGATACATCAAAAGTTTTTTGGGGCGCAGACAATGTAATCCATATCATGCAAGTTGTGGGTTCAAGTGTTCAAAACCAGATGAATATAACAAAAAAATCGATAAAATAGATGGACTCTATTGAGGGGTTTAAAAAATAAAAAGAGAATATTGTTCTTTTTATTAAGAGGGTCACGGCACTGGTGTCGAGCTGCAAACTTAGCAGATATCGATGCTTGCATGGTAAACGGCAGCTCTAACCGCTTCAATATGGTTTAAAAATTATACAGCCCTGATGCGCTTACGCATTTGCAAACTATTTTCTTCAAAAAAAACAAGCCTAGACCTATATTTTTATGCTGTTCGTTATTTAAGTTAAGAGAGGACTAGCAAGTATTTTCTTAACTTTGATGGTTTTTCAAGAATTTGATGATTCGGTCAATTTCGTCAACTCTTTTCTTTGGCCTACCATCTCATTCAAGTTGAGTAGGGCAATGAAATAGGGTGCTTCTTGATTCTTCCAGGCAAATCTTGTTTTTATAAATTTGTTTAGATCGATATGAAAAGAAATCAAACGATTAACGTTGTTTTCTTCAATTAGGGTAAAGGTCCACCTTTCAAAGAAAAGGTGTTTTTTTATTTTTTTATAAGATCCAAGATGGCGTATTCACGCTTGATTTAGGCTTTGATTTGTGCTTAAGCCTCTTCTCAAAAGGAATAAAGCCCCTGAATCTCGCTGACATTATTGCTTGATCTTTTTCGAAATCAATGAGTACCACTTGATCCCCATGCACCTCAATTTTCAAAGTGAGGTTCAAAGATATTTATTAAATTGCTCTGTTTTCAAACGTTTATTTTTTCAATTGAGTCCCTATACTTTGGACTTTGGAAAGATTTCAAATCTTTTATGCATTCAATTTTTGTTGATAGTGACTTGTTTTTTTTTCTATCTCCTAATCTCAGCGTGCTAAACAACAAGCTCACTCGTTTAGCATACAACACAAGCAAAATGGGTTACTCTCTAGCTCTCGACCAATGGAGTTTCGAAAAAATCATTTTGAGCAATGCTTGCAAGCAGTCCGATTCTTTATCGGTTTAAAGAATAATTACAACTATACATGTTGTATAATAGAAATGAAAGCCGAGATAGCTCAGATGGTAGAGCATGGGACTGAAAATCCCCGTGTCACCAGTTCAATTCTGGTTCTCGGCACCGCCTATAAAAAAAGTTTCTATTTTATAGCTGATACATAATAAAAATCTTTTTCCTGATTGAAAAAAGTTGCGTTGCTTGTGAAATGACTCCCGAATAAACCTAATGAATAAAAAGTAGACAGTGGTTTTGTTTGTAAAGTATTTTTTTATTCAACTGTAAAAAAACATAAATGAAAGCCTTGAATACGTTTTATTCAAAATCAATTGTTTTGGATTCATTTTTTCTTTTCCGCCTAGGATAAAATCAAATTGAATATGAGAATTCATAAGTTCTCTATGAAAAACTGGATTCAAGTCAAAACAAAAAAACGTTTTTGGAAAAGATTTGAGCCTGATAGGCGTTTTATCGAAGAGGTCGACCACTTGACTTAGCGCTTTGTTTGTGGTATGCTATTGTATTAATCATGAGGAACGAGAGATTGCAAGGGAGCCCAAAGGCTGTGGCTCTCTATGAGAGTTTGATCCTGGCTCAGGATGAACGCTAGCGGTTTGCCTAACACATGCAAGTTGTACGGTGCCATGCCTCTCGGGGTATGGTGGAGTGGCGGACGGGTGAGGAGCGCGTAAGGACCTGCCCCTGGGAGGGGGATAACAGCTGGAAACGGCTGCTAATACCCCATATCCTGAGGAGGAAAAGGATACTAAAGGATAAAAAGAACAGAAAAAATCCACAAAAAATATAGATCCACCCAGGGAGGGGCTTGCGTCTGATTAGCTAGTTGGGGGGGGTAATGGCCTCCCAAGGCAACGATCAGTTGCTGGTCTGAGAGGATGATCAGCCACACTGGGACTGAGACACGGCCCAGACTCCTACGGGAGGCAGCAGTGAGGAATCTTCCGCAATGGGCGAAAGCCTGACGGGGCAATGCCGCGTGGAGGATGAAGGCCCAATGGGTCGTAAACTTCTTTAGATCAGAGACGAAGAAATGACGGTACCTGAAGAACTAAGCATCGGCTAAACCCCGTGCCAGCAGCCGCGGTAAGACGGGGGATGCGAGCGTTATCCGGAATGATTGGGCGTAAAGGGTCCGCAGGTGGCCCGGTCAGTCCGCTGTCAAAGCCTGGGGCTCAACCCTGGAAAGGCGGCGGAGACCACCGGGCTTGAGTCCGGTAGGGGCAGAGGGAATTCCCGGTGGAGCGGTGAAATGCGTAGAGATCGGGAAGAACGCCAAGGGCGAAGGCACTCTGCTAGGCCTGATTTCGCGACTGACACTCAGGGACGAGAGCCAGGGGAGCGAATGGGATTAGATACCCCAGTAGTCCTGGCCGTAAACGATGGATACCAAGCCCTGCGCGTATCGACCCGGGCAGGGCTGTAGCTAACGCATGAAGTATCCCGCCTGGGGAGTACGCTCGCAAGAGTGAAACTCAAAGGAATTGACGGGAGCCCGCACAAGCGGTGGAGCATGTGGTTTAATTCGATGCAACGCGAAGAACCTTACCAGGGCTTGACATGCCGCGAACCCCCCTGAAAGGGGGGGGTGCCTTTGGGAGCGCGGACACAGGTGGTGCATGGCTGTCGTCAGCTCGTGTCGTAAGATGTTGGGTTCAGTCCCGCAACGAGCGCAACCCCCGTCTCTAGTTGCCCACAATTCGGCACCCTAGAGAGACCGCCGGTGTTAAGCCGGAGGAAGGTGGGGATGAGGTCAAGTCAACATGCCCCTCTTGCCCTGGGCGACACACGTGCTACAATGGCCGGGACAAAGAGATGCGACCCCGCAAGGGCCAGCGTGACCTCATAAACCCGGCCTCAGTTCGGATTGTAGGCTGCAACCCGCCTACATGAAGGAGGAATCGCTAGTAATCGCCGGTCAGCCATACGGTGGTGAATCCGTTCCCGGGCTTTGCACACACCGCCCGTCACACTATGGGAATCGGCCATGCCCCAAGTCGTTACCCCAACCCTTAAGGAGGGGGATGCCAAAGGCAGGGCTGGTGACTAAAGTGAAGTCGTAACAAGGTAGCCGTACTGGAAGGTGTGGCTGGATCACCTCCTTCTTAGGGAGATATAAGAGTTCAAAACTCTCATCCCAGGCCGATCAGAGCCCACACATGGGTAACACACCCTCATCTCACACACATAACCTGCAATAAAGGGTTGAAAGCAATCCCCGTGGTTGGTTAGGATAAAAGGGCTATTAGCTCAGTGGTTAGAGCGCGCCCCTGATAAGTGCGCCGCAAGGGATGAGCTCAGAGTGAATCTCAGCCTCTTCTGATAGAAAGGTTTAAGATTCTGCCAGCGCCTAACCGGGTCAGGGATCCTAGGGACCCTAGCATGGCGCAAGAGTCGATCAGTCGGGACACGTACAAATATAGAATAGCAACCTGAAAAAAAAAATGAGAAAAAGAATAGAATAATACTTTTTTTCCTTCTTCCCCCTATGTTGGGAAGTCGGTGCCGAAGATCCAAGGCCTACTTATTCGCCCTAGGACGCATGCTCATCTCTCGGCTCACTATACTCTCTTTTTGATAGGAAGGCTAGACTCTCGACTGTATCCTTATGGGCTCTTTACTGCGGGATCCTTTTTTGAAAAAGGGACGGCGACATCAAACCTTAAAAGCATTTGATCCCCTTCTTTTATAATAATTTGAGAGATGGTCCTTTGCAAATGATAAAAAAGATGTCAGGATAGTCTATTAAAAATCGAATGGACATCCGGAAAGCACAACTCGGTGAAAAGCCGCACGTTGCGCTTGAGGGGCTTTTCTATAGAGAAGAGTTCCACGGGCGAGGCCTCTGGTTCAAATCCAGAATGGCCCATCCGCGATTTGCGTGATTCACATTCTTATAACTCAAAGGTGAAACATATATTTGGCCGGGAAAAATCAATCACGATCATCTCGTTTGTTTTCCCCTATTGATTAGGGGGTATAGCTCAGTTGGTAGAGCGCTGCCCTTGCAATGGTGCCGTGCGAATGACTCCTTTATGGTTTCTTCGCCTTTCTATGCGGGTTCATCTGAATAAAAAGCGATAGAGTGAATTTATACCCAACGCCTTACCTTCCTTCCAAATAGATAGGGTGGAGACTATCACATGGCGTATACCTGCTTGCACTAAGAACTTTTTCAAAGGGACCTTGGTGGAGTAGGTGGGAGAATGCTGGGAGGACAGGAATATTCCGTGTGGGCCCAAGTTTGAAAGGTGCCAGTGAGACCAGGCAGGTCTTTCCAGAAGAAAATGATGGATCGGGGATGGGCGGCCCCATACCTGTGCAAGCGGGGCGGTATACCCATCCCCTGAGTGAGCATAGCATCTGGGCTCGTGACGGGGGCCTGTTCTTCCTCGTTGCTCCGCGTAGCAAGGGACAACGGGATTGCCTAGAAGGGTTGGTTTTCTCTGCCCTACGGTTTGAGAGGGGCCACAAAAAAAACGCGTATGGCATCAAGCTGTGCATATACTTAATAGAAGGCCTTGAGGTTGGTATTAGGTAGACTCTATTTTGTTTAATACCTTCCAAAGAGCCCACCATGGCACGAGCTGTAAGGTGTGTTCGGGAGAGGATGGATGCCTTGTTGTTATCTCTAAGTTAAGACAGATAAGCTAGGTATACATTTTCTCATGGCAGATGTCAGCGGTTCGAGCCCGCTTACCTCCATAGTTTTTTGTTTTTTCCGAGCTTTGCACTTTGTTTTCATTTTTGTTTCCTTCCCTCTCTTATTAATCGGGTATTAATTTGGGGGAAGGGATTTCTCTTCAGTATAAAATCAATTTTTAATAAGACTTTTTTGCTGTCATATACAGCAACTTTCTTAAATATTAGTCTAATCTTTGGCTATTAGATTCAGACATTCTAGTTAGAATCTTGAATCTTAATATAATTTTTTTAATTGTGCTTGAATATGTCGAGTAGCGGGATAAAACAACACTTTTTTACTTTTTTATTCCTTTATAAGGAAATAACGGAGAATAAAAAATTGTTTGAGAACTAAAAAAGGTTTTGCGGGCTTCTTCTTTTTTTGTTCAAATAAAAGGAATAAGTTCCACGGCTTTTCTATAGTTTTAGTAAAGCCATCGTTGTTTGCATTAAGCAGAGATGTTATTTTTCAGAAATATATTTTAAGGTTTTAACCTCTTTTATACAAACTTTTTTTAACTCTGAGAGTTTCTTTATGTCTGAAAATAAAAAGCCTTTGTTTTGCTCATGACCCACACAATCTTGTCGTTTATCAAGCATGAAAACAGCGAGCAATTTTGCTGAATAAAAAATGATAACTTTTAAAGTCAATAGAAAAAAATACTATATAAAAAATAAGAAGAAAACAACAAAGATTGGCTTGGCAAGCAAGGTGAGAAAAGGCTGAACGGTGAAAACAATTGTACAAGCTGTACGTTGTGTTGACGGTGGAACGTGTTTTCACTTGACAACTTGATAGGGTACCTATTATGCTATGTAGATAGGACGCGTGCTCCCAACTCGCATATGCTTGCATATGCGAGTGGTTTGAGCTCTCCTTCTTCTATTGCATAATCGCATAGGATTTGTTTTCATGTGACTTGTGTAACGATAAAGGTTCAAGGAAAGAGGGGCTTACGGTGGATACCTAGGCATTCAGAGGCGAAGAAGGGCGTCGTAGCCGGCGAAATGCTCCGGGGAGCTGGGATTATGTAAAGATCCGGAGATTCCCGAATGGGGTAACCCCAATGTACCTGCAAGCCTTTGGTTTGCAGGGGGTAACCTGGTGAATTGAAACATCTTAGTAACCAGAGGAAGAGAAAGCAAACGCGATTCCCCCAGTAGCGGCGAGCGAAGAGGGATCAGCCTAAACCGGTTGAGCCGGGGTTGTGGGAGGGCAGTTAGGGCGCTTCTCTGGTAGACGAAGCGATTGAGTTTCGCACCGCAGATGGTGAGAGTCCAGTAGTCAAAAGCAGAGTTTTGCTCTTGCCCCAACCCAAGTAGCACGGGGCACGTGAAATCCCGTGTGAATCTGCGAGGACCACCTCGTAAGGCTAAATACTCCTGAATGACCGATAGTGAACGAGTACCGTGAGGGAAGGGTGAAAAGAACCCTGGAGAGGGAGTGAAAAAGACCATGAAACCGTAAGCTTACAAGCGGTGGGAGGGGGTTTGAACCCCTGACCGCGTGCCTGTTGAAGAATGAGCCGGCGACTCATAGGCAGTGGCACGGTTAAGGCGTTACGCGCCGGAACCGTAGCGAAAGCAAGTCTGACAAGGGCCCATGTCATTGTTTATGGACCCGAACCCGAGTGATCTAACCATGGCCAGGGTGAAGCTTTGGTGAGACTGAGTGGAGGCCCGTACCGACCGATGTTGAAAGATCGGCGGATGAGCTGTGGTTAGGGGTGAAATGCCAATCGAACTCGGAGCTAGCTGGTTCTCCCCGAAATGCGTTGAGGCGCAGCGGTGTTCGAGGGTGGGCCAGGGGTAAAGCACTGTTTCGGTGCGGGCTGCGAGAGCGGTACCAAATCGAGGCAAACTCTGAATACTGGCCCTGCCTGCCGAGCACCAGTGAGACAGAGGGGGATAAGCTTCTTTGTCGAGAGGGAAACAGCCCAGACCATCGGCTAAGGCCCCCAAATGGCCGCTAAGTGGCAAAGGATGTGGGAGTGCTCAGACAGCCAGGAGGTTTGCCTAGAAGCAGCCACCCTTTAAAGAGTGCGTAATAGCTCACTGATCAAGCGCTCCCGCGCCAAAGATGAGCGGGACTCAAGCGGCCTGCCGAGGCTGTGGGATGTAAAAAGCATCGGTAGGGGAGCGTTCCGCGGCAGGTTGAAGCGTAAGCGAGAGCAGGCGTGGACGAGGCGGAAGTGAGAATGTCGGCTTGAGTAACGCAAACACTGGTGAGAATCCAGTGCCCCGAAAACCCAAGGGTTCCTCTGGAAGGCTCGTCCACGGGGGGTAAGTCAGGGCCTAAGGTGAAGCCGAAGGGCGCAGCCGATGGACAACAGGCAGACATTCCTGTACCTCTTCGAGCTGGGGACGAGGGACGGAGCAGGCTCGGCTGGCCGAGGGATGGTATCTCGGTTGAAGGGCTCAAGGCGCGATGGAGGCAGTGATCCTGGCTTTAGCTAAAGCCCGAGTTAGTAAAGCGTTACGGCGCTGAAGAGGCCTATGCCATGCTCCCAAGAAAAGCTCGTACCTCTCCAGGCTCGGAGAGCCTGTACCCGAGACCGACACAGGTGGGTGGGTAGAGAATACCTAGGGGCGCGAGGCAACCCTCTCTAAGGAACTCGGCAAAATAGCCTCGTAACTTCGGGAGAAGAGGTGCTTCCTCTTTGGGGGAAGCCGCAGGGACCAGGCCCAAGCGACTGTTTACCAAAAACACAGGTCTCCGCCAAGTTGAAAAACGATGTAAGGGGGCTGACGCCTGCCCAGTGCTGGAAGGTTAAGGAAGTTGGTGGCCCCCTCCTTAAGAGGGGGGAAGCTGGCGACCGAAGCCCCAGTCAACGGCGGTCGTAACTATAACGATCCTAAGGTAGCGAAATTCATTGTCAGGTAAGTTCTGACCCGCACGAAAGGCGTAACGATTTGGGCGCTGTCTCGGAGAGGGGCTCGGTGAAATAGACATGCCTGTGAAGATGCGGGCTACCTCCACTGGGACAGAAAGACCCTATGAAGCTTTACTGTTCCCTGGCATTGGGTCTCGGCCCTTCCTGCGCAGCCTAGGTGGGAGGCACAGAAGCTCCTCTTCCGGGAGGGGTCAAGCCATCCGTGAGAGACCACCCTGGAAGGGCTAAGATCCTAACCAATTGGAACCGTGTCAGGCAGACAGTTTCTCTGGGGCAGAGGCCTCCCAAAGAGTAATGGAGGCGTGCAAAGGTTCCCTCAGGCTGGACGGGAATCAGTTAGAGAGTGTAAAGGCAGAAGGGAGCTTGACTGCAAGACCAACAAGTCGAGCAGGGACGAAAGTCGGCCTTAGTGATCCGACGGTGCCGAGTGGAAGGGCCGTCGCTTATCGGATAAAAGTTACTCTAGGGATAACAGGCTGATCTTCCCCAAGAGTCCACATCGACGGGAAGGTTTGGCACCTCGATGTCGGCTTAACACATCCTGGGGCGGTAGCACGTCCCAAGGGTTGGGCTGTTCGCCCATCAAAGTGTTACATGAGCTGGGTTCAGAACGTCGTGAGACAGTTTGGTCCATATCTAGTGGAGGCGTGAGAGCATTGAGGGGCCATCTCCCTAGTACGAGAGGACCGGGAGGCACGCACCGCTGGTGTGCCAGTTCTCGTGCCAACGGGACACGCTGGGTAGCCATGTGCGGAACGGATCACTGCTGAAAGCATCTAAGTAGGAAGCCTACCCCAAGATGAGTGCTCGCTATTAGGCCCCGGTTAGAACAACCGGACTCCAATCATAGGAGAACAGAGCTGCCATGTGGAAGTGCAGCGATGCATGCAGCAGAGGTAGGCTAACAGGCCGATACACTTGAACCATTATTCGCTCCAAGCCACACACTTGATTTGATGCCGGAGAGATCTCCGGCGCAAGTCATTCAAGTCATTTTGGTGCCCTAGGCACAGTGGAACCACACTCATCCTATCCCGAACTGAGTAGTGAAACACTGCAGCGGTCAAAATACTATGGGGGATGCCCCATGGAAAAATAGCTAGGTGCCAGAATGACCAAAATATTCGTTCATTTCATTAAAGTTTAACATCATTGTTGTTTTATTATGTTAATATTTTTTTACTTTTTTTTTAAGGTAAGAAAGGTTTATAAAAACCTATGACTCACGTTTTTTGTCAAAACTATTAGAATAATGCTTGCCACAAGGAAGTAACAGATTCTAGAACAGAGTCTATATATTTTCGAACGTATGAGCTCTTCACTTTTATATTAGTCTTTTGTTAAATAGTATATGTCTGTAAAACTTTAGAAAACATTTTTTCAAATCAGATTGAGGCAATATTTGGTATCAAGGATAGTATAATATATGCGTGGATTCTGAAAAGGGTTTTCAAAGAACTAATTAATAAGAAGGCAAGCAACGAAAGTTTGGTCTGATTGCTTTTTCAGATAAAAAGGACTCTAAACAAATGCCCTATGCTTAGCAGCCCAGACGATTTTAGAAAGTAAATAAAACCTTTTTGCCCTTCCTTTGATCAATGAGCATACGATCGATAAAGAACCGATGACCCAGAATCATTTTTCGCATGCAACGGAGCGCTGCTATCAAACCCATATGAAACGATTTGCCTATGATCTACGGTTTAACTCCCAAGCTCTCACCTAATGGGATGCCCAATGCTATGGTGATGAGCATGGGCCCCCAGCATCCATCGATGCATGGGGTGCTTCGATTGGTCCTTACATTGGATGGCGAGAACGTGCTAGATTGCGAACCTGTGCTAGGATACTTACACCGAGGGATGGAAAAGATTGCAGAGGGCCGAACAATTATCCAATATTTGCCATATGTGACTCGATGGGATTATCTTGCAACTATGTTTGCAGAGGCAATAACAGTTAATGCTGCAGAGCGATTGGCAAACATCCAAGTTCCAGCTCGAGGCAGTTACATCCGTATGATTATGCTAGAGCTGAGTCGAATTGCGTCTCATCTGCTGTGGCTTGGCCCTTTTCTGGCAGACATTGGCGCGCAAACGCCTTTCTTTTACATCCTACGTGAACGAGAGATGATTTCTGACCTGTTTGAGTCGGCTACAGGAATGCGCATGATGCACAACTACTTTCGCATAGGGGGAGTGGCTTGTGATCTTCCCTATGGCTGGGTAGACAAGTGTTTAGGCTTTTGTGAATATTTTTGGTTCAAGACAGACGAGTATGAGAGACTTATCACTAACAACCCAATCTTTGTAAAACGTGTTGAAGGGATAGGAGTCATTTCTCGTGAGGATGCTATGAACTGGGGCCTTTCTGGGCCTATGCTTCGTGCCTCTGGTGTTCCTTGGGATCTTAGAAAGGTCGATCATTATGAGTGTTATGATCAATTAGATTGGTCAGTGCAATGGGCTACAGATGGAGATTGTTTGGCAAGGTATCTTGTACGAATTGGTGAGATGAGGCAGTCGGTAAGGATCTTAGAACAAGCGCTGAAAGCATTGCCAGGGGGGCCATACGAGAACTTAGAAGCAAGAAGAATCAACCAAGGACGAGGCTCAGAATGGGATGCATTTGAGTATCAGCATCTGAGTAAAAAAGCATCTCCAACCTTTCGGATCCCAAGTCAAGAGCACTATGTGCGTGTGGAGGCGCCTAAAGGAGAGCTAGGAGTGTTCTTAATAGGAGATGATAGCCCTTTTCCTTGGAGGTGGAAGATCCGGCCACCCGGCTTTGTAAATCTTCAAGTTCTTTCACAACTCGTGTGTGGTCGCAAGCTTGCTGACATTATGAGTATACTTGGCAGTATTGATATTATTATGGGGGAGGTAGATCGGTAGCTAAACTCTCTTATTCGTTAAGCATACCCTGTAAACGAATGGGCGCCAATCTTGAAAATCATTCCTTAGGACTGATAAGGAGATAACATGAATGACTGGATTCAAGCTCTCTTACACCTATTTTCAGACAGCGTGCAAGCTGAATCTTTCAAGCCAATCGAGGCAAAACTAGTTGAGCCGATTGGGATTGTAGCGCTAATAGCAGGCATTTTCTTTTTGTTGGTAGGGGCTACTCTAGGAGTGCTTGTTATCGTGTGGTTAGAAAGAAAGGTATCCGCAGGTGTTCAACAACGTGTAGGTCCGGAGTTTGCAGGGCCATTGGGTCTGTTACAAGCTCTTGCTGATGGTCTTAAACTTCTTTTCAAAGAGGTCATACATCCCAGTAGAGCAGATGAAAGACTCTTTGGACTAGGGCCTGCTATGGTAGTCGTGCCAGTGTTCTTATCTTATTTGATCATTCCTTTTGGACCGGGCATGATGTTGGAAGATTTAGGAGTTGGGGTCTTGTTTTGGATAAGTATTTCTAGCATTGCTCCCCTTGGACTCCTTATGTCTGGTTATGCTTCCAATAACAAGTTTTCTTTTCTAGGTGGGCTTCGAGCGGCTGCCCAATCGATAAGTTATGAGATCCCATTGGCTTTATCTGTGCTTGCTGTGTGCCTTTTATCAAGTAGCCTCAATACTTCCGACATTATCGAAGCACAATCTTCTTTTGGTGTGCTCAGCTGGAATGTATGGCGGCAGCCTATTGGGTTCATTGTGTTCTTAATCTCTGCCTTGGCAGAGTGTGAGCGTTTGCCCTTTGACCTTCCTGAGGCAGAAGAAGAACTAGTTGCTGGATATCAAACCGAATACACGGGGATCCAGTTTGGTCTCTTTTATGTTGGTTCTTATGTCAATTTGCTTGTTTCATCTTTGTTTGTGACTGTGCTTTATCTTGGGGGATGGGGATTGCCTCTCTCAGGTGTAATAGAAAGAATGGTTCCTGTTGGATTGCAAGGCTCACTTCTTCCCGTTCTTGTAGGCTTGACAGGCCTTTTTGCCACATTTCTCAAAGCTTATTGCTTTCTTTTTTTTGCGATTCTAACCCGATGGACCCTTCCAAGAGTTCGTATTGATCAGCTACTGGATCTCGGCTGGAAATTCCTGCTTCCTGTATCTCTAGGCAACCTATTGCTTACAGCATGCTGCAAGCTGGTTTTTGTGTAACTACTAAGCCCTTATGACAAATTCCCTGTTGTCTTATACCCGTCAAGCTTCGCAAGCTGCTCGTTTCATTGGACAAGGTTTTCTTGTAACTTTGGACCATATGAATCGATCTGCTGTTACAATTCAATACCCATATCAAAAGCTTGTTCCGTCTGAACGGTTTCGAGGGCGAATTCATTTTGAATTTGACAAGTGTATTGCATGTGAGGTGTGTGTTCGCGTTTGCCCTATCAATCTACCAGTCGTACATTGGCAATTTCAACCGGTTCAAAAGAAAAAACAATTGAAGGCTTATAGCATTGATTTTGGAGCATGCATCTTTTGTGGAAACTGTGTAGAGTATTGTCCCACAAATTGTTTATCAATGACAGAAGAGTATGAGATGTCTGTGTATGATCGACATGAGCTCAATTATGATCACATTGCGCTTGGTCGATTGCCTGCCTGCACAGAGGTCGATGCACTGGTTGAAACAAGCCCGATTCTAGAAAAATAGATTGTCACTTGGAGAACCGAGGGGGACTGGGAGGAACAAGTGATCGACGAGAGGAGCCCACACAATGAGGATTGTGTTTGATACATATCGATCCAGTCTATTCGCTGCCATTGAACTAGGCGTCATCTTAGGATCCATAGGTGTAATCGTTTCTCCTTCGATGATCTACGCAGCTCTTTCTTTAGGAGTCACCCTATTTTCGATTGCTTTTCTTTATCTTTTATTCAATGCAGACCTATTAGCCGCAGTCCAGGTGCTTGTGTACATCGGAGCCATCAATGTGCTGATTGTATTTGCAATTATGCTCGTTGGGCCAACCCCCTTGCCACCCTCGCGCCCCCTTGCTTATCGATTACTATGTTTTGGTGTTGTAAGTGGTCTCTGCTTACCTCTCGTGTTCGCCAGTACCGAAGGGTTGTGGAATAGAACCAAGTTAGAAATACCAGGAAAGCGGGCTGGCTGAATCATATGATCTCTCAATTCGACAAAGCGAATAACAACAACTACAGGATCATGAGCCATTCGAATCGCTGATTGAGAGGCCCGCCAGGCTTACTTGAGGAGATGCCGCAAGCAGATAAGCATGCCTGTTTTTTGAAAAATGGTCTGTGCTCGTGACAAATGTTTTTACAAAAGGGAAAAGGGAGGACACAAAAAGAAACACAAGCTGCTTGAACAAGAAATCGCGTTGCTTACTTGTCGCCCCCTGTCAAGTTCTAAATCTTTGTAAATAGCTTCGTTCAGGTTCGACCTCAACCCTCTTCTGGAGAAGGGAGTTGTATGCCTATCCTTGGGAGAACTTGAGAGTATCATTCAATCAATTTTTTCTTGTATCCTCTCTATTCCGTTATGAAAAAAAACCAGCCGGACTGATATAGCGTTGGGCTTATCTCGTCAGAAGAGCTTTCACTCGTTAGGTTTGACCGCGAATAGGAGCTAGCGCTTACTTACTCAAGAAAGCATCAAGAGGCCGTGTGAGGGTTACACCTCGAGCACGGCTTGTTAGGTGAGAGAGGCTATTGTAAACCTTGGAAAACTCCTAGCGAAGGCGAAATTGTTCAGATTGGAATTGGTCTGTTTGATCGTTTCTTGCTTCCTTTTGAGACAGCCTCTCTGCTGTTGTTGGTTGCACTGATTGGTGCAATCTGGATTGCCCGAGCACGACCACAAATCAAAAGAGATATGTCCTCTCAGGATAAGTCTCTTTTATAAACGATAGAATAGCCAGCTATCCGATATCAAGCACCCCTTGTTTATGATCTGTTTGAACCATTGCCTTGTTTTAGGGTCTTGTCTCTTCTGTATCGGCCTTTATGGCTTATTGACCGCAGATAACACAGTCCGAGCTCTTATGTGTCTTGAACTCTTATTCAATGCTGTGAATATCAACCTTCTCGCCTTTTCAAGTTTCTTGGACACAGCTGAATCACGAGGAGAACTATTTGTCCTGTTTGTAATTACAATCGCTGCCGCAGAGGCTGCCATTGGGCTATCAATCGTATTAGCGATACATCGTGCACGGGGGTCATCTCAGCTCAGCTTCCTTAGTTTATTGCGTTGGTAACTCTTGGTTCGCAAGAAGAAGCAAGATAGAATAAACCTTACCCTTAGGGTTAGGGCTCACGAGCCCCAGGCACAGCAAAGCGTTCTGATTTATTGTTGTTAAACTTTTTACTCAATGGCACATTCGATTAAAATCTACGATACATGTATTGGTTGCACGCAATGTGTGCGTGCTTGCCCCACCGATGTGCTAGAAATGGTTCCGTGGGGTGGTTGCAAAGCAAGCCAAATAGCTTCTGCTCCTCGAACCGAAGACTGTGTAGGTTGTAAAAGATGCGAATCGGCATGCCCAACTGATTTCCTTAGTGTGCGCGTGTACCTAGGTGCAGAAACAACTCGTAGCATGGGCTTGGCATACTAATTGCTTTCTAGCCCCGCAGTGACTCACTCTCCAACGTTCCCTTATCAGGCCAACGTTGGAAGGGCCCTGCCAATGCCTTGCCTTAAAAAAGGCAGATCAATACCCGACCAAAGACCCACCCCTCTATGAACACTTTTCCCTGGCTAAGCACTGTTGTGGCCCTCCCACTCTTATCCAGTTTCCCGCTCCCTTGGTTAAGAGAGAGGGGCAACCATTTAGTTCGTTGGTATTGCCTAGTCGTCTGCCTCATTGACTTCGTGCTGCTTGGGCATGTACTCAGTTCTCATTATGATTTCTCCACGCAGGGACTGCAATTGCGAGAAGATTGGAGTTGGATCCCTTCTTTCGGTGTACATTGGTCCTTGGGACTAGATGGTCTTTCCATGTGCTTGGCACTCCTTACGGGTTTTGTTACGACTCTCGCAGTGCTTGGGGCTTGGCCTGTGACGCGCCATCCGGGCTTATTTTATGTTCTTATGCTTGCAATGTATACAGGTCAGATGGGCTTGTTTGCTTCGCAAGACATGCTGCTTTTTTTCCTCATGTGGGAGCTTGAGCTCGTCCCCGTCTATTTTCTTCTCTCTCTGTGGGGGGGGAGAAAGCGGCTTTATGCGGCAACAAAGTTTCTTCTTACTACAGGGATTGCATCTTTATTTATTTTGTTGTCTGCTATTGTCATGGCTCTTTATGGCAAACCCACCACATGGGATCTCTCAACCCTATCCAGTAAAGCATTTCCTCTTGGTTTACAGATCGCCCTGTATTTAGGACTTTTTGTTGCTTTTGGGGTCAAGATTGCTACATTTCCTCTTCACACCTGGCTCCCAGACACCCATGGAGAGGCTCACCCTAGCACTTGCATGCTATTGGCTGGCATCTTACTCAAGATGGGTGGCTATGGGTTGATTCGGCTCAACGTCCAGATCTTATCCCAGGCCCATCACCTGCTTGCCCCGTGGCTGATAGTCTTAGGAGTCATCAACATTGTCTATGCAGCCCTTACCTCTCTTGCTCAACGAAACCTCAAAAGAAAGATTGCTTATTCCTCGGTCTCTCATATGGGCTTTGTCCTCATTGGCATAGGGTCTTTGACAGACATAGGCATGAGTGGGGCTCTGCTCCAAATGATCTCTCATGGCCTCATTGGTGCAAGCCTCTTTTTTTTGGCTGGAGCCTTATATGACCGTACAAGAACACTCATCTTAGAGCATATGGGAGACATGGCAAGGCCCATGCCTAAGATGTTTGCTCTCTTTACGGCTTCCTCTCTCGCCTCTCTTGCTTTACCTGGTATGAGCGGCTTCCCTGCAGAACTCTTGGTCTTCTTTGGGCTCGCACTCAGCCAAGCGTACTCCCTCTCTTTTCGCATTCCTCTCATAGCGTTTCAAGCACTTGGAATTGTGCTCACTCCCATCTATTTGCTCGCAATGCTCAGACAGATCTTCTATGGCAAGCAGGCACGTTTCAGTCATAGGCGTCTTGTCGATCTAGGGCCAAGAGAGACCTTTGTCAGCTTTGCCTTACTCTTGCCCATCGTGGGGATTGGCATCTGTCCTCAGCTTGTCACTCAGCTCTACCAGGGCAGCCTATCTTGGTAATTCAAGCCATCTTTATACTTGTTCTCCTGAATGACGATTACGATAGATCAGCCTCTGTAGTAATCTTTTAGAGTCTACGAGGAGAGCCATTATCGCTTACAAACACGTGTAAGGGAAATCGAGATAAAAGAGATGCGAAGGAAAGTGAACGCACGCCTCTATTGTTTATATGAATATGTACCCACGCTACATAGGTAAATTGAAAGATAAGACTCTCAGAGCTCAACTCAAAAATCAAAGGGTAACTTCACGTCAAGAGAGAGGATGGACACCTAGAGCTCACAATGCTCCACAGAGATCTTGGAAGGAAGTTAAAGAACAAGTATTGCGAAAAGTGCAAAAATCCCTAGCAAGACTATATGATTCGGATGCAGAGCCTCATCTAAAAGAATTTTCTACAGATAAGAAAGTTTGGGGGTATACCTTACTCTTAGAAGCTGATGGTAGATTTCCCTATGATACTATACTGTTCAAGTCGTACTCTAAAACTATAAACAGTGGAAAGGGAAAGAGGGTTGTGAAGAATCGGGCATACGAGATCATGACCACAGAGGCCTTGAAAGAAAAGAGACTCAAAGAAGAAATTTAATAGAGGAAACTCTGTACTTGTATTAATGCGTTTTTAGATTATAATAAGGTTGCTGGCCTTCGATAAGTGTGTTTTGAGCTCGAGAGAACCTACTCTTAACGAAGAGATGATATGCGTGACCAGGTCTTGTGCCTGGCCACTACAAAAAAATAAAGGAGGAGCATGGCAAAAAAAAATATAAAGAATGATGATTTTAATAAAGATTGGAGAGATGAAAGCGACAAAGAAAAGGCTCGAAAGCTGGAAGAGTATCTCAGAAACGTGTTCTTAAGGACGTACATACCTCCATTTTTCACTAAGTATCATTGTGTTTTATGTAATGATTTTTATGAAAGAATTTACCGATCCTTTCACAACAAAACAGTGCTAAAGAACAATCTTAACAAGGTGTCCCAAGGCATGGATTTAAGCCTTTTAGATTCTTTAGTCTTAGATTACGAATACGACTCTCCCATTATATCGAAAGATTTGGAAAATACAGCCAAGAGGCGCTTGCACGATTTTATCAATCAAATAAGAAAAGTAGGGGCCCTCTCCTATTCTTATCAGCCCCTGGCGCTATCACCTCAATTTTTTTCAACTTCTTATGGCCTTTATCTAGGCACTCTTAAGAGGATGGTCATCGAAAAATCTTATGACCTGATGGGAGAAAAGGCCTTAGAAATAGGACAGATCTTAGTGGGATTATCCCTCCGTCCTTGCCATATATCGATTATCGAAGGTCTGGAAGGTGAGGGAACTAGCATGCACATGAGACTGTTTCAAGAACTCCGAATTAAATATACTAATGGCAACAGGGAGAGCCCTCTAAAGAAGTCACTTCTATTGACAGGAGCCTTTTGTGCCATCTTGGGAGGAAAGCCGACAGGGATCTCTCAAACCATGATGCAGGCATATAGGAAAGATCTTGGACTTCCTAGCATCCTTAAGCAATTCACACATTCGGATTTGTCGCTTTGGAAAGAATGCAAGGATTGGTCAGATAAAATGGCTGAAGAGCTCTCTCAGATGGAAACAATTCAAATGTTTCAAAGGTATACCAAGGTATCAAAGGCTAAGCATCAGGGTACCTGTTTCATACCGCCCACGGGAGAGAACTATCCACTAGATGAGACTTTGTCTTCTTTTAAAAAAGTTTATCCTCAATACTTGGAAGGCTTCCAAATGGCTCTCATCTACCAATCAATTTTTCAATATAAAGATCGCTACCCAAAGGCCCAGGTAGAGTTTATAGGTCATCTTGGGGATCAGTGCATCTTAAGCTTGAATGAAATAGAACTAGAACATGTACTGTATCGTCTTGCAGAGATCCTTCCAAAGGTAGGGAGTGATCTAGGGCTTATGAACGTGCAGAAATTTCAACCTTACAGGTTTTTCCCACCATCTTCAGATTAAGGCTCAGCCATATAGGAAGAGGTTTTCAAAATACCCTACTTTATTTCTACTCAGTAGGGGTAAGATAAAAACCCCAATGAGTCTTAGACTCCCCATTGAGTTCTATTAAAGAGAAGGGTCATTTCTCAGTTGTACGTTAGTACAATCAGTTCAAAAAAGAGACTGTTACGAGTTGTCTAAGAACTAAACACAGCCCATCATCAATACGTTTTTTCTCTTCTTCTCTGTTTTTTGATCTGAAAAAACCAGCATACAGAGATGTAAGTTTATTGAGTTTAATTCTTTCGAATAAAGTTTAACGAAAATAGTTTTCTTACATAGCATGTTGTACTTGCTGGTTGCAAAAAGATCAAAATCAAACCTATGTATCTCATCGTGATCCCGGTTATAGGGGTTGGTATTCATAAAATTGAACTTTATGTAAATGGAGTCGCCTAGAAAAAAGATTGTTTTCTTCAAAAAAACAAGTCTATCTTGCAATGCTGTTACTGTTTTCATAAGTTTTTTTCCTTTCTATTAACAAAAAGGATAATATTCGTCTCTATAGTAATTCACCTGAACTTAATCTCAGGGTTACGCGATGGCAGATTGTATAAACATGTGCCAAAATAAGCTTGTCCTGTATGGCCAAGAGACCAAAAGCGCTACGATAGGCAGATATGTTGGATAGAAAACTTTGAATATGAAAAAAAGTATCTAAAGAAATGTGCTTGAGAAAGGGCTCAGAGGAGAGGATTGGTTGTGCCTGCATCCAACCATTATTCCCAACAGGTTCAGTAAATAAGAGAACAACTTGGGGCAGAGTCTGTTGATAATCACTTAGATGGTTTGACTAAGTTATGGGGTATTGGTTAGGGTAGGTTGCAAAGCAAATCGCTGGCTTTGTATTCATTGGAACTCAATAGGTAAGTGCTTCTTCATTTGATAGAAATAGAGGTTGATCTTTCAAAATCTTTTGACTTTTTGTGAGCTATTTTTTGTCAAAAAGATCAAATGAAACTTATATAAAAACCCCGGACTTATAGAGCGTTCAACAAGTTGTTACCCGGGCTTCATCGTGTTCCAACAACAGGTGTATTTCTTTTCTGGCAAGCCAAAAAAAACGAGTTGCTTGGCTTGTTTCTACAGGCAATTTACTTTGAATCTATTCTTTAGACTTTTTACTCAATTGAGACGAATTGAACCATTCATTTATTTCTTTGCGCTGTTCAGCTATGGTATCTCATTAAGATCATTTTTTGGTCATTTTTAAAGACTAAAAACCAGTGTAGAAATTATTTATCCTTTATTTTGTTGTTATCTTGTTTTTTATTCCTATATTTTATTTCGTATAATCAATGAACTGCTTTCTAACATTCATAAATTCATAAGAAGATTGAGTTTTTCAAGCAGATAATGGAAAGTTGGATAGTAATCAACTGTTTTCAAATCGATTTTATTGGCATCAATTTCAAATATCTCATCAGGAATTTTTATGAATTTACATGGTAAGTAGAATGAGTACTTATCCTATGGGTCAACTTTCATTTGCATCAATACTGTTTCCAAAAAAAGAGTTTCCTAGTCTAAGAATCTCAAATTTACATCCGCAACTATCTGTGAACCTCAGGTTTTTTCTAATGCATAACCGATTGATCTTGTGGGAAACAGCGGTCATAAAAACGGAAATCCAATCGAAGATTTATTCCCTGTATGCACAAATAATATAAAACGTTTTTGTATAGAACCAGTTCATTAACTATTTGGTAATGAAACTATTCATTAAAATACCTCAAAAAATATTTGGATTGATTTGTTTCTACATGGGCAGTATACATTTTTTATTCAAAACTGTTAATAGGTGATTTTATTGAATATTGACGAATATTTCAAAAAGAGTTGAAGAAATTGGATAGAGGTAACTTTGTGCTTGTATTAGTGCTGTGTCAGGTGTATAATGAGGGTTGCTGGCCCTCGATAAGTCTGCTTCTCTGAAGCGTTCTTGGGTCTGACGAGCCTGCGGGCTAGGTACCACCAATGAAAGGAGAGAAACGGATGAAGATTGCAGTCTATGGGAAGGGTGGGATTGGTAAGTCGACCACCAGTTGCAATATCTCTATTGCTCTTGCGAGGCGGGGCAAGCGGGTGCTTCAGATTGGGTGCGATCCAAAACACGACAGTACCTTTACTCTAACTGGATTCTTGATACCTACAATCATTGATACCTTGCAATCTAAAGATTACCACTATGAAGATGTGTGGCCTGAGGATGTAATCTATCAAGGCTATGGGGGTGTAGATTGTGTGGAGGCGGGTGGGCCTCCTGCAGGTGCGGGATGTGGAGGGTATGTGGTGGGTGAAACAGTGAAGTTGCTAAAAGAGCTGAATGCATTCTATGAGTACGATGTGATCCTATTTGATGTTTTGGGGGATGTTGTATGTGGTGGTTTTGCCGCGCCTTTGAATTACGCAGACTATTGCATTATTATAACAGACAACGGATTTGATGCACTGTTTGCTGCAAACCGGATTGCCGCATCTGTAAGAGAGAAAGCACGCACCCACCCTCTTCGTCTTGCTGGTTTGGTAGGCAATCGTACTTCCAAGAGAGATCTAATTGACAAGTATGTGGAAGCTTGCCCCATGCCAGTCCTGGAGGTTTTGCCTTTGATTGAAGACATTCGGGTGTCACGTGTGAAAGGCAAGACTTTGTTTGAAATGGCTGAAGCGGAGCCCAGCCTTTCCTATGTTTGCGACTTTTATCTCAATATTGCAGACCAAGTCCTAGCAAGACCAGAGGGGATTGTGCCCAAGGAAGTACCGGACCGTGAGCTCTTTAGTCTTCTCTCCGACTTTTATTTAAACCCTACGAGCCAGAAAACTGAAGAGGTGTCGGGAGAGCACTTGGACTTTCTGATGGTCTGATTGGAAAGAATCTTCTTTTTTTCATCTCTTTAAAATTATAGATATAGAGACCTCTAAATCCTATGACACCTCTGACACATACAGAGCCCCTGCACTTCGAATGTGAGACTGGAAACTATCATACTTTCTGTCCTATCAGCTGTGTTGCATGGCTGTACCAAAAAATTGAAGATAGTTTCTTTCTTGTCGTGGGAACAAAGACCTGCGGCTACTTTTTACAAAATGCCTTAGGAGTCATGATCTTTGCAGAGCCACGCTATGCCATGGCTGAACTTGAAGAGGGTGACATCTCTGCACAGCTCAACGATTATCAGGAGCTGAGAAGACTTTGCTCCCACATCAAAAAAGACAGGAACCCCAGTGTAATCGTTTGGATTGGCACCTGCACGACAGAAATTATTAAAATGGATCTAGAGGGGATGGCGCCCAGGCTAGAGATGGAACTTGGGATTCCTATCGTAGTCGCTCGGGCCAATGGGTTAGATTATGCATTTACACAGGGAGAAGACACTGTGCTGGCAGCCATGGCCCATCGTTGCCCCGACTCTGCACGAGTTAAGCATCAGAGCCGCACTGCCATAAAAGGGAAGGACGCTTTGGGGGGCAAAGGCCTACGGGGCTTACTGTCATTCTCACCATCAAGCACAGTTGAGAAAACGGAAACGACCCACCCTCCTTTGGTGCTCTTTGGATCTTTACCCATTACGGTCGCTGTGCAGCTTGAGCTTGAGCTCAAGCGTCAAGGCATCTGGGTTTCGGGTTGGCTGCCCGCTAAACGCTACGCCGAGCTACCTTCCTTGGGCGAAAGTGTTTATGTATGCGGCATCAACCCCTTTTTGAGCCGCACTGCTACCACGCTGATGAGGAGGCGCAAGTGCAAGTTAATAGGTACACCTTTCCCTATTGGGCCCGATGGCACCCGCGCATGGATTGAGAAGATTTGTGCTGTGTTTGGTATTCAGCCAAAGGCTCTTCACGAGAGAGAAGAGCAGGTATGGAAAGGGCTTGAGGGTTACCTGCGCCTGGTACGCGGCAAATCTATATTCTTTATGGGTGACAATCTCTTGGAAATCTCTCTTGCAAGATTTCTTGTGCGCTGTGGCATGATCGTTTACGAGATAGGCATTCCTTATATGGATAAGAGATATCAAGCAGCTGAGCTTGCACTCCTCCAGAGCACATGCCAAGAGATGGGCGTGCTTTTGCCACGGATCGTAGAGAAACCAGACAATTATCACCAGGTACAACGGATCCGCGAGCTCCAACCAGACCTTGTTATCACAGGCATGGCCCATGCCAATCCGCTTGAGGCGAGGGGGGTCAGCACCAAATGGTCCGTTGAGTTCACTTTTGCTCAAATCCATGGGTTTACAAATGCCAGAGACATTTTAGAGCTTGTCACACGACCACTTCGTCGAAATCATAGCCTACAAGAGCTTGGATGGGTACAGCTTGTTCAATCTCCTGCCTAACAAACAAATTCTAGGCGTAAATCAACCTAAAATATAAGGAGAGCAAACAATTTTGCCTGGTAAGCTAAATAATCCTGATAAGCCAGAGAATTCTGATAATGTGTCTGGTAAGCCAAATAATCCTGATAAGCCAGAGAATTTGAATAAGCCAAATAAGCTTAGTAAGCCAGAGAATTCTGGTAAGCCAGAGAATTCTGATAATTTGAATAAGGCGAATAAGCCTAAGAAACCTAAGAAAGTTTTTCCTTTGTCACAACAATACATCGACTCTACTATTCCCCCTATAGTAAAAAATGAATTGATAAAAGAAGATGTTATGACGTACAGAAAAAACGGAGATTTAGTTCCAAAAAAATCGATCGAAATTTCTGAAGCACTGAAACAAAAAACAGACTTTCAAAACGTTTACACGTATACGGGCGAAAAGAATACCTTCTACTATTATCGCAAAGATACAGACAATTATGAAAAATATAGCCTTGCTGAAATAAAGATCATCATGTATCGTATGCTGGAAAAATTTCCTTATCCAGCCCTGAGAGCAAACTCACTCTTAATCAAGATTTGTCAAGAGATAGCGAATTCATCGACTGCGGGGATTGGGAAACTTCCCCTCACTAAAGATCAAAATTCCATTGATGAAATTGATGGAGATTCATCAATGGATCTGTAGATTTTACTTGTCGGGTTCAATGGCAAGAATATTATTCTTGCCATTGAAATATTTTTAATTCTTTGGAGTGGTAGGCAGCAGGTTGTGGTCGACGATGCATCAAGTCTTATACAGGTCCTCTGAACTAACCAATAATTTTCACCTGTGTAGGCATATAAGCATTCATTCATTCTATTATGTGCCAAAAAACAAGGATGGCTGTTGGGTAAGGTCATAAACGAAGCTCTTTCTAAAAAAAATAAAGAGCATAAAAGTGCACATAATTATGCCGCTGAAGTATCAACATTATTGACTGAACCTATTTAGACCCAATTGAGGTTTTAAAAATCAGTATGGCTAGAAACTCTACAAAGCGACTTACGAGGCAAAGCTTAACAAGAAATTTTGAGAAGTATAATGATACGAAGCAAGAGTCTGGCAAATTTATAACATATACGAGGAAATCCCCAAGTTCTAAATATATATCTTATTTTTTAGGTAATGTTTTGAACTTAAGAGACCAGATCGTTCTCTTTATGAACTTTTTTGATTTTATTATGGGCTTTATATACCTTATTGTTTTTCTGCAGTATGGGAGTGTGATTAATAGAATGTGTTTTTATAGATTCGTTTTTAGTATTCTCTGCGGGTTTTGCAAAAGAAAAATAAAATTTATGACACCACTTCATACCGGTTGAAGTTATCTTCTAATCCACGTTGGAGGTCTCTTCTTTCCAAGGGTCTAATTTATGTGATTCTTTTAGAGTTTGTACTTAGGGATTGTTCTTCCTCAATTGTACTATATTGGTAATTAGCATTTATTGGATCCAATTTAGTAAATTTTAGTAAATATAAGAAATATATGCGAACACGCAACGATTGGTTATTTTGAATCAAAAGTAAAGCCTTATCTTGATTAAAAATTGACAGACTCAAATAACAGATGGAAAGAAAGATAAACATCAAATTAGACGAGAACCTTCAAAAACAAAAAGAATGCATTAGAGTGATAAAACAATATTATCAATCAAAACAAAAACAGCTAAGTTGGAACATTATTTCACCATCAAAGAGCAGTTTAGAGCGAATTATAATTGTATTTCATTTGTTGTGGCTTGTCCCTTTTTTCTGACAGACATTCGAGTAAACATTTGCACTAGGTTCTACTCTACTCAAGTTAAAAAAGCAAGAAAGGTTGGTATTGTGGGCTCCACTCTCTGATGCCACCCACCAGATAGTTTGAAAGATTTGAATCGATAGCCAAGCGCCTCAGACTCTCAATCATTTGAAGCAAAGTTGACACCTTTGGTTTTGGTTTCATTGAACATGGGGTTTGGAAGCCTGCAATTGCCTTCATTGTCATACTACAATGGAGATAGAGCGAGCGTCATTGATTTGGTTTAAGCAATGGGCATGCTAAGCTTTCAAAAAGAATAAATTAGCATGCCTATTGCTTGAACGTGAATCCGATCGGGTATAAATAGCTGACTTTTACCGATAACAGCGATTGAAAAAATCACCTTGGAAAAGCCGATCTCAAGACACAAAAGATTTTCTCAAATAATATAAGTTGTACCCAACAGTGGGGTAAAAAGAAGTCTCCAAGCGGGAGAAGGGTCATAAAAGGTCTCTCGCTTGGCTGATTTTCATCCATCGGTTACTCCGCCCTATTGGTTAGCCTCCTGAGCCCTGCCCCCTTGTCGAAAAAAGATTGAAAAATCGTTGTAAATAAGCCATCAGCCAGGATTTGGCGCTGTGTACATAATGTTTGAAGCGTTGAAAGAAGGTCTTACGGGACCTTCTTTCATTCTTCCTGTTAGGCTTGTTGTGCGAGCGGGACACTAGGTTCCAAAAGCTTTTGGGAAAGAGTTTATAAACCTTGTTACGAGCCCACTGCTTAAACTGTTCGGATCGGCGGATAAATTCAGAATAGATAAATTGTGCAAGAGACTTAGCCAACTCGATGGTAAAAACCTTCGAACTGTCTGCCTTAAGGTCCATCATCTTTTCTCTCCATATGGGATCAAACCGATTGACCATCCAGTCAACCCCTTGCTCCCGCAGATAACGTCTTAGCGGCTTGAGCCTCTCTCTCCACGTTTGCTGGTAGGGGTGGGGGTAAGGGTTTTGACCGAAAGAGTAACGAGTCCTCAACCAGGTAGATGATGCGCGCCAGGTGCGCGAAGAGTACATGGTTTTCTGGATAAAGCGCTCGGGAAGCCCATGGAAAGAATAGCTCATCTGGTGAGCCATAGGTCTCGCAAGAGTCCCCATAGTCGTCATATAAAGGTCCTTAGTGCTAATTGCCATTGTGCGGGCGACCGATGGGTCATTTTCGTATCCCTTTAGCTGGGAGACTTGAAAATCCATCCATTGGGAGAAGAAGGGCTGGAGAGGAATGGGTTCAGGAAGCCTATTTCCTACGTGGCGCACTTTCTGCTCGTACATCCTTTGGGTTAACGGTTCTTCCTGTCCCAGCCGTTTCAGGTCCGACGTCATAACTCTTTTCAATCGATGATTCAATGGATCCTGGCTTTTGCGATAATAACTCATATGATTGAGCAACACTTTGCTTGCGAAGAGTCGATCCTGTTTGTTTTTCTCAGCTTCATAAGTGACTGATTCTTGTCTGAAAACAGGCAATTCTTTGGCCGGCAGACGCCAGGGCAACCCCCTTCTCTCATCATTGTCTTGCAAGGTCTCTTCTGTATTCTGAGTGAATGTCTGTATCGGTTGGGCATGAGCCCAAGATTGGGGCGGATGGGTTCTGTGTTGGGGTCGATCTTCAGCACGAGAGGCATTCAGTTGAGAGAGCTCTCCCGGCAGGTGGGACCAGGTCTTGATTTGATTCTTAAGCCCATGAGATGCACGATTCGCCCACGCAGTTAGTTGGTCGATCCACTGTGAAAATTGTTCAAAAGCTTTGTAAGAGGGGAGCAAGGCTTGGCTCACTAGCCTGTTTTGCCAGGTGTTGCCTGAAGGAATTGTTTCTGGGCGGATAGGCTGATCCAAGGGATCGCTGGCCTGGCACTGCCAGCGATCAATTCCCTGATGAGCTTCTATGCTTAGGTTTTTGCTATCTTGTTGTCTAATATCATGCTCTTCTCTTGCATGTTTGGCAAAGGGCGGGCTATATACAAACTTCCTCTGGACTACCCCCATTGCCCAACCTACGGTTCGAACCTTCATTCTTGGGAGGGGGGGTTGTTGACCGTCTCTTGCATGCCCCTGATAGTCCAGTTCTGGGTTCTCAAGACGTGGAGTCCGCATTTTCCCCCTTTGGCTTTCAGGTTCGGACATCTCTCTGGCGAGCGGGCAATACAAGCTCGGTGGTAAGACCTGCGGTTGCACAGGGCCCATGAAGAGAACAGGATCCAGCGGAGTATGGATGTCAAGCAAAACTGGTTTGGAATCAGCTTTTGTGGAGCTTCCCATGAGCGCTCTCCAAGCTCTTATGTCTTGGACAGCTTGCCAGTGGAGAAATTCAATGTGCAAACTTTCCTCATTTTTGTCCCATAGCATGTCTTCATTACACCGGGATTGACCCCAGGTCCATATGTGTTCGGAGTAGCTTTCGTACAGGTCATACAGCACCATGTTCCCTTGGAGAATCTTGTCGTCTCGGTTAGTATCCCATGACTCAACTCCATAGTAGTCATAATCAGCCCCCACTTTTTCAGGTCCATCTATGCCTGGTCTGGTTTTTGCAAGATCGTCTTGCGCCGGGCTAGTAAATGAGATTGATACTTTTTTGACGTAAGTCAATGTATCCGCTAGGTTCACCATCCTTTGATCTTCCTGCACCTCGTTTGTCACTTTCGCCACATTGTTCAGTGACATCTGTTGCCTGAGTTGTTCAAGTCTAGCACTGTCTTCAGAATGCAGAAGTCCAAGTTTTGCCCCTTTCTCAAGTAAGAGTCGATCTTGTAATTGTTTGTGATAGCTGAGGTCCTTTGCCTCGTTGCTCAGTGTACGGAGTTGCCACTCGACCTCAAGAGGTATTTCCACCTTAGGTAAGGAACGAACTGCAAGCCCCCAGGGAGTATGTAGGCGGCGATTCTCTCGTGGAGCGTGTAGCATTGTAGAAGGTGTGCGGACAGACATGCTCTTGGTGGCCTCCTGTTGCAAGATGTCGGCAAGCTGATGAGAGGGTAGGCTCAAATCATATAGCGTAACCATCAATCGTGCCATTCCTTCTCTAACCCAAGCCCCGTTTATCTTTGCATGGCACGCTTCTTCGTTCATACCCATGAAACGACGAAGTAGGTCCAACGCCTCTTCCAGATCAGGCCGAGATTGCCGAAGACCCATTACTGCCCTCTCAATTACTTGAGGCACCTCTAACAATATTGTCTCTAGTGCTTTTTGAGATTCACGATAGGCTTGGAGCATACCTTTTCGGTGACGCGCATAAAGGCGAAGACGACGGTTGATCTTGTCTTCCATGCTTAAGGAAAGAGCGGACTTGGGTGCTGCTTTTAGACAGACCAGGGCCGCTTCTCTTAGTCGAACAGGCATGGACCGCAGGGCCCTCTCTCGAAGGCTAGGGTCTCTACGGCTCCATATCCTCTTTCCTTCTGTAAGGCTCATGGGCTCTCTTAGCCTTTTAATATTTTTAAGGGTTTGCCCTGTGCTGTGGATGTCAAGTGCTAGGCCTTGAAACAGAACAACCAGCCTTTGGTGTTGGAGCTCGTGTTGGTGTAAAGCCGTGTTGCAGGTGCCACGTACAAGGCGCTCGATCTCGGCTGTTTGCCATAAGAGCATCTTGTCCCGTACTGTGCACTTTTGCTTTAGGATCAAAGCTCCTTTCTCTCTTTGGGAGAGGCTCTTACTGAACTGAAGTGGCTGATCCTTGGCAGGTTCTTTTAAGTTGAAAGCACCCCGTTGGAAAGCGAAAGCTTGCCACTTCATCGCCCAGTCTTCGAGGCTAATGCTTTCCTTTTCCCAAACCTCGTGAGGATTGAGCACTGCTGATTGAGCAAGACAGGCTATGGCTCTTTCTAGGCATCTCTTAGAGCTTTCCAAGCAGTTTTTCTCCACCTTTGTCACTCCCTGACGACAACATTGATCTTCCACAACCTGTGCCAAGTTGCTAGCAAGAGAGATGGATCGTTCTACCTTTTTACGCTCTAGAGAGTATAGCTTCGTGTCAAATGCTTGACTTTCGGGAGAATCTTGGTGCAAGATCCTTGAGCCCTCTAGCACAGCCATTGCGACCGTACTTTCCATGTCCCGTAGGCTTGTCAGATAAGACATGTCTTGAACTTGTCGAACAAGGCCGTGGATTATCGAGCCAGGGGGAAGAGTCTCCTCAGCCCAGAGCAGTGTGCCGCGATCTGTATTCAGACTCCTCTGCTGGTAAGTCAAAACTTTATTCGATGCCCATGCAATCTGAGCGTGGCTCAGCGAATAGCTGGGTTGCCTCCACAATGGACGGGCTTCGTCCCATAGTTTTGTCTGTCTCCAAGGGGACAGCATCCTCCAACCTTCGTGGCGCCAATGAATAACAAAGAAATGGGCCACATGGACGAAGGAGTTCCACCTGCCTTGAATCGGAAGATATAAGTTATAGGCCTTATCCTTAAGAGTCCTGAATCTTTCCATCATTTTTGACTTCTCGCACCTGGAGTGTTGAGTTTCATGATGGGCTTTATTGCTCCATTTCCTGCCCCATTCATGCCGGATCACGCCCACCAGGGCCTCTCTTGCTGCTCGCTCTTGGCCCAGTGCAAGCTGCCTTCCTTCACGTTCTCTCTGTTTTAGGTCCAACAAACGGCTCAGAATATGTTCTGTGTAGCTCTGGTTGGAAAGAGGGATGTCTTGACCGAGCTTGCTCAGGAGGGGGAGGGGCACCTGTAGGCTGTAAGACGAATGTTCCCAGAGACGCGCCACCCATAGATGTAACTTATGGCCCAAAGCCCTGCGACGAATCCTGGTCATTTTCCGTAGCAGTCTTTGTCGAGAAGGATCAGGCGCTAACCTTTTCCAAAGATTAAGGCTGCGCTTTATTAAGACACTAGTGAAAAGAAGGTTCCTGTCTTGTTTCTGATACTCCAAACCCTCCGGATTAGAAAACTGTTTATAACTGTTCAAGTTCTCTTGGGTCTGAGGCTCTGGCTGGGGTTCTTGGGTCTGAGGCTCTGGCTGGGGTTCTTGGGTCTGAGGCTCTGGCTGGGGTTCTTGGGTCTGAGGCTCTGGCTGGGGTTCTTGGGGTTGAGTCTCTGGGAGCTGGGGCTCTTGGGGCTGGGGCTCTGGCTGGAACTGTTCTTTCACGTAAACTTTGCTAGTCTGCTGGGTTTTTTGACCATCCAAGATCTGGACCTTTTTTACAAGAGTTTTCGTCAACTTGTCTGAGTCAGAGAGGTGTGCCCAGAAGGCAAAATCCTTAATGCTTGTATAGTGTGGCAAGCCCCTTGCTCTGCGCTTACCCACTTTATTGGCTAGCGTGCGCATGCGTTCGAACTCTCTGGGGTTATATCTCTGCAATCTCAGCCAGTTTAGAGATGTTCGCACGTGTATAGGGTGCTCATATCTGCTTTGGGCCTTGGAGGAGCCAGCTTTTACCACCCAATCGTAGCCTTGTAAGTCCATTCCTAGCCACCATGGTTCTACGCCAGGAACCTGTCCATAGGTCTTCAGGTAGTAGTGGGGGAATCGCTTATTGATATAGGGAATCTCATGATATGGCACCCTAGTGAAGCCAAAAAATTTCCACAACTGCTTCGTCACAGATTCACGTATACGTATAAATCGACTGTAGTACTTACGTAGCCCTTCAGCGCTATTGTCTGGTGGGTAAACGCGTGCATATAGCTTAAGATAGTAGTTGAGGTGATCGTAGTCGTTTCGAGTAAGAACAAAGCTCTGCACGTCTATCTCGTTCAGAGCCTTCCAAGGGTTATGCAGAAAGGCTTGGAGAGCCAGCTGGATGGCCTCGAAAGGATTTTTGATGCGCACAGCTATCATGTGGTCGGTGAAATGGCTCGATCTATCTCTTAGCCCAATAAACGAGGGAATTCGTTTCCACTTGCCCTTGCTAACTTTCTGTTCATACTCGTACCAAGGAAAAAAACCTTTGTTGGAGGGCTGATATATGAGCTGTGGCTTGCCCAAGATCATGAAGGTCATGGAGGCCGAGCTGTCGGAGGTGGGAAGGAGTGGGGTGAAAGTCCGAAACATCCCCGTAAATACGCCTAAGTAGACTCGAAACAACCAACTGAAGATCTCGACAAACTTTCCTATCCATACCCCTCCAAGCATCTTAGAATATCTGTCTGCAAGAATAAGGAGTTGGTCCTGCCCACGCAAATCGTACGTCCGCGCGCGGGTAGCTTGACGGATGCTCTTCAGATCCATGCCAAAGCTGATACCCCTTTCTAGTAGATCCCAGTCTGGGTGGTTTTGAAACGTCTCGTAGGCTGTGTTTAAAATAAAGACGAGTTGCTCGTTGTCGTTGTTACGGGGGATAAACATCTTGGGGTTCACATCGTCAAAATCGCTTTCCAAGAAATTGGCAATACGATTAGGTCTACGCTTACCCTTACGATTACGCTTGGAATATCGAGTGTTCGGGTAGAGAGGCTCTATGACGGTAGGATAATACTTGTATTGGTGCAAGGAAGCCGGGCCTACCGCGCGCGCGTGGCTGCTCTCTGACTTCACGAGACGGGGGATCCCAAGCAATCCTTGACCGAGCTTGTAGGAATGGTGAGCATCCAAACCTGGCCTGAGACGCCGTCTCATTGGCTGGGCCTCCATAGACTCTCGCCCAAACATGTCATCCCATAGTTGGCGCCAAGGGGAGCGGTGCTCATAGGTGGGGAAAAAGTCTTTGACTTTCAAGAGCATTGACATCTCGGCAGTCCAAAAAGATTCCTCTTCTATCTTGGTACGTGTGTTGAGCCGATCGGAATTTAGCCCCACTAGGCCAAGGGGTGCACGGTTGTAGGGCAGGAAGGGTTGGCGCCCTTGGTTCCATTCAATATGCCTCCTGACGCCCACCAGGTAGTCTGAAAGCCCTAATCGACGCACAGGTGTCTCAAGCTGCCAGCTTTGAATCTTGGCAAGCTTTAGGCCTTGGGCAGGCTGGGGATCTTTAAAGACCTTTGGTAGCAAACCTTTCTGCGACGTCGCCTGATAAGGCTTGCAAAGCTTTCCTAGGTCAGCTTGTCGGTCCCTCAATTTTTTTAACCTTTCTCTTTGGCTAGGACGAAGGAGCTTGACAGGAAAGGGGTCATTAAGAGCCTTATCCATCGATTGCACGAATGACTCGGACGAAGATTGTGCAATTAAAGAGAAAAAATCAGGCTTTTTCAAAGGCAAAGGTCTTAAGCCGGAAAGAGGCACATTTCCACTGAAGTCAGTCTTTTCCAAGGTCTTTAAATCGAAACCGAGAGGCGTCATTTCTCTTGCATTCGTATCCGAGAATGTGAGTGACTCGGCAGCATTCAGGAGATCTCTCATTGAAGCGACTTCCTCCACCTTGCTTTTAGAGTCATGGTTGGTTTTTGTACTGTCGACTTTTGTCTCCATCAGCCTTTCCTCCAACTCGTCTTCTTCGTTTTGCATTATGGTGAGCTTGTCTATCCGATGGAGCAGAATGTTTTTCGTTGCATGAAATCGGAAGAAGTCTGTCCAAGCCCAGGCTTTCTCAAGCTGAGTGGGTCGCCTCATACGCTGGGGATTTGACGACTTCAACCATCTTGATTGAAGATGGAGAGAAGACAACCGAAAAGCAAGCCGCAGACGACGCATTATCCTCTTCATCAGGTACAGGTCCCGTATGGCCACTTGATCAAGAGCTGAGGTATGAAGCCTTTCTGTCCCACTTTGCTCGTCGGCTCTCTCTTTTTCGTACTCGAGGATAGCTTCTAGGTCAGGAGGGGACCCGGAACGGGCTGCCCAGCTTGTATCGTCGCCACGTTCCCAAGCACGTCGCATTACGTCTTTTCGGATTCCTTCTTGGGTGTCATCTGTCTCGATGCGAGAGCGAAGCTCCCCAAGAGCCCAACGGCTCAGTCGTGGCAAGTTTTGTTTTTCCATCTCTGCCATAACCTTGTGTTCGGGCATGCCAAAGTAACCCTCGTTGAACTCAGCATCCTCTATGTGAGGATCCATTGGCACACGTCCCAGAGCCCTCTCTTCAGGAAGTCCTGAATGTTCGAGGTGGAATCGTGCAACAGGGCCAATTGGATAGTGATGATTTCTTTTCGATATCACCCCCCTCCACCTATCTGCTTCATTAACTCGATTTATGGGTCGGCCCATATGTCTATGCCATTCACGCCGTAGGCTTTTGTCTTTCAGAGAAGGAATGACCGTCTGCTTCCGATTTTCTATCTCTTCAATCCGTTCCTTTTGCTCATCTAAATAGGCTTTACGCTCGCCGGCTGGGAGAAAGCTCTGAGCAAACCATTCCTCTGCTACAATCCGAGCACGGGAGGGATTACGTGGTTCTACATGAGAGAAATAACGAAGATATATGTTGCGGAAGGGCAGTGAGCTAGCCTGGTCACGCTCGTCCATGTCTTCTTCCGTATTTCGCCATTTGTTCTCGCCGACATACTTTTGGTTGTGTTCCTCGCTCACTTCCTCGAAGTCATCGAAATCGTCCTCCCAGTCCTCTTCGTTCCAATAAGAAGAGTGAAAGTTTTCATAAACATCGTCCAAAGTAATGAATGGACCTTCTGGCTTGAACAAAAATGAGGGACAGTTCACGTCCTCATTCATGTCCAGTGGTAATGTATAGGCTACATTTTCGGGCACCGTTCCCTCTCTTTGTTTATCTCTTGAACGGGCACGGGCGGATCGTTTTGCTTTCTTTCCCTTTTCGTTCCTTTTGAAAGCCATGGGAACACCCTTTTCGTAGGGTTGTATGCCTGTGTCGAATAGACCAAGTGTCATTTCCAACTTTTCTAACTCATCTCCCAAACCTAAAGCCGGAGAAAGCAATTCCAAAGGTTGCCCCAGCCTGTGACTGTCTGATAATCCCATATTCGCAAGTTCAGATTGAGGGATGTGCTTCTGGGCCAGCGAATCCCAGACTCTATACTTGTGAGTTCGTCGTCTCATTGTTCTTAGAACTTCAATGGGCTGTTTGTTTCCCCTGTCCAATATCCTTTTTATAGCCAAACGGTATCTAGCTTCCCATGCCCTTCTGCGCAGAGAAGGATGGACACGTGAATCGTCCAAACGGACCCGTGCTAGGGTTCTCTCATCGTCTGCAAAGAAAGAAAGGGGGCCGAGTCCCGACAAACTTGCCAGCGCTTTTCGTCCCTCTTGCTCATAAAGACGTAGGCTCGTAAGTCTCAAACTATGACGAAGCATAAGATATAGATTGCTTTCACGGTTTCTCTTAGCAAGAATATTGTGCCATTTCTGAGGCACGAGGTAGTTTGTTCTGTCTTCGCTGTTTAACTTTCTATTTGCTAGTCGGCGCAGTTCCTGTCGCTCGGTCCGTAATTTCTTACCAAGGAATGGGGGCAAAGGGTTATAGAGCAAAGATCGCTTGTCCCATTCATAACAGTGCAAGGCTAATAGCATACGATGTCCCCGTCTTACCGCATTCCATGTCCGCTGTTGCCATAGATTTGACCATCTGTCTTCTAAGGGCCCAACCCAGTCCATTTCCATTATACCGGCAAGACCTAGCCTATCGGAGGCCCAGCGAGGTGCTGTCCGCTTTTTGTGAACATCATTGACGAAGCCCGACCAAGAAGGGGTTATGGTTGCCTCCCTAAGCTGAATAGACCTTCTTGGGTACTTTAGGTACAGTTGAATTTTAGCTCTTCTATGCTGCCATGAGCTAGAGAATGGTATAGAAAGAGGGCTTAAGCTGGGGGTCGGTCCAACCCAAGTGCTCGATTTTGCATACAGCGTGCGCAAAATTGCTTTGACCCTTGCTTTTTCTTTTGCATACACCGAGGCCCGCCACAATATCCAGGGCACCGATGAGCCTAGCCGTGTGCTATGCGACACTTGATGGAGAGAGTGTAAAGAAACTTGTAGGTCAAAGACTTTCTGTCTATCTTCTCTTTCCCCCTGTTTTTGGGACCACCAAGGGAACAAAGCTTCTCTGATTTCTTTCTCTACTTTTCCGTGGAACTGATTCTTTAACGCTTGAACTCCTTTTGAAGATGTAGGGTTTAGATGAAACCCAACTCTCTCTTGATAATTGAAGTCGACCTCTCTCCGAGTGGTGGTATGCGCTCTTGAGGGCGCGTTCTCTGCGATCCCTATTCCGTAGCCCTGGGAAAGAAGCTGAACACTAGGCCAGATCTTTTTATTGGAATTGAACAAAAGAATAGGCGGCTGATGAAGTAAGTTTAGGGCCAATTGGAGCCAATAAGACAAAGGCCCATGCAATAAGATCTCTGTAAACCAATTGGCACGAGTCAAGGTGCCCTTACTTCTTTTTTTCATCCGTTGAGACCCAAGACTGGTTACTATTGTCTCAGATTGCTCTATGGGTTGTTCTCGACCTGTCTTGAAAGGTACGATGTGTTTCCAGAGATTTTGTTGCAGGTGCTTGAACCGATCAATAAGAGGTACGGAGCCAGCTTTGATAGGCCCTGACCACACAGAAAGCTCTTCGTGCCGATCAAGCGTTCTAGCCATCTTTCGTGTTGCCCATTCCAGCTTCCTTCCCTGGTGTTTGAGGAACAGAGCCTGCTTGCGTAAGGCCTGGCGACGCGCCCTATCCCCAGGGCCCTGGGGGGTGGGGGTGGTTGCCACAATGTTTGCGGTGATGGGATCCAAAGAGCGAGATAACAAGCCGGGTCTATGACATACGGGGCCAGGACCTAAACGAGACGATTTCAGTCCTGGAGCCTGGACAAGAGAGCGCAACTGAGGGAAGGGTAGCCTTCTATTTGAAGGTTCGAGAGATTCATTACTTAGTGCTTCTAGCAGTCTGGGAATCAGTAGAAAAGGAAATTGCCCGGCAGAGCCTGTAGAGAGCCGTTCATCCGAACGGCTTGTCCACTGTTGGCCTCGAGCATATAGATCTACAGGTCGGGTCGGTCTGAAGGTTACTCCTGAACCATTGCGTCGTAAGAGTTGCTTTGCCAGCAAGCCTGTAGTGCGGGTTCGGAGACGTTTCCCCCAAGAGTGAAGGCTATGGGGGATAGAAGGCGGGGGAATCAACCTCCCCTCCGACTCGAGACGAAGGGGCACTCTGCGGCCCTGGCCCGCTCTCTGTCGCAGCATCCTTGACTCTAAGATAGCTAGAATCTGGGCTTTTCCTAGCCGTCGGGTCGCGAGAGCTCCTTTATCTTGTTCTTTAGGGAAAGAGGGCAATCTTAGTTCCTCCATCATGTGTTTAGCCTCTTCTTCTTCACCATAGAGGTAAGCATAGATGTCTGCAATCCGCTCCTGGACCTGGTAGGCAGGTCGGGTACGAGAAAGGCCCGGTGCCATAGCGAAACATAGGCGGGGAGCTCTATCAAGCTCAGTCCATGCAAGATGGGTTTGGGGCCGTATCACACAAGCGAAAGCCCTTTGGTGCTGGGCATAGGCCATAAGACGAACACAGTAATCGAAGAGTGCTTCGCTGGGAGAAAAGAGACGCTTGACAACATCTTGGTAGACATCTTCTGAGTGAAACCAGGACTTTGTTCTCTCTTTGAACAAAAACAAGGCATTGGACATAGAGCGCCGCTCCCAAAGTTGAAAAACCCGCCTTAGTCTCTCGAATGCATGGCCTTCGAAGAGCTCTTGAACCTGCTCAGAATTAGCCTGCAAAGGGACATGGGTAAGCAACATACCATTGGGTTCTAGCACGGCAGTGCTAATCGCATCCAACTCTTCTTGCGCTCTCGTCCGCTGCACTTTGATCAAAAACCCTTTGAGCCACTTTTTCCAATTTTGCTTCTTGAGCTTACGCCGGGGTTTTTCTTTTTTGCGGGTCATGATGAAATGTTTCACCTTAGGCTTCAGGTGTTCGGCCGCATTTCGAACTACATCCAATTTCAACAACGGCCTGGCGGTTCCTGCCCAGATTTGCTTACGCTCGCTGGCCTTATCCCATGGTAGCAGCCTTAGGTCCTCGGGCGCCTTGGTGAAAATATCATTCGTAAATTCTTTTTCTATCTTGAGTGCTTTCTGCCTTTTTCGACCTCCCCCCCCTAACGACGGTAATTTTCTACGTTTTGTAAACGCAAAAATGGGCTGTTCCCACTCAGTATTGCTCTTTTTACGGGGATTAGATGATGTCCATTGTTCTTGTTGGTACGCAAGAAAAGCCGTACGCCATGGTTTTTCTGCTTCCGAGACAGAGCCGTAAGTGTGCCATAAACCGAGCACCCGTCCTTTTGGCAATGAAAGACGCCCCAGGTGACGAACCAGGTCTTTTGTTTCCCAGGGAAAGGCAAAACCTCTGCTCTTTTCCAAATATTCTTGGGGGGTGATTTTCTCGTAAAAAGGTTGAATGAAAATGTCTTGCCCTATTTTCTCGTCTTCCAAAATCATGTTCCCTTCTCTCGTGAGCTCAATATCTCCCACGAGCTCAATTTCTCTGTCTGAGTAAGGTTCACTTGAACCTTTAGTCGAGAGGCCCGCAGTAGGAGGCCTTTGAACCTGTGCTGTTAGGCCCCCAAAGGTAGGCTGCTCGCACAAATCGGGCAATAGATTAAGCGATTGGAGGCTGTTTTTCTCATCGACTAAAGAGCGAAGGAGGAGCTGGTTGAAAGCACCCATCTCTTCTTCTATCTGATACACTCGTCCATAGAGAGCAAGGCGTTGCCTGGCAACGCTTGGTATCCAGTCACTTGCACGGTCTTGTGCAACCAAGAGAACCTGCTTCCGAGCATACTTTAAATCCGACAAGCTGTTTTCTAATTCAAAGGGGTCGACTCGGAATTGTATGATCATTGCAGCAAGCACCATCCCACCTAGAACGCGGCTGAGGGTGCCGGACAGCTCATAAAACGTTCTTTTGGTTACTAGACTTGTGACCGATCGACTCAAGCATAGGCTAGCGTAGAATAGAAGGTTGCCAATCCCATAACCTAATAGGGTTCCCCATAAGAAAGCTGGCTTCGTTCCATGAGAAAATCCTAATATGGAAGTTAGATCATTTGCAAAGTTGGCTCCGCCACGGGGAATCAGCACATATAAACTAGAACATAAAACAGAGTATAGCCATACACGGGGATCGCGCACACTCTTTACCTCTATCTGAGAATCTGCCAAAGGTGTAAAGATTCGAATAGCAGCTCGATTTGTCGGCGATAGCACGAGTGGACGTCGAGGAATCACCCAGGCCACTAGGCACATGGATAAAGAGATGGCCGTTACGAAGGCCGCGTTGTAACGCCAGCGAATTGCTAAGGGTTGAGCCCACCCCAAAAATTCAATCGTCACGAGTACTGCCTGGCCTAGCAACATAGAACTAACGCACACCCCCCCAAGAAGATTGCCATGTACGTAAAACGCACGCACGGCGAGGACATGGACCAGGTGCAGGGACTGAGTACCCATAAACCCATACACTATTCCAAGGCACAGAACAGGGTTGACACTTAGCCACCCCCCAATGGCTCCGACAGTGTACAAAAGATTATGAGAAAGGTTAAACGAGATTGGATTCATTTTTCAGTGTTTCATGATAAAGCAGATATAATAGCCCTCTTCCCCCTACACAGGGGGAAGGGGTCTTATTCCACTGGACTCTTTTTATTTTTTTTATTAGCAATAATTCCTTCCCTGCTCCCAAACTCTAAGGGAGGGCCTTTTGGGTTTGAATTTTTTTGGTATACAAAGTGCGTGCGACGAGTCAAAAGGGCTTTAGAGAGTGAGAACGACTGCCTAGCCTCTTGAATTGCTTTTTGGTTCCACGCAGATTTACGCGTCCTTTTTTTTGCTTTAGAGACCCTCTTTTTGGGAACAGCCATACGAATTCTCCTATTTTTTTGTAGAGTTTGGGTGCATACGTTTGAGGCTGATTTTCGTCAGAATAGCAGTCTTGGTTGAATATCAAAAGAAAATAAGCTCATTTACAATTCCATTATAACTTTTTTTTTTGTTAAGTCAAGTGTACAAGTTTTTTGCTAAGTTTTCCTTTTCTATACCTTACTTTTGGTTATTGGACAATTTTCTTTGAAAACCAGATAAAGCATATCTCTTATTGATTGATTGTTGTTTAAAAAAAAAAGCTATGATCCTTTTCAACAATTTGAAGTGATTGTACTTCTTTCATCATGGCTTTTACAAAAGTTATTTCTGTTGAATTGGTTTTAAGGAACTTTTCTTACTGGTGTTTTTTCTCTTTTTTATAAAAAATTTTTGAATGGAATGACAAGAGAGCTTTAGGAAACGATCTTTTGTTCATGTATGCAAAGAAGAGGATCTTGCTCTTAAGGCTGTTGAGCGATGAATTGAAAATTATTTAGCAAGAAAAGAGGGACCTTTATTGTTTATAAGGCGCATTTTTTCTTCCGTTGCGGCTTTTTTCAGAGTCCGATTTATTCTTTTGAGGAATCGTTTTTTCAAGCTATTGCATTCATTCAGCTTACAATTCGGTAAATGAGATCTTATACTACGTTGTCATTTGTCTTATACAATCTTTCCCGACAAATAGATTTCTAGAGTGTTGGCGTCAACATCTATAAAGTAGAAAATAGGCTTGTTTGCACCAAGTCGTATCATGGATGAACGCTGCCTCGTCCAAGGCATGGTTGAGCCGGTCGTTTAGCACGGGTTGAATCACTATTTGCTCGCAAAGGGAGATGTGCAAAGTCTAATCAAAAACTTTACTAGATCGATACATTTATTTATACGTTGAATCCTTAGCATACTTTTCAACCAGCTTTCGCGTCGGCACTGGTAACAATGGATCAATTCATCCCTTAACCGTAATATTAACCGTGGGATTGTGTCGAAAGCGTACAAGAGCTTGCTTGCTTTTTACGTTTGTTTAGGTAAATAATTTCCGTGCCAAGCCAAATAGAACAATAGTCAATACTGTAAACTGCCTCTGTAAGTGTTGTGAACGTTGAAGCCGATCAGATCACGTGTAGACGCTTGAATCTTTTCTTTTTTATCTTCTGTTTTTTGGTTGATTCTTCTGTTTTAAGAATGCTTTGAAGCCAGATCGTTTTGACGCTTATTTTTTTGCTCGCAAGAACCCTACTGCCTTTGTTACAACTTGAATGCATGGGCTCAAGGCTGGCTCTGGTGAGAGGAGCAACCTTGGTTGGCCTATATAAACAAAGCTTTGTTTAACTTTGATTGCCTTGGCCAAAGCTTCATCCTCTAGGGAGGGTGCTCCGTGCTTAGGCTAATCAAAGAACCGATAGCTATCTGAAAGTCGAGTTAGGGCCCAGAGGCTTGACATGAGGGCTCTGAGTCAAGCATGGGTGATCTGATCTGACTTCTTTCTGACGTGCTTTTAAAAGAAAAGAGTAGATGCCTCTTAATATAAAAAAGAAATAAGCTCTTTTTGAGAGGGGCAAAAAAATTTTAGCAGTTGATTACGGAATAGTTAAGAGAGGTACTGTGGCAAGCAGGCTTACAAGTGCGATGGCCATGTTCAATGCATAGGAGGTCAAGTTGCCCCCTTGCCATGCCTTATTTGCTTGGCCTGAGGCTAGCCCTATTAACCCAGCCCCATTCGGCACACCATCAATCCACCAACGATCCAGTACGGATGCTCCTTCGGCCAAGGCCTGGTTTGCTCGTACCCACGACTTATCATAGAGCTCATCGATGTGCCAGCGGTTGTAAGACGCACGGTGTAGCTGAGGCCATTGTTGAGAAAGTCCGCTGAGTGGAAGTGTGGCCCTGTGATAGGCCAAGAAAGCCAGACAGCCTCCCAGCAGAGCAATCCCAACTGAGCTCACCGCCATGCTGCTAAATGCAACCAGGCTAGGAGATGGGCCAGGCCTAAAATGAGACCAGGGAGTATTTGTCCAGCCAATTGCTACGGTAGGGAGGGCAAGTACAAGCAAGCAAGAGGTCATACCCCCGTCTTCTTGAGGCAATGCCCTGTGCTGGCTCCGATAGGATAGGAGTGACCCCCCCCGGAAATGTCCTTCGAAAGTTAGTAAATAGATGCGGAGCATATAAAGCCCTGTCATACCGGCTGTGACCCAAGCAATGGCCCATAAAATAGGGTGAGCTGCCCAGGCCCCTGCGAGTATTGCATCCTTGGACCAGAAGCATGCGAGCGGAGGGACACCACAGATAGAGAGCGTGCCAAGAAGAAAGGTGGTTCCTGTGATGGGCATGAACCTCCTAAGACCTCCCATTAGTAGCAGGTTTTGGCTCTTGGCGGGATCCCAACCGACAAAGGGCTCCATGCCATGGATGACAGAGCCCGCGCCTAAGAAAAGCAAGGCTTTTGAATACGCATGGGTTACGAGATGGAAAAGCCCTGCCTCGTAAGACCCTATTCCCATGGCCAGAACCATGTATCCAAGCTGCGACATAGTCGAATAAGCAAGACCCTTCTTTAGGTCGGTCTGTGTCAGTGCGATGCTGGCTCCGAGAAGCGCAGTGATTGCACCAACCCAAGCCATTGTCTCCATTACCGTGCTCAGTTGCTGGAAGATAGGGCACATACGGGCTATAAGAAAGACTCCTGCTGCAACCATCGTCGCAGCATGGATAAGGGCAGAGATGGGCGTAGGGCCTTCCATAGCATCTGGCAGCCATACATGAAGGGGGACCTGGGCAGACTTAGCCAAAGGCCCTAGCAGTAAAAGCAGGCAACACAGGGTAGGAAAAAGAAAGCCAAGCGCTTGAGATGCCAATAAGCGCGCAAGACGTTCGGCGATCTCCCCAAATTCAAGGCTGCCAGTGGCCCAATAAAGCCCAAGGATACCAAGCAAGAGACCAAAGTCGCCTATCCTATTTGTAACAAAAGCCTTCTGGCAGGCCTTGGCAGCTCCTAACCGATTTGGCCAAAAACCGATCAGGAGATAGGAGCACATGCCCACAAGCTCCCAAAACACGTATACCTGGGCTAAATTAGGGCTGAGCACCAATCCTAGCATAGAAGCAGTGAACAGGCTAAGATAAGCAAAGAAGCGGACGTATCCCTGGTCATAAGCCATATACTTGTGGCTGTATGCCATGACAACGAGTCCCACTGTGGTAATGAGTACAAGCATCATCACGCTCAAAGGATCCACTAGATAACCCACTTGTAAGCGCAGGTGCCCGGAGACGACCCAGTCGGTTGCCCAACGATAGGACCCGGATCCGCCGAGCTGACCCTGTATTAGCAAAAAGGTCAGGACCATCGATGTGGCTAAGCTCCCCATCAGGTAAGCCCGGTGCCATCCTCGGAGGCTGCGCGTTGCCTTGCGTAGAACGAGCAAGCCCCCCCCGGCTACCAAAGACGCAAAGCATGGGAGGATTGGGACAAGCCAGGCCGATTCATAAAGCCATTCGTTCATAAGCCTCCTCTGCGCAAACCCACACCAGGGGCCAGGTCCTTTTTCTAAAAAGAGGTTTGGGAGTTGGGTTCAATCACTATCTCTTTCCATCAGGATCTGGCTTCTTTTTAAGGGTTTGCATTTATTGAATTGATATGTGCACTTCTTACTTTTTCTCCTCTCCCCTCCCCCGTGTTTACGAGAACCATATGGTTGATCTTTTCGAGACACCATGTTTAGCTTATTTCGCGGCGAGTAGGAAAATTCGAGACAGAGAACAGATCTTGAGTTTCGCTCTGCCACACGACAAGAGAGATTATTTAAGTGTTTGATGTGCTATCCCTGTTTATTGTACCTTTTCTATCCCACTTGTTCTTAAATCGTACACACTTTCACTGACCCTAGCATACCATAGGAGGGGGGTAGGAGACAAGCGTTCGTCTTTATTTAAAAATAAAATAACATTCGTTGTGACTACGTTCCATGCTTTACTCTAAGATTTAGCTTATCGGGGCTTGACCTTTGTGCGCATCAATGCTTACACTGCTAAGTAGGCTTCTTGCTTGTTTGTTGTGCATACCTCTTGACTAGACACAGTGGATTGCGTGGGGTTTATGGTATATGCAATTGTCGAGACAGGGGGGCAGCAACTACGTATGGAGCCGGGTAGGTTCTACGATGTACCTTGTATGCCTTGCCTGATGCCAGGTACCAAGGTGATCTTGTGTCGGATTCTTATGGTGAGGAACCAGTCGAAGATTGGAGTTGGAAGGCCCTGGGTATGGGGCGCCCTTGTCAGGGCAAGGGTGATGCATACCCTGAAAGCAGAGAAACAGGTTGTGCTGCGAAGAAGAGCAAAGAAAAAGAGCCGTCGTAAACAAGGTCATCGTCGCAGGCTCACCCGACTCCTGGTGGACAACATTGAGGCCTATGGGCAGTAACTGCAAAATCCAACCATTGCCCCCAGGGTCGCTCAGCCAACAGCAAATGTACAATGGGGCTGTCGAAGCACGGAGCATAGCGCAGCTTGGTAGCGTGCCATCTTGGGGTGATGGAGGCCGTGGGTTCGAATCCCGCTGCTCCGAGGGGCCCTTGGTGCTACCTTCCTGGAGCAAGCCCATAAGGGGGCGGCAGTGCCCCCTTGTACAGATGAACATCATATGTTACTATATTGTATGAAAGAGCCGCTATGGTGAAATGGTAGACACGCTGCCCTTAGGAGGCAGTGCGCGAGCATCTCGGTTCGAGTCCGAGTGGCGGCAGGCCCTACCCGGCTCCGGCCCGAATCAATTGTGCAGTTGGGCTCCCTATCTGGCCCACGAGACACTAGGATAGGACACAAACGCCCGTCTTGATTATGCTTAGGCAATGGGGCCCCACCCCAGGAACAAGGACTGAGACCTGTACCCAAGACAAGCTACCCAATCATCGGAGAGCCAACATGGCAAGAGAGAAGTTTGAGCGTAAAAAGCCTCACGTGAACATTGGTACAATCGGTCATGTAGATCATGGCAAGACCACCCTTACTGCAGCCATTACAATGACGCTTGCTGCCAACAGCGGTCTTACACCCAAAAAGTATGATGAGATTGACGCTGCGCCCGAAGAGAGAGCACGAGGAATTACTATTAACACCGCTCACGTAGAGTATGAGACAGAGAAAAGGCACTATGCCCACGTTGATTGTCCGGGACACGCAGACTATGTGAAGAACATGATCACGGGGGCTGCGCAGATGGATGGTGCTATCCTCGTAGTCTCGGGAGCTGACGGGCCTATGCCTCAGACCAAGGAGCACATCTTGCTTGCTAAGCAGGTTGGGGTGCCCACCGTGGTCGTGTTTTTGAACAAGGAGGATCAAGTAGACGATGAAGAGCTTCTTTTGCTCGTCGAGATGGAGGTACGTGAGACCCTCAGTAACTACGAGTTTCCCGGGGATGATGTGCCTGTAGTTTCCGGCTCGGCCCTTTTGGCTCTGGAGGCATTGAGTGCAGAAAATGCTAGCCTCTCAAGGGGGGCAAACAAATGGGTGGACAAGATCTTTGAACTCATGGACCAAGTGGACGAACACATACCTACTCCCACCCGCGACACAGACAAGCCTTTTCTTATGGCCGTTGAAGATGTGTTTTCCATCACAGGGCGGGGGACCGTTGCAACAGGTCGCGTAGAAAGAGGATCCATCCGGGTTGGGGATACTGTGGAGGTGGTGGGGCTGAAAGACACCAGGACCAGTACAGTTACAGGGCTTGAGATGTTTCAAAAGACCCTCGAGCAGAGCCTCGCTGGCGACAATGTAGGCATGCTCTTAAGGGGTATACAAAAGCAGGATATAGAGAGGGGGATGGTGATTGCCAAGCCCGGGTCCATCAAGCCCCACACAAAGTTCGAAGCACAGGTCTACATCCTTAAAAAGGAAGAAGGGGGCCGACACTCACCTTTCTTTAAGGGATACCGTCCACAGTTCTATGTCCGAACGACCGATGTTACTGGCAACATTGAGTCTTGCTGGAATGATGCTGGCGAGTCTACGCGCATGGTCATGCCAGGAGATAGGATCAAAATGCATGTCGAGCTTATCCAACCGATTGCAATCGAGAAGCAGATGAGGTTTGCAATCCGAGAAGGAGGGCGTACCGTCGGCGCGGGCGTGGTCTCCGAACTGCTTGACTAGCATAGAAAAACATAACAAAAGACCCTGCCCATCCCCTGAGGTGGGCAGTTGCAATTCTGACAAGGTACAAAAGCAAGGAACAAAAAAGTTCTTCCCGGCTAATCAGCCGAGCCTATTCCTGACGGCAAATTGCTCCATCCCCAGTCTTTTTATTTCTAATTTTACGGTTCTCTTTCAATCTTTGTAGATCTAAACCCAAGCGGGAGCACTCTTTTTTTAATTGAAGCGCCTTCGTCTTGTAAAAGTTGATTCAAGTGTGCCTTGATTCCGTACAACGTGTGCACCCAGCACGTGTCCAACAATTATCTGCTTTTTATTCAGTCAAAGCAATTCTCACCAAACAGTCGCCCTTGCCAGCAATCGCCCGTTCTTGTACAATAAAAGTATAAGATCACTCAAAAGTCCCTAGTAGCTCAGTGGTACGAGCAGTCGGCTGTTAACCGAACGGTCGTAGGTTCAATCCCTACCTGGGGAGGGCCCTCCCAGTAGGGCCATTAGGCCTTGAGGCATAGAGAACAGATGCTATAGGATAAGCACCCTACATAAGCCCAATCCTTACTGAAATCGTGCCGGTGTCTCCTGATCAATTTAATCCCCGTCCTAAAGACAGTAAGCAGGGGCTCTCCCTGGCTGCAGCTCTGCTTTTCCTTCTAGTAGGCTTCTTTCAAGCAACAACCCTATCCACCGTGCTGGGTCAAACGGGGGACTGGGACGTTTTAGCATCTGCGGGCCTTGTCGCACTGACAGAACTTTTGGGAGTCTGGCTTTACAAGTCGCCTCTCTGCCCTTTGTTGAAAAAGACAAAGATCGTATTAGTGCTAGTCAGAGGAGTCAAGTACTCTCTCTCAATTCAGAGCCCTCCGCCTGGTTGGGCTGCGAAGGCAGTGAACGTTTGGAAGATCGGGCTTGTGTATGGTCTCTTTGTAGATGCTTTCAAGTTGGGCAGCTAAAGCAGTTCTCTGGCCTTGACAAGAGGAAGCACAATGCGCAGTGCCCAACTGGACGGCTTGGGCATAGCAGCTGGGCTTGTAGCTCAGTGGACTAGAGCATATGGCTACGAACCATAGTGCCGGGGGTTCGAATCCCTCCTTGCCCATGCATGTCCAACCCTGGATGGGATGGGTCATGCAGTCAATTCTGGTACAGAATTGACAAATAGTCAACTCAATTTTTAAACAATGGCTCTACTCATTGTTACCCTTGTGTACCTCTTAATCTGGTTAATTCTTATCTTGTTAGCAAAAAGAAACAAAAAATACAAAAATAAAAAACCATTCTTTTTTGTTGTTCTTTTTTTAGCGATTTTTTTTACTAATTATTTTTTTAGTAATAATTTTTTGCTTGTTATTTTTGTATTAATTCTTGTTATTAATTATTTTTATAAAAACAAGTAAAATTGATATATTTTTTATATTTAAAAAAACAAAGCCATAGATTTTATAAAAACAAGCAAAAAAAAATATACGATTTATGTACGTATAAATTTATATGTACATAAATCGTATAACAAATGTTTTATTAAAAATTCAGTATATTCTCTATGTTGTAAAAAAACAAAGCCATACTCTAAACATTAAAAATAATTAGAATTCTTTCTCATCCTCCTCGTATTTATTGTTTAATTCATCTAGCTATTCTTCGTATTCGTATTCGGATTCGCATTCGGAGACGTTGTCTTCAATTGGCTTTAGCACATTTTTTCTTTCGTCTTCATTCATTTTTTTCGTATTTGCACAACCATTTCTCGTACTCGTCGACTGTGCCGTCAAATATTTTCCTATTGTTGCAAGTTCGATTATAAACACGCACAACAAAATTGGAATTTATTATTTTTTCAGTGTACAACGAGCTAAGTAGATATTCTGTCAACGTCGTATGTGCTTAGCCATTCGCCTCTTTCTTCTTCATCCTCAAATTTTTCGTATTTCTGCAACCACTTTTTGTACTCGTCGACTGTGCCGTAGAATATCCTACCATTTCTAAAAGGGTTCACAGAAGTGAAATAACCACCATAAACACGTACAATAAGATCCAAATCTATTGTTTCTTCAATCTCATACTCGTAGCTACAATCCTCGCGCTCCATATCGGCGTCAAGAGGGTATATATAAAGATCTCCTGTACCCAACTTGAACTTCTTTATAAACGAAGCGGTAAGACACTCTATACCATAAGCCGATTTCGAAATAGTAGATATAAGAAACTTTGCTATTTTTTTTCCGAGGTATTCTGGATACCCATCATAACTCTGGTATATCGTACATATGGTTTTTGTTTTGATAGCATTGTCTTGCTTGTATTGTTTTTTAAAACGAGTCAAACTCCGAGTAGCCATGGTATTCTTACCTCCATGAATTAATTTATTCTCTATATAGAGGATATTGCACAATGAATATTATAAGCTACAATGTGCTAAAGCAACAGAAGATTTGGAAGATATTAAATTGTAAACAAATTATAACAAAGTTTAAATAAAAATAAAGATTTTAATAGACAATTTTGATTTTTACTCAGCTAAAATAAAGGCTAATATATATTAGCCTTTTAAATTTTATTTGATCAAATATTAGCTATTTTTAAATTGCTATCTTACAAAAAGACCATAAGTATGCAATCCCTGACCTAACCAATTTAATCCAAAATAGCATACCCATAAATTCACAAGACCAAAAATAGCAAAAATAGCTGATTGAAAAACATCCCATTTTTTAAAAAGTCGTAAATGTAAATAAGTAGCAAATACTAGCCAAGTTATTAAAGCCCAAGTTTCTTTTGGATCCCAACTCCAATAAGAACCCCAAGCCTCGTTTGCCCAAACAGATCCTGAAAGAATTCCAAGAGTTAGCAAACAAAAACCACTAGCAATGCTACGAATACCTATTAGATCCAAACTTTTAAAAAAAGATATTTTTTGAACATTTTGTAAAAACAAATAATTTGGTATTGAAACAGTTGTTTTTTTTTTATTATATAAAATTGCTACAAAAATTAATGAAATAAAACTACCACAAAAAAGATAAGAATAACTGAGCATCATTACACTCACATGCATGAGTAGCCAATTTGATTGCAGTGCTGGAACCAAAAGAGTTGGAGCTTGCATACTATTAGGAAGAGAAAGATTTGCAAATCCATAAATAAAAAGTGCAAAAGAACTAAATGATGCTACAATTGATGAATGAATTGTTTCTTTTCTATAACTTAATAAACCAAAGCTAAGGATTCCCCAAGATAACCAAACAAGAGATTCATACAAATTGCTTAAAGGAGCATGTGACGATATAAGCCATCGAGTGATTAGAGTTATTCCTAAAAATAAGCTTGCAACCCAAACAAACATACGACTTTTGAAGCGAAAACTAGATTTAGGTTGTAATATATCAACAAAACTAGTAAATGTTGTTTCTGCCCAAGAAAATAAAGTTGCAAATAATAAACAAATAAAAGATCCTTTCTCAAGAAGTGATTCAAGAATAAAATAATGCATATTAAATATTAAATTTTTATAAATAATTAAAATTTTTTAATCTTATTAAATAAGTACCATCGATTGATAATAAATAATAATACTAACCATTCTATCTAGGCAATCTTCATAATAAACTTGTTCATAACGTATTGTTTCTACAATATATTTTGAATCCTACAATTACTATTTTAACATATAATTCTTAAAAAATTTATTTTTTTAGTTTTTTAGATAAAATATTGTCACGACGTGCTTACTATTACATATCTTTGTGTTATTATTTCTATGCTAGATTTTTTTATTGATTTTTTTTACCATCATTTTCTATTGTTTTAGTTTTAGCATATTTTAGATTATAATATTTAGTGTGCAATAACAAGCTTAGAATTATTGTAGCCAATAATTTGTTCGCTAATTCTGTTGGTCATCAAAATGACCGTTCTGATGGGCATATCTCTGTGATGATACAGAAGGTTTTTGATGAATTTATTGGTTTTTGACCCACATAATCAGTCAAAAAAAGCAAAATGTGTTATTTAAATTTGGATTACCTTAAAATTATTTAAGATTTCAAATCACTCTAGATCTCTATACAAAAACAATAAGTTAATCCATCAATAAAAACATACATATGGCTACTCCATGTCGCATCTCTTTTAAGAAGGAACATCAAAATTTGCCCGCCATGAGCTTAGTTGAGGTATACAAGAAATCTAAAGGATATCCAGCTTTTTTTGGAAAAAAGCTAGCAAAGTTTCTCAAGATGCACCAGCCGAATAATAGCAAAAAACCAATACCTTTAAATTCAAAGCCGGCTGATAATATAGGCTGTCTTGCAGCTTTGTTTGTGAAAAAGTTCAATTTAAATGTTGGAGATCTTTGTATATCCACAAATATAAACTTTCCTGAATTTACTGACGAAAATTATTCCGATTGTATTTATGAATATGAGATCAAAGAGACAAGAAATTATGATATTATCATAAGTATTTACAATCTAACGTGGGACAATTCTATGGTATTTTACGGTACAGTGGACGAGTACGACTTATGGTTAAAAAAATATGAGGATATGGATGAAGACGAACGGAAAGATATGCTAGAGCCGCTCCACAGACGATGGGAAGATAAAAAGTCGAAAAACGAACCCATGGTTAATGAAGAAGATGAGTATGAAAGTGATTATGAAGAATATGAGGAGGGAGAAGACGAGGAGGAAGAAGACGAGGAGGGAAAAAACGAGTATCAAGTATAAAAGTGATTATGAAGAATATGAGGAGGGAGAAGACGAGGAGGAAGAAGACCAGGAGGGAAAAAACGGGTATCAAAGAGATTAAAAATAAAATGTCCTAAAACTAAAAAATTAAAAATTGCTAATTATTTTTGTCTTGATAACATTTGTTATACGATTTATGTACATATAAATTTATACGTACATAAATCGTATATTTTTTTTTGCTTGTTTTTATAAAATCTATGGCTTTGTTTTTTTAAATATAAAAAATATATCAATTTTACTTGTTTTTATAAAAATAATTAATAACAAGAATTAATACAAAAATAACAAGCAAAAAATTATTACTAAAAAAATAATTAGTAAAAAAAATCGCTAAAAAAAGAACAACAAAAAAGAATGGTTTTTTATTTTTGTATTTTTTGTTTCTTTTTGCTAACAAGATAAGAATTAACCAGATTAAGAGGTACACAAGGGTAACAATGAGTAGAGCCATTGTTTAAAAATTGAGTTGACTATTTGTCAATTCTGTACCAGAATTGACTGCATGACCCATCCCATCCAGGGTTGGACATGCATGGGCAAGGAGGGATTCGAACCCCCGGCACTATGGTTCGTAGCCATATGCTCTAGTCCACTGAGCTACAAGCCCAGCTGCTATGCCCAAGCCGTCCAGTTGGGCACTGCGCATTGTGCTTCCTCTTGTCAAGGCCAGAGAACTGCTTTAGCTGCCCAACTTGAAAGCATCTACAAAGAGACCATACACAAGCCCGATCTTCCAAACGTTCACTGCCTTCGCAGCCCAACCAGGCGGAGGGCTCTGAATTGAGAGAGAGTACTTGACTCCTCTGACTAGCACTAATACGATCTTTGTCTTTTTCAACAAAGGGCAGAGAGGCGACTTGTAAAGCCAGACTCCCAAAAGTTCTGTCAGTGCGACAAGGCCCGCAGATGCTAAAACGTCCCAGTCCCCCGTTTGACCCAGCACGGTGGATAGGGTTGTTGCTTGAAAGAAGCCTACTAGAAGGAAAAGCAGAGCTGCAGCCAGGGAGAGCCCCTGCTTACTGTCTTTAGGACGGGGATTAAATTGATCAGGAGACACCGGCACGATTTCAGTAAGGATTGGGCTTATGTAGGGTGCTTATCCTATAGCATCTGTTCTCTATGCCTCAAGGCCTAATGGCCCTACTGGGAGGGCCCTCCCCAGGTAGGGATTGAACCTACGACCGTTCGGTTAACAGCCGACTGCTCGTACCACTGAGCTACTAGGGACTTTTGAGTGATCTTATACTTTTATTGTACAAGAACGGGCGATTGCTGGCAAGGGCGACTGTTTGGTGAGAATTGCTTTGACTGAATAAAAAGCAGATAATTGTTGGACACGTGCTGGGTGCACACGTTGTACGGAATCAAGGCACACTTGAATCAACTTTTACAAGACGAAGGCGCTTCAATTAAAAAAAGAGTGCTCCCGCTTGGGTTTAGATCTACAAAGATTGAAAGAGAACCGTAAAATTAGAAATAAAAAGACTGGGGATGGAGCAATTTGCCGTCAGGAATAGGCTCGGCTGATTAGCCGGGAAGAACTTTTTTGTTCCTTGCTTTTGTACCTTGTCAGAATTGCAACTGCCCACCTCAGGGGATGGGCAGGGTCTTTTGTTATGTTTTTCTATGCTAGTCAAGCAGTTCGGAGACCACGCCCGCGCCGACGGTACGCCCTCCTTCTCGGATTGCAAACCTCATCTGCTTCTCGATTGCAATCGGTTGGATAAGCTCGACATGCATTTTGATCCTATCTCCTGGCATGACCATGCGCGTAGACTCGCCAGCATCATTCCAGCAAGACTCAATGTTGCCAGTAACATCGGTCGTTCGGACATAGAACTGTGGACGGTATCCCTTAAAGAAAGGTGAGTGTCGGCCCCCTTCTTCCTTTTTAAGGATGTAGACCTGTGCTTCGAACTTTGTGTGGGGCTTGATGGACCCGGGCTTGGCAATCACCATCCCCCTCTCTATATCCTGCTTTTGTATACCCCTTAAGAGCATGCCTACATTGTCGCCAGCGAGGCTCTGCTCGAGGGTCTTTTGAAACATCTCAAGCCCTGTAACTGTACTGGTCCTGGTGTCTTTCAGCCCCACCACCTCCACAGTATCCCCAACCCGGATGGATCCTCTTTCTACGCGACCTGTTGCAACGGTCCCCCGCCCTGTGATGGAAAACACATCTTCAACGGCCATAAGAAAAGGCTTGTCTGTGTCGCGGGTGGGAGTAGGTATGTGTTCGTCCACTTGGTCCATGAGTTCAAAGATCTTGTCCACCCATTTGTTTGCCCCCCTTGAGAGGCTAGCATTTTCTGCACTCAATGCCTCCAGAGCCAAAAGGGCCGAGCCGGAAACTACAGGCACATCATCCCCGGGAAACTCGTAGTTACTGAGGGTCTCACGTACCTCCATCTCGACGAGCAAAAGAAGCTCTTCATCGTCTACTTGATCCTCCTTGTTCAAAAACACGACCACGGTGGGCACCCCAACCTGCTTAGCAAGCAAGATGTGCTCCTTGGTCTGAGGCATAGGCCCGTCAGCTCCCGAGACTACGAGGATAGCACCATCCATCTGCGCAGCCCCCGTGATCATGTTCTTCACATAGTCTGCGTGTCCCGGACAATCAACGTGGGCATAGTGCCTTTTCTCTGTCTCATACTCTACGTGAGCGGTGTTAATAGTAATTCCTCGTGCTCTCTCTTCGGGCGCAGCGTCAATCTCATCATACTTTTTGGGTGTAAGACCGCTGTTGGCAGCAAGCGTCATTGTAATGGCTGCAGTAAGGGTGGTCTTGCCATGATCTACATGACCGATTGTACCAATGTTCACGTGAGGCTTTTTACGCTCAAACTTCTCTCTTGCCATGTTGGCTCTCCGATGATTGGGTAGCTTGTCTTGGGTACAGGTCTCAGTCCTTGTTCCTGGGGTGGGGCCCCATTGCCTAAGCATAATCAAGACGGGCGTTTGTGTCCTATCCTAGTGTCTCGTGGGCCAGATAGGGAGCCCAACTGCACAATTGATTCGGGCCGGAGCCGGGTAGGGCCTGCCGCCACTCGGACTCGAACCGAGATGCTCGCGCACTGCCTCCTAAGGGCAGCGTGTCTACCATTTCACCATAGCGGCTCTTTCATACAATATAGTAACATATGATGTTCATCTGTACAAGGGGGCACTGCCGCCCCCTTATGGGCTTGCTCCAGGAAGGTAGCACCAAGGGCCCCTCGGAGCAGCGGGATTCGAACCCACGGCCTCCATCACCCCAAGATGGCACGCTACCAAGCTGCGCTATGCTCCGTGCTTCGACAGCCCCATTGTACATTTGCTGTTGGCTGAGCGACCCTGGGGGCAATGGTTGGATTTTGCAGTTACTGCCCATAGGCCTCAATGTTGTCCACCAGGAGTCGGGTGAGCCTGCGACGATGACCTTGTTTACGACGGCTCTTTTTCTTTGCTCTTCTTCGCAGCACAACCTGTTTCTCTGCTTTCAGGGTATGCATCACCCTTGCCCTGACAAGGGCGCCCCATACCCAGGGCCTTCCAACTCCAATCTTCGACTGGTTCCTCACCATAAGAATCCGACACAAGATCACCTTGGTACCTGGCATCAGGCAAGGCATACAAGGTACATCGTAGAACCTACCCGGCTCCATACGTAGTTGCTGCCCCCCTGTCTCGACAATTGCATATACCATAAACCCCACGCAATCCACTGTGTCTAGTCAAGAGGTATGCACAACAAACAAGCAAGAAGCCTACTTAGCAGTGTAAGCATTGATGCGCACAAAGGTCAAGCCCCGATAAGCTAAATCTTAGAGTAAAGCATGGAACGTAGTCACAACGAATGTTATTTTATTTTTAAATAAAGACGAACGCTTGTCTCCTACCCCCCTCCTATGGTATGCTAGGGTCAGTGAAAGTGTGTACGATTTAAGAACAAGTGGGATAGAAAAGGTACAATAAACAGGGATAGCACATCAAACACTTAAATAATCTCTCTTGTCGTGTGGCAGAGCGAAACTCAAGATCTGTTCTCTGTCTCGAATTTTCCTACTCGCCGCGAAATAAGCTAAACATGGTGTCTCGAAAAGATCAACCATATGGTTCTCGTAAACACGGGGGAGGGGAGAGGAGAAAAAGTAAGAAGTGCACATATCAATTCAATAAATGCAAACCCTTAAAAAGAAGCCAGATCCTGATGGAAAGAGATAGTGATTGAACCCAACTCCCAAACCTCTTTTTAGAAAAAGGACCTGGCCCCTGGTGTGGGTTTGCGCAGAGGAGGCTTATGAACGAATGGCTTTATGAATCGGCCTGGCTTGTCCCAATCCTCCCATGCTTTGCGTCTTTGGTAGCCGGGGGGGGCTTGCTCGTTCTACGCAAGGCAACGCGCAGCCTCCGAGGATGGCACCGGGCTTACCTGATGGGGAGCTTAGCCACATCGATGGTCCTGACCTTTTTGCTAATACAGGGTCAGCTCGGCGGATCCGGGTCCTATCGTTGGGCAACCGACTGGGTCGTCTCCGGGCACCTGCGCTTACAAGTGGGTTATCTAGTGGATCCTTTGAGCGTGATGATGCTTGTACTCATTACCACAGTGGGACTCGTTGTCATGGCATACAGCCACAAGTATATGGCTTATGACCAGGGATACGTCCGCTTCTTTGCTTATCTTAGCCTGTTCACTGCTTCTATGCTAGGATTGGTGCTCAGCCCTAATTTAGCCCAGGTATACGTGTTTTGGGAGCTTGTGGGCATGTGCTCCTATCTCCTGATCGGTTTTTGGCCAAATCGGTTAGGAGCTGCCAAGGCCTGCCAGAAGGCTTTTGTTACAAATAGGATAGGCGACTTTGGTCTCTTGCTTGGTATCCTTGGGCTTTATTGGGCCACTGGCAGCCTTGAATTTGGGGAGATCGCCGAACGTCTTGCGCGCTTATTGGCATCTCAAGCGCTTGGCTTTCTTTTTCCTACCCTGTGTTGCCTGCTTTTACTGCTAGGGCCTTTGGCTAAGTCTGCCCAGGTCCCCCTTCATGTATGGCTGCCAGATGCTATGGAAGGCCCTACGCCCATCTCTGCCCTTATCCATGCTGCGACGATGGTTGCAGCAGGAGTCTTTCTTATAGCCCGTATGTGCCCTATCTTCCAGCAACTGAGCACGGTAATGGAGACAATGGCTTGGGTTGGTGCAATCACTGCGCTTCTCGGAGCCAGCATCGCACTGACACAGACCGACCTAAAGAAGGGTCTTGCTTATTCGACTATGTCGCAGCTTGGATACATGGTTCTGGCCATGGGAATAGGGTCTTACGAGGCAGGGCTTTTCCATCTCGTAACCCATGCGTATTCAAAAGCCTTGCTTTTCTTAGGCGCGGGCTCTGTCATCCATGGCATGGAGCCCTTTGTCGGTTGGGATCCCGCCAAGAGCCAAAACCTGCTACTAATGGGAGGTCTTAGGAGGTTCATGCCCATCACAGGAACCACCTTTCTTCTTGGCACGCTCTCTATCTGTGGTGTCCCTCCGCTCGCATGCTTCTGGTCCAAGGATGCAATACTCGCAGGGGCCTGGGCAGCTCACCCTATTTTATGGGCCATTGCTTGGGTCACAGCCGGTATGACAGGGCTTTATATGCTCCGCATCTATTTACTAACTTTCGAAGGACATTTCCGGGGGGGGTCACTCCTATCCTATCGGAGCCAGCACAGGGCATTGCCTCAAGAAGACGGGGGTATGACCTCTTGCTTGCTTGTACTTGCCCTCCCTACCGTAGCAATTGGCTGGACAAATACTCCCTGGTCTCATTTTAGGCCTGGCCCATCTCCTAGCCTGGTTGCATTTAGCAGCATGGCGGTGAGCTCAGTTGGGATTGCTCTGCTGGGAGGCTGTCTGGCTTTCTTGGCCTATCACAGGGCCACACTTCCACTCAGCGGACTTTCTCAACAATGGCCTCAGCTACACCGTGCGTCTTACAACCGCTGGCACATCGATGAGCTCTATGATAAGTCGTGGGTACGAGCAAACCAGGCCTTGGCCGAAGGAGCATCCGTACTGGATCGTTGGTGGATTGATGGTGTGCCGAATGGGGCTGGGTTAATAGGGCTAGCCTCAGGCCAAGCAAATAAGGCATGGCAAGGGGGCAACTTGACCTCCTATGCATTGAACATGGCCATCGCACTTGTAAGCCTGCTTGCCACAGTACCTCTCTTAACTATTCCGTAATCAACTGCTAAAATTTTTTTGCCCCTCTCAAAAAGAGCTTATTTCTTTTTTATATTAAGAGGCATCTACTCTTTTCTTTTAAAAGCACGTCAGAAAGAAGTCAGATCAGATCACCCATGCTTGACTCAGAGCCCTCATGTCAAGCCTCTGGGCCCTAACTCGACTTTCAGATAGCTATCGGTTCTTTGATTAGCCTAAGCACGGAGCACCCTCCCTAGAGGATGAAGCTTTGGCCAAGGCAATCAAAGTTAAACAAAGCTTTGTTTATATAGGCCAACCAAGGTTGCTCCTCTCACCAGAGCCAGCCTTGAGCCCATGCATTCAAGTTGTAACAAAGGCAGTAGGGTTCTTGCGAGCAAAAAAATAAGCGTCAAAACGATCTGGCTTCAAAGCATTCTTAAAACAGAAGAATCAACCAAAAAACAGAAGATAAAAAAGAAAAGATTCAAGCGTCTACACGTGATCTGATCGGCTTCAACGTTCACAACACTTACAGAGGCAGTTTACAGTATTGACTATTGTTCTATTTGGCTTGGCACGGAAATTATTTACCTAAACAAACGTAAAAAGCAAGCAAGCTCTTGTACGCTTTCGACACAATCCCACGGTTAATATTACGGTTAAGGGATGAATTGATCCATTGTTACCAGTGCCGACGCGAAAGCTGGTTGAAAAGTATGCTAAGGATTCAACGTATAAATAAATGTATCGATCTAGTAAAGTTTTTGATTAGACTTTGCACATCTCCCTTTGCGAGCAAATAGTGATTCAACCCGTGCTAAACGACCGGCTCAACCATGCCTTGGACGAGGCAGCGTTCATCCATGATACGACTTGGTGCAAACAAGCCTATTTTCTACTTTATAGATGTTGACGCCAACACTCTAGAAATCTATTTGTCGGGAAAGATTGTATAAGACAAATGACAACGTAGTATAAGATCTCATTTACCGAATTGTAAGCTGAATGAATGCAATAGCTTGAAAAAACGATTCCTCAAAAGAATAAATCGGACTCTGAAAAAAGCCGCAACGGAAGAAAAAATGCGCCTTATAAACAATAAAGGTCCCTCTTTTCTTGCTAAATAATTTTCAATTCATCGCTCAACAGCCTTAAGAGCAAGATCCTCTTCTTTGCATACATGAACAAAAGATCGTTTCCTAAAGCTCTCTTGTCATTCCATTCAAAAATTTTTTATAAAAAAGAGAAAAAACACCAGTAAGAAAAGTTCCTTAAAACCAATTCAACAGAAATAACTTTTGTAAAAGCCATGATGAAAGAAGTACAATCACTTCAAATTGTTGAAAAGGATCATAGCTTTTTTTTTTAAACAACAATCAATCAATAAGAGATATGCTTTATCTGGTTTTCAAAGAAAATTGTCCAATAACCAAAAGTAAGGTATAGAAAAGGAAAACTTAGCAAAAAACTTGTACACTTGACTTAACAAAAAAAAAAGTTATAATGGAATTGTAAATGAGCTTATTTTCTTTTGATATTCAACCAAGACTGCTATTCTGACGAAAATCAGCCTCAAACGTATGCACCCAAACTCTACAAAAAAATAGGAGAATTCGTATGGCTGTTCCCAAAAAGAGGGTCTCTAAAGCAAAAAAAAGGACGCGTAAATCTGCGTGGAACCAAAAAGCAATTCAAGAGGCTAGGCAGTCGTTCTCACTCTCTAAAGCCCTTTTGACTCGTCGCACGCACTTTGTATACCAAAAAAATTCAAACCCAAAAGGCCCTCCCTTAGAGTTTGGGAGCAGGGAAGGAATTATTGCTAATAAAAAAAATAAAAAGAGTCCAGTGGAATAAGACCCCTTCCCCCTGTGTAGGGGGAAGAGGGCTATTATATCTGCTTTATCATGAAACACTGAAAAATGAATCCAATCTCGTTTAACCTTTCTCATAATCTTTTGTACACTGTCGGAGCCATTGGGGGGTGGCTAAGTGTCAACCCTGTTCTGTGCCTTGGAATAGTGTATGGGTTTATGGGTACTCAGTCCCTGCACCTGGTCCATGTCCTCGCCGTGCGTGCGTTTTACGTACATGGCAATCTTCTTGGGGGGGTGTGCGTTAGTTCTATGTTGCTAGGCCAGGCAGTACTCGTGACGATTGAATTTTTGGGGTGGGCTCAACCCTTAGCAATTCGCTGGCGTTACAACGCGGCCTTCGTAACGGCCATCTCTTTATCCATGTGCCTAGTGGCCTGGGTGATTCCTCGACGTCCACTCGTGCTATCGCCGACAAATCGAGCTGCTATTCGAATCTTTACACCTTTGGCAGATTCTCAGATAGAGGTAAAGAGTGTGCGCGATCCCCGTGTATGGCTATACTCTGTTTTATGTTCTAGTTTATATGTGCTGATTCCCCGTGGCGGAGCCAACTTTGCAAATGATCTAACTTCCATATTAGGATTTTCTCATGGAACGAAGCCAGCTTTCTTATGGGGAACCCTATTAGGTTATGGGATTGGCAACCTTCTATTCTACGCTAGCCTATGCTTGAGTCGATCGGTCACAAGTCTAGTAACCAAAAGAACGTTTTATGAGCTGTCCGGCACCCTCAGCCGCGTTCTAGGTGGGATGGTGCTTGCTGCAATGATCATACAATTCCGAGTCGACCCCTTTGAATTAGAAAACAGCTTGTCGGATTTAAAGTATGCTCGGAAGCAGGTTCTCTTGGTTGCACAAGACCGTGCAAGTGACTGGATACCAAGCGTTGCCAGGCAACGCCTTGCTCTCTATGGACGAGTGTATCAGATAGAAGAAGAGATGGGTGCTTTCAACCAGCTCCTCCTTCGCTCTTTAGTCGATGAGAAAAACAGCCTCCAATCGCTTAATCTATTGCCCGATTTGTGCGAGCAGCCTACCTTTGGGGGCCTAACAGCACAGGTTCAAAGGCCTCCTACTGCGGGCCTCTCGACTAAAGGTTCAAGTGAACCTTACTCAGACAGAGAAATTGAGCTCGTGGGAGATATTGAGCTCACGAGAGAAGGGAACATGATTTTGGAAGACGAGAAAATAGGGCAAGACATTTTCATTCAACCTTTTTACGAGAAAATCACCCCCCAAGAATATTTGGAAAAGAGCAGAGGTTTTGCCTTTCCCTGGGAAACAAAAGACCTGGTTCGTCACCTGGGGCGTCTTTCATTGCCAAAAGGACGGGTGCTCGGTTTATGGCACACTTACGGCTCTGTCTCGGAAGCAGAAAAACCATGGCGTACGGCTTTTCTTGCGTACCAACAAGAACAATGGACATCATCTAATCCCCGTAAAAAGAGCAATACTGAGTGGGAACAGCCCATTTTTGCGTTTACAAAACGTAGAAAATTACCGTCGTTAGGGGGGGGAGGTCGAAAAAGGCAGAAAGCACTCAAGATAGAAAAAGAATTTACGAATGATATTTTCACCAAGGCGCCCGAGGACCTAAGGCTGCTACCATGGGATAAGGCCAGCGAGCGTAAGCAAATCTGGGCAGGAACCGCCAGGCCGTTGTTGAAATTGGATGTAGTTCGAAATGCGGCCGAACACCTGAAGCCTAAGGTGAAACATTTCATCATGACCCGCAAAAAAGAAAAACCCCGGCGTAAGCTCAAGAAGCAAAATTGGAAAAAGTGGCTCAAAGGGTTTTTGATCAAAGTGCAGCGGACGAGAGCGCAAGAAGAGTTGGATGCGATTAGCACTGCCGTGCTAGAACCCAATGGTATGTTGCTTACCCATGTCCCTTTGCAGGCTAATTCTGAGCAGGTTCAAGAGCTCTTCGAAGGCCATGCATTCGAGAGACTAAGGCGGGTTTTTCAACTTTGGGAGCGGCGCTCTATGTCCAATGCCTTGTTTTTGTTCAAAGAGAGAACAAAGTCCTGGTTTCACTCAGAAGATGTCTACCAAGATGTTGTCAAGCGTCTCTTTTCTCCCAGCGAAGCACTCTTCGATTACTGTGTTCGTCTTATGGCCTATGCCCAGCACCAAAGGGCTTTCGCTTGTGTGATACGGCCCCAAACCCATCTTGCATGGACTGAGCTTGATAGAGCTCCCCGCCTATGTTTCGCTATGGCACCGGGCCTTTCTCGTACCCGACCTGCCTACCAGGTCCAGGAGCGGATTGCAGACATCTATGCTTACCTCTATGGTGAAGAAGAAGAGGCTAAACACATGATGGAGGAACTAAGATTGCCCTCTTTCCCTAAAGAACAAGATAAAGGAGCTCTCGCGACCCGACGGCTAGGAAAAGCCCAGATTCTAGCTATCTTAGAGTCAAGGATGCTGCGACAGAGAGCGGGCCAGGGCCGCAGAGTGCCCCTTCGTCTCGAGTCGGAGGGGAGGTTGATTCCCCCGCCTTCTATCCCCCATAGCCTTCACTCTTGGGGGAAACGTCTCCGAACCCGCACTACAGGCTTGCTGGCAAAGCAACTCTTACGACGCAATGGTTCAGGAGTAACCTTCAGACCGACCCGACCTGTAGATCTATATGCTCGAGGCCAACAGTGGACAAGCCGTTCGGATGAACGGCTCTCTACAGGCTCTGCCGGGCAATTTCCTTTTCTACTGATTCCCAGACTGCTAGAAGCACTAAGTAATGAATCTCTCGAACCTTCAAATAGAAGGCTACCCTTCCCTCAGTTGCGCTCTCTTGTCCAGGCTCCAGGACTGAAATCGTCTCGTTTAGGTCCTGGCCCCGTATGTCATAGACCCGGCTTGTTATCTCGCTCTTTGGATCCCATCACCGCAAACATTGTGGCAACCACCCCCACCCCCCAGGGCCCTGGGGATAGGGCGCGTCGCCAGGCCTTACGCAAGCAGGCTCTGTTCCTCAAACACCAGGGAAGGAAGCTGGAATGGGCAACACGAAAGATGGCTAGAACGCTTGATCGGCACGAAGAGCTTTCTGTGTGGTCAGGGCCTATCAAAGCTGGCTCCGTACCTCTTATTGATCGGTTCAAGCACCTGCAACAAAATCTCTGGAAACACATCGTACCTTTCAAGACAGGTCGAGAACAACCCATAGAGCAATCTGAGACAATAGTAACCAGTCTTGGGTCTCAACGGATGAAAAAAAGAAGTAAGGGCACCTTGACTCGTGCCAATTGGTTTACAGAGATCTTATTGCATGGGCCTTTGTCTTATTGGCTCCAATTGGCCCTAAACTTACTTCATCAGCCGCCTATTCTTTTGTTCAATTCCAATAAAAAGATCTGGCCTAGTGTTCAGCTTCTTTCCCAGGGCTACGGAATAGGGATCGCAGAGAACGCGCCCTCAAGAGCGCATACCACCACTCGGAGAGAGGTCGACTTCAATTATCAAGAGAGAGTTGGGTTTCATCTAAACCCTACATCTTCAAAAGGAGTTCAAGCGTTAAAGAATCAGTTCCACGGAAAAGTAGAGAAAGAAATCAGAGAAGCTTTGTTCCCTTGGTGGTCCCAAAAACAGGGGGAAAGAGAAGATAGACAGAAAGTCTTTGACCTACAAGTTTCTTTACACTCTCTCCATCAAGTGTCGCATAGCACACGGCTAGGCTCATCGGTGCCCTGGATATTGTGGCGGGCCTCGGTGTATGCAAAAGAAAAAGCAAGGGTCAAAGCAATTTTGCGCACGCTGTATGCAAAATCGAGCACTTGGGTTGGACCGACCCCCAGCTTAAGCCCTCTTTCTATACCATTCTCTAGCTCATGGCAGCATAGAAGAGCTAAAATTCAACTGTACCTAAAGTACCCAAGAAGGTCTATTCAGCTTAGGGAGGCAACCATAACCCCTTCTTGGTCGGGCTTCGTCAATGATGTTCACAAAAAGCGGACAGCACCTCGCTGGGCCTCCGATAGGCTAGGTCTTGCCGGTATAATGGAAATGGACTGGGTTGGGCCCTTAGAAGACAGATGGTCAAATCTATGGCAACAGCGGACATGGAATGCGGTAAGACGGGGACATCGTATGCTATTAGCCTTGCACTGTTATGAATGGGACAAGCGATCTTTGCTCTATAACCCTTTGCCCCCATTCCTTGGTAAGAAATTACGGACCGAGCGACAGGAACTGCGCCGACTAGCAAATAGAAAGTTAAACAGCGAAGACAGAACAAACTACCTCGTGCCTCAGAAATGGCACAATATTCTTGCTAAGAGAAACCGTGAAAGCAATCTATATCTTATGCTTCGTCATAGTTTGAGACTTACGAGCCTACGTCTTTATGAGCAAGAGGGACGAAAAGCGCTGGCAAGTTTGTCGGGACTCGGCCCCCTTTCTTTCTTTGCAGACGATGAGAGAACCCTAGCACGGGTCCGTTTGGACGATTCACGTGTCCATCCTTCTCTGCGCAGAAGGGCATGGGAAGCTAGATACCGTTTGGCTATAAAAAGGATATTGGACAGGGGAAACAAACAGCCCATTGAAGTTCTAAGAACAATGAGACGACGAACTCACAAGTATAGAGTCTGGGATTCGCTGGCCCAGAAGCACATCCCTCAATCTGAACTTGCGAATATGGGATTATCAGACAGTCACAGGCTGGGGCAACCTTTGGAATTGCTTTCTCCGGCTTTAGGTTTGGGAGATGAGTTAGAAAAGTTGGAAATGACACTTGGTCTATTCGACACAGGCATACAACCCTACGAAAAGGGTGTTCCCATGGCTTTCAAAAGGAACGAAAAGGGAAAGAAAGCAAAACGATCCGCCCGTGCCCGTTCAAGAGATAAACAAAGAGAGGGAACGGTGCCCGAAAATGTAGCCTATACATTACCACTGGACATGAATGAGGACGTGAACTGTCCCTCATTTTTGTTCAAGCCAGAAGGTCCATTCATTACTTTGGACGATGTTTATGAAAACTTTCACTCTTCTTATTGGAACGAAGAGGACTGGGAGGACGATTTCGATGACTTCGAGGAAGTGAGCGAGGAACACAACCAAAAGTATGTCGGCGAGAACAAATGGCGAAATACGGAAGAAGACATGGACGAGCGTGACCAGGCTAGCTCACTGCCCTTCCGCAACATATATCTTCGTTATTTCTCTCATGTAGAACCACGTAATCCCTCCCGTGCTCGGATTGTAGCAGAGGAATGGTTTGCTCAGAGCTTTCTCCCAGCCGGCGAGCGTAAAGCCTATTTAGATGAGCAAAAGGAACGGATTGAAGAGATAGAAAATCGGAAGCAGACGGTCATTCCTTCTCTGAAAGACAAAAGCCTACGGCGTGAATGGCATAGACATATGGGCCGACCCATAAATCGAGTTAATGAAGCAGATAGGTGGAGGGGGGTGATATCGAAAAGAAATCATCACTATCCAATTGGCCCTGTTGCACGATTCCACCTCGAACATTCAGGACTTCCTGAAGAGAGGGCTCTGGGACGTGTGCCAATGGATCCTCACATAGAGGATGCTGAGTTCAACGAGGGTTACTTTGGCATGCCCGAACACAAGGTTATGGCAGAGATGGAAAAACAAAACTTGCCACGACTGAGCCGTTGGGCTCTTGGGGAGCTTCGCTCTCGCATCGAGACAGATGACACCCAAGAAGGAATCCGAAAAGACGTAATGCGACGTGCTTGGGAACGTGGCGACGATACAAGCTGGGCAGCCCGTTCCGGGTCCCCTCCTGACCTAGAAGCTATCCTCGAGTACGAAAAAGAGAGAGCCGACGAGCAAAGTGGGACAGAAAGGCTTCATACCTCAGCTCTTGATCAAGTGGCCATACGGGACCTGTACCTGATGAAGAGGATAATGCGTCGTCTGCGGCTTGCTTTTCGGTTGTCTTCTCTCCATCTTCAATCAAGATGGTTGAAGTCGTCAAATCCCCAGCGTATGAGGCGACCCACTCAGCTTGAGAAAGCCTGGGCTTGGACAGACTTCTTCCGATTTCATGCAACGAAAAACATTCTGCTCCATCGGATAGACAAGCTCACCATAATGCAAAACGAAGAAGACGAGTTGGAGGAAAGGCTGATGGAGACAAAAGTCGACAGTACAAAAACCAACCATGACTCTAAAAGCAAGGTGGAGGAAGTCGCTTCAATGAGAGATCTCCTGAATGCTGCCGAGTCACTCACATTCTCGGATACGAATGCAAGAGAAATGACGCCTCTCGGTTTCGATTTAAAGACCTTGGAAAAGACTGACTTCAGTGGAAATGTGCCTCTTTCCGGCTTAAGACCTTTGCCTTTGAAAAAGCCTGATTTTTTCTCTTTAATTGCACAATCTTCGTCCGAGTCATTCGTGCAATCGATGGATAAGGCTCTTAATGACCCCTTTCCTGTCAAGCTCCTTCGTCCTAGCCAAAGAGAAAGGTTAAAAAAATTGAGGGACCGACAAGCTGACCTAGGAAAGCTTTGCAAGCCTTATCAGGCGACGTCGCAGAAAGGTTTGCTACCAAAGGTCTTTAAAGATCCCCAGCCTGCCCAAGGCCTAAAGCTTGCCAAGATTCAAAGCTGGCAGCTTGAGACACCTGTGCGTCGATTAGGGCTTTCAGACTACCTGGTGGGCGTCAGGAGGCATATTGAATGGAACCAAGGGCGCCAACCCTTCCTGCCCTACAACCGTGCACCCCTTGGCCTAGTGGGGCTAAATTCCGATCGGCTCAACACACGTACCAAGATAGAAGAGGAATCTTTTTGGACTGCCGAGATGTCAATGCTCTTGAAAGTCAAAGACTTTTTCCCCACCTATGAGCACCGCTCCCCTTGGCGCCAACTATGGGATGACATGTTTGGGCGAGAGTCTATGGAGGCCCAGCCAATGAGACGGCGTCTCAGGCCAGGTTTGGATGCTCACCATTCCTACAAGCTCGGTCAAGGATTGCTTGGGATCCCCCGTCTCGTGAAGTCAGAGAGCAGCCACGCGCGCGCGGTAGGCCCGGCTTCCTTGCACCAATACAAGTATTATCCTACCGTCATAGAGCCTCTCTACCCGAACACTCGATATTCCAAGCGTAATCGTAAGGGTAAGCGTAGACCTAATCGTATTGCCAATTTCTTGGAAAGCGATTTTGACGATGTGAACCCCAAGATGTTTATCCCCCGTAACAACGACAACGAGCAACTCGTCTTTATTTTAAACACAGCCTACGAGACGTTTCAAAACCACCCAGACTGGGATCTACTAGAAAGGGGTATCAGCTTTGGCATGGATCTGAAGAGCATCCGTCAAGCTACCCGCGCGCGGACGTACGATTTGCGTGGGCAGGACCAACTCCTTATTCTTGCAGACAGATATTCTAAGATGCTTGGAGGGGTATGGATAGGAAAGTTTGTCGAGATCTTCAGTTGGTTGTTTCGAGTCTACTTAGGCGTATTTACGGGGATGTTTCGGACTTTCACCCCACTCCTTCCCACCTCCGACAGCTCGGCCTCCATGACCTTCATGATCTTGGGCAAGCCACAGCTCATATATCAGCCCTCCAACAAAGGTTTTTTTCCTTGGTACGAGTATGAACAGAAAGTTAGCAAGGGCAAGTGGAAACGAATTCCCTCGTTTATTGGGCTAAGAGATAGATCGAGCCATTTCACCGACCACATGATAGCTGTGCGCATCAAAAATCCTTTCGAGGCCATCCAGCTGGCTCTCCAAGCCTTTCTGCATAACCCTTGGAAGGCTCTGAACGAGATAGACGTGCAGAGCTTTGTTCTTACTCGAAACGACTACGATCACCTCAACTACTATCTTAAGCTATATGCACGCGTTTACCCACCAGACAATAGCGCTGAAGGGCTACGTAAGTACTACAGTCGATTTATACGTATACGTGAATCTGTGACGAAGCAGTTGTGGAAATTTTTTGGCTTCACTAGGGTGCCATATCATGAGATTCCCTATATCAATAAGCGATTCCCCCACTACTACCTGAAGACCTATGGACAGGTTCCTGGCGTAGAACCATGGTGGCTAGGAATGGACTTACAAGGCTACGATTGGGTGGTAAAAGCTGGCTCCTCCAAGGCCCAAAGCAGATATGAGCACCCTATACACGTGCGAACATCTCTAAACTGGCTGAGATTGCAGAGATATAACCCCAGAGAGTTCGAACGCATGCGCACGCTAGCCAATAAAGTGGGTAAGCGCAGAGCAAGGGGCTTGCCACACTATACAAGCATTAAGGATTTTGCCTTCTGGGCACACCTCTCTGACTCAGACAAGTTGACGAAAACTCTTGTAAAAAAGGTCCAGATCTTGGATGGTCAAAAAACCCAGCAGACTAGCAAAGTTTACGTGAAAGAACAGTTCCAGCCAGAGCCCCAGCCCCAAGAGCCCCAGCTCCCAGAGACTCAACCCCAAGAACCCCAGCCAGAGCCTCAGACCCAAGAACCCCAGCCAGAGCCTCAGACCCAAGAACCCCAGCCAGAGCCTCAGACCCAAGAACCCCAGCCAGAGCCTCAGACCCAAGAGAACTTGAACAGTTATAAACAGTTTTCTAATCCGGAGGGTTTGGAGTATCAGAAACAAGACAGGAACCTTCTTTTCACTAGTGTCTTAATAAAGCGCAGCCTTAATCTTTGGAAAAGGTTAGCGCCTGATCCTTCTCGACAAAGACTGCTACGGAAAATGACCAGGATTCGTCGCAGGGCTTTGGGCCATAAGTTACATCTATGGGTGGCGCGTCTCTGGGAACATTCGTCTTACAGCCTACAGGTGCCCCTCCCCCTCCTGAGCAAGCTCGGTCAAGACATCCCTCTTTCCAACCAGAGCTACACAGAACATATTCTGAGCCGTTTGTTGGACCTAAAACAGAGAGAACGTGAAGGAAGGCAGCTTGCACTGGGCCAAGAGCGAGCAGCAAGAGAGGCCCTGGTGGGCGTGATCCGGCATGAATGGGGCAGGAAATGGAGCAATAAAGCCCATCATGAAACTCAACACTCCAGGTGCGAGAAGTCAAAAATGATGGAAAGATTCAGGACTCTTAAGGATAAGGCCTATAACTTATATCTTCCGATTCAAGGCAGGTGGAACTCCTTCGTCCATGTGGCCCATTTCTTTGTTATTCATTGGCGCCACGAAGGTTGGAGGATGCTGTCCCCTTGGAGACAGACAAAACTATGGGACGAAGCCCGTCCATTGTGGAGGCAACCCAGCTATTCGCTGAGCCACGCTCAGATTGCATGGGCATCGAATAAAGTTTTGACTTACCAGCAGAGGAGTCTGAATACAGATCGCGGCACACTGCTCTGGGCTGAGGAGACTCTTCCCCCTGGCTCGATAATCCACGGCCTTGTTCGACAAGTTCAAGACATGTCTTATCTGACAAGCCTACGGGACATGGAAAGTACGGTCGCAATGGCTGTGCTAGAGGGCTCAAGGATCTTGCACCAAGATTCTCCCGAAAGTCAAGCATTTGACACGAAGCTATACTCTCTAGAGCGTAAAAAGGTAGAACGATCCATCTCTCTTGCTAGCAACTTGGCACAGGTTGTGGAAGATCAATGTTGTCGTCAGGGAGTGACAAAGGTGGAGAAAAACTGCTTGGAAAGCTCTAAGAGATGCCTAGAAAGAGCCATAGCCTGTCTTGCTCAATCAGCAGTGCTCAATCCTCACGAGGTTTGGGAAAAGGAAAGCATTAGCCTCGAAGACTGGGCGATGAAGTGGCAAGCTTTCGCTTTCCAACGGGGTGCTTTCAACTTAAAAGAACCTGCCAAGGATCAGCCACTTCAGTTCAGTAAGAGCCTCTCCCAAAGAGAGAAAGGAGCTTTGATCCTAAAGCAAAAGTGCACAGTACGGGACAAGATGCTCTTATGGCAAACAGCCGAGATCGAGCGCCTTGTACGTGGCACCTGCAACACGGCTTTACACCAACACGAGCTCCAACACCAAAGGCTGGTTGTTCTGTTTCAAGGCCTAGCACTTGACATCCACAGCACAGGGCAAACCCTTAAAAATATTAAAAGGCTAAGAGAGCCCATGAGCCTTACAGAAGGAAAGAGGATATGGAGCCGTAGAGACCCTAGCCTTCGAGAGAGGGCCCTGCGGTCCATGCCTGTTCGACTAAGAGAAGCGGCCCTGGTCTGTCTAAAAGCAGCACCCAAGTCCGCTCTTTCCTTAAGCATGGAAGACAAGATCAACCGTCGTCTTCGCCTTTATGCGCGTCACCGAAAAGGTATGCTCCAAGCCTATCGTGAATCTCAAAAAGCACTAGAGACAATATTGTTAGAGGTGCCTCAAGTAATTGAGAGGGCAGTAATGGGTCTTCGGCAATCTCGGCCTGATCTGGAAGAGGCGTTGGACCTACTTCGTCGTTTCATGGGTATGAACGAAGAAGCGTGCCATGCAAAGATAAACGGGGCTTGGGTTAGAGAAGGAATGGCACGATTGATGGTTACGCTATATGATTTGAGCCTACCCTCTCATCAGCTTGCCGACATCTTGCAACAGGAGGCCACCAAGAGCATGTCTGTCCGCACACCTTCTACAATGCTACACGCTCCACGAGAGAATCGCCGCCTACATACTCCCTGGGGGCTTGCAGTTCGTTCCTTACCTAAGGTGGAAATACCTCTTGAGGTCGAGTGGCAACTCCGTACACTGAGCAACGAGGCAAAGGACCTCAGCTATCACAAACAATTACAAGATCGACTCTTACTTGAGAAAGGGGCAAAACTTGGACTTCTGCATTCTGAAGACAGTGCTAGACTTGAACAACTCAGGCAACAGATGTCACTGAACAATGTGGCGAAAGTGACAAACGAGGTGCAGGAAGATCAAAGGATGGTGAACCTAGCGGATACATTGACTTACGTCAAAAAAGTATCAATCTCATTTACTAGCCCGGCGCAAGACGATCTTGCAAAAACCAGACCAGGCATAGATGGACCTGAAAAAGTGGGGGCTGATTATGACTACTATGGAGTTGAGTCATGGGATACTAACCGAGACGACAAGATTCTCCAAGGGAACATGGTGCTGTATGACCTGTACGAAAGCTACTCCGAACACATATGGACCTGGGGTCAATCCCGGTGTAATGAAGACATGCTATGGGACAAAAATGAGGAAAGTTTGCACATTGAATTTCTCCACTGGCAAGCTGTCCAAGACATAAGAGCTTGGAGAGCGCTCATGGGAAGCTCCACAAAAGCTGATTCCAAACCAGTTTTGCTTGACATCCATACTCCGCTGGATCCTGTTCTCTTCATGGGCCCTGTGCAACCGCAGGTCTTACCACCGAGCTTGTATTGCCCGCTCGCCAGAGAGATGTCCGAACCTGAAAGCCAAAGGGGGAAAATGCGGACTCCACGTCTTGAGAACCCAGAACTGGACTATCAGGGGCATGCAAGAGACGGTCAACAACCCCCCCTCCCAAGAATGAAGGTTCGAACCGTAGGTTGGGCAATGGGGGTAGTCCAGAGGAAGTTTGTATATAGCCCGCCCTTTGCCAAACATGCAAGAGAAGAGCATGATATTAGACAACAAGATAGCAAAAACCTAAGCATAGAAGCTCATCAGGGAATTGATCGCTGGCAGTGCCAGGCCAGCGATCCCTTGGATCAGCCTATCCGCCCAGAAACAATTCCTTCAGGCAACACCTGGCAAAACAGGCTAGTGAGCCAAGCCTTGCTCCCCTCTTACAAAGCTTTTGAACAATTTTCACAGTGGATCGACCAACTAACTGCGTGGGCGAATCGTGCATCTCATGGGCTTAAGAATCAAATCAAGACCTGGTCCCACCTGCCGGGAGAGCTCTCTCAACTGAATGCCTCTCGTGCTGAAGATCGACCCCAACACAGAACCCATCCGCCCCAATCTTGGGCTCATGCCCAACCGATACAGACATTCACTCAGAATACAGAAGAGACCTTGCAAGACAATGATGAGAGAAGGGGGTTGCCCTGGCGTCTGCCGGCCAAAGAATTGCCTGTTTTCAGACAAGAATCAGTCACTTATGAAGCTGAGAAAAACAAACAGGATCGACTCTTCGCAAGCAAAGTGTTGCTCAATCATATGAGTTATTATCGCAAAAGCCAGGATCCATTGAATCATCGATTGAAAAGAGTTATGACGTCGGACCTGAAACGGCTGGGACAGGAAGAACCGTTAACCCAAAGGATGTACGAGCAGAAAGTGCGCCACGTAGGAAATAGGCTTCCTGAACCCATTCCTCTCCAGCCCTTCTTCTCCCAATGGATGGATTTTCAAGTCTCCCAGCTAAAGGGATACGAAAATGACCCATCGGTCGCCCGCACAATGGCAATTAGCACTAAGGACCTTTATATGACGACTATGGGGACTCTTGCGAGACCTATGGCTCACCAGATGAGCTATTCTTTCCATGGGCTTCCCGAGCGCTTTATCCAGAAAACCATGTACTCTTCGCGCACCTGGCGCGCATCATCTACCTGGTTGAGGACTCGTTACTCTTTCGGTCAAAACCCTTACCCCCACCCCTACCAGCAAACGTGGAGAGAGAGGCTCAAGCCGCTAAGACGTTATCTGCGGGAGCAAGGGGTTGACTGGATGGTCAATCGGTTTGATCCCATATGGAGAGAAAAGATGATGGACCTTAAGGCAGACAGTTCGAAGGTTTTTACCATCGAGTTGGCTAAGTCTCTTGCACAATTTATCTATTCTGAATTTATCCGCCGATCCGAACAGTTTAAGCAGTGGGCTCGTAACAAGGTTTATAAACTCTTTCCCAAAAGCTTTTGGAACCTAGTGTCCCGCTCGCACAACAAGCCTAACAGGAAGAATGAAAGAAGGTCCCGTAAGACCTTCTTTCAACGCTTCAAACATTATGTACACAGCGCCAAATCCTGGCTGATGGCTTATTTACAACGATTTTTCAATCTTTTTTCGACAAGGGGGCAGGGCTCAGGAGGCTAACCAATAGGGCGGAGTAACCGATGGATGAAAATCAGCCAAGCGAGAGACCTTTTATGACCCTTCTCCCGCTTGGAGACTTCTTTTTACCCCACTGTTGGGTACAACTTATATTATTTGAGAAAATCTTTTGTGTCTTGAGATCGGCTTTTCCAAGGTGATTTTTTCAATCGCTGTTATCGGTAAAAGTCAGCTATTTATACCCGATCGGATTCACGTTCAAGCAATAGGCATGCTAATTTATTCTTTTTGAAAGCTTAGCATGCCCATTGCTTAAACCAAATCAATGACGCTCGCTCTATCTCCATTGTAGTATGACAATGAAGGCAATTGCAGGCTTCCAAACCCCATGTTCAATGAAACCAAAACCAAAGGTGTCAACTTTGCTTCAAATGATTGAGAGTCTGAGGCGCTTGGCTATCGATTCAAATCTTTCAAACTATCTGGTGGGTGGCATCAGAGAGTGGAGCCCACAATACCAACCTTTCTTGCTTTTTTAACTTGAGTAGAGTAGAACCTAGTGCAAATGTTTACTCGAATGTCTGTCAGAAAAAAGGGACAAGCCACAACAAATGAAATACAATTATAATTCGCTCTAAACTGCTCTTTGATGGTGAAATAATGTTCCAACTTAGCTGTTTTTGTTTTGATTGATAATATTGTTTTATCACTCTAATGCATTCTTTTTGTTTTTGAAGGTTCTCGTCTAATTTGATGTTTATCTTTCTTTCCATCTGTTATTTGAGTCTGTCAATTTTTAATCAAGATAAGGCTTTACTTTTGATTCAAAATAACCAATCGTTGCGTGTTCGCATATATTTCTTATATTTACTAAAATTTACTAAATTGGATCCAATAAATGCTAATTACCAATATAGTACAATTGAGGAAGAACAATCCCTAAGTACAAACTCTAAAAGAATCACATAAATTAGACCCTTGGAAAGAAGAGACCTCCAACGTGGATTAGAAGATAACTTCAACCGGTATGAAGTGGTGTCATAAATTTTATTTTTCTTTTGCAAAACCCGCAGAGAATACTAAAAACGAATCTATAAAAACACATTCTATTAATCACACTCCCATACTGCAGAAAAACAATAAGGTATATAAAGCCCATAATAAAATCAAAAAAGTTCATAAAGAGAACGATCTGGTCTCTTAAGTTCAAAACATTACCTAAAAAATAAGATATATATTTAGAACTTGGGGATTTCCTCGTATATGTTATAAATTTGCCAGACTCTTGCTTCGTATCATTATACTTCTCAAAATTTCTTGTTAAGCTTTGCCTCGTAAGTCGCTTTGTAGAGTTTCTAGCCATACTGATTTTTAAAACCTCAATTGGGTCTAAATAGGTTCAGTCAATAATGTTGATACTTCAGCGGCATAATTATGTGCACTTTTATGCTCTTTATTTTTTTTAGAAAGAGCTTCGTTTATGACCTTACCCAACAGCCATCCTTGTTTTTTGGCACATAATAGAATGAATGAATGCTTATATGCCTACACAGGTGAAAATTATTGGTTAGTTCAGAGGACCTGTATAAGACTTGATGCATCGTCGACCACAACCTGCTGCCTACCACTCCAAAGAATTAAAAATATTTCAATGGCAAGAATAATATTCTTGCCATTGAACCCGACAAGTAAAATCTACAGATCCATTGATGAATCTCCATCAATTTCATCAATGGAATTTTGATCTTTAGTGAGGGGAAGTTTCCCAATCCCCGCAGTCGATGAATTCGCTATCTCTTGACAAATCTTGATTAAGAGTGAGTTTGCTCTCAGGGCTGGATAAGGAAATTTTTCCAGCATACGATACATGATGATCTTTATTTCAGCAAGGCTATATTTTTCATAATTGTCTGTATCTTTGCGATAATAGTAGAAGGTATTCTTTTCGCCCGTATACGTGTAAACGTTTTGAAAGTCTGTTTTTTGTTTCAGTGCTTCAGAAATTTCGATCGATTTTTTTGGAACTAAATCTCCGTTTTTTCTGTACGTCATAACATCTTCTTTTATCAATTCATTTTTTACTATAGGGGGAATAGTAGAGTCGATGTATTGTTGTGACAAAGGAAAAACTTTCTTAGGTTTCTTAGGCTTATTCGCCTTATTCAAATTATCAGAATTCTCTGGCTTACCAGAATTCTCTGGCTTACTAAGCTTATTTGGCTTATTCAAATTCTCTGGCTTATCAGGATTATTTGGCTTACCAGACACATTATCAGAATTCTCTGGCTTATCAGGATTATTTAGCTTACCAGGCAAAATTGTTTGCTCTCCTTATATTTTAGGTTGATTTACGCCTAGAATTTGTTTGTTAGGCAGGAGATTGAACAAGCTGTACCCATCCAAGCTCTTGTAGGCTATGATTTCGACGAAGTGGTCGTGTGACAAGCTCTAAAATGTCTCTGGCATTTGTAAACCCATGGATTTGAGCAAAAGTGAACTCAACGGACCATTTGGTGCTGACCCCCCTCGCCTCAAGCGGATTGGCATGGGCCATGCCTGTGATAACAAGGTCTGGTTGGAGCTCGCGGATCCGTTGTACCTGGTGATAATTGTCTGGTTTCTCTACGATCCGTGGCAAAAGCACGCCCATCTCTTGGCATGTGCTCTGGAGGAGTGCAAGCTCAGCTGCTTGATATCTCTTATCCATATAAGGAATGCCTATCTCGTAAACGATCATGCCACAGCGCACAAGAAATCTTGCAAGAGAGATTTCCAAGAGATTGTCACCCATAAAGAATATAGATTTGCCGCGTACCAGGCGCAGGTAACCCTCAAGCCCTTTCCATACCTGCTCTTCTCTCTCGTGAAGAGCCTTTGGCTGAATACCAAACACAGCACAAATCTTCTCAATCCATGCGCGGGTGCCATCGGGCCCAATAGGGAAAGGTGTACCTATTAACTTGCACTTGCGCCTCCTCATCAGCGTGGTAGCAGTGCGGCTCAAAAAGGGGTTGATGCCGCATACATAAACACTTTCGCCCAAGGAAGGTAGCTCGGCGTAGCGTTTAGCGGGCAGCCAACCCGAAACCCAGATGCCTTGACGCTTGAGCTCAAGCTCAAGCTGCACAGCGACCGTAATGGGTAAAGATCCAAAGAGCACCAAAGGAGGGTGGGTCGTTTCCGTTTTCTCAACTGTGCTTGATGGTGAGAATGACAGTAAGCCCCGTAGGCCTTTGCCCCCCAAAGCGTCCTTCCCTTTTATGGCAGTGCGGCTCTGATGCTTAACTCGTGCAGAGTCGGGGCAACGATGGGCCATGGCTGCCAGCACAGTGTCTTCTCCCTGTGTAAATGCATAATCTAACCCATTGGCCCGAGCGACTACGATAGGAATCCCAAGTTCCATCTCTAGCCTGGGCGCCATCCCCTCTAGATCCATTTTAATAATTTCTGTCGTGCAGGTGCCAATCCAAACGATTACACTGGGGTTCCTGTCTTTTTTGATGTGGGAGCAAAGTCTTCTCAGCTCCTGATAATCGTTGAGCTGTGCAGAGATGTCACCCTCTTCAAGTTCAGCCATGGCATAGCGTGGCTCTGCAAAGATCATGACTCCTAAGGCATTTTGTAAAAAGTAGCCGCAGGTCTTTGTTCCCACGACAAGAAAGAAACTATCTTCAATTTTTTGGTACAGCCATGCAACACAGCTGATAGGACAGAAAGTATGATAGTTTCCAGTCTCACATTCGAAGTGCAGGGGCTCTGTATGTGTCAGAGGTGTCATAGGATTTAGAGGTCTCTATATCTATAATTTTAAAGAGATGAAAAAAAGAAGATTCTTTCCAATCAGACCATCAGAAAGTCCAAGTGCTCTCCCGACACCTCTTCAGTTTTCTGGCTCGTAGGGTTTAAATAAAAGTCGGAGAGAAGACTAAAGAGCTCACGGTCCGGTACTTCCTTGGGCACAATCCCCTCTGGTCTTGCTAGGACTTGGTCTGCAATATTGAGATAAAAGTCGCAAACATAGGAAAGGCTGGGCTCCGCTTCAGCCATTTCAAACAAAGTCTTGCCTTTCACACGTGACACCCGAATGTCTTCAATCAAAGGCAAAACCTCCAGGACTGGCATGGGGCAAGCTTCCACATACTTGTCAATTAGATCTCTCTTGGAAGTACGATTGCCTACCAAACCAGCAAGACGAAGAGGGTGGGTGCGTGCTTTCTCTCTTACAGATGCGGCAATCCGGTTTGCAGCAAACAGTGCATCAAATCCGTTGTCTGTTATAATAATGCAATAGTCTGCGTAATTCAAAGGCGCGGCAAAACCACCACATACAACATCCCCCAAAACATCAAATAGGATCACATCGTACTCATAGAATGCATTCAGCTCTTTTAGCAACTTCACTGTTTCACCCACCACATACCCTCCACATCCCGCACCTGCAGGAGGCCCACCCGCCTCCACACAATCTACACCCCCATAGCCTTGATAGATTACATCCTCAGGCCACACATCTTCATAGTGGTAATCTTTAGATTGCAAGGTATCAATGATTGTAGGTATCAAGAATCCAGTTAGAGTAAAGGTACTGTCGTGTTTTGGATCGCACCCAATCTGAAGCACCCGCTTGCCCCGCCTCGCAAGAGCAATAGAGATATTGCAACTGGTGGTCGACTTACCAATCCCACCCTTCCCATAGACTGCAATCTTCATCCGTTTCTCTCCTTTCATTGGTGGTACCTAGCCCGCAGGCTCGTCAGACCCAAGAACGCTTCAGAGAAGCAGACTTATCGAGGGCCAGCAACCCTCATTATACACCTGACACAGCACTAATACAAGCACAAAGTTACCTCTATCCAATTTCTTCAACTCTTTTTGAAATATTCGTCAATATTCAATAAAATCACCTATTAACAGTTTTGAATAAAAAATGTATACTGCCCATGTAGAAACAAATCAATCCAAATATTTTTTGAGGTATTTTAATGAATAGTTTCATTACCAAATAGTTAATGAACTGGTTCTATACAAAAACGTTTTATATTATTTGTGCATACAGGGAATAAATCTTCGATTGGATTTCCGTTTTTATGACCGCTGTTTCCCACAAGATCAATCGGTTATGCATTAGAAAAAACCTGAGGTTCACAGATAGTTGCGGATGTAAATTTGAGATTCTTAGACTAGGAAACTCTTTTTTTGGAAACAGTATTGATGCAAATGAAAGTTGACCCATAGGATAAGTACTCATTCTACTTACCATGTAAATTCATAAAAATTCCTGATGAGATATTTGAAATTGATGCCAATAAAATCGATTTGAAAACAGTTGATTACTATCCAACTTTCCATTATCTGCTTGAAAAACTCAATCTTCTTATGAATTTATGAATGTTAGAAAGCAGTTCATTGATTATACGAAATAAAATATAGGAATAAAAAACAAGATAACAACAAAATAAAGGATAAATAATTTCTACACTGGTTTTTAGTCTTTAAAAATGACCAAAAAATGATCTTAATGAGATACCATAGCTGAACAGCGCAAAGAAATAAATGAATGGTTCAATTCGTCTCAATTGAGTAAAAAGTCTAAAGAATAGATTCAAAGTAAATTGCCTGTAGAAACAAGCCAAGCAACTCGTTTTTTTTGGCTTGCCAGAAAAGAAATACACCTGTTGTTGGAACACGATGAAGCCCGGGTAACAACTTGTTGAACGCTCTATAAGTCCGGGGTTTTTATATAAGTTTCATTTGATCTTTTTGACAAAAAATAGCTCACAAAAAGTCAAAAGATTTTGAAAGATCAACCTCTATTTCTATCAAATGAAGAAGCACTTACCTATTGAGTTCCAATGAATACAAAGCCAGCGATTTGCTTTGCAACCTACCCTAACCAATACCCCATAACTTAGTCAAACCATCTAAGTGATTATCAACAGACTCTGCCCCAAGTTGTTCTCTTATTTACTGAACCTGTTGGGAATAATGGTTGGATGCAGGCACAACCAATCCTCTCCTCTGAGCCCTTTCTCAAGCACATTTCTTTAGATACTTTTTTTCATATTCAAAGTTTTCTATCCAACATATCTGCCTATCGTAGCGCTTTTGGTCTCTTGGCCATACAGGACAAGCTTATTTTGGCACATGTTTATACAATCTGCCATCGCGTAACCCTGAGATTAAGTTCAGGTGAATTACTATAGAGACGAATATTATCCTTTTTGTTAATAGAAAGGAAAAAAACTTATGAAAACAGTAACAGCATTGCAAGATAGACTTGTTTTTTTGAAGAAAACAATCTTTTTTCTAGGCGACTCCATTTACATAAAGTTCAATTTTATGAATACCAACCCCTATAACCGGGATCACGATGAGATACATAGGTTTGATTTTGATCTTTTTGCAACCAGCAAGTACAACATGCTATGTAAGAAAACTATTTTCGTTAAACTTTATTCGAAAGAATTAAACTCAATAAACTTACATCTCTGTATGCTGGTTTTTTCAGATCAAAAAACAGAGAAGAAGAGAAAAAACGTATTGATGATGGGCTGTGTTTAGTTCTTAGACAACTCGTAACAGTCTCTTTTTTGAACTGATTGTACTAACGTACAACTGAGAAATGACCCTTCTCTTTAATAGAACTCAATGGGGAGTCTAAGACTCATTGGGGTTTTTATCTTACCCCTACTGAGTAGAAATAAAGTAGGGTATTTTGAAAACCTCTTCCTATATGGCTGAGCCTTAATCTGAAGATGGTGGGAAAAACCTGTAAGGTTGAAATTTCTGCACGTTCATAAGCCCTAGATCACTCCCTACCTTTGGAAGGATCTCTGCAAGACGATACAGTACATGTTCTAGTTCTATTTCATTCAAGCTTAAGATGCACTGATCCCCAAGATGACCTATAAACTCTACCTGGGCCTTTGGGTAGCGATCTTTATATTGAAAAATTGATTGGTAGATGAGAGCCATTTGGAAGCCTTCCAAGTATTGAGGATAAACTTTTTTAAAAGAAGACAAAGTCTCATCTAGTGGATAGTTCTCTCCCGTGGGCGGTATGAAACAGGTACCCTGATGCTTAGCCTTTGATACCTTGGTATACCTTTGAAACATTTGAATTGTTTCCATCTGAGAGAGCTCTTCAGCCATTTTATCTGACCAATCCTTGCATTCTTTCCAAAGCGACAAATCCGAATGTGTGAATTGCTTAAGGATGCTAGGAAGTCCAAGATCTTTCCTATATGCCTGCATCATGGTTTGAGAGATCCCTGTCGGCTTTCCTCCCAAGATGGCACAAAAGGCTCCTGTCAATAGAAGTGACTTCTTTAGAGGGCTCTCCCTGTTGCCATTAGTATATTTAATTCGGAGTTCTTGAAACAGTCTCATGTGCATGCTAGTTCCCTCACCTTCCAGACCTTCGATAATCGATATATGGCAAGGACGGAGGGATAATCCCACTAAGATCTGTCCTATTTCTAAGGCCTTTTCTCCCATCAGGTCATAAGATTTTTCGATGACCATCCTCTTAAGAGTGCCTAGATAAAGGCCATAAGAAGTTGAAAAAAATTGAGGTGATAGCGCCAGGGGCTGATAAGAATAGGAGAGGGCCCCTACTTTTCTTATTTGATTGATAAAATCGTGCAAGCGCCTCTTGGCTGTATTTTCCAAATCTTTCGATATAATGGGAGAGTCGTATTCGTAATCTAAGACTAAAGAATCTAAAAGGCTTAAATCCATGCCTTGGGACACCTTGTTAAGATTGTTCTTTAGCACTGTTTTGTTGTGAAAGGATCGGTAAATTCTTTCATAAAAATCATTACATAAAACACAATGATACTTAGTGAAAAATGGAGGTATGTACGTCCTTAAGAACACGTTTCTGAGATACTCTTCCAGCTTTCGAGCCTTTTCTTTGTCGCTTTCATCTCTCCAATCTTTATTAAAATCATCATTCTTTATATTTTTTTTTGCCATGCTCCTCCTTTATTTTTTTGTAGTGGCCAGGCACAAGACCTGGTCACGCATATCATCTCTTCGTTAAGAGTAGGTTCTCTCGAGCTCAAAACACACTTATCGAAGGCCAGCAACCTTATTATAATCTAAAAACGCATTAATACAAGTACAGAGTTTCCTCTATTAAATTTCTTCTTTGAGTCTCTTTTCTTTCAAGGCCTCTGTGGTCATGATCTCGTATGCCCGATTCTTCACAACCCTCTTTCCCTTTCCACTGTTTATAGTTTTAGAGTACGACTTGAACAGTATAGTATCATAGGGAAATCTACCATCAGCTTCTAAGAGTAAGGTATACCCCCAAACTTTCTTATCTGTAGAAAATTCTTTTAGATGAGGCTCTGCATCCGAATCATATAGTCTTGCTAGGGATTTTTGCACTTTTCGCAATACTTGTTCTTTAACTTCCTTCCAAGATCTCTGTGGAGCATTGTGAGCTCTAGGTGTCCATCCTCTCTCTTGACGTGAAGTTACCCTTTGATTTTTGAGTTGAGCTCTGAGAGTCTTATCTTTCAATTTACCTATGTAGCGTGGGTACATATTCATATAAACAATAGAGGCGTGCGTTCACTTTCCTTCGCATCTCTTTTATCTCGATTTCCCTTACACGTGTTTGTAAGCGATAATGGCTCTCCTCGTAGACTCTAAAAGATTACTACAGAGGCTGATCTATCGTAATCGTCATTCAGGAGAACAAGTATAAAGATGGCTTGAATTACCAAGATAGGCTGCCCTGGTAGAGCTGAGTGACAAGCTGAGGACAGATGCCAATCCCCACGATGGGCAAGAGTAAGGCAAAGCTGACAAAGGTCTCTCTTGGCCCTAGATCGACAAGACGCCTATGACTGAAACGTGCCTGCTTGCCATAGAAGATCTGTCTGAGCATTGCGAGCAAATAGATGGGAGTGAGCACAATTCCAAGTGCTTGAAACGCTATGAGAGGAATGCGAAAAGAGAGGGAGTACGCTTGGCTGAGTGCGAGCCCAAAGAAGACCAAGAGTTCTGCAGGGAAGCCGCTCATACCAGGTAAAGCAAGAGAGGCGAGAGAGGAAGCCGTAAAGAGAGCAAACATCTTAGGCATGGGCCTTGCCATGTCTCCCATATGCTCTAAGATGAGTGTTCTTGTACGGTCATATAAGGCTCCAGCCAAAAAAAAGAGGCTTGCACCAATGAGGCCATGAGAGATCATTTGGAGCAGAGCCCCACTCATGCCTATGTCTGTCAAAGACCCTATGCCAATGAGGACAAAGCCCATATGAGAGACCGAGGAATAAGCAATCTTTCTTTTGAGGTTTCGTTGAGCAAGAGAGGTAAGGGCTGCATAGACAATGTTGATGACTCCTAAGACTATCAGCCACGGGGCAAGCAGGTGATGGGCCTGGGATAAGATCTGGACGTTGAGCCGAATCAACCCATAGCCACCCATCTTGAGTAAGATGCCAGCCAATAGCATGCAAGTGCTAGGGTGAGCCTCTCCATGGGTGTCTGGGAGCCAGGTGTGAAGAGGAAATGTAGCAATCTTGACCCCAAAAGCAACAAAAAGTCCTAAATACAGGGCGATCTGTAAACCAAGAGGAAATGCTTTACTGGATAGGGTTGAGAGATCCCATGTGGTGGGTTTGCCATAAAGAGCCATGACAATAGCAGACAACAAAATAAATAAAGATGCAATCCCTGTAGTAAGAAGAAACTTTGTTGCCGCATAAAGCCGCTTTCTCCCCCCCCACAGAGAGAGAAGAAAATAGACGGGGACGAGCTCAAGCTCCCACATGAGGAAAAAAAGCAGCATGTCTTGCGAAGCAAACAAGCCCATCTGACCTGTATACATTGCAAGCATAAGAACATAAAATAAGCCCGGATGGCGCGTCACAGGCCAAGCCCCAAGCACTGCGAGAGTCGTAACAAAACCCGTAAGGAGTGCCAAGCACATGGAAAGACCATCTAGTCCCAAGGACCAATGTACACCGAAAGAAGGGATCCAACTCCAATCTTCTCGCAATTGCAGTCCCTGCGTGGAGAAATCATAATGAGAACTGAGTACATGCCCAAGCAGCACGAAGTCAATGAGGCAGACGACTAGGCAATACCAACGAACTAAATGGTTGCCCCTCTCTCTTAACCAAGGGAGCGGGAAACTGGATAAGAGTGGGAGGGCCACAACAGTGCTTAGCCAGGGAAAAGTGTTCATAGAGGGGTGGGTCTTTGGTCGGGTATTGATCTGCCTTTTTTAAGGCAAGGCATTGGCAGGGCCCTTCCAACGTTGGCCTGATAAGGGAACGTTGGAGAGTGAGTCACTGCGGGGCTAGAAAGCAATTAGTATGCCAAGCCCATGCTACGAGTTGTTTCTGCACCTAGGTACACGCGCACACTAAGGAAATCAGTTGGGCATGCCGATTCGCATCTTTTACAACCTACACAGTCTTCGGTTCGAGGAGCAGAAGCTATTTGGCTTGCTTTGCAACCACCCCACGGAACCATTTCTAGCACATCGGTGGGGCAAGCACGCACACATTGCGTGCAACCAATACATGTATCGTAGATTTTAATCGAATGTGCCATTGAGTAAAAAGTTTAACAACAATAAATCAGAACGCTTTGCTGTGCCTGGGGCTCGTGAGCCCTAACCCTAAGGGTAAGGTTTATTCTATCTTGCTTCTTCTTGCGAACCAAGAGTTACCAACGCAATAAACTAAGGAAGCTGAGCTGAGATGACCCCCGTGCACGATGTATCGCTAATACGATTGATAGCCCAATGGCAGCCTCTGCGGCAGCGATTGTAATTACAAACAGGACAAATAGTTCTCCTCGTGATTCAGCTGTGTCCAAGAAACTTGAAAAGGCGAGAAGGTTGATATTCACAGCATTGAATAAGAGTTCAAGACACATAAGAGCTCGGACTGTGTTATCTGCGGTCAATAAGCCATAAAGGCCGATACAGAAGAGACAAGACCCTAAAACAAGGCAATGGTTCAAACAGATCATAAACAAGGGGTGCTTGATATCGGATAGCTGGCTATTCTATCGTTTATAAAAGAGACTTATCCTGAGAGGACATATCTCTTTTGATTTGTGGTCGTGCTCGGGCAATCCAGATTGCACCAATCAGTGCAACCAACAACAGCAGAGAGGCTGTCTCAAAAGGAAGCAAGAAACGATCAAACAGACCAATTCCAATCTGAACAATTTCGCCTTCGCTAGGAGTTTTCCAAGGTTTACAATAGCCTCTCTCACCTAACAAGCCGTGCTCGAGGTGTAACCCTCACACGGCCTCTTGATGCTTTCTTGAGTAAGTAAGCGCTAGCTCCTATTCGCGGTCAAACCTAACGAGTGAAAGCTCTTCTGACGAGATAAGCCCAACGCTATATCAGTCCGGCTGGTTTTTTTTCATAACGGAATAGAGAGGATACAAGAAAAAATTGATTGAATGATACTCTCAAGTTCTCCCAAGGATAGGCATACAACTCCCTTCTCCAGAAGAGGGTTGAGGTCGAACCTGAACGAAGCTATTTACAAAGATTTAGAACTTGACAGGGGGCGACAAGTAAGCAACGCGATTTCTTGTTCAAGCAGCTTGTGTTTCTTTTTGTGTCCTCCCTTTTCCCTTTTGTAAAAACATTTGTCACGAGCACAGACCATTTTTCAAAAAACAGGCATGCTTATCTGCTTGCGGCATCTCCTCAAGTAAGCCTGGCGGGCCTCTCAATCAGCGATTCGAATGGCTCATGATCCTGTAGTTGTTGTTATTCGCTTTGTCGAATTGAGAGATCATATGATTCAGCCAGCCCGCTTTCCTGGTATTTCTAACTTGGTTCTATTCCACAACCCTTCGGTACTGGCGAACACGAGAGGTAAGCAGAGACCACTTACAACACCAAAACATAGTAATCGATAAGCAAGGGGGCGCGAGGGTGGCAAGGGGGTTGGCCCAACGAGCATAATTGCAAATACAATCAGCACATTGATGGCTCCGATGTACACAAGCACCTGGACTGCGGCTAATAGGTCTGCATTGAATAAAAGATAAAGAAAAGCAATCGAAAATAGGGTGACTCCTAAAGAAAGAGCTGCGTAGATCATCGAAGGAGAAACGATTACACCTATGGATCCTAAGATGACGCCTAGTTCAATGGCAGCGAATAGACTGGATCGATATGTATCAAACACAATCCTCATTGTGTGGGCTCCTCTCGTCGATCACTTGTTCCTCCCAGTCCCCCTCGGTTCTCCAAGTGACAATCTATTTTTCTAGAATCGGGCTTGTTTCAACCAGTGCATCGACCTCTGTGCAGGCAGGCAATCGACCAAGCGCAATGTGATCATAATTGAGCTCATGTCGATCATACACAGACATCTCATACTCTTCTGTCATTGATAAACAATTTGTGGGACAATACTCTACACAGTTTCCACAAAAGATGCATGCTCCAAAATCAATGCTATAAGCCTTCAATTGTTTTTTCTTTTGAACCGGTTGAAATTGCCAATGTACGACTGGTAGATTGATAGGGCAAACGCGAACACACACCTCACATGCAATACACTTGTCAAATTCAAAATGAATTCGCCCTCGAAACCGTTCAGACGGAACAAGCTTTTGATATGGGTATTGAATTGTAACAGCAGATCGATTCATATGGTCCAAAGTTACAAGAAAACCTTGTCCAATGAAACGAGCAGCTTGCGAAGCTTGACGGGTATAAGACAACAGGGAATTTGTCATAAGGGCTTAGTAGTTACACAAAAACCAGCTTGCAGCATGCTGTAAGCAATAGGTTGCCTAGAGATACAGGAAGCAGGAATTTCCAGCCGAGATCCAGTAGCTGATCAATACGAACTCTTGGAAGGGTCCATCGGGTTAGAATCGCAAAAAAAAGAAAGCAATAAGCTTTGAGAAATGTGGCAAAAAGGCCTGTCAAGCCTACAAGAACGGGAAGAAGTGAGCCTTGCAATCCAACAGGAACCATTCTTTCTATTACACCTGAGAGAGGCAATCCCCATCCCCCAAGATAAAGCACAGTCACAAACAAAGATGAAACAAGCAAATTGACATAAGAACCAACATAAAAGAGACCAAACTGGATCCCCGTGTATTCGGTTTGATATCCAGCAACTAGTTCTTCTTCTGCCTCAGGAAGGTCAAAGGGCAAACGCTCACACTCTGCCAAGGCAGAGATTAAGAACACAATGAACCCAATAGGCTGCCGCCATACATTCCAGCTGAGCACACCAAAAGAAGATTGTGCTTCGATAATGTCGGAAGTATTGAGGCTACTTGATAAAAGGCACACAGCAAGCACAGATAAAGCCAATGGGATCTCATAACTTATCGATTGGGCAGCCGCTCGAAGCCCACCTAGAAAAGAAAACTTGTTATTGGAAGCATAACCAGACATAAGGAGTCCAAGGGGAGCAATGCTAGAAATACTTATCCAAAACAAGACCCCAACTCCTAAATCTTCCAACATCATGCCCGGTCCAAAAGGAATGATCAAATAAGATAAGAACACTGGCACGACTACCATAGCAGGCCCTAGTCCAAAGAGTCTTTCATCTGCTCTACTGGGATGTATGACCTCTTTGAAAAGAAGTTTAAGACCATCAGCAAGAGCTTGTAACAGACCCAATGGCCCTGCAAACTCCGGACCTACACGTTGTTGAACACCTGCGGATACCTTTCTTTCTAACCACACGATAACAAGCACTCCTAGAGTAGCCCCTACCAACAAAAAGAAAATGCCTGCTATTAGCGCTACAATCCCAATCGGCTCAACTAGTTTTGCCTCGATTGGCTTGAAAGATTCAGCTTGCACGCTGTCTGAAAATAGGTGTAAGAGAGCTTGAATCCAGTCATTCATGTTATCTCCTTATCAGTCCTAAGGAATGATTTTCAAGATTGGCGCCCATTCGTTTACAGGGTATGCTTAACGAATAAGAGAGTTTAGCTACCGATCTACCTCCCCCATAATAATATCAATACTGCCAAGTATACTCATAATGTCAGCAAGCTTGCGACCACACACGAGTTGTGAAAGAACTTGAAGATTTACAAAGCCGGGTGGCCGGATCTTCCACCTCCAAGGAAAAGGGCTATCATCTCCTATTAAGAACACTCCTAGCTCTCCTTTAGGCGCCTCCACACGCACATAGTGCTCTTGACTTGGGATCCGAAAGGTTGGAGATGCTTTTTTACTCAGATGCTGATACTCAAATGCATCCCATTCTGAGCCTCGTCCTTGGTTGATTCTTCTTGCTTCTAAGTTCTCGTATGGCCCCCCTGGCAATGCTTTCAGCGCTTGTTCTAAGATCCTTACCGACTGCCTCATCTCACCAATTCGTACAAGATACCTTGCCAAACAATCTCCATCTGTAGCCCATTGCACTGACCAATCTAATTGATCATAACACTCATAATGATCGACCTTTCTAAGATCCCAAGGAACACCAGAGGCACGAAGCATAGGCCCAGAAAGGCCCCAGTTCATAGCATCCTCACGAGAAATGACTCCTATCCCTTCAACACGTTTTACAAAGATTGGGTTGTTAGTGATAAGTCTCTCATACTCGTCTGTCTTGAACCAAAAATATTCACAAAAGCCTAAACACTTGTCTACCCAGCCATAGGGAAGATCACAAGCCACTCCCCCTATGCGAAAGTAGTTGTGCATCATGCGCATTCCTGTAGCCGACTCAAACAGGTCAGAAATCATCTCTCGTTCACGTAGGATGTAAAAGAAAGGCGTTTGCGCGCCAATGTCTGCCAGAAAAGGGCCAAGCCACAGCAGATGAGACGCAATTCGACTCAGCTCTAGCATAATCATACGGATGTAACTGCCTCGAGCTGGAACTTGGATGTTTGCCAATCGCTCTGCAGCATTAACTGTTATTGCCTCTGCAAACATAGTTGCAAGATAATCCCATCGAGTCACATATGGCAAATATTGGATAATTGTTCGGCCCTCTGCAATCTTTTCCATCCCTCGGTGTAAGTATCCTAGCACAGGTTCGCAATCTAGCACGTTCTCGCCATCCAATGTAAGGACCAATCGAAGCACCCCATGCATCGATGGATGCTGGGGGCCCATGCTCATCACCATAGCATTGGGCATCCCATTAGGTGAGAGCTTGGGAGTTAAACCGTAGATCATAGGCAAATCGTTTCATATGGGTTTGATAGCAGCGCTCCGTTGCATGCGAAAAATGATTCTGGGTCATCGGTTCTTTATCGATCGTATGCTCATTGATCAAAGGAAGGGCAAAAAGGTTTTATTTACTTTCTAAAATCGTCTGGGCTGCTAAGCATAGGGCATTTGTTTAGAGTCCTTTTTATCTGAAAAAGCAATCAGACCAAACTTTCGTTGCTTGCCTTCTTATTAATTAGTTCTTTGAAAACCCTTTTCAGAATCCACGCATATATTATACTATCCTTGATACCAAATATTGCCTCAATCTGATTTGAAAAAATGTTTTCTAAAGTTTTACAGACATATACTATTTAACAAAAGACTAATATAAAAGTGAAGAGCTCATACGTTCGAAAATATATAGACTCTGTTCTAGAATCTGTTACTTCCTTGTGGCAAGCATTATTCTAATAGTTTTGACAAAAAACGTGAGTCATAGGTTTTTATAAACCTTTCTTACCTTAAAAAAAAAGTAAAAAAATATTAACATAATAAAACAACAATGATGTTAAACTTTAATGAAATGAACGAATATTTTGGTCATTCTGGCACCTAGCTATTTTTCCATGGGGCATCCCCCATAGTATTTTGACCGCTGCAGTGTTTCACTACTCAGTTCGGGATAGGATGAGTGTGGTTCCACTGTGCCTAGGGCACCAAAATGACTTGAATGACTTGCGCCGGAGATCTCTCCGGCATCAAATCAAGTGTGTGGCTTGGAGCGAATAATGGTTCAAGTGTATCGGCCTGTTAGCCTACCTCTGCTGCATGCATCGCTGCACTTCCACATGGCAGCTCTGTTCTCCTATGATTGGAGTCCGGTTGTTCTAACCGGGGCCTAATAGCGAGCACTCATCTTGGGGTAGGCTTCCTACTTAGATGCTTTCAGCAGTGATCCGTTCCGCACATGGCTACCCAGCGTGTCCCGTTGGCACGAGAACTGGCACACCAGCGGTGCGTGCCTCCCGGTCCTCTCGTACTAGGGAGATGGCCCCTCAATGCTCTCACGCCTCCACTAGATATGGACCAAACTGTCTCACGACGTTCTGAACCCAGCTCATGTAACACTTTGATGGGCGAACAGCCCAACCCTTGGGACGTGCTACCGCCCCAGGATGTGTTAAGCCGACATCGAGGTGCCAAACCTTCCCGTCGATGTGGACTCTTGGGGAAGATCAGCCTGTTATCCCTAGAGTAACTTTTATCCGATAAGCGACGGCCCTTCCACTCGGCACCGTCGGATCACTAAGGCCGACTTTCGTCCCTGCTCGACTTGTTGGTCTTGCAGTCAAGCTCCCTTCTGCCTTTACACTCTCTAACTGATTCCCGTCCAGCCTGAGGGAACCTTTGCACGCCTCCATTACTCTTTGGGAGGCCTCTGCCCCAGAGAAACTGTCTGCCTGACACGGTTCCAATTGGTTAGGATCTTAGCCCTTCCAGGGTGGTCTCTCACGGATGGCTTGACCCCTCCCGGAAGAGGAGCTTCTGTGCCTCCCACCTAGGCTGCGCAGGAAGGGCCGAGACCCAATGCCAGGGAACAGTAAAGCTTCATAGGGTCTTTCTGTCCCAGTGGAGGTAGCCCGCATCTTCACAGGCATGTCTATTTCACCGAGCCCCTCTCCGAGACAGCGCCCAAATCGTTACGCCTTTCGTGCGGGTCAGAACTTACCTGACAATGAATTTCGCTACCTTAGGATCGTTATAGTTACGACCGCCGTTGACTGGGGCTTCGGTCGCCAGCTTCCCCCCTCTTAAGGAGGGGGCCACCAACTTCCTTAACCTTCCAGCACTGGGCAGGCGTCAGCCCCCTTACATCGTTTTTCAACTTGGCGGAGACCTGTGTTTTTGGTAAACAGTCGCTTGGGCCTGGTCCCTGCGGCTTCCCCCAAAGAGGAAGCACCTCTTCTCCCGAAGTTACGAGGCTATTTTGCCGAGTTCCTTAGAGAGGGTTGCCTCGCGCCCCTAGGTATTCTCTACCCACCCACCTGTGTCGGTCTCGGGTACAGGCTCTCCGAGCCTGGAGAGGTACGAGCTTTTCTTGGGAGCATGGCATAGGCCTCTTCAGCGCCGTAACGCTTTACTAACTCGGGCTTTAGCTAAAGCCAGGATCACTGCCTCCATCGCGCCTTGAGCCCTTCAACCGAGATACCATCCCTCGGCCAGCCGAGCCTGCTCCGTCCCTCGTCCCCAGCTCGAAGAGGTACAGGAATGTCTGCCTGTTGTCCATCGGCTGCGCCCTTCGGCTTCACCTTAGGCCCTGACTTACCCCCCGTGGACGAGCCTTCCAGAGGAACCCTTGGGTTTTCGGGGCACTGGATTCTCACCAGTGTTTGCGTTACTCAAGCCGACATTCTCACTTCCGCCTCGTCCACGCCTGCTCTCGCTTACGCTTCAACCTGCCGCGGAACGCTCCCCTACCGATGCTTTTTACATCCCACAGCCTCGGCAGGCCGCTTGAGTCCCGCTCATCTTTGGCGCGGGAGCGCTTGATCAGTGAGCTATTACGCACTCTTTAAAGGGTGGCTGCTTCTAGGCAAACCTCCTGGCTGTCTGAGCACTCCCACATCCTTTGCCACTTAGCGGCCATTTGGGGGCCTTAGCCGATGGTCTGGGCTGTTTCCCTCTCGACAAAGAAGCTTATCCCCCTCTGTCTCACTGGTGCTCGGCAGGCAGGGCCAGTATTCAGAGTTTGCCTCGATTTGGTACCGCTCTCGCAGCCCGCACCGAAACAGTGCTTTACCCCTGGCCCACCCTCGAACACCGCTGCGCCTCAACGCATTTCGGGGAGAACCAGCTAGCTCCGAGTTCGATTGGCATTTCACCCCTAACCACAGCTCATCCGCCGATCTTTCAACATCGGTCGGTACGGGCCTCCACTCAGTCTCACCAAAGCTTCACCCTGGCCATGGTTAGATCACTCGGGTTCGGGTCCATAAACAATGACATGGGCCCTTGTCAGACTTGCTTTCGCTACGGTTCCGGCGCGTAACGCCTTAACCGTGCCACTGCCTATGAGTCGCCGGCTCATTCTTCAACAGGCACGCGGTCAGGGGTTCAAACCCCCTCCCACCGCTTGTAAGCTTACGGTTTCATGGTCTTTTTCACTCCCTCTCCAGGGTTCTTTTCACCCTTCCCTCACGGTACTCGTTCACTATCGGTCATTCAGGAGTATTTAGCCTTACGAGGTGGTCCTCGCAGATTCACACGGGATTTCACGTGCCCCGTGCTACTTGGGTTGGGGCAAGAGCAAAACTCTGCTTTTGACTACTGGACTCTCACCATCTGCGGTGCGAAACTCAATCGCTTCGTCTACCAGAGAAGCGCCCTAACTGCCCTCCCACAACCCCGGCTCAACCGGTTTAGGCTGATCCCTCTTCGCTCGCCGCTACTGGGGGAATCGCGTTTGCTTTCTCTTCCTCTGGTTACTAAGATGTTTCAATTCACCAGGTTACCCCCTGCAAACCAAAGGCTTGCAGGTACATTGGGGTTACCCCATTCGGGAATCTCCGGATCTTTACATAATCCCAGCTCCCCGGAGCATTTCGCCGGCTACGACGCCCTTCTTCGCCTCTGAATGCCTAGGTATCCACCGTAAGCCCCTCTTTCCTTGAACCTTTATCGTTACACAAGTCACATGAAAACAAATCCTATGCGATTATGCAATAGAAGAAGGAGAGCTCAAACCACTCGCATATGCAAGCATATGCGAGTTGGGAGCACGCGTCCTATCTACATAGCATAATAGGTACCCTATCAAGTTGTCAAGTGAAAACACGTTCCACCGTCAACACAACGTACAGCTTGTACAATTGTTTTCACCGTTCAGCCTTTTCTCACCTTGCTTGCCAAGCCAATCTTTGTTGTTTTCTTCTTATTTTTTATATAGTATTTTTTTCTATTGACTTTAAAAGTTATCATTTTTTATTCAGCAAAATTGCTCGCTGTTTTCATGCTTGATAAACGACAAGATTGTGTGGGTCATGAGCAAAACAAAGGCTTTTTATTTTCAGACATAAAGAAACTCTCAGAGTTAAAAAAAGTTTGTATAAAAGAGGTTAAAACCTTAAAATATATTTCTGAAAAATAACATCTCTGCTTAATGCAAACAACGATGGCTTTACTAAAACTATAGAAAAGCCGTGGAACTTATTCCTTTTATTTGAACAAAAAAAGAAGAAGCCCGCAAAACCTTTTTTAGTTCTCAAACAATTTTTTATTCTCCGTTATTTCCTTATAAAGGAATAAAAAAGTAAAAAAGTGTTGTTTTATCCCGCTACTCGACATATTCAAGCACAATTAAAAAAATTATATTAAGATTCAAGATTCTAACTAGAATGTCTGAATCTAATAGCCAAAGATTAGACTAATATTTAAGAAAGTTGCTGTATATGACAGCAAAAAAGTCTTATTAAAAATTGATTTTATACTGAAGAGAAATCCCTTCCCCCAAATTAATACCCGATTAATAAGAGAGGGAAGGAAACAAAAATGAAAACAAAGTGCAAAGCTCGGAAAAAACAAAAAACTATGGAGGTAAGCGGGCTCGAACCGCTGACATCTGCCATGAGAAAATGTATACCTAGCTTATCTGTCTTAACTTAGAGATAACAACAAGGCATCCATCCTCTCCCGAACACACCTTACAGCTCGTGCCATGGTGGGCTCTTTGGAAGGTATTAAACAAAATAGAGTCTACCTAATACCAACCTCAAGGCCTTCTATTAAGTATATGCACAGCTTGATGCCATACGCGTTTTTTTTGTGGCCCCTCTCAAACCGTAGGGCAGAGAAAACCAACCCTTCTAGGCAATCCCGTTGTCCCTTGCTACGCGGAGCAACGAGGAAGAACAGGCCCCCGTCACGAGCCCAGATGCTATGCTCACTCAGGGGATGGGTATACCGCCCCGCTTGCACAGGTATGGGGCCGCCCATCCCCGATCCATCATTTTCTTCTGGAAAGACCTGCCTGGTCTCACTGGCACCTTTCAAACTTGGGCCCACACGGAATATTCCTGTCCTCCCAGCATTCTCCCACCTACTCCACCAAGGTCCCTTTGAAAAAGTTCTTAGTGCAAGCAGGTATACGCCATGTGATAGTCTCCACCCTATCTATTTGGAAGGAAGGTAAGGCGTTGGGTATAAATTCACTCTATCGCTTTTTATTCAGATGAACCCGCATAGAAAGGCGAAGAAACCATAAAGGAGTCATTCGCACGGCACCATTGCAAGGGCAGCGCTCTACCAACTGAGCTATACCCCCTAATCAATAGGGGAAAACAAACGAGATGATCGTGATTGATTTTTCCCGGCCAAATATATGTTTCACCTTTGAGTTATAAGAATGTGAATCACGCAAATCGCGGATGGGCCATTCTGGATTTGAACCAGAGGCCTCGCCCGTGGAACTCTTCTCTATAGAAAAGCCCCTCAAGCGCAACGTGCGGCTTTTCACCGAGTTGTGCTTTCCGGATGTCCATTCGATTTTTAATAGACTATCCTGACATCTTTTTTATCATTTGCAAAGGACCATCTCTCAAATTATTATAAAAGAAGGGGATCAAATGCTTTTAAGGTTTGATGTCGCCGTCCCTTTTTCAAAAAAGGATCCCGCAGTAAAGAGCCCATAAGGATACAGTCGAGAGTCTAGCCTTCCTATCAAAAAGAGAGTATAGTGAGCCGAGAGATGAGCATGCGTCCTAGGGCGAATAAGTAGGCCTTGGATCTTCGGCACCGACTTCCCAACATAGGGGGAAGAAGGAAAAAAAGTATTATTCTATTCTTTTTCTCATTTTTTTTTTCAGGTTGCTATTCTATATTTGTACGTGTCCCGACTGATCGACTCTTGCGCCATGCTAGGGTCCCTAGGATCCCTGACCCGGTTAGGCGCTGGCAGAATCTTAAACCTTTCTATCAGAAGAGGCTGAGATTCACTCTGAGCTCATCCCTTGCGGCGCACTTATCAGGGGCGCGCTCTAACCACTGAGCTAATAGCCCTTTTATCCTAACCAACCACGGGGATTGCTTTCAACCCTTTATTGCAGGTTATGTGTGTGAGATGAGGGTGTGTTACCCATGTGTGGGCTCTGATCGGCCTGGGATGAGAGTTTTGAACTCTTATATCTCCCTAAGAAGGAGGTGATCCAGCCACACCTTCCAGTACGGCTACCTTGTTACGACTTCACTTTAGTCACCAGCCCTGCCTTTGGCATCCCCCTCCTTAAGGGTTGGGGTAACGACTTGGGGCATGGCCGATTCCCATAGTGTGACGGGCGGTGTGTGCAAAGCCCGGGAACGGATTCACCACCGTATGGCTGACCGGCGATTACTAGCGATTCCTCCTTCATGTAGGCGGGTTGCAGCCTACAATCCGAACTGAGGCCGGGTTTATGAGGTCACGCTGGCCCTTGCGGGGTCGCATCTCTTTGTCCCGGCCATTGTAGCACGTGTGTCGCCCAGGGCAAGAGGGGCATGTTGACTTGACCTCATCCCCACCTTCCTCCGGCTTAACACCGGCGGTCTCTCTAGGGTGCCGAATTGTGGGCAACTAGAGACGGGGGTTGCGCTCGTTGCGGGACTGAACCCAACATCTTACGACACGAGCTGACGACAGCCATGCACCACCTGTGTCCGCGCTCCCAAAGGCACCCCCCCCTTTCAGGGGGGTTCGCGGCATGTCAAGCCCTGGTAAGGTTCTTCGCGTTGCATCGAATTAAACCACATGCTCCACCGCTTGTGCGGGCTCCCGTCAATTCCTTTGAGTTTCACTCTTGCGAGCGTACTCCCCAGGCGGGATACTTCATGCGTTAGCTACAGCCCTGCCCGGGTCGATACGCGCAGGGCTTGGTATCCATCGTTTACGGCCAGGACTACTGGGGTATCTAATCCCATTCGCTCCCCTGGCTCTCGTCCCTGAGTGTCAGTCGCGAAATCAGGCCTAGCAGAGTGCCTTCGCCCTTGGCGTTCTTCCCGATCTCTACGCATTTCACCGCTCCACCGGGAATTCCCTCTGCCCCTACCGGACTCAAGCCCGGTGGTCTCCGCCGCCTTTCCAGGGTTGAGCCCCAGGCTTTGACAGCGGACTGACCGGGCCACCTGCGGACCCTTTACGCCCAATCATTCCGGATAACGCTCGCATCCCCCGTCTTACCGCGGCTGCTGGCACGGGGTTTAGCCGATGCTTAGTTCTTCAGGTACCGTCATTTCTTCGTCTCTGATCTAAAGAAGTTTACGACCCATTGGGCCTTCATCCTCCACGCGGCATTGCCCCGTCAGGCTTTCGCCCATTGCGGAAGATTCCTCACTGCTGCCTCCCGTAGGAGTCTGGGCCGTGTCTCAGTCCCAGTGTGGCTGATCATCCTCTCAGACCAGCAACTGATCGTTGCCTTGGGAGGCCATTACCCCCCCCAACTAGCTAATCAGACGCAAGCCCCTCCCTGGGTGGATCTATATTTTTTGTGGATTTTTTCTGTTCTTTTTATCCTTTAGTATCCTTTTCCTCCTCAGGATATGGGGTATTAGCAGCCGTTTCCAGCTGTTATCCCCCTCCCAGGGGCAGGTCCTTACGCGCTCCTCACCCGTCCGCCACTCCACCATACCCCGAGAGGCATGGCACCGTACAACTTGCATGTGTTAGGCAAACCGCTAGCGTTCATCCTGAGCCAGGATCAAACTCTCATAGAGAGCCACAGCCTTTGGGCTCCCTTGCAATCTCTCGTTCCTCATGATTAATACAATAGCATACCACAAACAAAGCGCTAAGTCAAGTGGTCGACCTCTTCGATAAAACGCCTATCAGGCTCAAATCTTTTCCAAAAACGTTTTTTTGTTTTGACTTGAATCCAGTTTTTCATAGAGAACTTATGAATTCTCATATTCAATTTGATTTTATCCTAGGCGGAAAAGAAAAAATGAATCCAAAACAATTGATTTTGAATAAAACGTATTCAAGGCTTTCATTTATGTTTTTTTACAGTTGAATAAAAAAATACTTTACAAACAAAACCACTGTCTACTTTTTATTCATTAGGTTTATTCGGGAGTCATTTCACAAGCAACGCAACTTTTTTCAATCAGGAAAAAGATTTTTATTATGTATCAGCTATAAAATAGAAACTTTTTTTATAGGCGGTGCCGAGAACCAGAATTGAACTGGTGACACGGGGATTTTCAGTCCCATGCTCTACCATCTGAGCTATCTCGGCTTTCATTTCTATTATACAACATGTATAGTTGTAATTATTCTTTAAACCGATAAAGAATCGGACTGCTTGCAAGCATTGCTCAAAATGATTTTTTCGAAACTCCATTGGTCGAGAGCTAGAGAGTAACCCATTTTGCTTGTGTTGTATGCTAAACGAGTGAGCTTGTTGTTTAGCACGCTGAGATTAGGAGATAGAAAAAAAAACAAGTCACTATCAACAAAAATTGAATGCATAAAAGATTTGAAATCTTTCCAAAGTCCAAAGTATAGGGACTCAATTGAAAAAATAAACGTTTGAAAACAGAGCAATTTAATAAATATCTTTGAACCTCACTTTGAAAATTGAGGTGCATGGGGATCAAGTGGTACTCATTGATTTCGAAAAAGATCAAGCAATAATGTCAGCGAGATTCAGGGGCTTTATTCCTTTTGAGAAGAGGCTTAAGCACAAATCAAAGCCTAAATCAAGCGTGAATACGCCATCTTGGATCTTATAAAAAAATAAAAAAACACCTTTTCTTTGAAAGGTGGACCTTTACCCTAATTGAAGAAAACAACGTTAATCGTTTGATTTCTTTTCATATCGATCTAAACAAATTTATAAAAACAAGATTTGCCTGGAAGAATCAAGAAGCACCCTATTTCATTGCCCTACTCAACTTGAATGAGATGGTAGGCCAAAGAAAAGAGTTGACGAAATTGACCGAATCATCAAATTCTTGAAAAACCATCAAAGTTAAGAAAATACTTGCTAGTCCTCTCTTAACTTAAATAACGAACAGCATAAAAATATAGGTCTAGGCTTGTTTTTTTTGAAGAAAATAGTTTGCAAATGCGTAAGCGCATCAGGGCTGTATAATTTTTAAACCATATTGAAGCGGTTAGAGCTGCCGTTTACCATGCAAGCATCGATATCTGCTAAGTTTGCAGCTCGACACCAGTGCCGTGACCCTCTTAATAAAAAGAACAATATTCTCTTTTTATTTTTTAAACCCCTCAATAGAGTCCATCTATTTTATCGATTTTTTTGTTATATTCATCTGGTTTTGAACACTTGAACCCACAACTTGCATGATATGGATTACATTGTCTGCGCCCCAAAAAACTTTTGATGTATCCGCAAAGTGGTATAGGTCAACCTTCTCTCTAAACTTTTATTAGAACCATTGCGAGTAGCAGTCATAGGATTCGTGTTTTATAAGGGTATAAGAGTTGTACCTAGGCGTTTTCACAGCCGGTTACTACCAACTATAGACACTCCCAAAGTGTCAAAAAAACTTTTCCTTCTTTGTTTTAATGATTTCAAAGAAACTTTTGCTATTTCGAATAAAGATAGACTGACTTAATAAAGTTTTCTTGAGTCATCGTATACTATATGGGAAATATACCGCGAATCTATCTATCAGTCGCAAAAACACAATAGAAACGGAACGTGCAGCTGGCTATTGAAACCTTTATTTAGGACCATCCCGAACAAGAGACTTCAGACAATAAACAATGCTTTTTATCTCGTAAACGACTTGAACTTTCAAAGCAATAGGGATTTTTATGCCTTACGACAACAACTTCCATTTCTGTGATTGAAGATTTCTTTTTATCTCATTGAGCTCTTGAAAGTAAAAATGAATCACAATCAACTGTACATGTGCGCGAGCCGAGATATGAGATGTAGTGGAATTTTTGTTGTACGAAGATTCCTGAAAAGATATGACCCTAGAAAGAGTGAATAAAAATCTTAAAACTACTGTAAAAAATTTGGCGAAAGTTTCTTGGTCATAACCTGAGCTCATCGGCCGTAAAAAGAATGTTAGGATTGCTAGGTTCTTTTCCAATTGGTTTGTAAACGGCTCTTTCGTCTTGCTAACCTAAGCAAGTTCTAGAGTAAATAAAATGATATCATAACATTGTGTTTGTCTTTTCCATAGAAAATCTCCTAAGATAAATGTTTATTTTGCAACCTGAATGACAATGCTTCTTTTTCGAGACCTGAGAAACTAACGTTTGAGACCTGTTTCCACAGGCACTCCTAAAAATTGGGCAAGCTCTGCAGCCTCATCCTCTGCCTCTTGAGAGCTGCCACCGCGAGCAAGCTCTCCAAGAGGAACCGATACTTTCCCTCTACGCTTCAGATAAGCCAGAGAAAAGGGCCATAAGCCCCCGCGACTCTCTATCTGCACAGCTTCTATCTCTTGCAACTGACAAGCAAAATGAATCCGTCTGTTTCTCCCTGGGAAGCCCCATCGGAATATAGAGATGCGACCTCTTTGACAATCAAATTCATTTATGCCTGCTCCTATGCTCCACCAGATAATAAGCCATAAATAAAGCCCTAAGAACAAAGCAAAAATACCATAAAAGCCCATAACTAACCCTTGAGGCAGAAAATTCAGCGGGGCCTTTAAAAGCATAAACAAAGCTGGTTGGCCTAAGTAAGTTACTAGCCCAATAGTTAGAAAGCTTCCCCCTCCTAAGGATATCAACCAAGCGAAAACGAGATTTTCTTTTGCTCTTGACCCGAAAATGATGTCCCGTCGTACCGCATCAACAAGCTGTTGTCCCATACGAACCCTCATTGTTTCGATTGATAAGGCCGCACCCTCAAAAAAAGGATGCGACCTTGTACGCTTTATACTACCTCATCACCCTCAATGTAAAGAAAAAGAGTTGCCATAGCAAGAGCAGGAAAAACAAGCCCCACAAGAGGCACAAGCACAGGAAAAAGATAAGATGCAGTCATAAGCCTCGTTTTTTGCGTGCAAGGTACCCTTTCTAGGCCCTTGCTATAAATAGGATCTTTGTGTAGAGCATAATTCAAGGCAAGATGACCGTTGACCGTTGTTTCACCCCACCAAACAGTAAGTGTACCATGAGAAAGCTTTTCCTTTGCATTCTGAGAATAAGATCATTTCTATTTCAATCATTTGAATTGCTGTTACACAACGATTATCTAATCTCGTATTCCTCATAAGTACTAAACACAAAATCCTATAAGAACGACGCCAACTCAAACAACTGATGCTTTCAAAACAATCACGCTCTAATTGAGTTGAAAAGAGGGCATTCAATCCCGCTCTTTCTTGTTTTTACAAACAATCGTTTCACCGAAAGAATTACAATGTGCTTCTTTTTCTTTGCAGCTGTTGTTTATAAGAATAAGTGATGATACAATAAAGACATTGTTAGAATTTTCAAACAGAGAGTAGCAGAGAAGTTAGTAACAACTTCTCTTTTTTAGGTAAATCTATAAAACATTTATATGCATTTTTTTACTATATTAGCAGTCCTTCCTATCTATCTATTGGTAAAAGATTATTTGAGGTATTTACGCAAGACTAAAGTAGAGGACTAGAAAGTAGAAGAAATCTGTAAAAAGATTATTTTGAGCAGATTGACTTCACTGCTTGAACGATTTGTTCTGGCTGAACAACAGTCATATCTTCAAGCAGACCACTGTAAGGAGTAGGCACATCTTGAGATGACAAGCACACAACTGGCCCGTCTAAGTCATCAAATAAATATTCCATAATGCTAGAACGGAGGGTTGCACCAATCCCTCCGGTCCGCATACACTCTTCTACAATAATAACCCGATGAGTCTTTTGAATTGATCGCGCGATCGTCCCCATATCTAATGGTTTTAAAGATATTAGATCAATAACTTCCGGATCATATCTCTGACTTACTAGTATTCGTGCTGCCTGGATCACATAGTGTCTCATACGAGAGTAAGTTAATATGGTAACGTCTTTCCCTTCACGGACCAGTTCAGCTCGTTCCAAACTCAACAAATTCTCTCCATCTGGAATAGATTGCTTAATATTATACAAGAGCACATGTTCGAAAAAAAGAACAGGATTTTGACTTCGGATTGCAGATTTTAATAACCCTTTACCATTCAGAGGGGTGGAGCAAGCAACCAATTGCAAGCCAGGGACGGATTGAAAATAAGATTCTAACCTCTGAGAATGCTCTGCACCCAATTGCCTTCCTACTCCGCCAGGACCTCGAATCACTAAGGGTGTAGTAAAATTTCCACCTGAAGTGTAATGCAACATACCTGCATTGTTAGCTATTTGGTTAAAAGCAAGCAGCAAAAATCCCATATTCATCCCCTCAACAATAGGACGCAGGCCCGTCATTGCTGCCCCAATTGCTAAGCCAGTAAAACTATTTTCTGCAATTGGAGTATCCAACAATCGCCAATCACCATATTTTTCTGCTAATCCTTTTGTCACTTTGTAAGATCCGCCATAATGGCCCACGTCTTCTCCCATCACAAAGACTCGACAATCTCGTTCCATCTCTTCCAATATAGCCTCGCGCAAAGCCTCAAAGAGTAGTAACTGAGCCATTCTATACAAAATAATAACACAAAGATAACAGGATTTCAAATAACATTATAACCTAATAAAACAGCTTGAGCTTTTTGTTTTTTCAAGAAAACAAAAGCAGTATTTTCAATCAATCGTTAATCTTCTCCATTTAGCAATCCGGCACATCTACCTTTAAAAACGAATCGCATGCAGTGTCAATATCTTTTTCTAAATACATAATTGTAAAGTCTATTTGATCCAATGTTAAAGATGACTTGAGAAGAGCAACTCCCAAACCTATACAAGGGGTCTGCTGAGGCAATGCTAATAATAAATCATAACTTATGCCAGGAAAAAAATCAGGCTTGTACTGTCTGAATAGAGCTAAACCCACAAAACCCAAGTACGAAGCATTTTTTATGACTTGAAATCGATCGGAAGAAAAAGAGCTTTTTTGATCAGCAACATACTCTAAAGGACGTAGGTTATCGAAATTTACACAAATAATAATCAGTTCTTTATCATCTAAAGTAACTATAAGGTTTGTTGATTTATTTAAGAAATACGAAAAACAACCCCAGTGCAGAGGGCGTGGGTCAATCATTAAAAATTGAGTGCAAATAGCAAATAAATTCAAATGCAAATAAGAGATTATTACATTCGAAGAGTTAATTGGCCAAGCGCTAAGCTCATTTAAAAAGTCATTGCCAATCCCGAAAATAGACTCCTCCGCAGGGAAGAGCATTACCAAGTGATAGTTATAACTTCTAGAAGGGCTAAAATACAGTTTAGTAAAAATTGATGCTCCTAAACAATAATTATATCCTACGTAAGAATAATACCTCAAGATTTCAATAATATCAAGCGGAAGCAAACTGTCTTGAAGCCTAAAGTTACCCAAATACTTAATAGTATGCATGTTTTTAAAGGTTATATGCAAACAAATTAGATCAGATTTTAAGTCAGCTGGTGAAAGATTGAAAAAGTTAGACATAAACAAACAACTAGGATGTTTAGAATAATATAAAAAATGCATAAAGAGTGTAAACTACACTGTATACAATGTGGTGCAATCAATCACAACAATTGAAAGTAGATAGCTTTTCTACAAGTACTTATATAAAGGCTAAGCTGCAACTTAGCCTTTACTTACTCAGAGGGTAAGAGAAGCAAGCGCTGATTAAAGAGGTGCTAGCTTATGAGGCTGTTAGGGGCTTGGAAGAATTGATGCTAAGTTAGACGAGTTCGAAAAAGGATTAAAAAGGTGATGAAAGCTCTTAGACATAGAAGAGCTATGAATCATGTCTTTTTCTTTCTAAGAACAGTTTGTGTTATCCGTTTCTTATTGAATTGCTGACTTTCTCTTGTGTGCCTCTGTTTTAAAAAAGCCTCAAACCAATGTTTGAAAATGAATCATATTGAGTGAGATGCCTCCGAGGTTGCACCCATGATGATTTGTCTATTTTTTCGAAAATCACTTTGACGTGGGCATTATTGTGGAATGGATAATTGATTGCAAGAGCTTTGTCGTAGTTTCGAAAGATTTGGCTCGCTGTAGTTCGATGCTTATGAGCAATAGTTTTTGCACATGAGATGTATAACATCTGTTTAATTCGCTGTACAACCTCTTGATTAAAAGAGGGACCCCAATAATTTTGAATCTCCAAAAGAATCTTGTTAAAGGTAGAAACAATGAACCAATCTGGTTCTGATGCCCATTCTTTTTTTGGCATCGGCTGTCCAGATTTGTCACAAAATCCTTCTAAGCTTAGACTCATAAGTATTTTATCCAAAGGCAACTCAAATTGCAGATCAAAATTTTCATTTGTTTCTATTTTGTAACCTACAAAAGAAACAGCTTTACCATAAACATTAATAACCTGGACCTGATTTACTTTCAATTTCAGCATTAATCGTTCATCTAAAAACTGATGTGTTTTAAAAAACAAAGCTTTTACAAACGAAATAGGCCCATTCGTTGCAATTATCCAGCTCCCCCCCTGGCGCACATATACGAGTTTAGCAACAAAATGCTTCAAAACATCTTGTTTTCTTGTACTAAAATCTTTTGATACATTTTGGAATATGGATGGTATAAATTGAGATTCGATTTTTTTGTTCTCATGTTTCGTCCAAAAAAGAAGCGTATCAAGTTCATAAAAATATATATTACTTAAAAAGATACAAAATTGAGTTATTGCTATGTGAAAACAAATATTGGATGAACTTATTTGTTTTGTTTTGAATATTGAAATAAGAAGACGTAAAAAAACTGTATCCTGTATTCGCTTTTGAAGCAAATCTTCAAAATCTTTAAAGCGTCCTTGGCAATTCTGAAAATCTGCTTGAATAATCCATTGTACACTTTTCCAATTTTTCCCTATATGTTCCAATACAATGTGAGAATTTTGATTTTTTTTATTATAAAAAAGAAATGAATAAGAAGAAAAATCTTGACAAAAATCAAAAGTTATCAAGATTGCTTCACAAAGCAAATACTTTCTTCTACACTTTTTTTCTATGTTTCTAAAAGTTGAGTCTGCTTTTTGAATCAACTGAGTCTGATTCTTAAAGAAAAAGAAACGATTCAAAATATCAGATTGCTCATCAATCGTATTTTCATAGATTTTATACAAACTTTGACTTTTTTTTACAAATATCCACAGATCCTCTTTACAAAGTAAAGGATAAAGATTTTGCGCAAAATTGGTTTTATGTCGTTTGTTCTGAAAGCGCATTTGATCAAGTCTTTTAAGCGCACTCATTTTTTAAATGACTTAGTTTGCTCGCGAATCTGCACTCTGTTCACCTTTTTTGTTCTTGAATAAGTGCTGTTTAGCGTTCAAAGAACCGCCCACTCTTTTGATATCTATTCAAAAAAGTTTTTTGTTTGTGAACTCTTCTGTCTTAAGTGAACCTTCATTTGAGCTTCAAACAACAAAATGAGGCCTTCTTTTGACAGCATAACTGATTGAATTCCTTGGCAATTGTGGAGACCGTAGACCTCTTTTTTGATACTAAACGCCATTGAAATGGCTTTCCCGCAGTATGCAACCTCTTTTCTCTTTTAAAGAGCGTTTCAATGCACGAGATAAACATTGAAAGATACCACACATGTTCTTTGCAACTTCAAAAAACACGCAAGCGTCCCGAGTCTTAGGTTGTATCTAAGATTTAAGTTGTTTAACTTTAGTCGTATCTCCCTGCCTTTACAGAGGCTTTTCAAACACAATATGGTTTGTTCTCTGACCTTCACCATGCTTCAGTCCCTTGCCAAGTCAATTCTGTCTAGCCCAACAAAGAAAACGTATGTTGAAGCAGTCTGATATTTGCTTGTTAAACAAGGACCTCTTGGGCCTTGTCTTCTGGTCAGGTGTTAGGCTTATGCACACTGGTTGCAATGCAAGCTAGGTTCGCCTAGCAGCGCCAAGAAGATATTCAGTTCGCACTCTCGTAAGGGCCGCCGTTGTAAAGCCATTCATCAAGGGAAGCAGCCTCCCAGATAGGGTAGAAGTGAAGACCAATGGCAGCAGAGGTAGGGATGATAGCACCAGAGATGATGTTGTTCCCGTACAACAAGGAGCCAGATACAGGCTCACGGATACCATCGATGTCCACAGGAGGAGCAGCGATGAAGGCAATAATGAACACGGAGGTTGCAGTCAATAGGGTAGGAATCATTAGAACACCAAACCAACCGATATAAAGGCGGTTTTCAGTGCTGGTAACCCATTCGCAGAAGCGGCCCCATAGGCTAGCGCTTTCACGTCTCTCTAGAGTAGCGGTCATAGGATTCTTGGTTTGTAAGGGTATGAGGGTTGCACCCAGGCGTTTTCACAACCTGTTACTCTTTAGTATAGGCTCTCTATCCCAAACTGTCAACCAAATTGATCACAAAAAAACATATATTCAATCCAATCTGTTTGAACTTTGTTAAAACACTCAAAGAAGAAGTATTTGAAGATTTTCAAACTAGGCACTTTCTATCTTAGGGTGATAGTGAAAAGAATCCCTAGGCTTATTTTATTTGAATACAAAAAAATTTTTTGAAATCTTTTGTTTAAATAAAAGAAGAAAAAAATCAAAACAAAATCTTAAAGATTTAATACTTTTTTCCCCAGCCTATTGTGTCGAAAATTGTTACAAGCTCTTTTGCACGCTTTTTTCTAAAATTGATATTCCTTGGACTCAAGGAAAGAAAAAGAATGGCCCTTTTGCTTTATTTCTTTTAATAAAGCAAGAGAACAAACTACCATTTTGTAAAAACATTTAACTTTTTCAGGGAAGTGTATGGATGAATAGCTATATTATCCATTGAAACTTCTTTGAATGTTTTACTTAATGTCTTGATATTTGAAATAGTACTTTTTTCTAGAGAAATATTAAGCAAACAGAGTACCTCTTTTTCAATGTAGTTTGCCATTTTAGGCAAGAAATAGACTAACGCATACAGATGGATCGACTTTACAAACAGCTCGTATGGGTCCTTGAGGGAAAAATAACAATACGACTCAAGGGCGAGCTCGATAGCAGTCATAAAGCCCATAGCTTTATAAAAACAAAGTTTTCGCTTTCGAGAGAAAGCGCGACACGCTTGCCAAGCGAGGCTCTGACATGCACTATTCGAATATTCTAGAGTGACTCTACGTAGATCGGTATTTGCTGCATTGACGGCTCCACTAAGCGATGATCATACTTATTTGATGCCCTCATTTTGGCTTCCCGAAAGCGCTTCGATTCACTATTCTTTTTGGAAAAGAACTCTAATTGCGATTTCGCTGGCAACGGTTTTCTTATTTTTTTATCATTCTATTTGAGAACTAAGCTATACGTCAAGATATTGCTCTCCTATTGCGTAAGATAGGAGAAGCAACTTAAACACGCGATGTACTCTTACCAACTTGACTTAGTTACACCTGGAAGATTGCCTAAGTGGGCCATCTTCCGGAGTACATGCCTTGAAACACCAAAGTCTCGATAATAACCCCTTGCACGCCCTGTGACGAAGCAACGGCGGCGCAAACGGCTGGGAGAGCTATCCCGTGGGAGCGCTAACAGAGACTTGTAGAGCCCCCAGCGCTTCTCAAGTGTTTTCTCTTGGCGGATCTTTTGCAAGAGAACATGTCGTTGCGATCGGTGCTTTGCAATAAGAAACTCTCGCCTCTTGTCTCTCTGGACAAGGCTTTTTTTTGCCATGCTCGTGATTGGAGTAAAAAAATGAATGGGAAAAGGTCAGTTGAAAGTGATTGGCTTTGCTGCCTCTTTCTACGGAGGCAGGCCTAATCAAATTAGAATTCTAGCCAAACTTGCCAGAGGTCGAAGCAATCAAAAAGGCAGCATATGTAAAGATATAGCCTACGGAGAAGTGCGCAAGCCCAACAAGCCTAGCTTGAACAATAGAGAGAGCCACAGGCTTGTCTTTCCATCGTACAAGATTTGCAAGAGGGGTGCGCTCATGGGCCCATGCAAGAGTTTCAATCAGTTCTTGCCAATAGCCACGCCATGAGATCAAGAACATAAATCCAGTTGCCCAAACGAGGTGTCCAAAGAGGAACATCCATGCCCAAACAGAAAGGCTATTCATTCCAAAAGGATTGTAACCATTAATCAGTTGGGAGGAATTCAGCCAAAGGTAATCCCTAAGCCATCCCATCAAATAAGTAGAAGACTCATTAAATTGTGCTACATTTCCTTGCCAGAGGGTAAGGTGTTTCCAATGCCAGTAAAAAGTGACCCAACCAATGGTGTTGAGCATCCAAAAAACAGCCAAGTAAAAAGCATCCCAGGCAGAGATATCACAGGTACCACCGCGGCCTGGCCCATCACAAGGGAAGCTATAACCGAATTCTTTTTTATCGGGCATCAGCTTGGATCCCCTGGCATCTAAAGCACCCTTGACAAGAATGAGGGTTGTTGTATGAAGGCCCAAAGCAATGGCATGGTGGACTAAGAAGTCCCCTGGCCCAATTGTAAGAAAGAGAGAATTCCCATTGCTGTTGATGGCTTCAAGCCAACCTGGCAGCCAGAGGCTCTGTCCTGCGGATAAAGCCGGGCTTTGAGAAGAAGAAAGAAGAACATCAAAGCCATAGAGTGCCTTGCCGTGGGCTGACTGGATCCATTGTGCAAAGACTGGCTCAATAAGGATCTGTTTCTCAGGAGTTCCAAAAGCCTGCATCACATCATTGTGCACATAAAGCCCAAGAGTATGAAAACCGAGAAAGAGACTGGCCCAACTCAGATGCGAGATGATTGCCTCTTTATGCTCCAGCATCCGAGCTAACACGTTGTCTTTGTTCTGTTCAGGGCTGTAGTCTCGAATAAAGAAGATGGCACCATGGGCAAAAGCTCCTACCATTAAGAATCCTGCAATGTATTGATGATGCGTATACAAAGCAGCTTGAGTGGTAAAGTCTTGTGCTAGAAAGGCATAAGCGGGCAGGGAATAGGTGTGCTGGGCAACAAGGGAGGTGATCACGCCCAAAGAGGCTAACGCAAGCCCTAGTTGGAAATGAAGAGAATTGTTTAACGTATCAAAGATGCCTTGATGACCTCGTCCCAAGCCTCCAGCTGGGGGACGGTGTGCTTCAAGGATTTGCCTCATGCTGTGGCCAATCCCAAAGTTGGTCCGATACATATGGCCAGCAAGGATAAAGAGCACAGCAATTGCTAGGTGATGATGAGCAATATCTGTAAGCCAAAGGCTTTGAGATTGTGGATGAAAGCCTCCAAGAAAAGTAAGCAACGCTGTGCCTGCTCCTTGGCTAGAGCCAAAGAGATGCTCCGCAGAGTCAGGAGATTGGGCGTAGGCAGCCCAGTTGCCAGCAAAGAAGGGTGCTAATCCTGCTGGATGAGGGCGAGTTGTAAGAAAGTTCTCCCAACCTACGTGCTGTCCTCTAGACTCAGGGATTGCCACATGCACCAGGTGTCCGGCCCAGGCCAAAGAGCTTACACCAAAGAGGCCTGCTAAGTGGTGATTCAGCCTGGACTCAGCGTTCTTAAACCAAGAAACACTAGGGCTCCAGCGTGGCTGAAGGTGAAGCCAACCGCCTAAGAGTGCAATGGCTGCAAGGCCAAGCAAGAAGAGAGCACCTGTATAGAGCTCTAAGTTAGTCCGAAGACCAATGGTGTACCACCATTGATAAACCCCTGAATATGCTATATTGACAGGGCCTGAGGCTCCCCCTCTTGTGAAGGCTTCAACAGCAGGTTGACCGAAATGAGGATCCCAGATTGCATGGGCAATTGGACGAACATGGAGTGGATCTCGTCCCCAGGCTTCAAAATTGCCCTGCCAAGCAACATGAAATAGATTCCCAGAGGTCCACAAAAAGATGATTGCTAATTGACCAAAATGAGAAGCAAATACTTTTTGGTAAAGGCTTTCCTCTGTAATCCCATCATGACTTTCAAAATCATGGGCAGTAGCAATACCAAACCAAATACGACGGGTGGTGGGGTCTTGGGCTAGGCCCTGACTAAACGCTGGAAATCTTGCTGCCATAGTGCTTATTCGCTCCTCCTATCCACTATCCAACTGCAATAATGCGTGCAAGGAAGAAGGCCCATGTTGTAGCAATCCCTCCTAACAAATAATGAGCAACCCCAACGGCCCGGCCTTGAATAATACTCAAGGCCCTTGGCTGAATGGCGGGGGCCACTCTCAGCTTGTTATGAGCCCATAGAATAGATTCAATCAGCTCTTGCCAATAACCGCGCCCACTAAATAAGAACATTAGGCTAAATGCCCATACAAAGTGAGCACCCAAGAAGAGAAGGCCATAGGCTGAGAGAGAGGATCCATAGGACTGAATCACCTGCGAAGCCTGGGCCCACAAGAAATCACGAAGCCATCCATTGATTGTGATTGCGCTTTGAGCAAAGTTTCCGCCCGTAATATGGGACACACCTTGAGGGGTGACTGCTCCCCACACATCAGATTGAAGCTTCCAACTGAAATGAAAGATTGCAACTGAGATTGAATTGTACATCCAGAACAAACCAAGAAACACGTGATCCCAGCCAGAGACTTGACAGGTACCTCCACGGCCTGGACCGTCGCAAGGGAAACGAAAACCTAGGTTTGCCTTGTCTGGGATAAGGCGAGAGCTACGCGCAAACAGCACGCCTTTTAGCAAGATAAGCACGGTTACATGGATTGTAAACGCATGAATATGGTGCACAAGGAAGTCGGCGGTCCCAAGAGGGATCGGGGACATAGCAACCTTTCCTCCCACCGCTACTAACCCTTCTCCCCAAGTTAAGCTCGTGCTTGCTCCTGCGTTTGGTGCAGTCAAACCTGGGGCTAAGCTATGGATGCGTTGCACCCATTGAGCCAAGACAGGTTGCAACTGAATGCCTGTGTCTGAGAACATGTCTTCAGGGCGTCCCAGAGCACTCATAGTATCATTGTGGATATACAAACCAAAGCTATGGAAGCCAAGAAAGATACAGACCCAGTTTAGATGCGAAATAATAGCATCTCTATGCCGAATCACTCGATCTAATAAATTATTGTAATGAGTTGCAGGGTCATAATCGCGCACCATAAAGATGGCAGCATGAGCTGCTGCACCAACAATGCAAAATCCGCCAATCCAAGTGTGATGGGTGAACAAAGACAGTTGAGTCGGATAATCTGTGGCTAAGTAGGGGTAAGGGGGCATAGAGTACATGTGGTGGGCCACAAGAATGCTCAGCGAACCCAACAATGCGAGATTGATTGCTAGCTGTGCGTGCCAGCTAGTAGTTAATGTCTCGTACAATCCACGGTGGCCTTCTCCAGTAAGAGGTCCTCGATGAGCCTCTAAGATTTCGCGCGTGCTGTGGCCTATGCCCCAGTTTGTCCGGTACTGGTGCCCAGCTACCAAGAAGAGCACAGCAATTGCTAAGTGATGGTGCGCTGTGTCTGTAAGCCACAACCCACCTGTTACTGGGTTTAGGCCGCCACGAAAAGTTAAGAAGTCAGAATAACTGGCCCAATCTAAGGTAAAGAAAGCAGATAGACCCTTCTCAAAACTTGGAAACAGAGATGCCATCAAGCCCCTATTCAGCAAGAATTCGTGAGGGAGGGGAATCTCTTTCGGGTCCACACCAGCGTCAAGCAGCTTGTTGATTGGCAAAGAGATGTGGATTTGGTGGCCCGCCCATGATAAGGAACCAAGCCCGAGAAGCCCTGCCAAGTGGTGATTTAGCATTGATTCAACATTCTGAAACCACTCCAAGCGTGGTGCTGACTTGTGATAGTGAAACCAGCCTGCAAAGAGCATCAGAGCTGCCATTACTAGCCCGCCAATCGCTGTTGCATACAACTGGAGCTCGCTAGTCACTCCACTCGCACGCCACAGTTGAAAGAATCCAGAGGTTATCTGAATCCCTTGAAAGCCCCCACCCACATCTCCGTTTAAAATCTCTTGGCCCACAATTGGCCATACAACTTGAGCACTCGGCTTAATATGAGTAGGATCACTTAACCAGGCTTCATAATTCGAAAAACGAGCCCCATGGAAGTACATTCCACTGAGCCAGAGAAAGATCACTGACAACTGACCAAAGTGAGCACTAAACACCTTCCGCGAGATATCTTCAAGATCACTCGTCTGGCTGTCAAAGTCATGAGCATCCGCATGCAAATTCCAAATCCATGTAGTTGTAGCAGGACCCTTCGACAGAGTCCGAGAAAAATGGCCGGGTTTCGCCCATCTCTCAAACGATGTATTCACTGGGTCCCGTTCAACTACAACTCTTACTTCTTGTTTTGGAGGGCTAATTGTCATCGAGGTTTCTCCTCTCTTCAAACCAGGCAAACAAATACGAGGCTTGCATACAATCTATCGACCCTGACACAAACAAACAGAGAGGGCAAACAATACAATCACAATCATGCTCTTTGCCCATCCTGATAGCCTCGTGCTAGAACAGCTGCCAGCCAGCGGTCATTTCAAGCAAGTCCTCTCACCCTTATTATCACACATCACCACTGTGCAACTGGCACTCACCCTGTGCAACTGGGACCAAATCAACAAAACTATCGAACAACTTTTTCTATTCAACCCTTGGCTTTCGGAAAAGAATTTACTGAAAGTCAAGGATTCGATACAAATCAATTAAAAATCAATACGCATCAGGATCAAACCAGTCCTCATAAATAAAAATAAAACCACTCGGCCTATCCTTGAAAATCGGAACAAAGTTAAAGTTGGGATCAAATTGTCCCCATTGACTAAAGTCGTCGAGATCTGACCAGCTCATCGTCTCACGTTTTTTTGATCTTTTTTCTCCGTAGTAGAGACGAACTTATCTTTATAGCATGCCTGGCATGTTTTTTTTAACATCAAGCCTTTCTCCACGCAATTAATTAATATACATATTAATTAATATTGAAAGCGTTTCTATTCCATGTTTGCCCGAATTAGCTCCTCCCACCCTTTCTAAAAGATGTTATCCACTTTATAAACTTGCGATTTGAAGAAATCGTGGGTTAGACTGCATACTTTAACAGCAGGGGTAAAATACGGCGCTTGGGTACCCAGATCCAAGCGCAATTGGGTTAACTCGACGGCCAGATCAAATGCCACAACTCCCATTGCCTCATACTTTAAATTCTCCCACGTCTCGCGATCACTGTCAAAGACAATCTCGCCACTGAACTTTGCAATACCTTCTTCGACGGCCTTTCTGAACAGGGCGTTTTTAGAAGGAAAAGCAGTCTCTAAAAAAAACTCTGCTATCCCTCACGTCTTGTAAAAATAAGTTTTTATCTTCCTCTATAAATATCGATTTCGAGCTGAGGTCATGGCAAGAGCTAGACGTTTTCTTCAGAACATCGAGGACTACGTCTACCCGCTTTGAGACGGGCACATTCTTCTCAGTTAGCTTGGCACTTACGTGTTTAACGTACTGGATACGCTCAGGATCTATTATTGCTGCATTTTTTATAATAGTTTCGACGTTTCGCATCTTTGTTTTCTCCCATTTATTAGAACGCTCATAACATTCAAGAAGGGCCTGTAATTCGCCTAACCAGGGCGCTAGGCGAATGTGCAAATCATTTTTTTGTGCTCATGTGTCTCGAATCATATAAAGGATAACAAACTAGAGCTAGAAGAGCAAGAGGCGAATTACAGGGCTCGAACCCGCACATAATGGAAACAACTTTTATGAAAGCTGAGTCAAGAAGCCTTGACTTTAAGAAAATGAGTTTCCAAAAGTCAAGGGTTAAAAAGCTTATAAATATTAAAAAGAAATCAAAGAAGATTAGAATCGAGTTCACTCGTATGGGCAAGCGGAGTTAGATTTGCTAGATTGCATATAGATTGGACTCTTTCCCAATCGAACAGTTCCCTAGTAACTGAAAACAACTCATCTTCAAAGCATGCCTGGCAGGTTTGATTGTAAAAACCTACCAGACTATTCCTGCGCAATTGATTAATTGCCAGGACTTTTTTTGTATATTTTCTGCAATTATATTCCTTATATGCCTCATGTTCTTCGATTGGCTTTTCCAACCCTGCATTAATTACTTTTTCTATTTGAGAAATTCGGAATTTAAAGTAATCGTGGCTTAGGCTAGAAACTTTAATTAGTTTTATATAAAAGATAAAATTGGAGGGGCGCGGTGCCAAATAGTCTTTGGCCATGGTAGAGAGATAGACATTGTTCAGCTGGTCAAATGGTACGTATAATTGGACAACTAAGTCGAGGCTTAACTGTCTTATTGCCTTATATTTTAGGTTATCCCACATTTTTTCATTATGATTTAACCCATTGGACCAATCAATAACATTTTTGCTGATATTTGTGAACCATTCGTTGCTAAATGCTGATTGTAAAATAAAACCTAACACCATCAAATTTTGACGGAACAAGTGTAGATCTTCCTCCTCTCTAAATGTAGTTTTTGTCTTTGAAGCAAGATCATGGCAATATCGAGACGTTATCTTTAGACTCTCAATAACTAGATCCGTTCGCTTTGAGTCGCATAGGTTTTGCTCCATTAGCTTCGCACTCATATCCGTCACCAGTGCGAGAAGCCTAGGATCTACTATTGTATTCTTCCTAATGAAAGTTTCTAGATTTTCCATATCTTTGACTCCTATCGTTTTGAATATTTTGATCCCTACCTCTCCGATGCCTAAACTGAGAAACGTTTAACACCTAGTTGAAAAAAATGGTTGAAAAGCTTAAACCATACAAAATAGCCCTCCTTTACTTTTATTAGGGGAAAAGATCCACTCTGTGTATTGAGTGGACAGCGGGTAGCGAGAATCGAACTCGCGCCTTCTCCATGGCAAGGAGATATTCTACCACTAGACCATACCCGCCTCTATCAATTCAACAGATAAACTACAAGATTGCAGGAATCGAACCTCTCACCTATTCCTTAAGAGGCGAAGGATTTTAGCATTCAACCAAACCATTGTTACCTACTAATGAAAGTATAATGCACGAAAGCCAGAAAAACAAGAGTCGAATGACAGGGCTCGAACCCGCACATGATAAAAAAACTTCTATGGGAACCAGGTCAAAAAAAATATTAGAAGCCTTAACCCTGAGAAAATAAGTTGCCAAAACTCAAGGCTACCAATGTAGATTGTAAGATTCCAACCACTCTTCAAAACAAAATGAGGCTGGGCGTCTGAGCTATGACCATGACGACAAAGAACACTTGCATTTAATTGACTCACATCGATAATCTCGCTTATAGAGCGCTGATCGCGAATATTGCTTAATTTGTTTCCTGTAGCAGAAAAGAGCTCATCTTCAAAGCATGCCTTGTGCATTTTATCGTAATAAGAGAAAAGACTTTCCCCACGCAAGTCATTAACTCGAATAACTGTGCTGGTAAACGCAGCATTCTGTACTTTGTTTCCCCTGATTTGTTCCTCCCATCCTTCCCGAACAATACTGTCAAGTTGAGAAACTTGCATTTTGAAGTAATGTTTCGTTAGGTTAGATACTTTGACAACCGGGCTAAAATAGGGTTTCTCAATCCCTAAGTGAAAACGCAGTCCGGTTAACTCGGCCTCCAGATCAGATGCCAAAACTCCCATTGCCTTGTATTTGAAATGAGACCAAGTCTCGGGATCATTATAAGAGAGATAAACAGTTGAGCCACCGAGCTTTGCGAGATTTTCTTTGAAAAATTTTTTCAAATTTAGATTTTTGGGAGGAAAAGCCGCTTTGAGAACAAACATTGCCACCCCCGTTTCCTGTAAAAAAAAAATTTTATGTTTCTTTTTAAATGATGTCTTTGAAACAAGGTTATGGCAAGACCGAGACGTTATCTCTAATGTATTACTGACTAGTTCTATTCGTTTTGAGTAGCACAAGTTCTGCTCCCTTAGCTTTGCACTCGTCTTCTTCACCAGCTCGATACGCCTAAAATCTGTTATTTTATTATCTTTAATAAACATTTCGACGGTTTCCATTTTTCTTTTTTCGCTATTATTTAAGAGCTCATACGCTTGAACGGAATTGCTCAGGCCAGGCCAAGCATGAAACGGTCGGACTAAAATATTTCTTTTGCTTCTTTACAAATATCTTTGCTTTTCTAGAGTCAAGCGTTTCTCGACCCGACGAGCAGAGACCATTTGTAATGGCTCTTTTTTAACCATAAAGACGACTTTCTCTTGAGTCTTTTCTGCTCCTTTAAAGCCAGCGCGTTCCGGAACGCGCTTACTTAAGAAGGAACGTTGTTGTTCAACGAAATTTGAATCAAACAATGCTGATCAATTTTTGATTCAATACCAGGCAAATGCAACTCATCAATTAACACAAGTTATTAAAAAGAATAAAAATTGCAACAAAGGTCTTGTTCGAAGACTAGACTCGACAAACTAAACAGCTCTCGATCCGAGACAATTCGTTCTTTTCTAGTGGTCGAACAAAAAAGCTGTTCATAGGGTCTTTGATGTGGAGACTTGGTATCAAATTCACCAACCAAAGTTTGAGAGCGTATACTTTGTAATTTTTCATCGGTACTGATGAGGATAGCATGTTTGTCTGCTATTTTTGATTGCTTACGCACCAACTCTATGCTTTCATCAATAACCTTAAAAATCTCTAACGCTCTCCTATGAAAGTATTCAGGAGCAAATTTCCTAACATTTCCTGCGAGAAGGAAGTAGGAAGCGCGCGAACCAAGATCCGTATCCAAGTCGACAAGTTCTAGCGCCAGATCCGACTTGATAAGGTGAAAGTACTTTTGTTTAAGCTGAGGCCATGGGTACGGTGGTTGTGGCCAAGCTAAAGAGGAACAAAATGAGTGACTCGCTCTGTTGATAAATGAGTCGGAACGCGCAAACGGATGGGTTAAGAGAAAGTGCAACCCGTAAGTTTCTTGTGAAAAGATATTTCTATCCTCTTTTGTAAAAGAGGTTGTACTAGTGAACCTCCAGTTGCTACACGTTTTTTTCAAGGTAAAATGTAGTATTTTGAGCTGATCAGGGTAGCTCAAATTTATGTCTGTGAGCCGTTCATACGCAGGTTTGAATGTCATAACAAGGGAAGGGTCCTCGATTATTTTTATCTTCATAGTGCTGTAAGGTAAAGTAAATTGTTTTTCGATTATTTTTTGGGAAAAAGAAAACGCACTGTCCAACTCGCTACTATTTGGAAATGCTTGGCATTGAGGTGCCAATGACTTTTTTGTATGGAAGCGCCGTTCGACTTTTTGAGCCGGAGCGATGTTAAACAGTGGCTTTGTCTGAGTCATAACAGATATTATTTGAAAAGGGGGTTGCTGCGCTCCTTTGAATTTGATAGAACAAGCGGAGCAAGGGCCCTTTTCTTTCAAAGCCGACGTCGAAACTTGACGTTTTGTACTCGGCTTAGAGGTCAATAGAGAAACAGAGTCTGAAGAAATCGGCTTTTCTATACTTTTTACTGGAGCAAACGCTTGTCTATGGCAGGACAGCGTAGCCAAATCACTTGATGTCATTTTTCTTTTTGGAATAGGAATAAAATGACAACAAAGAACTACTGCTCCTCCCACTATAAACAAAGCAGCAAAATCATCCAAAGAAAGCACTCCCCCCGAAACAAAATTACAAAATCTATCACCATAATTCCACAGTATATCATGCGAGTTCAATGAAGTAGAAGTTTTATCCTCTTCTACATTGCTTTTTTTATTATAATTCTTCATATAGGTTGTTAGTTATTAATATTCGAAGAACCAATTAAGCACTTAATGAATCTTAAGTGAATGTACTAATGCTCTTATCATCTTGTACAATTTGCATTGACTTTACACACTTAAGACTAAATCAAAAGAATAGAAAGTATTTCAGCTAGCAACCTTTCTCAAGATCTAAAAAGACCTAAGAATAGGTTTGCCAGCGTAATAAAAAAATATCACGGCTTCAATCTAATAAGAAGCCTTTTTTATTTTGAGGCCCAGGGTTTCTTTTTTTAAAGGGATGATCCTAAACCAGAATAAGCCCCATAAAAAAACACTCCTACTAGAGTAATAACGGCTAAGCCAGCCACTGTGCCAACCAGCCACAGGGGAATCCTTCCAGTGGTTCCAGTGTTGGACATTCTCTCTCCTTATTTTGGATATTCGCTCAAGCCAATAACTCTTTTTTACTTAGAGCTAGTAACTAGAAAAAATTAAAGATAATTTAATATGCTAACTAAATCTAAATGAGTGTGAAGACACTAATTAAAAAAGTAGTTTGAAAACAAAATTGCAAGCACAAAGATAAGAAGAAGCCCCCAGTAAAGGCTTGTCCGATTGAGCTCTACAGCCTGTTTATTTGGATTAGGCTCGGTCATGTTGATACTCCTATGGTTTTAACGCTGAATGAACTGCATTGCAGTAATGGCTCCAAGGAAAAAAACCGTAGGCACAGCTAAAGCGTGTACCGAGAGCCATCGGACGGTAAAAATTGGATAAGAACTGTTATCGATAGTCACAAATGCCTCCTAAATTCCTTTGGTAAACCCATTAACTTGCTCTAACGAGCCAAAGCGATCAGTTATCAAAGGGACTTCTTGACGATCTTCTGTAAAGTACTCATTTGGACGAGGGCTTCCAAACACATCATAAGCCAACCCGGTGCTTACAAAGAGCCAACCAGCAACAAAAAGCGAAGGTATAGTAATGCTATGAATAACCCAATAGCGTATACTTGTGAGAATGTCTGCAAAGGGGCGCTCCCCCGTGTTTCCCGACATGAGAGTCTCCTTTCTTAGATTACTCCTCTTAGGTGGAGCGGCTAAATTGAGTCGATCAGAGTGTACAAAATCTGTATAGAGTACATATTGATCTTCTCTGCTTAATTACTATACCACGAAAACGTATAAATAACAAGGGTTTTTGGCTTTGATATTTTCAAAAAATAAAGAAAGCTACACCTAGATAATCAATTACCTCTTTAACCAATGGATTACTATAAGTATAAACTATTTCATCCTTATGTAAATTTTGCTCGAAAAAATCCGATTGACAACTAATACTATTTATGTTCACATAAATAGTAGTATTTGACTGAAAATTTAGACATCTTTGTAAATAAGATGTTTCTTTTTGTATCAAAAAATAGTTAGACAATATTTTTTTTAGAAATAAGCAGCAAAAAAACGTTTGTGCTCGAAATAAAAACAATTCATACTTTTTAAAGAGCAATCTGTTTGATTTAGTTGCTGACAAAAAAAAACTTCTATGAGATTTTAAACTATAAAAATTGTTGTATAAAACAAAAAGATCTTTTTTTAAAAAGAAAAATTGTTGTCTAGTATAGTCATAGTTGAACAAAAAAAGCCTATGAATTATCATAATTGCTAGTTATACTCAATTGAGTACTTTTGCTATATAGTTACTTGCAAAAAGTTCATTAAAATAGGCTTTGAGCAAAAAGGACGAATGCTTGGCCTATCTTTTAGGATGACAAAACTATTATTTTTAAATAAATTGATTCTACTAAAAATTCATTTCAGCAAGTTGAACTTTTTCAAATTGTTTTTTCTTGAGAACCAAAAAGATTTGAGCAATTACTGTAGAGCCAAAGAATAAAATCAAACCAATAAGCCTAGCAGGATCTTGCAGAACAACTTCTGCATCAGCCTGTCCGAAACCACCAACATTTGGATTGCTTGTAAGAGGTTGATCAACCTTAATACTATCACCTTGAGATACAATCAATGCAGGCCCTGCCGGCACCACATCTAACACTTTAGAACCATCTGAAGATTCAATTGCTATTTCAAACCCTCCCTTATCTCGAGTAGATATTTGGACAATCTTTCCAGTTGCCGATGCACTGTAAACAGTATTATTGCTTTTGCTCCCGTTAGGATAAATCTGTCCGCGTCCTCGATTGCCACCTACGTGAAAACTATATTTTAAGAAATATGTACCTTTTTGAGTGGTTGGATCAGGGGATAAAATAGGGAATACAATCTCTTGATATTTTTTTCCTGGCAAAGGTCCTATAACTAGTATGTTTTTACGCTCGGAGTTATAAGGTTGAAAAGCTAAGCTTCCTACCTTTTCTTTCAGCTCAGGAGAAAGCCTTTCGGTTGGTGCTAGTTGAAAACCATCAGGAAGCACAAGAACAGCCCCTACATTTAATCCTCCTTTCTTCCCATTGCCTAAGACTTGTTTTGCTTGGAGATCGTAAGGAATTTTAACTACAGCTTCAAATACTGTATTAGGAAGAACAGATTGGGGAATCTCAAGATCAACTGGTTTTTTTGCTAAATGACAGTTTGCACAAACAATCCTACCAGTGGCTTCTCTTGGATTTTCATATCCTTGCTGAGCAAAAACAGGATATGCATAAGAAAGAGTAGGAAAACTTAGTAAGCTTACAATAGAAAGAAAAAAAAGAAAGGTTTTGAATATAAAATTTTTACGATGAAGCATTTGTTACATCAATGTATGAATAATTCTCCCCTGCCCTTAGAGACCAAGCTCATCCCTTGCCTTATGGTACCTAGAGATGTAACAAAAAAGAAGGAAGATCATTCGCTCATCGTATGATAAGTTACAACAATGGAGGGAGATACGCGATTAAGATGACGAAAAATCCAATACTTCAAGACTGTATCTACAATTACTGGGAAAGTAGAAACAAAAAGAGAGACAACATATCGGTTTGGCGCAAAACCTAAATATGCTAGCAAAGATTCAATTAAAATCTCCCAGCCGTGAGGAGAATGAAAACCAATTAACAAATCGGTAAAAAGCAAAATTAAAAAAGCCTTCATGGTATCGATAGGATAGGATTCTTTACCCTTCCTTTTTGAACCGGACGTGAAGCTAATTAGAGCTTCATACGGCTCCTTTATAACATCGAATTCAAACATATTTTTTTAATAAAAAACAAAATTTTCATTCGTGCTAACTAAGATTGTTATAAAAACAACTATGCTTCTTATCTTTTCTTTCCTTATCTCCAAAGATACTAATTATTTAATGGGGATGAACTTTTCTCTATTTTACAGCCTCAAATCTTTCTAATTAAGGTCAAGCTTATGCCCCATGTGAAAAAAAAGCTTGCCTATTGAACGTTAGCAGGCCCTTTGATTAAAAAATCCATACTCAGTTTGGAATCTATATCTATAAAGTCACTCTTATTGCTTATTCATTTTTATTACCTTTTAAGATTGGAATAAAGTGCAACTAGCTGTAATAACTCGCTCCTCAGCGAGCGACTTAGCCTCACTATCGCAAATAAAGCTTGCTGTAAATAGGTTAAAGGCGCACACTCAGACTATAGAACAGCTCATAAATTAATGAATAAGGAAAGAATTGACACTTTTTGTCTTACCTTTTAAACCGAGCATGCTTCAAATAAAACACCCGGCTTACCAGAATGATTTTCTTTTAGGGCATCGCAAAAGCTTCATTCCAGCCCGCAAACTTTTTGGGCTCTTTCAGCGATTTAAGCTGGTGTAACTGTTTAGAGCCTGTGGTGACTTTTCACAATGTCTATTTTGACTAACAGATTTTACTAAAATTGGTGGAGTATTTTTTGAATAAGCTGAACCGGAACGCCCTCTCTATAACGATTCATACTCACCTGTACATTATCAACAATAACGAAACAGTGAAGAGCTACATTTAAAATCAATAAATAGAAGAAATAAACTTCATTGTGAATCGAAACTTTTAAAAGTTTTCAAAAATTCTCAGTAAAACAATGCATGCGATAGTCCCAAACCTTTTTATTATAAGAGTAATTGGTTAGCATTTTACAATCTTTTATAAGAACCACAGACTTATACAGACCGCATTTGGGCAAGAGATAACTTTCTTTGGCTAAAGACAAGGACTATAACCAATATACAAACAAAAACACTATCGGTGCAAACTTGCACCAAAGCCTGAATACTATGGTTGTTATGACTTACAACAAGCTGCAGTGCTCTCTCATGAATAGTATTTAAAAAAAGAGAAAGAGGCACTTCAGAAGGATAAGCCATAAGAAAATCAAGCCATGCAGTATCTTCAAGCTTTTGAAGTTCTTCAAGAGCTTTTTGTTCTTCAAAAGAATTAAAAAAGAGTTCTGTTTGTCCTGTATTCCACCAATAAGAAAAGATGGGTTCAAAAAAAAAGATTTTAAAAACATTTTGGCAAACCCATGGTAAAATTAGCAAATTACTAATAAATTGAAATGAGGCAATTGCTTGATATCGAATAAGTTTGAACTCTTGGATAAGTAAAGATTCTGCCTGTGAATCCAGCTCAGTTTGCAAACGTGAAAAAGTTCGAGCAATTGATCTAGGAATAAGCCCAATTGGTTCATCAGCCGTAAAGCCGTTCATTTCCGGTCCATGCTGATAAATTTCCGCTAATTCGTTGACTTCCCATACAACTCTCTCTATAAACAATAATTTGTTTTGAAAACAAAATTTTTTGTTTTTTGCTCTTAGCCAAACAAATCTTTCAAATTTGAGCAGATTTTGCTCCACTTTCTCTAAAGACTGTTCACGTACGGTCTCTAAATAAAGCTTTAAAATTTGAAATTGGTCGTGAGTTAAATATGATGCATGCTGATAACGCACGCAAGCTTTTTCAATGTTTTGAATCTGGGATGCCGTGATACAAGCAATTTCTAATTCTTTCTCTAAAAAATGTGTAACCCACTTATGAAAAGCAAAAAAAAAGGCTTGTGTTTTACTCATCGGTGGAATAAGATTTAAAAGACACGTAGTAAATTAAAATAAAATGAATATTTGCTTTCAAATTTATTTTGAAAGGTGAAAAGATAATAAAAAATTTATAAACTGATTTGAACATCATACAAGATAAAAGAAAGAATGAGCCGAAAGTATATTCGGCTCAGTGAAATCATTTGATCTTTAGTTTAAAGGTTCCATAGAAAGAACTGGCTCAGTATCACGATCAATACCTTTTTCAAAACCTGCGGCAGCAGCTCGTGCTCTTCCTGCATGCCAAAGATGACCAATAAAGAAAAAGAACCCAAGTACAAAATGAGAGGTAGAGAGCCAACTACGAGGAGATACATAATTGACCGCATTAATCTCAGTAGCAACGCCTCCAACAGAATTTAAAGATCCTAGAGGAGCGTGAGTCATATACTCTGCTGAACGTCGCTCTTGCCAGGGTTGAATATCTCTTTTTAGTTTTCCTAAGTCAAGACCATTAGGACCACGCAAGGGCTCAATCCAAGGAGCTCGAAGATCCCAAAAGCGCATGGTCTCACCACCAAAAATGATTTCTCCGGTTGGAGATCTCATCAAATACTTACCTAAACCGGTAGGGCCTTGAGCTGACCCAACGTTTGCTCCAAGTCGCTGATCTCGAACTAGAAAGGTAAAGGCTTGAGCTTGAGATGCCTCAGGGCCTGTAGGGCCATAAAATTCACTAGGATATGCGGTATTATTGAACCACACAAAACAACATGCAATAAAGCCCATTACAGACACAGCGCCAAGACTGTAAGAAAGATAAGCTTCTCCAGACCAAACAAGCGCACGGCGTGCCCATGCAAATGGTTTTGTTAAGATGTGCCAAATACCCCCAAGAATACAAATGGATCCAAGCCAAACATGACCTCCAATAATATCCTCAAGATTATCTACACTTACAATCCAACCTTCTCCTCCAAAAGGAGACTTTAAAAGATAACCAAACACCACACTAGGACTAAGTGTAAGATTAGTGATTTTACGCACGCCTCCTCCTCCTGGAGCCCAAGTATCATAGATACCCCCAAAGAATACAGCTTTTCCAACAAGTAGAAGAGCCCCAGCCCCTAACAAAACAAGATGAATCCCAAGAATGGTAGTCATCTTATTTTTATCTTTCCAAGAGTAACCAAAAAAAGGAAAAGATTCTTCTAAAGTTTCAGGACCTAGAATGGCATGATACAAACCTCCAAATCCAAGAACTGCAGAAGAGATAAGATGAAGCACGCCAGATACAAAATAAGGAAAAGTATCAACAACTTCGCCACCTGGGCCCACACCCCAACCAAGTGTTGCAAGGTGAGGTAATAGGATCAAGCCTTGTTCATACATAGGTTTTTCGGGAACAAAGTGAGCTACCTCAAAAAGGTTCATAGCCCCTGCCCAGAACACGATGAGGCCAGCGTGGGCCACATGGGCCCCTAACAACTTGCCAGAAAGGTTGATAAGTCGAGCGTTTCCAGCCCACCAGGCAAAACCAGTAGACTCTTGATCACGACCGCCTAGGGACAAGGTTCCATTAAAGAGCGTTTCCACGTGGTAGGACCTCCTCAGGGAATACAAGATTTTCATGAGGCTGATCTTGAGCGGCCATCCAGGCTCGGATACCCTCGTTTAGAAGAATGTTTTTAGTGTAAAAAGTTTCAAACTCAGGGTCTTCTGCTGCTCGAATCTCTTGTGAGACAAAGTCATATGCTCTCAAATTTAAAGCAAGACCTACTACACCAATTGCACTCATCCAAAGTCCAGTGACGGGTACAAAAAGCATAAAGAAATGAAGCCATCTCTTGTTTGAAAAAGCAATACCGAAGATTTGAGACCAAAAACGATTTGCAGTAACCATAGAATATGTTTCTTCAGACTGCGTGGGGTTGAAGGCGCGGAATGTGTTTGCACCATCTCCGTCTTCGAATAAGGTATTTTCTACGGTTGCGCCATGAATTGCACAAAGAAGAGCAGCTCCTAGGACCCCGGCCACACCCATCATGTGAAAAGGATTAAGCGTCCAGTTATGAAAACCTTGGAAAAATAAGATAAAACGAAAGATTGCTGCAACGCCAAAACTTGGAGCAAAAAACCAACCGGATTGACCAAGGGGATAAATTAAGAATACAGAGACAAAAACTGAAATAGGGCCAGAAAAGGCAATAGCGTTATAAGGTCGTAATTGCACTGAACGGGCCAATTCGAATTGACGGAGCATAAATCCAATCAAACCAAAAGCACCATGCAAAGCTACGAAAGTCCAAAGACCCCCTAATTGGCACCAGCGGGTAAAATCTCCTTGAGCTTCAGGTCCCCACCATAACAGAAGAGAATGAGCTAAACTGTTCGCCGGGGTTGATACAGCTGCAGTCAAAAAGTTGCAACCCTCAAGATAAGAACTTGCCAAACCATGAGTATACCATGAAGTTACAAAGGTTGTTCCAGTAAGCCATCCACCAAGGGCAAAATAAGCACAAGGAAACAACAACAGACCTGACCAGCCAACAAATACAAAACGATCACGACGAAGCCAGTCATCTACGGTCTCAAATAAACCTTTCGGCTCAGAAGGGGATTTTCCAATAGAGATAGTCATAGTCAATTTATAGCCTATTTCACTAATTTAGATTTACTTTGCAATTTTATTTCTTTTCTGCCGCCCAAAATCTTAATAATCTATCATATGAAACATCATATGACTCATTGAAAAATAATAAAAGTGATGTTTTTACTAAGAAAAACATCATTTTAATCTTTCGTTTTAAAGAAAAAGAAATTTGGCAATCTTTTTTTATTGTTATTTTTTGTCTAAAAAGCACGTTTTGTACATCTAACTTCTCAATATTGATGTATAAAAACACTTTTTAGATTTATTCGTTGTATCACTATAACAATCAATATATTGATAAAAAACATCTAAAGTCTATCTAGTTATTTGATAAAAAAAAAGAACGCTAGAGTTATACTCAATTAAAAATTTTAATCAAAAAGTTAAAAACAATAAATTTTGAATTCTTTTAGGTTTCATTTTCCTTGTTTTGAAAAATAAATCTATATGTCTATTTACATATCTATAGAATAAAAAGATATAAAAAATTATATAAGAAGTATTAATAAAATTTATAACATAATTTGTTACAACTGAAATAAAAATTCAAATTATTATAATTTAAGCTTAAAAATCTGAAAACTTTTAGTTTTTACATAGCTTAACAATTTTAGAAATACTATTGTTTAAAATGTCAAAAAGATAACAAAAAAAAACTCAATTGATTGAAAACTTTCTTAAAAATTTATTTTTTTAATGTTTAAAATGTTTAAATAGAAAGATTAAACAATATAAATAAGATTTAATAAAAAATTAATGACATCATAGAGCGTTATTTTTTATATTTATATAATATTTTCAAATGAAGCTTGAAACCATCAATTAATGAAAAAATTTGTTTAAAATAAGTACAACTAAAAGATCTACACTCGAATTATAGAAGCTTGAATTTAGAGTTTAATTGCTTTATACTCAAAACAAAAAATAAGCGGAGTAGAGCAACTAGGTAGCTCGCAAGGCTCATAACCTTGAGGTTACAGGTTCAAATCCTGTCTCCGCCAATGTTCTTAATTTTCACTTAGAGCATTCAAAAGAAATAGAAAATGCAAAGTAAATACTGTTAGAATACTAATTCGATTGTTGTATGAAATCAAAAATATAAAATGAGCTATAACGAATTAATTAAAAAACTACAAGCAAAAGAATGTAAACAAAATGTTCCTATCATTGGGCCTGGAGACCTACTAAAAGTAGGAGTTTTGATCCAAGAGGGTAACAAATCTCGAATTCAACCCTTTCAAGGTACAGTGCTTGGAATTCATTCAAATCAAGCAAGTACAACTGTTACGTTACGAAGGCTAGCACAAATTGTAAATGTTGAGAGAGTTTTGCTTATTCATTCAGCAAAAATTGGTGATATTCAAGTGCTTCGTAAACATAAAGTTAGAAGAAGCAAACTATATTACTTGCGTTCATTTCAATCTAAAAAGAACCGTCTTAAGCAAAAACTATATTAAAGATTAAAGGTATTTTTTCCTGGAAAATACCTTCTCTAAAACAAAAGAACGCATCCATGGCTGAACGGTGAAAGCGCCCAACTCATAATTGGAGAATTAGCGGGTTCGACTCCTGCTGGATGCAATATTCTTATACTTTTCTACCAATAACTTCAAATAGTTTAACAAATCAAGATGTAATATAATTATCCCTTGTAAAAAAAAAAATTCAAGCTGTTCATAAAGCGTAAAGAGAACTATACAAATGTCATTGTTTTATATATAAAACACTGAGGAATAAGCTCTTTAAGAAACACTAAGCAAATAATCATTTTGTTAATTAAATAGTCACATAAAACAAACAAACGCCAATACTTGAAAAATTGTCAATTGCAAAACAGTACTATTTTCATCAACTAAAAAAAATAACAATTTGATATTCGCAATTAACTGTTTTTTTATTTTTGCAGCAAGCAATAATATAGTTACTAATTTTGGTTTTATAAAATAGTTTTGTAGAAAACAAACAAAATTAAAAATAACAAAATAGAAAGCCCAAAAGTTTATCACAAAATGTTTTTAAAATTTGAAGATCTATTCTAATTCAAAAATTTATACATGAATTAGTCAATTCATTGGGTTAAAGAGGACACACCATGAAAGTAGTTAGCCGTAAAGCAAGGCTATTGCGCTCAAAAGCACAGAAAAATTATGTATGGGAGTGGGAAAGACGTAGTTGGAAGCCTGGTCCTCAGAGACGTCTAGTCTCAGGTCAGCATCGTAAAAAGGGTCGTAATAATCGAGGTTTAATAACTAGCCGTCATCGTGGGGGAGGTCACAAAAGACGATATCGTCAAATTGAATTTCAACGAACAAGATTTGATATTATTGGGCTTGTAGCTACAGTTGAATATGACCCAAATCGAAGTGCTCCTATATGTTTGGTTCATTATGAAAACGGAGAAAAGAGCTACGTTTTAGGTTGTCGTGGCTTGCGGAGAGGTGACCATTTAATTGCAAGCCCAAAAGCTCCTATTGAGGTAGGAAATGCTCTACCCCTAAGGCATATCCCATTAGGAACAGCTGTACACAATATTGAGTTACAACCTGGACGAGGAGGACAAATTGCTCGTGCAGCTGGTTCTGTCGCTTTACTTATAGCAAAAGAAGGTCTTTTTGCTGCATTAAGAATGCCATCCGGTGAAGTTCGTTTAGTGCCTCAACGTTGTTATGCTATAATTGGACAAGTAAGCTGGCACCCACGTTCAGCTTTATCTGCAAAAAAAGCGGGGTGGAAGCGATGGATAGGACGTCGCCCGCGGGTGCGAGGGGCTGCGATGAATCCGGTGGATCATCCTCATGGAGGGGGAGAAGGTCGTGCACCTGTAGGTCGCAAAAGACCGTTGACTCCATGGGGTTTGCCTACTTTGGGCAGACGTACCCGAGATTGTCACAAACAAAGTAGTACATTAATTTTGCGTCGACGCAAGTCTGGTAAGTCTGTTTTATAAAAAAATGATTTAGTAAAGAGGTACAAATGGCACGATCATTAAAAAAGGGTCCTTTTGTAGCAGATCATCTTCTCAGCAAGATAAGGCAGTTGAATACAAAGGGTGGCAAAGAAGTAGTATTAACATGGTCGCGCTGCTCTACAATTCTTCCTATTATGATTGGTCATACAATTGGTGTACATAATGGAAAAGAACATATACCCCTCTTTATCACAGATGAAATGGTGGGGCACAAATTGGGTGAGTTTTCCCCAACACGTACCTTTCGCGGTCACCCGAAAGGAGACAAAAAATCACGTCGATAGCTTAGGGAGCAGTTTATGGTTCGGATAAAAGACAGTGAATTGGGCAAAAAAGCCGTGCTTCGTGGGATAACAATGTCGCCTTATAAGGTCCGCAGGGTGCTTGATCAAGTAAGAGGTCGCACTTATCGTGACGCGTTACTTTTAATCGAGTTCCTACCGTACCGAGCAATGATCCCAATTTTAAAAGTAGTCTACGCGGCAGGAGCAAATGCTAAAAACAATTTTGGACTCGAGAGGGCTGAACTTTATATAAGCAATGCCTGGGTTGATCAGGGTCCTAAAATGCGACGCTTTCGACCCCGAGCTCAAGGTCGAGCTTTTCCAATAATGAAGCCTACGTGCAACATTACTGTATTTGTAAAGTCAAAATAAAGATTAAAAGATCTTATTGAAACAATCACGAGAGAATGCTCTCTAGAATAATTGATTTATTTGAACATTCAATTGAATGAACAATGACACAGTTGCTGGATTGATCACATCTATACGCAATGCTAGTAAGAATCGAGAAAAAACAACCCAATATTCCGCTACAAAAGTAACAGAAAGCCTTTCCCAGATCTTGTATGAAGAAGGCTATCTTGAACATTGGTTACGTATTCCTGGTAAAAAACCAAGGCTTAGCCTTACTCTCCGGTATAAGGGCAAAGACCGAACACCTTGCCTTACGGGTCTCCGAAGAATAAGTAAACCAGGATTGCGTGTCTACTTTAACCACAAAGAAATTCCGGGTGTACTAGGAGGAGTAGGCATTGCCATTCTCTCGACACCTGAAGGAATTATGACGGGAAAAAAAGCTAGAGAAAAAAAGATTGGGGGTGAAGTTTTGTGTTTTATTTGGTGAGAATTGAAAAAAACAAATAGTATATAAAGTAAATAATTTTTGGAGTAAAAATATATACTGAACTTATTAGAAAACCAATATCAATATGAAGGTACGTGCATCAGTACGGAAGATCTGTTTGCGATTTCTTACCATAGGTGAGAACATCTTTAAAGCTGAAATAGGCTAAAAGATAAGATTATCCTAGAAGGATTGCCGAGAGGCAGCTCTCGAAAGCTAGGAGGGCAATGAGGCTTGAAAGCTAGTCATAAATCTAAAAAATCGACTACTGGGGTCATAAAAATTAATTGGCAGGAAAGTATCGAAAGAATTACATGTAAAAACATATACTTTTCCACACTTATTAGATAATTGAAATACTAACATCCACAGAACATGTTAGTTCGTATTTAACCAAAAAAGGAAAAGCGGTACAAGCCAGGCTCCAAGAGTTTCGCATTGCTAACCCAGGGAAAGTAATTAATATCCAACCTTTTGGATAAAAGAGAACAAGCTCGACTTAATGAGTGTAGAGACTTGTAGCCTTTTCTTTTTCAATTTTCCTAGAAAACATTAGCAGAGAAGTAGGCAAGAGCCGGATGAGCAGAAACAAGGCTCGTGTCCGACTCTGAAAAGAAGGACATTTAATAAATATCCTATCCAAGTGAGAGCTGTCGTTTAATTCGAAGACGGGGAAGGGTCATGGTTCTTTGTACTAACCCTAAACATAAACAAAGGCAAGGATAATTCTTTTTGATTTTTTCATTGCCCCCTCTTTTTTTTTTAGAGGGGGATTGATCAAAAATACAAAAATTGAGACAAAAATAGCCAAAAAAGGCTTCAATCAGTAATAAAAAAATCATAACAAATGGCCAGAACATTTAGAAAGATTAGCAATCGGAAATCGAAGCGAAGAGTTCCTAAGGGTATTGTGCACATTCAAGCCACTTACAATAATACTATTGTGACCGTCACGGACTTGCGTGGCGGGGTTTTATCTTGGTCTTCTTCAGGGGCTTGCGGTTTTAAAGGTCGTAAAAAACGCACACCCTTTGCAAGTCAAATGGCAACTGATAGTGCAGTCAGAAGGTCTCTTGATCAAGGTTTAAAACAAGCTGAGGTCTTAATGAGTGGGCCTGGCCCAGGAAGAGATATGGCTTTGCGTGCTTTAAGGATTGGTGGCTTGAGTGTAACTTTAGTGCGAGATGTTACACCTATTCCGCATAATGGGTGTAGACCGCCTAAAAAGAGAAGGCTTTAGAATTATAGGGAGATAGATACCATGACTTTACCGTCTAAATATCGAGTTCAATCTTTACAGCAAGCTCAGGTATCAAATTCTCTATATCATGAACGAATAATGCTTGCTCCTCTATCCCATTCAGAAGCTACTACTCTTGCAGTTGGTCTAAGGCGATGTTTACTAAAAGGGTTTGAAGGAACATGCTTTAGCACGCTAAAAATTCAACATTCTTGGCTTGCAAAAAAGGAAATAGGATGTTACGAATATCTCGCTCTTCCAGGAATTCGAGAAACAATTCGTGACATTATGATGAATTTATCATCAGTGGTACTGATTGGTATGCCAATTAAAGAACAAACTGCGGTATTATATACAGGCCAAGAAATTGGAGTTTTTGAAGCAAGGCATATTCGTTTACCTGAGGGGATACATTGTTTAAGTCCAAATCAACCTATTCTAAGTATAGTGGTTCCTTTGGAACTGAAACTTGAGCTAACTATTGAAAGAGGATCAGGTTTTCGAATTCGAGACGGTGGAGACCCCGAAGAAGGACTTCTTCTTGATGCACGGTTCAATCCTATCCTTCAGGTTGATTATCAGATCCAAAGAACGGAAAGAAGGATCGAATTTTATTTCGAAGATAAAGTTTCTCATAAAGAAAACGAAACAATATCCTCCACACCGGATAAAAAGGATTCTAGTCCTACGTCCGAAGAACAAATCAAAGATGATGTTTCTGAAAAAGAAAATGCTCTTGATTTTCATATCAATAATGAACAAAAGCAAGACCATTTTTGTGTGCTACTTTTTGATATCTGGACTAATGGTACAATTCAACCTATAGAAGCAATGCAGAGAGCTGCAAAACAGGCAATCGCAGTATATATCCCTCTTCTACGATTTGCTTCAGCTATTTCTTCAAATACAATTCTTCAAAAACAATTAGGTTTAAAAAACAGTGTTAAATAAAAGCAAACATTTATCTTCAAATTCTTTTATTTTTTCAATTTTATTTTGTTTATTTAACTAACGTATACCCAACCCAACGTATGATATTAAACACTTCTTCAAGTTTCAACAAATCGAATCCCTTATCAAACACTTTAAAACTAGTAAAACCTTTAGGTACGGGTCGACGTAAATGTGCTGTCGCAAGAGTTCAACTTATAAAAGGCAAAGGCCGTATTTTGATTAACGGGTCCGGCGGACGTCTTTATCTCCAAGATAATCCAGCTTATCTCCAAGCTGTTAAAGCCCCGCTGTTCGTCCTTGCTAAAGAAGATAGGCATGACATTGTAGCAAGGGTACGCGGTGGAGGTTTGGCTGCTCAGGCCCAAGCAATTTCTTTGGGTGTGGCTAGGGCCCTTTGTAAACTTCAAACAGAAAATCGTCGGCCGTTAAAACGTCAAGGTCTTTTGAGGCGAGACCCGCGTGTAAAAGAAAGAAAAAAATATGGGTTTAAAAAAGCCCGTAAATCATCTCAATTTTCTAAACGCTAATTTTTATGTCTTATTCCACGCTCATCATATAGTGTCTTTCTCCAACCAATTGGATGATATTTTTATATTCTATATGATAGATAAAATATTTGAAAGTATACAGTAGCAGAGGTATGCTTTCAAAGCTTCTTGTAAGGAATAAAAGAGAATGAATAGATTCTTTTAGCAAAGTCTAAGCAAAACTACATTATTTAATTGATTAAAGACTGTAAGCATACTGGTTCTTTATAGAATTGAATTTTACATATAACTCGAAAATTTATAAATTGAACACTGAAATTCTATAGAAATGGGTAAAAATGAATATATTCAAGAAAAATAGACTCTAAAAACATTAGAGTATTCTGGTTTTGATATTATTCTAATATTGATTTGAACTATTATCAATATTGTGATTGAAATTATCTAAAATTTTTTGACTTTATAGTCAAAAAATAGTATGTCTCATGTAATTTCTACATGAGACACCTATGAAACAAAGAATCGTTACTGCGTAAATGCCTCTTTAGCTGCGTACATAACTTCAACTGTAATTTCGTTAAGGTTATTCTGACGAGCAAATTTTTCAGTGTTTCGTTTGATTTTGCTTCTTACAAACCCAGGAGTTCGATTGAGTTCCATTTGTCCCTCAGCAGTCCAACGCAAATCTGTGTCGGTAGATAAAGACTTTGTAATAACTTCTTTTGTATCGTGACCACCAAAAATTTCTAAGAGATGATCTTCCATTCCAAGGGTAAAAGAATTATATACCAAGTCAGCAATTTGATTTGTGCCCTCATATCCTAGAAAAGGTCTGTATCCCAGAGGAAAATTTTGAATATGAACTGGGGCAGAAATAACCCCACAAGGAATATCAAGACGCTTACCAATGTGTCGTTCCATTTGTGTTCCAAAAATGGCTGCTGGTTCAACTTTAGCAATGAGATCTCCAACTTTAGTATGGTCATCTGTAATCAAAATTTGGTCACAAAAAGAAGCAACCTGTTCTCGAAACCAGTCTGCATCATGTGTACAATAAGTACCTGCGCATACTACTCGAATCCCCATTTCTCTAGAAAGGATTTTAGTCATTGAAGCTGCATGAGTAGCATCACCAAACACAACTGCCCGCTTGCCGGTCAGATTTTGACAGTCAATAGATCGCGAAAACCAAGCAGCCTGTGAAACAAAACGTGTTTGTTGATCAATGTAAGATTGATACTCTACTATTTCTTGACCTGCTTGAGAATTAATAATACTTTGTATTTCTCGAATACAGCGAGCGGTATCTACAACTCCCATGGGAGTTGTAGATACATAAGGCATACCAAACTCTTTTTCTAAGTATTGGGCCGCCATTAACCCAACTTCTCTATACGGGACTATATTAAACCAAGCTTTAGATAGGTATTGCAATTGACTAACGGATCCTCCTTCAGGAATTACTTGATTTGTTTGAATACCTAGTTCTTTTAATAGTCGACGTAACTCACGGCAATCATGCTGATTATGAAAACCTAATGTAAAAATACCGAAAATATTTGCAGAGGGTTTCTCTGTTTTTTTAACATCAAGGCGACCTTGCCGCTTTGCTTTTTCCAAATAGTAACGTACTACTTGTTCTAAAGTTCGATCAGCAGCTTGAAGTTCATTGACACGATAATGATTCACATCAGCCAAAATAACATCACACTCAGCACTTATGGAGGCCCTATCGACGAAATTTTGTAAATCTTCTTGCAAAATACTCGACGTACACGTTGGTGTTAAAACAATCAGATCAGGTTTTTCTTCTTTGTCTTTGCGAGTGATATTTTCAACAACCTTTTCTTGAGACCCACGGGCAAGAACGTGACGATCTACAATACTCGCTGTGACAGGTGTAAAATCTCGCTCTCTTTCAAGCATAGAGCGCATTACATTAAAATAGTCGTCTCCAAGAGGTGCGTGCATAATTGCATGCACGTTTTTAAAAGAACTTGCAACACGCAAAGTACCAATGTGCGCAGGACCCGCATACATCCAATAAGCCAGTTTCATAAGTACTCCTATGCTTTGAATTTTCTATATCCACCGTTTATTTTACACTAACGTTGCTTATCTCTCAAAATAAATATTTACATAAATCTTTTTACTTTCATTTTATAAAAACAAAAAATAGAAATGAATTTGTTTTCGTTTTATTGTCGACCAAAGATAAAACATTCTGAAAAAGATTTTCAAATATAAAAACGTAACAATAAAAACAATTCGAAAACTCTTTTTATTTTATAAAAAAATTCTTTTCATAATCACAAAAAAAAAGTATAATCAAAGCTCAAATAGATAATTCTTTAGTTGTTTGCTTTCCATTTGTTAAGAACATATTCTTATGTTCTTTTTTCAAAATTCAAACGAATGTTGAATCAATAAAATGATCCAAGCCGTAACAAATTTATAGCTTGGAAGGCGTGGGAAATACTCTGTTGTTTTTTATTGCCTTATTGTAAAAATTAAGGAACTTCTTATGAACCCATTAATCTCTGCTGCTTCTGTTATTGCTGCTGGACTCGCAGTGGGCTTAGCCTCTATTGGTCCGGGAATTGGTCAAGGAACTGCGGCTGGGCAAGCAGTAGAAGGAATCGCAAGACAGCCTGAAGCAGAAGGCAAGATTCGTGGCACCCTACTTCTCAGCCTGGCTTTTATGGAAGCCCTAACCATTTACGGCTTAGTTGTTGCCTTGGCCCTTCTTTTTGCAAACCCTTTTGTATAAAAGAATTCAAAAAAAGATGAGTTTGTTAGGCAACTTAAATAGTTTGCACAATTAACTCCATGTGTCTTTTATTTTCAAGTCCACCATCTGCACATGAAAGCTTATTTCGACCGCAACTAAAACGTGTAACTTAAAAAAGTATTCACTTAATAGAATATAAAATTGCGCCTTTTTGGGCTTTGGCCGCTCGGAATGGAAGATTGTTAAAATAAGGAGAAGGCATGCTGCAATGCATCTTGGCTTGTTTTGAGTGGCTCTCTCCAGGGTCATCTTGGGGTTTAAATGGCGACCCTTTTGAAACAAATCTTCTGAACTTAGGGGTTGTTATCTGCATTTTGGCCTATTTTGGAAGTGGCCTTGTCAATTCTTTGTTGCTTGAAAGAAAACAAGCAATTGAAGCTTCTTTACAAGACGCAGACAATCGATACGCAGAAGCAAGCGCTCGTTTAGAACAAGCAAAAGCTGGACTTGAAGCCGCAAAAAAACAAGCAAAAAACATTCGTATACAAGGCATGCTTGCTATGGACAAGCATGAGTCCGCAATGTTTTGGGCAGAACAAGGGGCATTCAAAGAAATAGAAGCTTGGAGAGAAGCTTCGTTACGTTTGGGACTTAGCCGAGCGAAGTCACGTGTCCAGCTTCGTGTTTCTAGATCTGCCCTTAAACGAGCACAAAACGCAATTCGTTCACAGCTTCATAAAGAAGCTCAAGAAGCAGTAATTATAAACAATGCAGAAAGAATTGGTCTATTAAAATCTTAGGTTTAAAGCTTAATAAATCCCTTTAATAAATCCCTATTTCATGGACAGGGTTGGCATGCCCTTAACCTTGGATCTGCTCTCTTCTTCTCAAGCTTGTCCCCTTCTCTTTATGGTCACTATCCGTCCTGATGAGATCAGCAGTATTATCCGTAAGCAGATTGAAGAGTACACACAAGAAGTACGAGTAATGAATGTAGGAACGGTGCTACAAGTAGGGGATGGAATTGCACGGATTTATGGCTTAGATAAAGTAATGGCGGGAGAACTACTAGAATTTGAAGATGGTACGATTGGAATTGCTCTTAATTTGGAGCTTGACAACGTAGGTGCTGTGCTGATGGGTGAAGGACTTACTATTCAAGAGGGCAGCTCGGTTAAAGCAACAGGTAAGATTGCTCAAATTCCAGTAGGACAAGCTTATTTAGGTCGAGTAGTAAACGCATTGGCTCATCCCATTGATGGCAAAGGATCAATCGATAGTTCGGACTCTCGTCTAATTGAATCCCCTGCTCCAGGAATTATCTCTCGTCGCTCTGTATACGAGCCTATGCAAACAGGCTTGCTAGCGATTGATTCTATGATCCCCATTGGACGTGGGCAGCGAGAGCTCATCATTGGAGACCGGCAAACTGGTAAAACAGCCGTTGCAATTGATACCATTTTAAATCAAAAAGGTCAAGATGTAGTATGTGTTTACGTAGCAATTGGACAAAAAGCCTCTTCCGTAGCTCAAGTAGTGAATGTACTGACTGAACGTGGAGCCATGGAATATACCATTGTAGTTGCAGAAAATGCAAATTCTTCCGCAACTCTTCAGTTTCTAGCTCCGTACACTGGAGCAGCATTGGCTGAATATTTTATGTACAAAGGACAACACGCCTTAGTCATTTACGATGATCTATCAAAACAAGCTCAAGCATATAGGCAAATGTCTTTGTTACTTCGTCGTCCACCAGGTCGTGAAGCATATCCAGGGGATGTTTTTTATCTTCATTCCCGTCTGCTAGAAAGAGCGGCAAAACTAAGTTCTCAGTTAGGCGAAGGTAGTATGACAGCTCTACCTATTGTTGAAACACAAGCGGGGGATGTGTCTGCTTACATTCCAACTAACGTAATTTCGATCACAGATGGCCAAATTTTTCTTTCTGCTGATTTATTCAACGCAGGCATACGACCTGCAATTAATGTCGGGATCTCCGTATCTCGAGTTGGGTCGGCAGCTCAGATCAAAGCAATGAAGAAGGTCGCGGGTAAGCTAAAACTTGAACTAGCTCAGTTTGCTGAACTTGAGGCTTTTGCACAATTTGCTTCCGATTTAGATAAAGCTACACAAAACCAATTGGCTCGTGGTCAAAGATTACGTGAATTGCTAAAACAAGCTCAAACTGCTCCACTTTCGGTTGAGCAACAAGTAGCTACTATCTATACCGGAATCAACGGATACTTAGACAAGATTGAAGTAGGCCAAGTTAGAAAGTTTCTCGCTTCTTTGAGAAGTTTCATTGAAGCAAACGAACCAAAGTTTGCTGAAATTATCCGTTCTACAAAAACATTCACGGAAGAAGCGGAAGAGATCCTTAAAAAAGCTATACAAGAACATACTGAAGCCTTTTTGGCTAGCTCAAACTAATTAAAATAGCTACCTACATTCTAAGACAGTCCCCTTAGTTGGGGCTGTCTAAAAGCCCCATTAGAATCAAAGAAAATATTCTTTTAAATTTGAAATCAATCCTATGGCTCCTATCCAAGAAAAAAACAATGAACGTTCGGTTTTTCCTTTCACTGCAATTGTTGGGCAACAAGAGATGAAGCTAGCGTTACTCCTCAATGTTGTTGATCCCAAAATTGGAGGGGTTATGATTATGGGAGACCGAGGCACAGGCAAATCAACAACTGTTCGAGCACTTGTAGATCTTTTGCCTGAAATCGAAGTCGTTGAAAATGATCCGTTTAATTCTGATCCGCGGGATCCGCAGTTAATGAGCCATGAAGTAAGAAAAAAAGTCATAAACAACCAAAAAATTCCTATTCAAATGACAAGGATTGCTATGGTTGATCTTCCTTTAGGAGCCACTGAAGATCGCGTATGTGGTACTATTGATCTTGAACGAGCCCTTACAGAAGGTGTTAAAGCTTTTGAGCCAGGTCTTTTAGCAAAAGCAAACCGTGGTATCCTTTATGTAGATGAGGTGAACCTGTTGGATGATCACCTAGTAGATGTCCTTCTCGATGCAGCAGCCTCGGGATGGAACACAGTAGAAAGAGAAGGAATTTCTGTTTCTCATCCCGCACGTTTCATTCTTATCGGATCCGGTAATCCAGAAGAAGGGGAACTTCGTCCTCAGTTGCTTGATCGCTTTGGTATGCATGCTCAAGTTGGTACAGTCAAAGAGCCAGAACTTAGGGTTCAGATTGTTGAACAAAGAGCCTCCTTTGAAGAGGCACCTGAAACTTTCCAAGAAGCGTGGGAAGCTTCTCAAGAAAGTATGAGACAAAAAGTTATTCAAGCGCGAGAGCGATTAAGATTAGTAGAAATTTCTTACGATCATAAAATGAAAATATCACAAGTATGTTCTGAATTAAACGTCGATGGATTGCGAGGAGATATTGTTACCTATCGTGCTGCTAAAGCACTTGCAGCGCTGGGAGGAAGAAATGAAGTAACCGCCCAAGATATATTGACGGTGATTCCACTATGCCTGCGTCATCGGCTACGCAAAGATCCACTTGAACCTATTGATTCTGGTCTTCTAGTCAAAGAAAAATTTGCCAAAGTTTTTGGGAGCCCTATGGAAGGATAATTCTGACTGCTGTACCAAAAAAAGAGCAGAGTATTGTTTTGTAAATTTTTTCTAAGCAAAAAAAATAACAATATCCGATCATACCTTATAGAAGTTTTTTCAATGAAAAGCGTATTCTTTTTGGTTCAAAATCTATATGCAATACAAGTTTTTTCCAGTTTCTAAGAACCAAGTATTTGAATGCTTAAGCATACAACAGTAAGCTCTCAAATTTTTCTTAAAACTAACAGACAACAAATCAAAAATAATGAAAACAAAAACTTTTATTCAGAGACTACGTCTTCTCTTATGAACATACTAGAAAAACCTTTCTTATCGCAAGCTGTTGTTAGCATGGCACGCAGCTTGCCTCTTTGGTCTGTCTCTTGGACGCGGCCTTTTCAAATGTACGAGAGTATATTTGCGAACAAAGCTATGGGTTTAGTTAGTATTCTGGGTCCATTGAGTCAGCACAGCACTCTTCCTAGCCAAATAGCCCAAGACTGGAAGATACGGAAAAACGTTCAGCAATCGCTTATACGTTATGGGACTTATTGTTATAAAGATAAAAGAATAAAAAACAATGAAAATCACAATATTTTCATACATTGCAAAAAACACAATTATTGTTTTAAAAACACATTCGTGCTCTTTGATTCTCTCATCGAAACGAAATCTTTTTTAACTCTTTCAAAAAAAAAAAAGTGGCACAAACAAATGACTCTCCCTGGTAAATTTGATTTACCTACTACCGACGGAAGATTTAAAATTAGAATTTTATATAATAAAATGGCTTTAAAAATAAGCCAATTATCTGAAAAATGTTGGCACTTCTGCACAAAGATGAACTATCCATATCAAAATCAAAAAAGATCTTTTGAAGCACATATTGATTTTTTTAGATTGAACACAAAAGCAAAAAAAATTGTTGAAAGGCCATATAAAACAAATTCAAAACAGACACATACGTCTTTTTTTACTCTTGTTTGCGCCGATTGTAAAAACGTGAACAATCAAGATGACATACGACAATTTATAAAACATAATAATTTAAACGATTTTCAAAGAAAAAAAAAACTTATCAATGGGTTTAAAAACAAACATTCTGCCATAGATCTAAAAAAAAAAGTAGAGAAAAAAGACATAAACTTTCATCAACTTGAAAGCCAATGGATAAAAAAATTTTATAAACACATTCGAGAAACTATTAAGATTAGAGACCATGATCTTTTTTATGGGTGGAAAGAATGCTTGGTGAAACAAAAAAGGTTGAATTGGTTACAAACAAATTATGATCAATATTGGATTGATCACCAAACTTTATTAATATTTTCTCATTTGTTGTACAAAATCTTGTCATTACGGGTTCATGCCTATTATAGCTTAATTCTCGCATCTCCATTCCAATTAATAAGTATTGAACTTTGGTGGGCTTTATTCATCTCATGTGGAATGGGATTGATCAGTCAATATAATAATATGTTGAGACAAGGTCTGCGTGGAAGAGTAAGCTTATCGCCCTTGTCTATTTGGCATCTCTATTGGAATCAAAAACCCACTTATCAATTTTGGCCACAAGTAATAAAAAGCCTTCAATTACGAGCAATCAATTGGGCTCAGCCTCGTTTCATACAAATCCAAAATGTTTTTCGTACAGGCATTTCTCCCCTAGTCACCTTGTCTGTGAAACCTCGATTAATCAATTGTCTGTCTTTTAACATTGCGCGTAGAGCTTTGAATATAGTAGACTCAATAGAAAATCTTATAGAACTTGCTTATGACAAAATTATTCTTTTGAGTATTAATTTGCATACAAGAACCAATTGCATCTTAATTAAGCAATTGGATCAAGCTCATGATTTGAGCCGCCGATTATGGCCTTCTTGTGATAACATACTTGTAATAATCTTAAGCAACCCAATTGCTCAATTTGTTTTGTTTTTACTAAAATATTTTTTTTATAGTACTATTTGGTGGACACTTGTACCCTTTCGTTTAATTGGTTTTTTCTATTCATTAGGATGGAGATTATGGTATATTATGCCTGTATCCATAAAACTATATGTAAAAAATCGAGGAAGAGAGCGTCGTTTTCAATCAACATTAGAAAGAGCTCTCACTTATCAAGGAATGTTAGCTGGAGCCCATCACGTATTGGATCATCCAGATATCGGAATTTATGTAGCCAAACGGATTCGGATGCTCAGCCTCTTCTTGCGTATGTCGAACATTTGCAATGCAGAACTTTCTGCAATTGCAGGAATCGATACTTGTTACGATGCAAGTATAAGAGATACACTTCTGCCCAAATCAAGCCTACTCATTGAGCCAATTGGATCAAGACGATATGAGTGGTTCCAACTCGCTTCAAATCACTGGAGATTGCCACTCATTCAATTAAAACTCGATTGGTCTCCTTGTAAAGACGAAATGAGCATGAGCGGAAAAGACATTTCAATACGTTTGGGGTTTCGGGAAAATTTGGCAGAAAAACGTATGTTTTTGAAAAAAAAGCTCAGCAAGTCTGGGCAAGGAACACAAAGCGGAGGAGCAACTCATTCTGGAGGAGCTACTACGGCAAAGGGATCATTAACTGATGATTTAAATCGATTATTTCAAATTATACGAGAAGATGAGATTCTTGCTGATGGAGCAATTGCTCCAAGTATGGAGCGTCCTCAAACGATTGCAGAAGATTATATAATTCGACATTTTATGATTGCAGGTGCTGCAATTCCTTGCTTATTTGTTGTAGAAAGCTTAAACAGTTTCTATGATAAAGAAGAAACTTATTCTTACTTAGCTGCGAGAGAGTTACGAGAGCGAGCGTCTATGGGAGGTCTTTGTTATGAAGAAAAAATGTTTGGTTTTTTACCAAAAACAGGCTATCTCACGGTAGACTATTGGGATATTTTAGGAATGCCAAATCAATTGGAGAAAGAAGCAGAGGAAGAGGATTACGAGATTGAAGAGTTAGAGGATGATCCTCCAGAAATTCGTGAAGCAAAACTTGCCCTCAAAAAGAATTTAGGTCAACAAGAAATATATGAATATGTTACAGTACCAAAAGAGGGTGGGATTACTGGATGGGAAATAATGAAGCTTTTTAGTCTTGATCAGTGGAATTCAACAGGTACTCTTTTGTACCTTTTATGGCTTTTAGATAAATTTCCACGTACCCGTTATGGCATACGATTTGGCATTGGAACTCTTCTTACAATTAAAGAGCCGTTGCTCCGAAAAAGAAGATGGGACAAAGTGTATACAATGAGAGGTTTAAATTGGGTAGACAGAGAACGTATTCTTCAAGTTCTTATGACAAGAACAGGAGCTTTTCAATTAAAAGGGCAAGCGTTGCAACAAGTTCTTCCACGAAGTCGAGGCTACAATTCCGCAGAAATGCACAGTTTCACAAATGAAATGGCTTTGTGCAAAGCTCAAGCCAGTTTACATCTTCAATGGGGGAAAGAGTGGGCATGGGAAGATGCTTTATTGAAAACAAAAGTCAATAAAAATCATAAACTTATTAGTGAGGTAGACGCAGCGCCAAATTTCCTTGTTTGGAAAAAAGCTGTCTACTTACAAGACCTTTATAATGCCACTCCCAACTGGGCCTGCGTGGAAAAAGCTTTACGCTTCCTTATGCGAAAAGAACAAGCTAGTATGACGCATCTTGCGATGCAATATTTTTTTCGAGACGGTCGTGCTCACATACACCGCCATCTTAGTAAGTGGATGGTAAATGCTTTGCTTTTTCCTGGTATAACAAAGTTTCCTGCTTACAATGCCGGAGAAACACGTTTTCGATACGGTTATCTTGAACAGTTTGCAGGTGAAGAACCCTTTTGTTTTTTTGACTATAGAAGAGATCCAACAGGTACTGCCGCATGGGCGGAAATTATTCGTTCTTTCGCGCTCATTATAGGAGGAGATTTATATTATGAAGGTGTTGAAAATCCCTCACAGCAAAAAATTTTCGAGATAGACATATTGGCCGATCGCTTAAGTCTTTATCGAGGGATTAAACAAACAGAGAATCCTATCATTTACATATGCTGGCAATTGTTATGGGCCCTTGCAAAGCAAAATCCTCTGATTTATTTTCAGACGAATTTTACGACTATTACCACTAATGTAAAGTATAATTTAGATTCATTGAAAGAGCAAATTTTCAGAAAAGAAATTATAAAAAACAAAAACTTTTATATAAACAAATCATACTCTAAGCTATTGTTAAAAAATGAAATTGTAAGTGCCCAAGCAAGAGAAGAGGACACCCTTCCTTTTTCCAAAGACCTACTCTTTCGACTTATTCGGTTCCCAGGGCTTGACAAAGAAGACATTCTAGGAGAAGAAACTTTTATTAACAAAAGATTCCTCTTACCATATGCTGATTGGCGAGCAAAGAGGAAATACCATGAGGAGCTTGGTCCAATTCGACTCCGGTCTCTTTCTTCTCAACTTATGAGAAAAGATGAAGAACTTTTACATCTCAATTATCTCTGGGAACCTTTTATTTTTTCTGTCAATACTATGCCACGTTACCATATTTTCCAACAAGAAAAACAAAAAAACCCAGACGAATACGGCCGTCCGCTTGAAGCTGCTGAACTGCGTGAGGTTGAAGATAGAAAAACAGGTGCTGCTATCTTAGTTTCGGCAGGCGCTAACCCAACAAATAACGGTGCTGCAGACCTTGAGCAAGGAGAGCTGATTGTTAATCTTTTTTTGAACGATGATTATGAAGATTATGAGGATATACAATTGTTTGCAACAGAAGAAAAAGATGGAGATTGGCATTTAAATCCGTCTCATCCAAGAGTTATAAGCATTAATGACCTTCATTTTTTACACGGTTGGATGCCTTTTTTTCAATGGATACATAAAGAAGAACTTGATCCAATCTACACCCAAGTATGGGTGGCTCCATACCGCCGGCTTCACGTGCTCGCTACTTATGTAGACAGTTACGTAATTGATGACTTGCCGTCTATCCATCAAAGGCTATTTGGCTTAGACCCCACTGATTTGGACCCAGAAACAACCTGGGATATCAAAATGGAAAACTTGAAAAAGAACAAATGGAAAGCTGACGATAGAGGACGCGATCAATTCTGGCTGAATCTTGAAAAAAATCCAGAACAAGCAAAGCTTGTACTACCTCTGCTTGAACGAGACATGGAGTTTTTGACTATGCCGGAATGGATCCGAAGCCGAGAACACCGACGAAAAATCCGGATGAAAGAGCGCACTCGGAAACGTTTATCAAACGCCTTTGATCGAGCTGATCCTCACACAGGAAGCATTGATGATCCAGCCGTCTTAGCTGCTGAGCCATTGTTAGTAGCAGTAGCACAGCAAACAGAACTGGTAATAACCGGAATGCTTCTGATGGCTCATGAGTGTGGGCCATTTTGGAGAAGTTATCGTGCAGTTGCCACTGGAATGCACCGCGGATGGGATCTTACTTATAGTATAACTGACCTACGATGGTTATTTTTTAACGAGATCGATCAGTCACAAAGTTGGTTCTATAGTACTCTTTATGAGATTGAAAAAATGATGACCTGGTTCATAGGATTGACGTGGCCACATTTGCAGAATGTTTTCTGTCTTATGCAGTCTCGAACCGCTTGGGCACAACAAGAGATCGAAAAATCAAATTGGAGACTTACTGAACTATCTTATTCGGCTAAATTACAACGCGCAAAGACTGTTTCAAGGCTGGAAACAGAAGAAATCAATTCAATTTCTTGGACCTCTATTACTAACAATCTTAGCATCCAACCTTTTTTGAGTTCTTCTTTCTCTAATTTTTTTTATATTCAGAATGAAAAAAATTCAGATCAGGTCAACAACAACAACAAAAAGGCCCAGACTCATTCTAGTGAAGTAGCAGAAATCTGTGCGTACAAAAAACCTGGATGGTGGACAGAAAAACTCGTATTAATAGCAAAACATAAGCCTAATTTTAAACGTTATAAAAAACATATTTTTTATAAAGCTTAAGCCAATAAATCAAAACCATAAACAACAGATGTCATGTTTAGCACTTTTATTATATAAAGAATAATAAAAAACCTCTACAACAATCCGTTTTCATTTGAATAAGGCGGGACTGACGGGGCTCGAACCCGCAACTTCCGCCTTGACAGGGCGGTGCTCTAACCAATTGAACTACAATCCCTTGCTTTTTATTAAAGATCATGCCATAGTCTCAAAGATTTGTCAAGAGTAACAATTGTTACTAACAAATTGAATAAGGTTTAGGTTTAAAGCTTATCAATGCATTCAAGTCCATCTCAGATTCCAATATATCTACTTATGACTCGAGTCAAACGCGGCTACGTAGCAAAAAGACGCAGGAATAAAATTCTTGCTTTAACTAAAGGCTTTAGAGGGTCACAATCAACACTTTTTCGAACTGCTAATCAAAGAGCAACAAAGGCTCTCGAATATTCCCATCGAGACCAAGGAAGACGCAAGCGAGACTTACGCCGTCTTTGGATCGTACGCCTCAATGCTGCTATGGCGCATGAAGGATATCGTTACAGCCTTGCAATTCATCGACTGCGAAAAATAGGAGTTGCCTTGGACCGTCGGTCTCTGGCACAGATGGGGGTCTGTGATCCCAAGGCTTTTTCAACTCTCCTTAGCTTTACAATACAAGCTCCCTCTCCTTTAGTCCAAGGCTAACCTTTGCGATTAAGAAAGGGCAATAATCCAAGCAAGCGGCCCCGCTTGATCGCGCAGGTCATTGCACGCTGTTGCTTAGAAGTGAGTCGATTCATTCTTCTAGGAAAAAGTTTTCCTTGTTCGCTTACAAAACGTCTTAATAGGTCTATATTTTTGTAATCAATTTGTTCGGCTGATTTTACTGGAGGAAAACGCCGACGAGATGCCCGTGCAGGACGAAATTCTCTTTCTCTTTTCATACTTGATTTTTTTACTTATTTTTTTATCTCTCTATGAAGAGTATGTTTGTTACAATGGGTGCAGAACTTCTTTAGCTCAAGTCGGCCCGGATTGCTGCGACGATTTTTTTGAGTTGTATAGCGTGAGATCCCAGTCGATCGTTTTGAACGATTTTCCTTACACAATGTACATTCGAGTGTCACGATAACTCTTGCGCCTTTGGCTTTTGCCATACAAGATAAATTTGTAGAGTAGGAAGGAGAAGGGGTTGAATGGCCCAGGGGTCCTAAAAAAAATGAGGGCCCCTAAGCAATAAAAAATTTAAAAATTACAAGAAAGGAAGCACTAAAGCATCTGGATAAAATCGATTAATTTCAATAAGTAAACCAGCAAGTAAGCCAAACCATAGGGTAGCCAACACAGGAGCAGTAGAAAGATAAGTCTTTAAGTCTTGCATAATATAGTGCTCCTTAAATCGAAAAATTGAAAAAAAGATAGCTTTTTCAACACGTGAGATGAAAAGATTAACTATTGTACCCTCAGCCTTCACTATTATGATGTACAACATGGTGTACAATAAACAATATGAGGGCTGTAGCGCAGCCTGGTAGCGCGTTTGTTTTGGGTACAAAATGTCGCAGGTTCGAATCCTGTCAGCCCTAAAGGCATTCAACGCTCTTAGTTCAGTTGGTAGAACGCAGGTCTCCAAAACCTGATGTCGTAGGTTCGAGTCCTACAGAGCGTGTATAGAAAGCCTTATGATCTTAAAAACGGAAACAATACTTGTATCTTTTTATCCAGTAAAAGAGCTAAGAAGACCTACTAAAAAAACAAGACCAATCCATAGAGAGGTGCCTGAGAAAATAATGTTCTTAGAGCTAGACCATCCATTAGGAGAAGCCAAGATCACCGGGACTCCAATAACTAATAGAAAAGAGGTAGCGACCAACGCAAAAAGAGATAGTTGGAAAGGAAGGATCATATTGATTGCTTGCATAAATAGAAAATTTTTTGATTTTTCTTTTTTAAGAACCGGACATGAGGCTTTTGCCTCATCCAGCTCGTCTCAGCAGGTTGAATCAGCAAGGTAAAAAAACCTATTAATTGTCTTTGTTTGCATGAGTGGACTCACTAGAAATTATGCTTAACGCTGTCCTCCTACGACCTGATGGGCTCGGGTACACGCTTTTTTGATTGAAAAAAGTTGATAGCTTAGCGAACCTTTTATACGCCGAGCTACTTGAAACAGAGTGATCTTCATCCAAAAAGAAAAAAAAGACCCAGCACTCTTTTCAATTGAAAAGAGTTTTTACGCTTATTCTTTACGCTTATTGTATGGATTGCCTTGAAACACAAGCAAACATAGCTTAAATGGTAGATTCACTCCTTTACTATTAAATCTCGACTAGCAGCTGTCACGCCTTGCTCCTCAGCAAGACATCTGCTAGATGCTTATAGGAGCTATAACCCCCTATATTCTTCAAATCATCTGCATGATCGCAACTCCTTGTATAGTTTTTGTCTCAAGCAAAAGCCCAATGGACGAACATGCAAGCTAAACTACACAATACGGAGAGATGACAGAGTGGACGATTGTTCCGGTTTTGAAAACCGGCGCAGCTTTGCGCTGCCGAGGGTTCGAATCCCTCTCTCTCCTTTGCGCCCAATAGGACTCGAACCTATATTAGAGGCTTAGAAGGCCCCTGTCCTATCCCTTGAACGATGGGCGCTTGTCAAAGAGAAAAATGTAGCGAGATAAAAAAACAAGTCATGTTTTTCAACAGTGCTTAATATTACTTCGGGCTCTCGTTGAGAGCAAATAATCTAAAGTCTCTCACCAAAGAGATGGTGGACCAATGTCCACCAGCGAAGGAAAAACACTCTTTTAGATTTAAATCACCTCTAATAAATATCTTTGGGTTTTTTAGAAGACAACAGGTCTTTTTAACACAAGCCTAAAGAAAATAAGTTTTAAAGGCTACTTTATTTGGCTTTTTTTTTGCTTTTGATAGAGATCTCTTATTAGTAAGGGTTTTTTGCCCGTTTTTGTTCTTTGATTAGGCTTCTGAAATTGGCTCTTGAATGCTTAAAATTATATTCAAGATGGAATCTTTTAAAGAGAATACTGATTCATTTGAGTGGTACCAAAGTGCTTTTGAATCTTGCAAAGTAATCGGAAATAAAAAGAGAGGGCTTGGAGACCAAACACTTGTCCCTGCAGGAATAAGTTCTCCAATCATAACTCTTCCTTTGATACCTCTTAACCAATCAACTCTTCCCCGACTAGCCGAGCGAGCAAGCACGCGGCTGGTTTCTTGAAAACCAGCTTCCGAGAGAAAACTTTCAGTAGTTAAAGCTGCTCTAGTAATCCCTAAGATCATTGGCTGAGTAGGCACGGGGTTACTTAAGATCTTACTATACGAAGATATTTGTCTATGACGAGCAATGTCCCCTGGTTGATTCCTAATCTCTCTATTTCCATTGATTATAACCAACGAAGTCATTTGTCGTATAACCAGCTCTAAATGACGATCTGAAATTCCTACTTTTTGAGATTGATAGACCTCTTGTACTGCATCTAAAAGAATAGTTTGTGCTTTTTCAATGTTTGCTTCGGTGTATAAGAGGGGCTTCAGATTCTTCGTTTTTTGGAAACATCGTTGATACTTGGCTTGAAAAAGTTTATAAAAGAGTTCTTTGGCATAATGAACAAGAGGATGAGAGATACGAGCTTCAAGTAACCGTTCTACTTTGGGTAAGCCTTGAACAATGTCTGCTGTTTTTGGACGAGTATATACAAGCCCGATTAAAGGCTCGCCTTGACAGACTGGGCTACCCGGGCCTTGAAATAGCACTGTGCCTCGATTAGCAAGATAAGGAATACCTTGGCGCAGTATAAGATGATTCGCATATGTCTTTGTGATGTAGCCAGCAAACGCTTTTGCTTTTTTATAGTCATAAGGGGGCAAATCTCTTGGGAGAATCCATGCACCTAACTGAGCATATAAGAATTCAAATCCAATAGATGGCACACACGTAGGATTGGAGAAATAAATGTTCCAATTGTTGTATAGATGCCAATCTCGTGCGTTAGCAATGAAAAAAAAGCTTTCGGAATTTTTTAATCGTTGTTCACGAATAAGGCCCAGAGTTTTCCTAGGAAACCATATATTAACACCATCCAATGTTTGTACCAAATTACCATGAGCCCATGGTGACAGACGATCTGTCTCTATGTTCCATGGGTATAGCCGTACAAAATCTTTGTCGTGGAGAAGCAATTGTGCCGAATATTGAGAAGAAACTCTAATTTTTTCCAAAAGGATACCTGTACTACTTGCAAAAGAGGTTCGTGAAATGAAAATATGACCATGATAGAATCTTGGATTACGAACAAAAATAGGACAACAATGTAAAGAACTTGCAAGAGAGGCAGGGCCTAAGTGAAGTACCTCTCTCATTTGAGATCTTGTGCGTGCTAAGTCCGGTGGCCATGGACCCAGTCTTTTACGTGTTTTAAAAGAAGATAGACCAAAAAAGCTGGAATCAGATCGAGTAAAACCTATATTCTTTTTTGTTCGGTCTAGTAAGAACGAAAAAAAAAGACCTCGCTCGCGATTAGGTAATAATTTTTTCTTCAATCCTTTTGGAAAAAAACAAACGCTACTCCATTGGGTTAGAGAATGAAAATCATTTGGAAACACAGCATGTGAACATCTTAGAGCTGATATATCATTCACGAATTCGAAAAAAAGAGTCCCTCGTGGTTTGTAAAAAGAGAGGATTTTAGCTTGTAGAATTGTTCCATTCTGGACTATATCATAAAAGCGATAGCCTTCAACAACTTGGTGTTGATTATGAAAACGCAGTTTTTGACCTGACATGACCCAAGCACGGACCTCTTGTCGTAAAGAAACCATTTGCTCTCTTGGAAGACGAGAATAACTTTTTTGTTTTTCAACAGGCAAATGGCTGTGAACGGCTTCAAGGCGACCAGCTTTTTGGAGAAAAATTTGACCATTAAGATCCGAATAGATTACTTTATTTGCGGTTTCAGGAAAAGTAAGAAGAGAGGATCGAATTTCCGCAATCACTTGACGGGACAGTACAGCGTCCCCTGGTTGAAAAAATATTAAAGTAAAAGAAGGCACTTGAAGTGCAAGAGCTTGCGTCCCAAGGACAATAATTTCTAGAGGTTCTTGGATAAACCAGGCTTGCCGCTTTTCACCAGTGCCAAATTGACGTATACGACGTGCTCGATTAAGATCAAAGTGAACAAAACCATTAAAAGGTGCGCGTACTTGCTCCGCAACCTCTCCGCTAAATACTCCTCCTGTGTGGAAGGTTCGCATAGTAAGTTGGGTTCCAGGTTCTCCAATCGATTGAGCAGCGACAATCCCTACGGCCTCTCCAATAGTGACTAGATTCCCTTGTGCAAGATTCCAGCCATAACAGCACTGACATATAAAACGAGCTTGAGCACACGTAAAAGGAGAGCGCAATTTCAGCTTTTGAGGAAAAAGAAAACTTAAAATGTCTGCCAGGTTATTTGCTATATCATCTCCGCATCCTGCAAAAAATTTAGAGTCAAAGCGTATGTCTTGCGCAAGCACACGCCCAACAAGCCTTTGTTCGAGAAGAAGATATGTACGACGAAATGAATTAGAGCTTGTTCTTCTCTGTTTTGCCTCTCGCAAAGCTTGAGTCCAAAATCCTTGAGAAGTATGACAATCTGAAGAACGAACGATTACGTGCTGTGCTACATCGACAAGGCGTCGTGTTAAGTAGCCTGAGGTAGCAGTACGTACGGCAGTATCCACAACACCCTTTCTTGCTCCATAACAAGAAATTATGTATTCGGTTAATGAGAGGCCTTCCCGAAAGTTACTTCGAATAGGAAGATCAATAATCTGCCCTTGTGGATCAGACATAAGCCCACGCATTCCTAACAACTGATGTACCTGAGACCAATTGCCTCGTGCTCCAGAGAAAGCCATCATAAAAATTGGGTTGAATGGATCAAGGCTCTGGAACGTAAGTACCATTTCTTTTTTAAGAGATTCTCCAGTTCGTGACCAAGTATCAATTAAAGCACGAAGTCGTTCTACGCCGTCCATACCAGCCCTTTCCAAACTATTTTCAGAATCTTTTTCTTCAGATTCTGCATCTTGAATCAGCCATTCTTTTGCATATGGCATCCAAAGATCTTCAATACTTAAAGAGGTGCCAAACTGAGTAGCATGATGAAAGCCAAGCGATTTGAGTCTATCAAGCCTCTCCGCGACAGATTGGGGTCCATTTTGCCCCAGTGTGAGCTTTGCAATTAAATTTTTTAGTGCGCCTTTATCTATTTTTTGATTTGTTACGATCCGATCATCGTAGCAATGACTCAGTGTTTTAGACTTACTGGTCTGGTTTTTCATTAATAACTCCTAAATCAATCACTTCATAAGTTTGCAGATGAAAACCTATTGAAAGTCTAATGGGTGAAAAACTTGTGAAAATCAAGGTATGAGGAGGGCAAGGTTAAGACGGAAGACCAACAAGAACTCGACCAGCACTAGTTAAAGTGTAAATGACAGATTTGCTCCATAAACCCTTTTGTGAAAAACCACTCTGGTAAATTCTTATTTCTTCCCCTCTTGCTCCCCAATGAACTTCCTTAGCCTCTTGTTCATCTTCTTTACTATAAGACTCATCTATATGAGAGCCGATCTGATCGAATTGGATCCACACATTCGAATGAAGATCAATAAATCCTTGCTGATAAGCTTCAATCACTTGCCATCCCTTCGAAAAGTAAGGAAAGGACTCAAAAGCGGAATCTTCGGTTTTTCCCCAAAGTACCTCATTATCATTGAAATAAGGTAAAGGCTCATGTGTGATAGTATACAAGCCAAGAAGCATATCTTGACTAGGAACAGCGATTGCTTCGCCTTGTGCAGGAGAAAGGAGGTTGAACGATGAAAGCATAAGGAAGCGTGCTTCAGCCTGAGCGGCCATTGAAAGAGGAACGTGTAATGCCATTTGGTCTCCATCAAAATCTGCATTAAAACCTGCACAAACTAGAGGATGGAGCTGAATAGCCCGACCTGTCACAAGTGTAGGTTGAAAAGATTGAATTCCAAGACGGTGAAGAGTAGGAGCTCGATTCAAAAGCACCGTATGATCTTGAACAGTTTGTCGCAAGAGTTCCATCACTAAAAGATCACCTTCATCAACAAGACGCTGCGCATGACGTATATTGGTCGCAAGCTGAACTTGAATCAGTTTTCTCACAAGAAAGGGCTGAAAGAGATCCAGACCCATTTCAATAGGCATGCCACATTGATGCATGGCAAGTTCGGGCCCAACTACGATAACTGAACGAGCTGAATAATCAACCCGTTTCCCAAGCAGGTTTTGTCGAAATCGACCCATTTTACCTTGCAAGACTTGGCTGAAAGAGCGCAAGGGTTTAGAGTTTAGAGGATATGGTTTTCCTTCTACACCCTTCTTAATGAGCACGTCGACTGCTTCTTGCAGCATACGAGCAGAATGATGTTCAACTAGCTCAGGAACGTTGCCAAAATTTTTGTGTAAGAAATGGAAATGATGCAACAGTTTGTTGCGATATAAAACTTTCCGATAAAGCTCATTTAAATCAGAAGAAATAAATAGCTCTCCTTCAATCTTAATCAGCGGCCTTAGGTCAGGAGGAAGCACTGGCAATAAACGGAAACACATCCATTCCGGTCGAACTTGGTGTAGAATCATTTTTCTTGCCATAATGGCTCTACGAGTCAATTGTCGCTTACGATGGGCTCCTTTTTTTAGCAGAGCTGTGCTCTTTTTTTTTTTTATTAGCTCGGGTTTGTTTGTGTAGACGATAAACTCTTCATATGCTACTTGCCATAAAGATGCTCCTTGTCGAATAACTTGCTTTAGATTTAAGCTTTGAAGCCGTTCGATAAGACTTTCTGAACCAAAACCTATCTCATTGCGTCTAAGACGAGAAGAAGCATCTCGTCCCATGTATAAGAAAAGAATAGTCATTTGCCTAGGAGTAAAAAGAGCTCGACGTTTTAATGCTAAGCATTGAAGAGATCGAGGATCAACATAAGAGACGGCCAGGGAAAAATATGCAAGATTTATAATCAATTTGTGCTTCATGTTTAAAGCTAACGCAATATGACATGGGTTTTCTTGCATAAACCAAGGATGTACCAAACCAGTCGCAAGTTTAATGTGTCCCATACGATAGCGCCGCACACTCGATAGAGTCATTTCTACTTCGCAAAAGCAACAATAGTGTTCTCCTTTTGAACCTTCGATTAAGTTTTGACGTTGTCGTGCCGCGGGGGATAAGCGACATGCACACTGATAACTTGTTGTGGGACCAAAAATACGCTGGCAGAACAAGCCGTCTGGGATTGGCTGATGAGTTCGATAGTGAATTGTTTCAGAGTTTGTAACCTCACCAACTTGTTCTCCTGTTGGTAAAGTTCTTTCACACCAAGCTTTTATTACCTCAGGGGCTGCCAGTCCGACCTCCACAAGTACGGCTCTTGGCTTATTTTCTTCTATAGTCATAACTTTGGGTTTTTACTAACTTAATAACTCAATAATTCTTATTGTAAATGCCTACAACAAAGCAGTATAAGATCTATAACATTTTTTATTTTTTGATTTGAAAACAATTTTATTTGTCATAACAGGGTTAGATTTACAAAAACCTATCAAGCTCTTATCGAATATAAAATAGTAGTGTGCAAAATGTGTGTTCGAACACATAGGGCACGTAACTCCCAAAGTAATAACCGGCAAGCCTCGGGTAAGTCAGAAGGAGAATGGGGAATTGGACGACCTTCTATTATTGCATTTAGAAGATTGTTCCGTCCAAGCATATCATCTGATTTAAGAGTAAACATCTCTTGAAGAGTATTCGCTGCACCAAACCCCTCTAAAGCCCAAGCCTCCATCTCACCAATCCGCTGTCCTCCTTTTTTAGATCGTCCTCGCAATGGTTGTTGAGTTACTTTTGAATAAGGGCCCGTTGATCTAGCATGAATTTTATCATCTACCTGATGAACAAGTTTTAGCATGTAAGCTTTTCCTATTGTAGCTGGTTGCTCAAATACATCTCCCGTTCTACCATCTAAGAGATGACTCTTTCCTAAAGAGTCTGATTCAAAAACCCAGCGATGATAAGTATAAGCACGTGCTTCCCAGAGTTGAGACAGAACAAGTTTCCTAGACGCTTCTTGCTCACATCTTTCATCAAAAGGCATTATTCGATAATGCTTTCCAAGAAGACTTCCAGCGAGACCTAAAAGGCATTCAAAGAGCTGACCTACATTCATACGCGAAGGTACCCCAAGCGGGCTAAGAACCATGTCTAAGGGGGTTCCATCCTGTAAATGAGGCATATCTTCTCGAGGAAGAATCTTAGAAATGATTCCTTTATTTCCATGCCTCCCTGCCACTTTGTCTCCAACTTGAATAGCCCTCCGTTGAAGGATATGGACATAAATTGATTGTATACGCCCAAAGCTAGTATCTTCTTGATGTACCCAGTGAGCGTCTACTACCCTCCCACGGCCTCTTGGAGGAACTCTTAAGCATTTTTCGTCCATTGTTACCACCCGCTCTCCAAAAATAGCGGCAAGCAACCTTTCTTCAGGTGTAATTTCGTATCCCCGACCTTTAGGCACAAGCCTCCCCACAAGCACGTCTCCTGTCTCAACCCAAGAACCAACTTTTATAATTCCCTGGGGATCTAAATGCCGCAGAAAGTGTTCTCTTAAATGAGGCACTTCTCGTGTGACAAGCTCGGGCCCAGCTTCAGTCTCACAAATGGTTACCTGATGTTTTTCTATCTGTATAGAAGTATAGACGTGATCATAAACCATTCGTTCATTTATTAAGACTGCGTCTTCAAAGTTGTATCCTTCCCAGGGCGTATAGGCCACTAGTACATTCTTGCCCAATGCAAGCTGTCCCCCTACTGTGGCTGAACCATCTGCTATTGTTTCACCAGCGTCAACATATTCTCCCATGCTTATGAGAGGGCGCTGATGTAAACAGGTATTCTGATTAGACCGTTGATATGTTGATAGTTGATTGAAACGAACAAGCGAATCATTCGTACCAGTTTTTGCGCGACCTTGCGTTATTATTCTCATAGCATCCACATAACTTGCACGGCATGGCTCTTTCGCTTTGACTAATGTCCCAGATTCAAATGCTACTTGCCATTCCATACCTGTGCCTACTATCGCTCTTTCTAAAGATAAAAGAGGGAGAGCTTGTCTTTGCATATTTGCCCCCATAAGAACTCGGTTCGCGTCATTGTGCTCTAAAAAAGGAATTAAAGAAGACGCAATAGAAAAATATTGGATAGGAAATATATCAATAAGGCTGATCTGATCCCATTCAGCGGTAATAAATTCTTGTTGATACCGTGCAGGCACTATGGTTGCTCTACTGTTCTGCATTCGGTCACCTGCGGAAACCCAATGTTTTTCTTCATATTGAGAAGATACATAGCGAAAAGAAGTCAGGGTTGGTGGTGCAGACACAGGGCGAAGAGGGCTACATAGAGACCCATGGCGACTTACTTTTGCATGACTTGCGAGAGAAGATACGAGTCCTGCACTTGTGCCTTCAGGAGTCTCAATAGGGCAAACCCGCCCATACTGGCTTGGATGAATGTCTCGAATTCGAAAAGAGGCAGTCTGTCGGGTTAAACCTCCTGGCCCAAGACAGCTCATGCGACGTTTTTGAGCTAGATGCGATAAACCATTCGTTTGATCCATAAATTGACTCAGAGGATGAGAAACAAAAAAGCGCTTCAACCCTTCACTTACATGCGTCATAGGAAAAAAGTCTTGCACTGTAAGGTCCCACCATCCTAATGCAAGCTCATACTTTTTATATCTTTTCTTCCGTGGCCGTTTCCACCACTTTTCACTATCGGCTGCATACGTAATAAGATGTTTCATTCCCCGGTGCAATTCTTGCTGCATAAGTTCTCCAACAGAGAGCACACGCTTATTTTTTAAATGATCAATATCGTCTTGGTATTCGTCTCCATAAGAGAAGAGCGCGAGGCGATGCATTACGCGTAGAAGATCATTGTAACCAAAGTAAAGAGCAGGATCATGCTCAATTTCAACAAAATTATCTAGTAGGGGATGGATTATTTGAGATTGTGTTGCCGATAAGATACGATTGCAAACGCTTGGGAGACCAAGCCGCCGTTCTACATTGAATCTTCCTAGTCTTCCTAAGTACAATCTTTTTTCAATGAGTTCATTTTGAATCATACCTTCTTCCCACATTTCTTTATAGAGTGAAGGACCTGATCGGAAAGAGGAATTTTTTTCTATCTGCACAAGTATATAAAGGCTCAGATCTCTCCGGAAGGGTCCTTGAAATACTGCATCATATAAATGGATTAAGCACCATTTGATTGTAGGAAGATGATCTCCTAAGTCATCATCCTCTTGCCACCATCGTAACGAAGGCAACAAAAAATCAGATCCTTCAACCCCAATAAAAGAATGAAACATACGTACTTGAATATCGTCTATGCACTCATATCCCATTAATCCTAATAAGAGAAGAATACTAACTTTGTTATTTCGTTTCACCCACAACCAAACGCGTCCTCTTGGATCTTTTTCAATTCGTAACCAAGTCCCAGATTCAGAGATTAAAGTAGCGGAATAGCATCTTTTTCGTTTCTTTTTCTTTTTTTTATTACCTACCCATCTGCTTTGAAAATAAATTCCTGGAGCTCGCAAGACCTGATGAATCACTGCACGAGGTACACCATTGATTAAAAAGCCTCCTTTGCCATCCATAATTGGAATTTTGCCTAAACGAATACGACTTCGTTTCTTATGTCCTAGCTCATGTTCTATTACAATTGGTACAGATAGCCATACACCATAGGTATAACGATTTTTTTGACACCAAAGCTCCCCATATGGAACTTTTTCTAAAGCCCATTTTTCATGCTCTATCCATATGCGAATTTTACCTACTGTTGATAAATTATGATCTATTTTTGTTGAAAAATAATAGAGCTCACGACTAATTCCTTCAAATAAAAAACGCTGGAATCCAGTTTGCTGACTTTCTAGCAAATTTGGCACTATGACATGAAAAGAATTATAGTAAAAAGGAGGCATATTGTTTTAGAAAAATAAATTTTTTATAAAATTTTTTATAAAAAGAAGTAGAGATTCGTTTTATTTTTTATTTTTAAATTATCAATTAAAAGTTCGATTGAATAAAATAAATTTGAATGAACAACTTATTCAAATATACAAATGTAAGTATATTTGTATACCTTTTTGATATCAATTCAAATGTAAAATATTCAATAACACTTTATTTGTTATTTGCTCTACTTATAGTAGCTAATTTTGTTTTTTTATTTATAAACTTGTTTCTCTTGACTTTGTTGTTGCTTTAATATACTATGAACTGCAATTTATGTGATGTACTAATTAGAGGCGGTATTGCCAAGTGGTAAGGCAAAGGATTGCAAATCCTTCATTCCCCAGTTCGAATCTGGGTGCCGCCTGCAAGACTGACTAACTGAGCACTCGGGGCTAGCTCCCATGCTTCCTACTTCAGCGATCTTGCTGTGTTGCCACCATCTGTTCTCACACGGTGCGTGCTTTAGTCAGGTATCAAAGCTTGCTAAGCCCCATTTTTAACCTTACTCTTTTCTTTTTGTTAATTCAAAAGAATGAACTGTTTGCCGAATATACCCCTTCTAGTTTTTATCTCCTTGTTTGTTGTATGCTTGTCAAACTTGTAAAATAAGATGGTTTTTTTGATTAAAAAGAACTGATAATTTACTAAGGGTTAGTTAGCTACCGTTTCAAAAATAAAACATTTGCACAAGGATATTGTTGAATGGACATAATAAGTCTAAGCTGGGCCTCTTTGATGGTTGTGTTTACTTTCTCTCTCTCATTGGTTGTGTGGGGAAGGAGTGGTCTGTAAAAGTTTCTTTTTTTGGATTTGGATAAATATGTATCTGCTCTTTGCTTTTTTTTGGTCCCTAGGCTTGGAGGGTAACCTCCAGCCTTGGCATACCCTTAAGGTTTTTTTTTGACCACTCCATTTATTGATTTGATTTGTATTTAGAAAATGGCTACGATGCCGTAAATGTACACTTTCCCAAACAAAAAAAAGAGCAACCCCTGTCGAACAGGTTTGACAAAAAAGCAAGATTGGATCAAGCCTCCATCCTTGGAAAGTTAAAATACTACCTGCTACAACCCCAACAGTAGAAAAAATAACATCAGAATCTCGAGACAGTTCTGGATATAATTTTCGCATAGCATATAATCCAATGCTAGTCACAACAAGACACACACCTAAAAGTGTGCTTGCATTAAAATCTAAATTAATCATAAAAATATTGGAAAATAAAAAAGATAAAATAAAGAAGCGTTACAATACTTAAATGATTGCCTTGGTGGTGAAATGGTAGACACGCTAGATTCAAAATCTGGTGCCTAAAGCGTGGAGGTTCGATTCCTCTCCAAGGCAACGCTTATATCTCACTATAAATGAAAATTAATGAAATAAATTTTAATAAAATAAAATACAATGCGAAGACTTAAGTGTAACGTGTGATAGAATACCTTTGCTCTTTTGCATAGGAGCAGGCCTAAGTTCAAAACTTCTCATTTAAATAAAGCAAGCACAAGGTCTTAAGAGCTTGCTTCTTTAAGAAAAGACTTCAATGAGCAGGCCCATTTAATCACTATTGGAACCACCTAACAATGGAAGTGAATATCTTGGCTTTTATTGCTACTGCACTATTCATCCTTATCCCGACTGCTTTTCTTTTGATTTTATATGTTCAGACTGCAAGCCAGGAAGGGTAATCAAAAAAAGTTTAAAAGTTTCGTCTGATAAGAGGACAAAACGGGGGCTACGTCCCCCAAACAACTTCCTTTTAAAAAGAAATCATTTTAGCGAAGTTTTTTTTATTTCAGTGTCATTAACACGCCGCTGTGGTGGAACTTGGTAGACACGCAGGCATGAGGGGCCTGAGGAGAATATCCGTGCCGGTTCGAGTCCGGCTAGCGGCAAATTGAAATCAGATATTGCTCCGTTTATATTTTATTATAAAAATTATTTATAGTTATAAAAACAACTGAAAAATCTTTATAAATATGAATCAGATAAACAATGCTATTGAGATTGATTTGAAAAATTCTTTTATAGGAAATTCTAAAGTTTATTTAGAAAGATCTAAATAAAAATCTAATCAAATAAAAGTATTTTTCAATTTATAGGAACTTCTTTTTATTATTTGACAAAATGTTGACTAATAAATAATTCCAATAATTAGTAAGCAACTTTAATATATTGATTAAAAATTTATTAAATGAAACGACACGTTTGATTTTCAATATTTAACAAATTCAATAAATAAAAAAAGAAAGAGCTGGAAACAGAGCAAAAATGGAAGACAAATTGAGATCTTGTCATCTTATTTTTGCTTTACTTCCAGCTCATGTTCAAAGCAAAGAGCAATAGTTTATTGGCTTTATATTTTTTTAATTTTTAAAATTAGTTTTAATTGGGATTGTTCGTGTTTTATTTACACAAAATAAAGCTTTTGATTTATAAATGTCCTTAAAAATTTTGGTTAGAAAAAAAAGATAATCCTGCCATAATGTTTGTAAGTGGACCAATTACAAAACTTAGAAAACTCGTACTGCTTACACACAATACAAGAGTAAAAATAAGCAAGGGCGGTGTGACGTCATTTACTAAAAAAAGACTCATTTCTTTTTGTTCAGGAAGCCATCTTTGTTGCCAACTTAAGGTTCCTCTAGCTTCTCGTGTAAACATTATTCGTATCACTCGAAGATAATAATAAAGAGATAAAGCACTAGTGAGAACTCCTACTACTGTAGGTACATAAAGTTGTCCTTGCCATGCAGTCCAAAAAAGATAAGTTTTGCTAAAGAATCCAAGCAGAGGTGGTAGACCTGCAAGAGAAAGTAAGCAAATGCTTAGACAAGTGCAAACCCATGGATTGATTTGGAAAAGACCTGCATAGCTTCGAATTGAATCAGTGCCAACTTGTAAACTCAGTAGGGTTATACAAGCAAAAGCACCCATATTCATAAAAACATAAGTCCCAAGATAAAGCATTAGGCTACTTTGTCCTTGGCCATGCTCAAGGGCTAAAGCAAGTAATAGATATCCAATTTGCCCAATCGAAGAGTATGCAAGCATTCGTTTCATGTGGGACTGACATGCGGCTACAAGATTGCCTATTAACATACTAAGAATAGCAAGCAATTGCATTATTTGTCCTGCCTGAGGTTGTAAAGCCGAAAACACAACCCATAGTAATCTTGCTGCAATAGCTAATCCAGCAGCCTTTGAGCTTACAGATAAGAAAGCAGCACTAGGAGTGGGAGATCCTTCGTATATATCAGGCGCCCATTGATGAAAAGGGGCTACAGAGAGTTTAAAACCTATGCCAAAAAATACAAGAAAAAACGCAACCCAGGTAGTGAAAGGAAGCAATGTATACGCATTCAAAACAATACCTATTTGTTCAAAGCTTGTGCTTCCTTCTCCAAGCCCATAAAGCCATGAAAAACCGTAAGCAAGAGCACAAGAACTAGCGCTTCCAAGAATTAGATATTTTGCAGCAGACTCTTGTGAACGAAGGTCTTTTCTTGTGTACCCTGCAAGTAAATATGAATTCAAACTTAAGCATTCAAATGCTACAAAAGCAAGCACAAGATCATTGGATCCTGCTAAGAGCATACCCCCTATAGTTGCGGCTAAGACAAATATTGTGAATTCGGCCACAGGGATACCACCTATCTCAAGATAATCTAAACATAAACAGATACAAATGAAAGAGCTCATTGCAATGGTGAGACGAAAACCAATTCCTAAGCTATCTTCAGCAAAGGCTCCTCCAAGTACTAAACTTGGAGGGTGAGGCAATCTCCACAAAAGAACAAGCATTGATAATAAAAGCCCTAAAAGGGCAACCCAAACTGTATCCCATTCTCTATAAGAAGATTTGCTTGTTTTAAAAAGGTCAACAAGACAGATAAAGATTAAGGACAGTGTTAGGATTGCTTCGGGGATAACCGGGGCAAACTGTAGCATGGAATTCTCCTCTCTTCGCGCGAGACTTAATCAAGCCCTATTCTGCCCTGACAACTTAAAAGCGTAAATGGGCGTATGCTTTATTTGCTTCTGCCATTCTGTGAACTTCTTCTCTCTTACGGATTGCATTTCCAATCCTTTTTGAGGCATCTAAAATTTCATTTGCTAATTTAGAACCCATGTCCCGTCCTGGTCGCTTACGAGAAGCATTCAAAAGCCATCGGATCGCAAGAGCATGCCCTCTTTCTGGATTTACTTGCAATGGGACTTGGTAAGTTGATCCTCCAATACGGCGAGCTTTTAGTACAACTCGAGGGGTTGTATGTAGAACAGCTTGATTGAGTACGGATAGAGGATCTTTTTTAACTTTCACTCTAACTTTTGCCATTGATTGATAAAAAATACGTGAGGCTAAAGATTTTTTTCCATTCTTAAGAATGCGGCTTACAATCATAGAAGCCAGTCTACTACGATATACAATTTCTTGTCTCAATGGACGTTTAGCAGCACGCTTGCGGCGAGACATAAACAAATATTTATTTGAATATTTTAATAAGAGCCCTTGTTTGACTTTTTGAATGAAACAAGGGCCATACTTTTTTCTTTGAGTAGGTTCGTTGAATGAGAGACTTATTGACTTTTTACTTAGGTCTCTTAACCCCATACTTTGATCGAGCTCTCTGACGATCTCTTACTGCAGCAGTATCTAGAGCGCCGCGAACTATATGATAACGCACTCCAGGAAGGTCTTTTACACGTCCGCCTCTGACTAGTACTACTGAATGCTCTTGAAGAGTATGTGCAATTCCAGGGATATATGCAGTGACTTCAAATTTTGAACTCAAGCGAACTCTTGCCACTTTACGTAAAGCAGAATTTGGCTTTTTAGGCGTAGTTGTGGTAGAAACTTGCTCGTGGCTCAAGGCACAAGCTAAGTAACTTAAGAACCCAACGTGAAGCGTTAGCCTCATGAGGCTCCAAATAAAGAGGAATATTAAGTTTGTATAAAAGTGAAACAAGTTTGGAGTCAAACAATAATGCACTGGATCAAATCTAACAATCTAGTTTTAGTTATAAAAAACTAGATTCGAATGTTTTAAGGATTGAGTTCTAATATACTAATCAAAAGTAAAACTCAAAAGAATCTAAAATTTTCTGGGATATATAATAAACCTTAGAAAAATTCTCAAACTTATTGTGGTATCTTTTATGTTGAATAGATATCTTTAAGCTTTGTAGCCAAACTTGAGTTTTATTCAAGCAAGCTTAAACCTCTTATGGGTTAATATCAGCAGATCCATTCAATTTTTGACCTAAAAAGACTTTAATAATAAAATAGATCAACTCTTCTAAAAAAAACAAGCTTAAAAACTTAATAATATTGAACTGTTTTATAAAGATCAACAATACTTATGCTCAAGCGAATGACATTTTGAGCCTGGGGCGGAAGGACTCGAACCTCCGAATAGCGGAGCCAAAACCCGCTGCCTTGCCACTTGGCCACGCCCCATTTTTTTAGAAAGAATCTTTTTAATATTACGTTGATTAGAACTTTTGTTTTTATATGCTACCTCAAGGATTAGACTGTGTCAAGCAGGCATTATTAAGAGTCCAGATAGCTTCTCTACTAAGGGTAGGCTGGTGTACCATAAGAAAGCCACTGGTGGAGAATTCATCGCTTTCTTGAGCTTACAATGGCTCCCATCAGGGGCTGATCCTAGACTTGGAGGATGACTCATGCCAACCCTTATCTCAATTTTTTGTAACATTTTAGCTCACCCTACTGGAGAAACAGTTGTTTTTTTAAACAAGCTACCAGAAGCTTATGCTATCTTTGATCCCATTGTAGACGTTTTGCCAATTATTCCTGTTCTTTTTTTACTGCTAGCTTTTGTGTGGCAAGCTTCGGTTAGTTTCCGCTAGCTAGGCGGGATAGCGGGGCCTGCTATTGATTGCAGGCCCATAAAAAAAGAAACCTAGGAGAAATGGCAGAGTGGTCGATTGCGACGGTTTCGAAAACCGTTTTAGTTTGACTAACGGGGGTTCGAATCCCTCTTTCTCCAATTTTTTGTTTTCTTTTTTAAATAAAGAGCAATAAAATAATTTTTTAAAACCTGCGCTATAGTGTAGAATAGCGCTTGTTGAAAGGTCTGGATCGTATATCACGTAGATCCCATGGCTCTCACCATATATGACAAAAAAGAAGGCACATGCTCACCCTGAAACTTTTCGTATACACTGTGGTTATGTTCTTTATCTCTCTGTTTGTGTTTGGCTTTCTTTCAAATGATCCAGGTCGAAATCCAGGACGAAAAGAATAGTATACAACAAAACATTTTTAGAAAATGGAGAGGGAGGGATTCGAACCCTCGGTACACCTAAGGCATACAACAGATTAGCAATCTATCGCTATCGGCCACTCAGCCACCTCTCCTTAAGCGCCCAGCCCCACTATACCACAGTTGGGCAATTTTTTGGGGCTGGTAACAAATCGTTGTTTAACGGTATAGCGCTTTGCCTAAAGCAAGTGCTAAAGCCCCAACTGGTAATGCTGCAAGCAGTGCTCCAAAGATTTGTAATTCAGAAAGCATATGGATTTTAGTAAGGCGTTGGCCCATGCTGCTGATCTATGTAGAGAAAAGGAATGGGCCTTGTATTTATAAGATGTATTAACACCTTTGACCCTTTTTTATTATAATTATGTTGCTAAGAATAGGTGCATAGGTATACTAGTACTTGTATTTGCAATTTCACCCCATGAATCTTACCTGTTGCAAGAGGAGTGTACCAAATCATGATAAACTTTGAAGTCATCGCTCAGCTGGTCGTTCTTGCATTAATTGTTTTATCAGGTCCCTTGGTTATTGCTGTTTTGGCAACACGTAAAGGTAACCTATAAAAGAAGAAGCAGAAACATGTTCCAAAGGCTTGGGGACACTGTGCCCAGTGCCCCATCCTTATAATATTTTTACAATTTGAACACTAGCTCTATCGTTATAGTATCAATCAGTGATGCTCTTCCATTGATTCTCCTATATACGCAGCAGCAAGTGTGGCAAAGATAAGAGCCTGAATGCCGCTGGTAAAGAGACCCAAAAACATCATGGGAATAGGTACTACAAGAGGAACCAGAGAAACAAGAACAGCAACAACGAGTTCGTCGGCTAAGATGTTTCCAAAAAGTCGAAAGCTTAATGAAAGCGGCTTAGTAAAATCTTCAAGAATATTAATAGGTAGTAACACAGGAGTAGGCTGAACATATTTTCCGAAATAGCTAAGGCCTCTTTTGTGAAGGCCAGCATAAAAATAAGCAACCGAAGTTAATAAAGCAAGAGCCACCGTAGTGTTGATATCGTTTGTTGGAGCTGCAAGCTCTCCGTTTGGTAATTCAATCACCTTCCAAGGCACAAGAGCGCCTGACCAATTTGATACAAAAATAAATAAGAATAGAGTACCAATAAAAGGTACCCAAGGTCGGTATTCTTCTTCACCAATTTGAGTCCGGGTTAAGTCACGTATAAATTCAAGTACATATTCAATTAAACCTTGTCCTCCTTGCGGCACAGGTTTAAGGTTACGTGTTCCCCATACTGCTAAGCCTAAAAGAATTGTAGTAACAACCCAAGATGTAATCAAAACTTGGGCATGAACTTGAAATCTTCCTACTTGCCAATACCAGTGTTGACCGACCTCTACGTTGGCAAGTTCGAACGTTGAATTCAAGGGTGCCAAAAATAGACAAGAATAAATACTCATAATTGTTTTTATAGTCGACTAAAAGTCAATGAAAAGGGTAAGATTTGTCTTACCTCAGGTTGTACGAGCGTATTCCCTATGTGAGTGAATACTATTATATTGTTGCTTCTGCAAGTGTATCTTTATTGGGTTTTATCTTAGTTTGCGGTCTACTTTTTTTTTCATTGCGGAAAAAGTATCCTCTACGAATTGCTCCGGCCAATCGTTCTGAGATACAACCAATAGAAGCCGTTGAGTCATCGTTTGCAGGAATTGGAATGTAAGCCATGTCTGGATTACAATCAGTATCTACGATACACACAGTTGGAATACCAAGTTTGACACACTCTTGTAACGCTGTAATCTCTTCTTTTTGGCCAAAAAGTAAAACCACATCTGGTAATCGGGTCATGTGTCGCATCCCTCCCAAATACTTTCGTAAACGTGCGAGTTGCTTTCTTTTTATGGAGGCTTCTTTTTTGGGAAGAAGCTCCATATATCCGTTTCTTTCACGTGCTTCGAGGCCTTGTAATTTCCAAATACGTTTTCGCACAGTTGGCCAATTTGTAAGCATTCCTCCGAGCCATTTTTTGTTAACAAAATGAGATTTAGAATACCTGGCACGTTCCATAACAGTTTTTGAGGCTTGTTTTTTAGTGCCAACCCATAAAAACTGCTTTCCTCTGCTTGCTGCGAGTGTTAAGAATTTACATGCTTCAGAAAGAAGGCGCACTGTTTGAACAAGATCGATAATATGAATACCTTTTTTTTGTCGAAAAATATAAGGATGCATCTTAGGGTTCCATCGGCTTGTAGGGTGCCCATAATGCGCGCCGGCCTTCGTAAGAGTTCTGAGCTCTTCATGCCAATCTGTTGTTATCATTGATTAATCTTTGGATCTATTACAAATTCTGGGTCAGAAGACTATACCCAGCGTATTTTTCAAAATACTCGTTCCTGTCTGTAGTTTTTTTCTAAATGTTTTTGTTAATGAAGTATAATGGAAGTATGCCTACTTAACTCAGTGGTTAGAGTGTTGCTCTCATAAGGCAAGAGTCATTGGTTCAAATCCAAGTGCGACCTGAAACTACTAATAGCAATCCGGTCAACAAGATCGGCATTTTTGGGTCAAAGTGTGGAGAATTCCTAGGACGGTAGACAGAAATGAGCCGTGTATGAAGCGGAAAAAAGCTTTGAATTAAAAAAAGCACTTCAATCACTTTTGGAGTGACCAGGCGGTCATTGCTCCGTAATGAACAAAAAAGATGCCAAAAAAATCTTGATGAGGTAAAAATTTGCAGCTTGGGATACACTAATTGGATCAGTGTACGACCTCCATAAGCTCTTAAAATCTAAAAAAACTTTAAAAGAGCAAGGCTGCCGAAGCAAAGTCTGGCCAGAACAAGAGTGTGTGTTATTAGTAAGACAGGGTAAGCCCAATCCTTTAATATTGGGCAAAGGATCGAGCAACAAGCAATTTGAAAGTTTCTGTTCTTTCATAAATTATAAAGGCATGGCAGTAAATTGCCATGTCTTTTTCTCAATTCTAACTTGAGATAGCTTACTTGTTCAAGCGCTTTGTTAAAGCAAACATAAAAAATAAGAATTTTGTTTTCTTTTACTGGTGCTCGAGCCGCATGCGCCGAGAGGTGCACGTGCGGATCCTATGAGAGGGTTCAAACGGGGGCCCTATTCAACTAGTAGGCAGCCCCTTCTCTACCTTTAGAATTTAAAAGTAGAGAAGGGGCTGCCTACTAGTTGATCCTTAATCCAACCCTTTTACTACTTATAAAGAAGTATCTCCCTAAGAGATGGGTGCTTGAATAGTCGCCTCAAGACGTGCTTTAGCACGCCGAAATGCTAGTTTTGCCTCAATCTTTTGTCTAGGATTATCAGCTTTATTTAAACTAAGTTCAGTAAGCTCAAGAGTTTTTTGAGCTTCTTGCGGATCAATCTCAGAGGCTTTCTCGCCTTCATTTACAAGAATGGTAACCCGATCATTTTCGATCTTAGCAAAGCCTCCCATAAGAGCCATACGACTCCATTGGGTATTAGTACGCACTCGGAGTACTCCTATATCCAATGCAGTCAAAAGAGATGCATGTTTAGGTAATACTCCAACCTTGCCGCTGTTAGTTGGAAGGATAACTTCTTGCACTTGGCCATCCCAAACAGTGCGAATAGGTGTCATTACACGAAGATTAAGGTTCATACGTGTTTACTCACTATCTGATTGTATACTTGCTGCCTTCAAACTAACTTCGTCGATATTTCCAACTAAGTAGAAAGCTTGTTCAGGCAATGAATCTAATTGTCCTGAAAGAATTAATTGAAAGCCCTTGATTGTTTCTGCTAAGCTAACATACTTCCCAGGAGAACCGGTAAATACCTCCGCAACAAAGAAGGGTTGAGAAAGGAATCGTTCGATCTTACGAGCTCTTGCTACGGTTAGTCGATCTTCTTCTGATAGTTCATCAAGCCCAAGAATGGCAATAATATCTTGTAATTCTTTATATCTTTGCAAAGTTTCTTTTACACCTTGCGCAATTTCATAATGTTCTTCTCCTACAATCCAAGGTTGTAACATGGTTGAGGTAGAATCAAGAGGATCTACTGCTGGATAAATGCCTTTCGCAGCTAATCCTCTAGAAAGAACGGTGGTGGCATCTAAGTGAGCAAAAGTTGTTGCTGGAGCCGGATCTGTAAGATCATCTGCAGGTACATAAACTGCTTGAATTGATGTAATAGAGCCATCTTTAGTTGAAGTGATACGTTCTTGAAGTCCTCCCATTTCGGTGCTTAGAGTTGGTTGATAGCCTACAGCGGATGGCATTCTACCAAGAAGAGCGGACACTTCTGAACCTGCTTGCACGAAACGAAAAATATTGTCAATAAAAAGAAGGACATCTTGTTTATTTATATCACGAAAGTATTCAGCCATTGTAAGAGCCGTTAACCCTACTCTCATCCGTGCGCCCGGTGGTTCGTTCATTTGTCCATATACAAGAGCTACCTTTGATTGAGAGATGTCTTGCTCATTAATAACCTTTGATTCTTTCATTTCCATGTATAAATCATTCCCTTCTCTCGTCCTCTCTCCGACACCACCAAATACGGATACACCACCATGTGCTTTTGCAATGTTATTAATTAACTCCATGATTAGCACTGTTTTGCCGACGCCAGCCCCACCAAACAATCCGATCTTACCACCTCGTCTATAAGGTGCTAGCAAATCCACAACTTTAATTCCTGTTTCAAAGATTGCAAGTTTGGTATCTAGCTGAGTAAAAGCTGGGGCAGGTCGATGAATTGGAAAAGTTTTCGTGTGATTTATAGGTCCTAAATTATCAACAGGCTCCCCAAGTACATTAAAGATACGCCCTAGAGTAGCTTCTCCTACAGGGACGCTCAAAGCAGCTCCTGTATCAGTTACTTTCATTCCACGCATGAGTCCATCTGTAGCACTCATTGAAATTGCTCTTACTTTATTGTCCCCTAATAACTGCTGCACTTCGCAAGTAACATTGACTTCTTCGCCTGCTGCATTCTTTCCACTTACGACAAGGCTGTTGTAGATGCTTGGCATTTTTCCTGGGGGGAATGCTACATCCATTACAGGACCAATGATTTGGGTTATTTGTCCTATATTTTTTGTTTCTATCAATGTAGAAGACGCTAACAGTTGCGTGCGGCTCATAAACTTTGTAAGCAAGAAAAATAATGTTTATTGCTCAGTATCTTAAATGAAGTTTTTTCAATGGATCAATGGCCTCAAACAAATCAATTGATTTAAGTTTGGTGCAAAAGTAGTATACATGAGAACAAACATACACTTGCAATTAGTCATTAGTTGAGTTATAATACTAAATAACCAGAAAGAGCATATTTTCTTTTTGGGATTTTTATACCTAATTAGTCTTCCAGCAATGCTGTTAGCTTTAGGTCGAGCCGATTCCGCTCTGATCGATGTTATAATTTGATATATATGGAGAAACACTAATGTCACCACAAACTGAGACCAAAACAGGTACTGGCTTTAAAGCAGGCGTTAAAGACTATCGCTTAACTTATTACACTCCTGAATATGAAACTAAAGAGACCGACATCTTAGCTGCATTTCGAATGACTCCTCAACCGGGAGTTCCCGAACAAGAGGCTGGTGCTGCTGTTGCAGCTGAGTCTTCAACCGGTACTTGGACTACTGTGTGGACCGATGGGCTAACCAACCTTGATCGTTATAAGGGCCGTTGTTATGATATTGAGCCGGTGGCTGGAGAAGATAATCAATTTATTGCCTATGTGGCATATCCTTTGGATCTTTTTGAAGAAGGTTCAGTAACTAACCTGTTTACTTCTATCGTAGGAAATGTATTTGGTTTTAAAGCACTTCGTGCTCTACGGCTAGAAGATCTCCGTATTCCTCCAGCTTATGTGAAGACTTTCCAAGGCCCTCCTCATGGTATTCAGGTTGAGCGCGATAAACTAAATAAGTACGGTCGCCCTCTACTTGGTTGCACTATCAAGCCTAAACTTGGTCTTTCTGCAAAAAACTATGGTAGAGCAGTGTACGAATGCCTACGTGGTGGTTTGGACTTTACAAAAGATGATGAAAATGTGAACTCTCAGCCTTTCATGCGCTGGAGAGATAGATTCCTTTTTGTAGCAGAAGCTACCTTTAAAGCACAAGCTGAAACAGGTGAAATCAAAGGTCATTACCTTAATGCAACTGCTGGTACTTCTGAAGAAATGCTAAAGAGAGCTGCATTTGCAAGAGAACTAGGAGCACCAATCGTTATGCACGATTATCTTACTGGTGGCTTCACTGCAAACACAAGTCTTTCGTACTATTGCCGCGATAATGGTTTGCTTCTTCATATCCACCGTGCTATGCACGCGGTGATTGATCGTCAGCGTAACCACGGGATTCACTTCCGTGTTTTGGCCAAAGCACTTCGTCTATCTGGTGGTGACCATATTCACTCTGGCACAGTTGTGGGTAAGCTTGAAGGGGAACGTGAAGTTACTCTTGGCTTTGTGGATCTTTTGAGAGATGATTACGTTGAAAAAGATAGAAGCCGAGGCATTTATTTTACTCAGGATTGGGTTTCTCTACCAGGTGTTCTACCTGTTGCCTCTGGCGGTATTCATGTTTGGCATATGCCTGCCCTTACTGAGATTTTTGGTGATGATTCCGTACTTCAATTTGGTGGAGGCACCCTTGGTCATCCTTGGGGCAATGCTCCTGGTGCTGTTGCAAACCGTGTTGCACTTGAAGCATGTGTTCAAGCCCGCAATGAAGGTCGCGACTTAGCTCGTGAAGGTAACCAAGTGATTCGAGAAGCTGCAAAGTGGAGCCCAGAACTCGCTGCTGCATGTGAAGTTTGGAAAGAGATCAAATTTGAATTTGAAACTATCGATACTCTATAAAAATGAGTTAGTTCAACAGGCCAAGTTGGTCTAATTTGTTTAGCAGTCTAAACATATAATCACAGGCGTATGCCTGTGATTACCATAGTAAGTAGACAAAAATCAATCAAGATTTTTACTTTTAAGAATAATTTTTAAATCAAGCGAAAAATTTAAGATGCCAAATAAACCGCTATACTTAATAACGAAGCATTTTTTTATTGTTAATTAAATATAAATCAAGAAAATAAAATTAATATATTTATTCAAATAAAAAACCTATCTAAAGAATACGCTTTTCGAGCTTTATTAAAAATAAGATTTAATTGTTTTTAAATATAAGTTTAATTTGTGGGAAAGTCTTATATTCACTAAAATCTTTGTATTATTTAAGATAAAATAAATACAACTAAAGAATATAATACACAGAAATTATAACTACTCTTACTAATACTGCTCCAGATATTTGTCCAAAATTTGCATTTTGTGTATATGTTTTTATCTATCTCTAGAGAAACCAAGTCCTACTCAATCATTTTTTTGTCCTTTATAAATATAAATTGAGCCAATTCTGTGTTGATTATTCAATAAAAATTACTTCATATACCGAGTCAACCTATTTCAATCTAGAGTTAATTTATTTCATTAGGTTGGAATTAATTAAATTATTGATATTAAAATTCAGTACAGCTTCGCTTTTTCTTTTTCAAATTGCTTCCTATGCTATCAATATGCGATAATCTGTTGAATTATCAATCGGTTGTTTGTCATATCTAATTGAAAATGAGAGTTTTTTTTTTTAGGACAACTTGGATAATCAGCATATGTTAGAAGATTATCTTATGAAATCTTTTAAAAAAGAATAAGTTAAGAGCTCAAGATTTAATGGTGTAAAAGCGTAAAAGGATCATTAAATGTTCTGCTCGCTTAAACAAACTTTGCATTGTTGTGGAAAAAATAGAAAGAATTTTATTCAAAGAATTTAAAAACAAAAAAGCTCATGCTTTCAACTCTTTGATTTTTTTATTAAAAAAGAATCTCAACTCGTTCTCGTTTATATTGATTTTAATACGCTCAATCAAACCAAATAGGCTTGTAAGAATTAGATTACACAAACTTATTTATTAATACTGGTTTGCATAATATTTTATTTAAAAGTTTCCAAAATATTTACTCATTAAAATGCATTTGTATTCTTCTTAAAGCTTATTCTTATTTTTATGTTACTTGGAAAAGGTTTTATGATCCTAAAAAAAATTACAATCAATATACCCTAAAAGAAAAGAGAAAAATATGGATTAACTTGGTAGCAGTTGAATAAAGATAAAAAAATTATTAATAATATCAAAAATTCGTTTTTATAAAAATAAGTTTTAGAACTAAAATTAGAGGCATTATTTTTGCATGTTATATATAAGTTTTATAATATTATACTATTTTAAATTCAAGCTATTATTTTATTAAATAAGCAAATCATCAATTTTTTAAAATCAAAAAAACCTCACTATGTAGTAATAATATTATTATTACAGTTAAAAAAGTGAAATGAATTATAATAAAAAACTAGCTTAAAAAATTGGCAATAAAACAAAGAGGTAAAAAAATATATTAAACGTTATCAACCTTGCAAATATAAGCTATTCAACTTTCAACTATTTTTTTAAGAGATTAGCGTGATTGAACCTTTTTATAGACAGAATACTTGTAATGAAACAAATTATTAAAAAATCTTTTTTTTCAATACAAACTAAGAAAACGTATACTATAAACACATGGTGGGAAAAATAAGAGAAAAAGCATATTATGGGGAAATAAATAGATTTTTTATTATAATACTATCTGATAGTTTTTTTAGTGATTTAAAAAATACTGATTTTAATAAAGAGTTTGAGTTGAGAGAAATTCATATTCCAACCTCTTAACTAAAAAAAAAAGAATTATTTGCAATAAAAAGTAACAAAAATATTTATTATTGTTCAAACAATAATATTGAATTAATAAAATCGTCGATGTCATGGGTAGATACAAGGTTATGTCAAAATTTTAAAGATAAAATAAGAAAATAATATAATAAAAAATAAAATGAAAATATATATTCATTTATTATAATTGTCATAAATAAAAAAATTATGAGTTTAGTCACAACGTTAATCATGGGTTTTACCACAAAAAATACACAGGTCCCATTTAAATGTTTTATCCCAAAAAGCCAAATATATATGCGAAAAAAAAATTTTATTTTATTCGATAATATACTTTCTAAATTTGATACTACTAAATTGACAAATACAGTTACTCAAAAAGCAAGCAGAGTCGCTTTTAAAGTTTTTAATTATTTAAAATCAAATCAAATTTTTAAAAGTATACGAGGTCAGATGCTTCAACACCCTAGTACAAGAATACTGGAGTATGCTTTTAAAGCGAAAATAACTGCCTCCCAAGAATCTACTCATCTAATATACCCTCGTGTTGGTATGTATCCTCTTTTTGAACAAGAAATTCAAACAATATACAAAGGGAAAGGAAGTCTTCGTCAAATATGCTCTGTATTTTTATGGATGACTACAGCTCTTACTATAGTCATAATTTTGTTTTCTACTGACAAATATCCTTTCAATTTATTTTTTGCACCTCAAATATTAAACAAAAGAAAACAAAGTATTAACTCTGGATTAGACAGACGAAATGAAAATGCATGGAAAAAAAGATTTTGTACAAATAGAGTCAATAAAGTTGAATTAAACTTAGTATCTGTTTTATCACAAGATAATGATATTTTGTCTGCTTTTTCTACTTCTATCTCAAAAAGCACAATTCCGTCGTCGACAGTTAATAACATTCCAATAACACATACACGACAAAATTGTATGAAGCTTTCTAAGCAAGTTTTAAAAATATCTAAATTACAAAATAGCTCAAAGAAAAGAAAAAACTTTTCTCTATCAAATCATATTACTCAATTTTTGAGGAGTTATGGGATTGAACTAACAAATAAAAATTTCGTTTTTTTTACAAAAATCATACTAGTCATTACCCGAAAGTTAACTAGTATAATTATGGTAATATTAAAACCTATTATTCAACGAGTAGGCAACTGGATTCTTAATCATGACAAGTTTATAAATGAAAAATACAATAATCAAATAAAACAAGTACACCAGCAAATTGGTTTTTTATTTCATTTTATTCATAGCACTTTGGAAAAGTTTATCCAATCCTATGACCAATCTATGAAAAACGCTTTGATAAGATGGAAAAATCAAGTAAAAAAAGTATATAAAAACCTAAATGATTTTTATTTTAATAGAATGAAAATTATTCTTCCAATTCATTTTTTTAATAAGAATAAATTTCAGCCTTTTTTTTTGAAAATAATTTTTTTAAAAAATTGGATCAAAATTAAAGAACAATTAGAAGACGCTTTAAAAACATATGAGTATATTAGTTTTTTTTGTTTTGCTAAAATACACTTGATTTTAATGCTTATCAAAAAAACTAGTTTTTTAAAAATTGAAAAGTCTAAAACCATTTTACAAAAAATAATAAAAAAAGAGAGAAATTGGTTTATCGTTAACCTTGGTTTGCACAAAATTTTTAAATCTAGAAATTTAAACTCGGTTGTTCAGTTAGAGATAAAAGAACCTAACAAACTTCTATATGAGCAATCATTTCAAATTTTCTTGTCCATTAAACGCTTAAATAAAACAGTTATAAACCTTCAACAAACAGCGATTAAATATTTGCAAATAGTGATTTTTTTCATGATAAATCCACCATCATACAGTTTAAAAGAAATAGTATTATTGATAAATCAAAAAAAACATGAGCAAATAACTTTGGGTATAAAAAAATTAATAGAAAATTATTTTGAAAAAGAACAAGGTCTATATTCTTCAAAAAAGATTCAAAAATATACGTTTTTGAGTCAAGTTAAAGAATAAAGAATATAGTTTTCATCCATTTGTTTTAAATTTTTCAAAAAGTAAAAATAAATCATTCTAAAAAAGTTTAACAATACTTTTAGTAAGTGCTTACTTAAAAAACATATTTGTTTAAAAGTAACAAATAACTAAATAATTATGAAACTAAAAAAACAAGTAAAAAATAAAAGGATAAAAATACTCAACGAAACATATATTTTGTTATATATTTTATATTGTCGAAAAAGTTTTTTTAAGTAAAAATATATATAATTTTTATATGTTTTTTAAAACTATTAAACGCATTACACATTTTCTTTATTTAATACACAAGTTATACAAAAAAACTCTTATTAATAAAAAGCAATAAGAATTGTTTTTTTATAAAAGCTAAGTAACTGTGTTTAATTACTTTCCTCTACATACTAAAAGGCTCATAGACTTAAAAAAATGAAGTTAAGTTATGACCTACTTAAGAGTATATGACTTACTTAAGAGTATGTAGAGAGATTAATGCTTAAGAATTAAATCTTAAACCTTAAGATTTAAATTAAACATTAAGATTTAAGAACTAAGTTCATAAAACGATGGAGTAATATAGTCTTTACGTAAGGGCCAGCCAACCCAGTTTTCAGGCATAAGAATGCGCCGAAGATAAGGATGTCCGTCATAAAGAATACCAAACATATCATAAGATTCTCTTTCTTGAAAATCAGCAGATTTCCAAAGCCAAAAAAGAGAAGGAACTCGAGGATCAATTCGAGAAACTAAAACCTTAATACAAATTTCTTCAGGTTGATCTGCATAGTCCACCATACGCGTAAGGTAACAAAGACTGGCAAGAAAACCACCTGGAGAAACATCATAAGCACACTGACAACGAAGATAATTGAATCCATAAGCGTAAAGAGCAAGAGCTACAGCTGAAAGATTGTTAGATTTTACTTGTACAACTTCAACCCCTTGATAATCATATCCAAGAGATCGATTTTCTAACTTTCGTGTTGCAAGCCAAGAAGATATTCGACCCCCAACAAAAGAAGTGTTCAAGTCATTATTTGTAAGAGAAGGTTGAGAAGAAGTAGCTTGAAAAAAACATAAATCTTGTTTTTGCTGATTGTAAACACAAGACGAAGATACTCTCAAACCTAAAGAATCTATTCTTAATTGGTTTACAGAGAATGCTTTAACAAGCGTCCGTGGAGCTTTGTAATTAAAAAGTTTCGAGGAGTTAGCCCATAAAGGACTTTTATAGGATAATCGATACGATCGAGAAAAAGCCATTGTTATTGTTTTCGAGACAGGCCGTTCCTGCAAGACAGGGAGCGGATACTTGTCAAAATCAGGCATGTTAGTGAATGGATGAAGAGAAGAAGGGGGAGTTTTTCGAACTTTTGACTGAAGATAAACCCCGGTATGAATAGGTAAAACTGAAGTCAATGAATGGCGTGTAGTATGATATTTGTGTTTTTGCCAAATAAAATTTTTTTGATGAATGCTTTCTTGGGCGACTTTTTTACGAAGTCGGACAATTGAATCGATAATAGCTTCAGGCTTAGGTGGGCATCCTGGCAGATAAATATCTACAGGTATCAACTTATCAACACCCCGAACTGTGCTATAAGAATCAGTACTAAACATCCCACCTGTTATAGTGCATGCACCCATAGCAATTACATATTTAGGTTCAGGCATCTGCTCGTAAAGCCGAACTAGAGAAGGTGCCATTTTCATTGTGACAGTTCCTGCAGTGAGAATAAGATCAGCTTGACGAGGACTCGACCGAGGTACAAGACCGTAACGATCAAAGTCAAAGCGAGATCCAATCAAAGAAGCAAATTCAATGAAGCAGCAGCTTGTTCCATAAAGTAACGGCCATAAACTTGATAAACGAGCCCAATTTGATTGAAAAAAGCTATCTACACAAAAGCTTTCTTTCCAAGCTGTGCATGCGGCTTATAACGCACACAGCTTTCTAATTAAAAAATGATATATCCTGTAAAAAAAAAACAAAAAAACTTTTTTCAGGAAATCTAACACTTAACAAGCGATTGCCAGTTTGAATTGTTGAGAAAATAAAAGCAATCATCTTTCTTATTAAAAGAAAGCAAAGTCGATTGGATGTAAAACTGTTAGGACTAACTAGTGTTTTTTATAAATTTGTTATCTGCTAAGTTATTCTAAAAATTGGTTATTTTAAAAGCTTATGTACTCTAAATGCGTGATGCTTCTATGCATTAAGCTTAGCAAAATAAGAGATGCCATAAATACAGTTATCTCTTAATAAGTTTCAATTTTTCAAACAAAAAAGGTTTTTTAGAAAGTCCCAATCACGTATGCTACTGTTGTCTATACAATAAAACAATAAAACATACTTTGTTCGCATGCTACATTTCTTTTCTGTTATAACAAGATAAGTAAGCGAACAAACTTGTAAGGCTAAGATAAAGCTAGTAAGCTTATTCTTTTCTTTTTTTCTTTTTTAACAGTGTTGTTTCATTCGACCCACATAACATCATTGAAAGTAGTAACTAGCACATGAGCTGAGGATAAAGATGATTTTTCTAAAAGTGCTACAGGATTTGTAATTTTTTCTAATTCTTGAGGCAAAGAGGTTATAACCATTCAAGAGCTCCTTTTCTCCATGCATATACGAGTCCAATGAGTAAAATAAATAAGAACAAACACACTTCTAAAAGTGCTAGCGCTCCTACCTGATCAAAAACAACTGCCCATGGATATAAAAACATAGTTTCGACATCAAAAATAACAAAAACAAGAGCATACATATAATATCGTACGCTGAATTGAATCCAAGCCTCTCCCATAGGCTCAATTCCAGACTCATAAGTAGTACGCTTTTCAGCACCCTCACTTCGAGGGACAAACAGCCAAGAAATTGCAACAACTGTCGGAGGCACAAAACAAAGAATTCCTAAAAGTATTAAAAAAGGACTATGCGTATGAAAATTATTCATAACAATATTTGACTTTTAAAGTATGATAAAAAATATAACACAAATAAAAATTTATGTATTTATGAAAATAAAGTATTGAAATAGTTTTTATAAATAATATACTAAATACTTATAAGTAAAGTATAAGAATAGATAAAGTATAATAATTTTTATTATTATTTTTTCATGATATAAATTTTTTTTATTTAAAAAGATTTCATGAAAAAATGAATTCAAAGTTGCAAGTATATCTTGCAAAACTAATTTATAGTTTTCAATTTCGTAAATATCGTTTACTATTGAGTTTTTATGGGTTGCCCGGGGCTCGAACCCGGAACCGTTCGGACTAAAAGAGCAGCTTTCTCTCTACCAAAGGTGAGCTCTCTTTCTACCAATCGTGCAAGCAATTTACAAAGCACACGGCTGGCCTAGTGTGCAACAAAAGATAAGTTTATAATCTTTTTTTCGTTACACACTGGATAATATTTCTTTGAAATATTCAAATTTAATTAATAACATGTGAGAAGAATTATTCATCTGCCTTTCAAAAAGAAAGTATCAGCTTATTGGTAGCTAAATATCCAAAGATAAGACTTAAATAAAAGATGATATTTAAAAAATAAAGATGAAAATAATTTATTGTCTTGAAAAAATTTTTAAGACAATGGATCTTTTTTAATCAATGTAACGTACGGATTTTTAACTATCTTATACTAGAAAAGATTTTTATTGAAAGATATTTAATATCTTTCAAATTTTTTAATGTTTCTTATATCTTTACTAAATAAATTATATCTTTTAAAGTCCACTTGCTAAAAGCATTTTTTTGCGGCATACTATTGTTCCTCTTTAAAGTAAAAAGAGGTAAGCCGTAATTTTATACCATTAGAAACTGTAACCTAGCTTTTAGCTTTAAATGGATAAGAACCCCCCTTTTTAACTTTTAAAAGCCGATTACTCTACCATTGAGTTAGCAACCCTTTTCATAAAAATATAAAGAATTAAACTGAAAAACATTTTAGTATAAAAACTTTGATTGTCAATTCAAACAAGCTAAATTGATGTATTGAATAAATTGTATCTGTTTATATTTTAAGAAATTATAAATTTGCAGCAACTCTTGTTTATAAATGTACTAAAATTATCAAGACAATTTTTTTTTCTTTTTAAAAAACAAAAGACTTAGAAACATTGTAAACAAAAATTATTAATTAAAGGAAAAGGTTTAAAAGAATAAGAAACGTGCAAGCTCAACGCACAAGAATGTTTGTCTCGCTTTTTTTTTTAAATAAGAATAAAGCAATCGCCTTTGTAGGCTTACAGGAAGACAAATAAAAGTTTTTATTGGAAGCTTAAGTTTTAACTCAAGATTTTTACAGACTGCGCTTAAGTAACAAGTTTCGCCATGAGCAAGTTCAGCAAGTTGACATAATGCCTGATCTACTTTTGGATTAAAATAAACTCGCAAATATGGTAAAACCCGCATTCGTATTCTGCTTCTATGCCATTCGTATCGTTGATTACTGGGATCCAAAACTATACAAAACTTTTCTTGTTTACAAATTGCAACAGATTGTGATCGAGTAATAGTTAACATCGGACGAACAACAAATACTCCAAAAGCAAGCTTTCTCCGCCAAGAAAGAGATTGAAGACCGCCTTGGCTACTTCCTCTTAACAGGCTATAAAGCAATGTTTCAGCACGATCACTAGCCGTATGGCCAGTGAAAATTTGTAAGTAGTTATGAGCTTTACCAATACGGGCAAAAGAGTTATATCTCCAAGAACGAGCGTTACTCTCACTATAAGCTCGGTTAGGAATAATACTTTGATAATACTTTATTTTCTTATACCAAGCTGATTGCCTGATTTGAGAACAAGATTTAGATTTGGAACCAAACCAAGCATGATCACAAGAAATAATAGCTAAATTCCAGCTCCAATATGGACAAAGAGTCATAGTTACTTGCAAAAGACAAGTTGAATCTTGTCCTCCTGAAACAGCAACAAGCATTGGCTGACTCTCACCTGCCAAACCGCGTTCTACTAATATTTGGTTAATAATTTGAATAAAAGAAAGCCATTTCATTATCAACTTTTTGTTTATTTTGATGAATTTGTTCACGAAATCTGAGAAGATGGTATTTTTATACCATACCATATAAATATTAGCTCAGATAGCTCAAATGGTAAAGTATGAAACTGAAAATCCTCGATTCACCAGTTCAATTCTAGTTTTCGACATATTTACAAAGGTCCTTTTTTTAGAGTAAAAAAGACTTAGAAAACTCTAAATCGCAAAATAACCTATATCTATAGAAAATTGATAAAAACAAACGCAAATATTTGTTTTATAAATTATAAATATTTTATTTATAAAACAAATAAATATTTATAATCATATGACTATTGACAAAATATCAATTATGAGTTACTATTTATTTTGTAGACAATCATTCATTATAGCCCCCATCGTTTAGAGGCCTAGGACATCTCCCTTTCACGGAGGCGACGGGGATTCGAATTCCCCTGGGGGTAGGTTAGCTCAATCATGTGACTTAAATTGCTAAAAATAATAGGGTCGATGCCCGAGTGGCTAAAGGGAGTGGACTGTAAATCCATTGGCTATGCCTACGCTGGTTCAAATCCAGCTCGGCCCATCTAAATTTTTACTATGATAAAAAAATTAAAGCATTCCTTTATTTTTTACTAAAAAGGAAGACATTATTAGTCGGGGGCATGGCGGAATAGGCAGACGCAGTGGATTTAAAATCCACTGGCCCTTTGGGCCATGAGGGTTCAAATCCCTCTGCCCCTAAATCGCTTACTAAAAACGCGAAGGACAAATTCTACAAATAAACGTGTATACTTCAAAATGTTCTTCTATTATTTTATTTGGTTGGAGAAAGATTTAAATGCCTACCCTACTTATTTATTTTGGCTTACTCTTTGCTGTTTTAGGAGTTGCTCTCTTGCTATTGCTTGGACTTAGCAAGATTCAATTGATCTAAATAAAAACAAAAAGCTGATTCTTGTTACAATCTACTAAAAACAAATCAGACAACTTGTTTCATCATCATTAATACAAAAACACAAAATGGTTGAGCCTCTATTATCCGGAATCGTGCTGGGATTAATTCCTATTACTCTTGCTGGACTTTTCATGACTGCTTACTTACAATATCGACGTGGAGATCGGCTAGAGCTTTAACTTCTTGAATAGAAATAAAATAAGCCCCTTTATTTTGATCAAAATAAAGGGGCATTTAAAACAAATTCATTTAATACTTTTTGAATTTTGAATATTAAATACATTCAAATTGTGCATAAACAAGCCATTAAAACAATAAATTGATTATATGAAACGTAAGTTTTAAATAAATTAAAATCATTAAAACTTGCTAAGAATTCGTAAAAGAATTGACATTACGGTAATTACCAAGTATAATTATAACGGATAATTTTTCTTATCCTCTTTTAAAAGAGGATAAGGAAGGATGGCCGAGTGGTCGATGGCGTAGCATTGGAAATGCTATGTAGGTTTTGGCCTACCGAGGGTTCGAATCCCTCTTCTTCCTCAGCTAAATAGTTTCTAAGTAAAACTTTTAAAAATTGAAAGAACTAAATAATTAAAAATTATACTTTTCTAGCATAATATTCTACTACTAATAGTTCGTTAATAGCGAATCCCACTGCATCCCGTTCGGGTAATTGACGAACACTACCTGCAGACCGCGGCGATTCAAGAGTAAGATGACTTGGTAGGCGAGGAATATCTTGTATAGCAAGACTTTCTAAAAAAGAACGAGTTGAAGCTCGATCAATTCGTACCGCAATACGATCTTCTAATTTACACCGATAACTAGGAATATTGACTCGATGCTGGTTCACTAACACATGCCCATGGCTTACTAATTGCCTAGCAGCTGGAATTGTGGGTGTGATACCTAATCGAAAAACAAGATTGTCTAATCGCATTTCAAGAAGTTGAAGCAAAGCCTGACCTGTACCAGCTTTTGATTTTCTAGCAAGTTTAACATAAGTTAAAAGTTGTCTTTCAGTTACACCATAATGATATCGTAGTTTTTGTTTCTCTTTCAGCCTTGCTTGGTAAGGTTTCTCTTTTTTTTGACTTTGAATCTTTGTAGAGAGTTCAACAGTCCGACCAGGAAGATGACGAATCCGAGGTTTTTTAGAAGTAAGACCTGGGACTGGTAGATCAGGGTCTTCTTTTTTTGATGTAAGCCGGCGTACAATACGAAGACGTGGACCGCAATAACGTGACATAATATTGAGTCTTTAATAGAGTAACAAAAATGGGAGAGGGAAGAGCAAGATAAAAATTGCACTTAATACTATTTATCGCATAAAAAAATAAAGTCTTATATAAAGAAAAGAAATCTTTTGAAGGCATTTGCTTTTTTAACCATCCTTTTTTTGAGGCAAGTGCCTAATCTACTCTTTCATTTTTATAAGAATGAAAGAAATAAAGTTTTTACCTCTTAATTTCATCGTTCCTATGGTATTAGCATAATTTTGTAGGCTCTCTCTAGATTCCAGAGTTTTGAAGAAATAAAAGTATTTACAAATTGGCACAACCAAATGGATGTATGCCATTTAAACTATAACTCAAATATTCTTTGCTTCAAAAAAAGCAAAACTACGGTAATGGCATGTGATTACAAGAGTTTGCTGCGTAGCTAGCCTATTAATTCAAACCTTATCTAAAAAGTCTTTTCAAAAGACCTTCTCTCTGCTTTGATAATATCAAGAGGGAGATTTTTTACCTTGTGCAATGCAATTGGATTTTCACCCATTTATACCATAATTTTTAGCTTTGCTTTTTGTAACAAAGGGTAGGAAGAAAAAAATCCTACTCGAATCACACATATACACCCGAGTGCATACTCCTCTTTTTTGTGGGCAAGCTCGCAAAGCAGGAGACTTAGTTTTTGATACAATTCGTTGTCTAGAACCTCGCGTCAATTGGTGGATCGTGGGCATTTTGAAAATTAACTCATGAAAGTGCCAATGAATTGTGACTAGACTCATTCTGAGAAACTAATTACTAACTCTGGTCATAACTATAGCTAGTTTTTTAGTTATACAATTTATTTTTAACTATCAGCCCAGGATACTGATTCCATGCTTGCGACTACCTGATCAACAACGCCATATTCTTTGGCTTCTTCTGCCGACATAAAAGAGTCTCTTTCTAAGTCTTCAGAAATTAAATTGCGGGGTTGGCCAGTGCGAATTGAATAAATTCGAGTAATTTCGTCACGAATTCGAAGAACTTCGTTTGCTTCCATAAGAAATTCTCCAGCTTGTCCATCATAATAAGCGCTTGACGGTTGGTGGATCATAATGCGAGCATGCGGCATTGCAATTCGTTTGCCAAATTCTCCTCCAGAGAGAACAAACGACCCCATAGACATAGCCATACCCATACAGATAGTAGTTACGTCTGGCTGAACATAATCCATAGTATCAAACAAAGCAAGACCGGCTAAAACAGATCCACCAGGAGAATTAATATACATAAACATCTCCCGTTTCTCATCTTCTGCATTCAAGTAAATCATAATTCCAACAAGCTAGTAGCAAACCATTTTTTCAAATAAACATAAAATGGAAGATGCTTTGAAACCTAAGCATGCATATTAAAACGCACTTGGCTATTTTTCCCAAAAAAATTTTTTTGACTTCAATTTTTAAATTTTTATTTGGGTCGCCTATTTTTATAAGAAACAAAGATGAGTTTTGCTTTTTAAATTCAAGGCTCTTTTCAATTAAATATATGTACTTTTAACCAAACTCTTATACTTTTCTATATTGAAAGCTTGGTTATTTTACAATTTTAATCATGTAGCTATTTGAATTGGATAGAACTAGGTTTTTAAACTATACGTGTTTTTTAATATGGTGAGCTATAATATGCTTCTTTGTTTTTCACTCAGCAAAACAAAAAACTGCTCAAATTATTATTAGAATTGATAAATCAAAACCACCAGTCGTTTGTTTATACTTTGTATTTTCAATACATCAGTTCTATTGAAAAAAAAAGAACCTAGTCTCGCTCGAAACAGCATGCTTAAAGCTACTGAATTTGTTCAGCAGGTTGCTGTTAAGCGTGCAATAAAGTAAAAGAATTTTTCTTTATTACAACATTATAAATTTTCGCTAATTCGCACGATTGCAGATTTCGTCATTGACAGCTTGCGCAAGAAAAAGAATTCTTTCTCTATAAAGTAAGTTATAAATATCTATATAGCTTGCATCTTCTTCACCAGGCAAGCGATAAGGAACTTTTGGAACACCAATAGGCATAAATAGGGATAGAAGTAAATTTTTTAAGATGCCAACGCATACTGTTTCTTTTCTTACTGAAAGAAAAGAAGGGATACTATGACAATAAAGAGTATAAACCATATAAAGAAAATAAAAAACTTAAATCATTTTCTTTTATAAGAATTGGTTTTGAAAAGAATAAAAGGTAGTTTATTCTAAAGTATCCAATGAATGCTATACTAATAAGGCTATGCATACTCTTTTTTGATAAAAGAGAGGCTAAAAGATGCTACAATTTTAAATGTAAAAATAGAGTAACAAAGCAAAGAAATCTCTCGATCAAAAAAGGAGTTTTCATATGGGATTACCTTGGTATCGTGTTCATACTGTGGTTTTGAATGACCCTGGCCGCTTAATTGCTGTCCACTTGATGCATACCGCATTAGTTTCGGGTTGGGCAGGATCAATGGCTTTATATGAACTTGCTGTATTTGATCCTTCTGATCCAGTTCTTGACCCTATGTGGCGACAAGGAATGTTTGTTATTCCTTTTATGACTCGTTTAGGTGTAACAAAATCCTGGGGAGGATGGAGCATTAGTGGTCAAACAGTAACAAATGCGGGACTTTGGAGCTATGAAGGAGTTGCCGGAGTACACATTGTCTTATCTGGGCTACTCTTTTTAGCTGCTATTTGGCACTGGGTATATTGGGATTTAGATCTCTTTAGAGACGATCGTACAAGACAACCATCTTTAGATTTGCCAAAGATCTTTGGCATTCATCTGTTTTTATCTGGGGTTCTTTGTTTTGCCTTTGGAGCTTTTCATGTAACGGGACTATTTGGCCCTGGTATTTGGGTATCGGACCCCTACGGTTTAACTGGACGAGTCCAACCCGTGGCTCCGGCTTGGGGAGCGGAAGGTTTTGATCCCTTTAATCCAGGTGGAATAGCTTCCCATCATATAGCTGCTGGCATACTTGGCATCTTAGCAGGCCTCTTTCATCTGAGTGTTCGTCCACCTCAACGTTTATTCCGTGCTCTTCGAATGGGAAATGTTGAAACAGTTTTGTCTAGCAGTATTGCAGCCGTATTTTTTGCGGCTTTTGTTGTAGCCGGCACGATGTGGTATGGGTCAGCAGCAACACCAATTGAACTCTTTGGTCCTACTCGTTATCAATGGGATCAAGCCTATTTTCAACAAGAAATAGAACGACGTATTGAAGCTCAAGTTACACAAGGGGTTCCTGTTTCTAAGGCGTGGGCTAATATTCCTGCAAAACTTGCTTTCTACGACTATATTGGAAATAATCCAGCGAAGGGTGGCCTATTTCGAGCAGGCGCGATGGATAGTGGAGATGGAATTGCTGTAGGTTGGTTAGGTCATGCAAGTTTTCAAGACAAAGAAGGGCATGAACTTTTTGTTCGTCGTATGCCTACTTTTTTTGAGACTTTCCCAGTAGTTCTTGCAGATGAAGATGGAGTTGTTCGGGCTGATGTTCCTTTCCGACGTGCAGAGTCAAAGTATAGTGTTGAACAAGTTGGAGTAACTGTCCAATTCTATGGAGGTGAACTTGATGGAGTCCGCTTTACAGACCCTGCGACAGTTAAAAAATATGCTCGACGAGCTCAATTAGGAGAGATCTTTGAGTTTGATCGTGCTACTCTAAAATCTGATGGTGTATTTCGGAGTAGTCCTAGAGGGTGGTTTAGCTTTGGCCATGCAACTTTTGCTTTACTATTTTTCTTTGGTCATATTTGGCATGGAGCTCGAACTCTGTTTCGCGACGTATTCGCTGGTATTGATCCAGATCTTGGCGATCAAATTGAATTTGGCGTGTTCCAAAAACTAGGCGATCCTACCACTCGTAGACAGGCCGTTTAAGTCAAACTCCCCTCTAAATATGGATATAAAAAGAGGGGTTATACAACTCATTCAAACATATGGAAGCTCTTGTATATACATTCCTTCTCGTTGGTACTCTTGGTATTATATTTTTTGCCATCTTTTTTCGAGAGCCGCCAAGGATCACCAGCAATAAAAAATAGAACAAGGACCCTTTCTAGGGTCCTTAAAATCAATAACGTAATTTAGTCTTCGTGCTCTTCGAAAGGGTCCCGTAGCTCCTTTGAAGGTTGTCCAAAAGCAGTATAAAGAGCGTAACCAGTTATACCTACTAAGAAAGATGAAAGAAAGATTGTGATCAGGGTGGCGGGTTCCATAAACAAATAACTCCGTCTCAAGGGCAGCCGGTATCATAATACAAAAAGCCAACTAAATCTACCCTAATCTTTTTTATATACACATGGCAACTAAGACCCTCGACCAAGATCCTAATAAACAGCGGCCTGGAGCTGCGGTAAGCAGTGTTCTTAAACCTTTGAATGCAGAATATGGCAAAGTTGCTCCAGGGTGGGGAACCACTCTCTTGATGGGAGTATTTATGGCTTTGTTTGCTGTTTTCTTGGTAATTATCTTAGAGCTTTACAATGCATCAGTGTTACTTGATGGGGTTCCTGTAAGTTGGCAAAGCATACAAAGTTAGCATAAACTATTTTGCTAGAAAGTTTGTAGCCCAGAAACTTTGGGCTACGAAACCTTTTAAAAAATTCTTGGAAAATCACTAAAATTTTAGATTTCTTTTTTAGGCCGCTCAATTGTGTAATTTTCTTATTGATTGCATTTTATTTTATGGGTGTGCTTGTGATTATTTATTGCAATTTGTACATTTAGACTTTTTAGAAATCATACCGAATGGCATGAATTGACAACTAACAAAGTCAATACAATTGAATTTATAAGGCAGTTGGAATAAATTGGTAGATTAGGTGCAAAAATCATTCAATATGGTTAAAAGATTCTCTTTACGCACATCAAAGAGAAATAATTGAATTTGAATAGACAGCGTCTTGCCAAGCCTTGTTATTTTATTTAAAAAATTGTTAGAAAATAATTCTTTCTTTAGCAAAAAACAATATTAGAAAATCAATATTTATTGAATTGTGCATGCTAGTGATAGAAAGGGAAAAGTTTATTCAAGAGCATTTTGACTTTTCGCCTCTTTTATTCTAAATAGTAATAGAGTAAAAAAGTTTAAAAAGAGGCAGGGCCGTATGAGCCAAAAGCTCTTGTCCGGTTCAACGAGAAGAAAGTCAAAAGACTTTCTATCCATGCGACTCGTATCTCTCTTTGCAAATGATCGAAGGTTTGGATCATCACTTGACTCAGGTTTTGTCTCCGGTGACGGAAACAAGCAACGCTTGAGGAGGATTGGAGTTCCAATCCTTTTTCAAATGTTTCTAAAGATTTGGCTCGTTTTAAACAAATGTGCAAATAGAATACCTTAAAATATAAATAATTTAAAAAACCTGGGGTTGGTTAAATCCTTTAACCAAACCTTTTCATATAAACCCTTTTAAAATAGGGCATAGCATAAGCCTAACACACGTGTGTTGAAGACAACCATAGATAACTTGCTAGAACCTTGCCACATTGCTTTTTATTTATTAAAAAAATAAAAAAGTAAAATTTTTTCATTTTTTATTTAAAAGGTTTTTTCCCGCAAACATCTCTCCTTTTTTTCTTACAAAAAAGTAAGAAGACATTAGCATATGAGAAAGACACAAAAAGACAGAAAGACATTGTCTTTTGTAGGGATTCAGTAAGCATCTATTTCAACTATTTTCTTTTTTGATTTAGAAAACAACCTTAGCTTGGCTATAAAATGAATCTTTGTATTCTCTAGTCTCTATGCTACCTAAGTACTGAGTGTTGGTTTTTGGGGTCATTTGCAGAAACATAGAAAGGAATAAAATTTGTTCAGCTTTGTAAACAAACTAAATCTTAGTTTTGAATAGCATGTTTCATAGTCTAAGGCATAAACCAATAAATCTTAAGAAAAATAAGAAGAACCAATATGTAAAATTGAGGGTAACCTATATAAATATAGCTTTTGAAATTTTTACTTTTTTAAAGTAATATTCAATCGATATAGGTAAAGAGCCGTGTGCATATTGTCTTGCATGCACGTTTCAAAGTGAACTAGTTAGGCATTGTATTTACTGAACTAGTTTTCAATTCTATTAAATAAGCAAAAGAGAAGACGAAACAATTTTACTAGGAAATAAAAAGTTGATATTATCTTTTATTCTAGTACAAAAAAAGTGATTCATATTTTTTAGAAAGAAATAATAATTTTTTTCAATCATTAACAAAAATGAAAAGTATAAAACGAATATTTGCTTTTTTGTTATTGAGATGAGCCGGACGATCCGTAAGTTTCTTGTCCGGTTTTTAAAAGAAGAAAAGCCTAGAGCTTTTCTATCAAATTAAAGTCTACGATTGGTTTGAAGAAAGATTAGAGATTCAAGCGATTGCTGATGATGTGACAAGCAAGTATGTTCCGCCTCATGTCAATATATTCTATTGTTTAGGAGGCATTACTTTGACTTGTTTTCTTGTGCAAGTGGCTACTGGTTTCGCAATGACATTTTACTATCGGCCAACTGTTACTGAAGCTTTTGCATCAGTTCAATATTTAATGACAGACGTAAACTTTGGATGGTTGATCCGTTCGGTCCATAGATGGTCTGCCAGCATGATGGTGTTAATGATGATTCTTCATGTTTTTCGAGTTTACTTAACCGGTGGATTTAAAAAACCAAGGGAGTTAACTTGGGTAACAGGAGTTATTCTTGCGGTATTAACTGTCTCTTTCGGAGTCACAGGCTATTCTCTTCCTTGGGATCAGGTAGGATATTGGGCGGTCAAAATTGTAACAGGTGTACCGGAAGCAATTCCAGTAATTGGCTCACCACTTGTTGAGCTCTTGAGGGGTAGTGTTAGTGTAGGTCAATCAACTTTAACTCGTTTTTATAGCCTACATACCTTTGTTCTGCCTCTTCTTACTGCTGTATTTATGCTTATGCACTTTTTGATGATTCGTAAGCAAGGAATCTCTGGACCTCTATAAAAGATTCAACCCTTTTGTCGAAATTAAGACGACCAGACTCATTATCTAATTCAATACAAAACATTTATGGGAGTCACTAAAAAACCAGATTTGGCAGATCCAGCGTTAAGAGCTAAGCTTGCCAAAGGTATGGGACACAATTATTATGGTGAGCCTGCATGGCCAAATGATCTTCTTTATATATTTCCTGTTGTTATATTAGGAACAATTGCTTGCACTGTTGGTCTAGCTGTGCTTGATCCAGCTATGATTGGTGAACCTGCTAACCCTTTTGCAACGCCATTGGAAATTCTACCTGAATGGTACTTTTTTCCTGTTTTTCAAATGCTTCGAACTGTGCCTAACAAGCTTCTTGGAGTCTTGCTTATGGCTGCTGTTCCTGCTGGATTGATTACTGTTCCTTTTATCGAAAACGTAAACAAATTTCAAAACCCTTTTCGTCGACCTGTAGCAACGACTGTATTTTTACTTGGTACAGTTATTGCTCTATGGTTGGGGATTGGGGCAACCTTACCAATTGATACATCTCTTACTCTAGGTCTGTTCTAAAATTTTAAACGAGTTAAAGAATAAGCTTTTTTTTTTGCTTCTTTAAAGGGGGGGGTTTATCCCCCCCTGCAATAAAAAAAATTTATTTAATGCGTTATTTTAAATAAATTTTTTAAAATTTTTTTAGTTAAAGTTGATTTATTTAATAAAATAAAAATCATTAATTTTATATTAAAGAGTAATATATTTTTATAATAAAAGCGAAAAATGGAGCTAATAATTATTTTTATAACTATTTATGTTTATATTTTTAATTAAACTGTTAATAAAATGCTGTATTTTTGAGGTTAATAAAAAATTGTAATTGTTTTTATTAAAATAGTTGACAAAAGTTACAAAACGTGCTAATATTTATATTAGCAATTGTATACTAATTCTGTAGTTAAAAAAATCGAAAAAAATTAACAGTTTTTTCGATTTTTTTCTAAGAATGAGGCGAATAGAAATAAAATTAAAAAAAATAAAAATTAGAAAGAGACCAAATTTATATCTGTCTGCACTTGGAGAGCCGTATGCGATGAATAGTTGCATGTACGGTTCGGGAACAGAAAGTTAATTATAAGTCTATCTGACGAAATTTAATTTTCGAGTTTCATTGATCGTGCTCCACTTCCTATTGGGCGTGGCTTGTTACATGGGTCGTGAGTGGGAGCTTAGCTTCCGTCTGGGCATGCGCCCTTGGATTGCTGTAGCTTACTCTGCTCCGGTTGCAGCTGCTACCGCAGTTTTCTTGATCTATCCTATTGGTCAAGGTAGCTTCTCTGATGGTATGCCTCTTGGTATTTCTGGTACTTTCAACTTTATGATTGTGTTTCAAGCTGAGCACAACATCCTTATGCACCCTTTCCACATGCTTGGTGTGGCTGGTGTATTTGGCGGCTCTCTGTTTAGTGCTATGCATGGTTCCTTGGTTACCTCCAGCCTAATTCGTGAGACTACTGAAAACGAGTCTGCTAACGCTGGTTACAAGTTTGGTCAAGAAGGTGAGACTTACAACATCGTGGCTGCTCACGGTTATTTTGGTCGCCTAATTTTCCAATATGCTAGTTTCAACAACTCTCGTTCTCTGCACTTCTTCCTAGCTGCTTGGCCTGTAGTCGGCATCTGGTTCACCGCTCTTGGTATCAGCACTATGGCGTTCAACCTTAACGGTTTCAACTTCAACCAATCTGTGGTTGATAGCCAAGGCCGTGTGATCAACACCTGGGCTGACATCATCAACCGTGCAAACCTTGGTATGGAAGTTATGCACGAGCGTAACGCTCACAATTTCCCTCTTGACCTAGCTTCCGTGGAAGCTCCTTCTGTTAACGCTTAGGTTTAGGTCTTGTCTCTTGGCTCTTGCTGGAGCTACCCACGCCATTTGTGGCGTGGGAAGGCGGATGTAGCCAAATGGTGAAGGCAGTGGATTGTGGTTCCATCATGTGCGGGTTCGAGCCCCGTCATTCGCCCTAGACTAATTGAGTCTAGTGATGGAATATTGTTTTTTTATGGGGCTTATTCTGGTTTAGGATCATCCCTTTAAAAAAAGAAACCCTGGGCCTCAAAATAAAAT